AGTATAGTCTCGAGATCGGCTACAATGAATGGTTGAAGCTCTTTGCTTTTACTAAGTTTGAGGGGTGTTATATTTTTTATATAGCTACGCTTAATATATCCCATCTTCCTTGCTTTTTTAGGATCGCTCCATCCTGTAACTCGCTGGGTGGGCTAGTGAAGTAGGTAGGAAAGGAAAGACGTGATACGCAATTGTGTGGGATTCACTTCTGAACACTAAAAACCGTCTCTATCTATGTATGTATTGAAATTTTATATAAATCTCCTTAATCTCTTCGAGCCTTCCTTCGGCCCTTCTCAGGTGGTGTGAGAGGCTCTCTTCTTTCTTTCTATACGAGAAATAGATGCATCTTACCAGCGCGATACAATATTTTGCAATCTCACACGCGTTTCATTTCTATGCAAAAAAAAGGCGCTATACTGCACCTTAGCGGCCTCCATCATTTTGTCCAAATGGTGTCTACCAAAAGGTATGCGCTCCGCCGTAATGGAATTCATATCAAAAAATATCTACAATTGAGTGCCCAGGCACGAACTGAGAAAGTGACCAGTCTCAACGCTCTTTTCAACCCTTCTCTAGCAAGGTCCATGCCTGTCGAAGATATCTCAAAATAACGCGCTTTTCTAATCCTTGATGTTCATGCGAGGTGAGAAGACATTGAACCTCAGGCACGCAGTGATGCAGCCAGGCAGCCATAAAACGTTGTAGAATACGCCTACAAAACCGCTCTTTTCAAGCCTGTTCCACTTGTTTATTATTTAAATAGTTTATTCATTGCAAGGTTCAATCAGGCTGGTTCCGCCTGGCTCTACCTAAAGTCTAAGTCCGTCCCTACTTCTTCAACTTTTTTCTCGAGAAAAAGCAATTCGACTACTCGAAGCGCAGAAGCGAAAAGGTTGTCCTACAAAGCGGCTCAATTCGATCTTCCTGACACAAGCAGACTAACCAAAGGGCGCTAGCAAGAGCATACCCCTCAAGAACAAGGTTAGTGCATGCCCAGCCTACTTCATCTTTAAACCTAAGATATGAGAGGGTGGGGTAATTTCAAGGTAGAATGAGTACGGAGTAGACACATACTTTTTCCTGCGGCCTTGCATCGGTGACTCATGAAAAGAAGAGTATGTGGGCAATAGACTAAAATACATCTTCAATGTTGTCGTGTAAGAGTTGTTTTCAATTAGCCAACCTTACCATCTTGATCTTCTTCTAGCTCGGAATGATCGTATCCACCCAGCTTTTTATAGAAATTTGATTGAAATGCTCAAGCAGAGGCCTAAACATCACGAGAATCTCCTAGACCAACCTCATCGAGAGGATGGATCGATCTGTTTCTCATAAGGTGAAGATAGAAAGCGAACCTGGTTCTTCATGCCTCCATTGCGGAAAAAGCGGTGAGCGCACAGTAATGTAAACTACACACACACTGATACCTATACACTCTATATGTTAATATGTGATAATCTGATATTTCTTATTTCTTTTGTGATGAGAAGAATCAGCATTCGGTAAACAGAGGTACTCCTCTTTCTTCGTTGCTCGCTTTCTCCTGTAACTTGGAACAGCCAGTAGGTTCTGATCGACTCTTCCAAAGATCCACATTGTTTAGGCCATCCAGCTGATTCCAATCCCATCCTGACAATTAGTTAGTTATAAGGGAATTGGCATAAACTTTCTTCTCACTCTACTAGATATTTATGATATTGTTACTCTACTAGATATGATATGACTAGTAGTGAGTGAGTTTATTGAAAATAGTAACGATAGGCAATAGGGAATGAGTATGAAAGCAGGTGTGATATACCTTCACTCTACGTCGCTATCTATTCCTTTCTTTGCTTGTAATATGAATCAAATGTGTGTACTGGATGCCTTCTCTGTGAATGTATTTTTTCTCTTCTTCTCATTCTTCCTTTCTGTAACTACGGCATGTGTAGAACAAAGACAAGAAGTTGATCCTTCCTTAGGCCTTATCGCTCCTTACCTCCGACGTGGCCTGTGACTGTGCGCCCTGTCTGTACGGTTTTTTGGTATGCTTTCATTAACGAACCTCCTCGCAACGCTGCTGTGAAAATTGCTGCTGCCATTACTGCTCATGCGAGAATTCACATGCACCCCTTTATTAGTAGAGATGATAGCTACTATACTGATACGGATTCAGTTGTGCTTAATCATCAGTTACCCGATAATGTTATATCTCCTACAGAACTAGGCAAATTCAAGTTAGAATATCATGTGAAGGAGGCTCTCTTTTTAGCACCTAAGAGCTATTGTCTCTTTATGGATGATAAGAAAGATATCAAGGTACACAAAGGGGCTGCTAAAGAGCATGTCACTCGGTTTTTGAAGCAATGATCCAATGTAGGCCACTGATGCAGTTTCGACGCTTTAATTTAATAAGGAAGAAGCTACTACAACTAGAAATTGAGGGTGGACTCTCCTTAAAATAAAAAATGATGTACCCCTTATTCTCCTACTCTTTTATCCTCTCTACTTCTAAATTGCATTAAAATAACCCACAGAAATCCAAGTACCTAAGCAAAGATTCATTCCAAATCTTCTCAGAAAAAAAGAAAGAATTGGGAATTGAATTACCAGTCAATGTACATGAAAGAGAATTCGATCAGCAAGAGTCACTTCAAATTCACTAAAAAAAGAATTCCATTTGAGACATTTATCCTCTACCAACTCTATTCCTATCTCAATCGTCGATTTCAAAGTCTACACCTAAAGAAGCAATTCCTAGGTTCTACATTATCAAGAAATATTTCATAAGCCAAGCAACGAACATTTTCATGAGAAATCATTTACTATCCCTCCATTCTCTCTATCTACTTACTCCTCCCTTGGTCCTAATTGACTCAATAATCTGCTATAGCAATTCCTAGCTGCTTTCCCCAATCAAAAGATCTTTCGACGATTGAAGTTATCTTATCCTCTCACTTTCTTCCTGGTTGCAATCTACATTGAATGCTCACAACTTCCCTCCTCCTCATCGTCTGGTCAGCAGCCCCTCGTTCGCTTCCATAGAAATTCCCATTTCTTCTACCTCCGAGCGAGCAGATTCGATCACAGTCCCATAAGCAGTAGGGACCACGAGTGAGCTTATTTCGTGATCGGCTACCCCTTGCTTTAACGCTGAAATCTTTAAGGAGTTCTAGCTTTGCAATATTTATCCTACAAAGAATTAAGGAAAGCAATATGCAGCAAGTGAACGTATTGTTTTGCCAGCAAAGCAAGGCGCGTGCGCCAAAATAATTCAGTCTAGTTTTTCACTTACTATTCTAGTGTAGTTTGACTCAAGTATACGTAGAAGTCTCAGATTGCAAGTATTTCTTAAACAGTATTGCACACTACTAACTAAAAAAACAAGTACTTTACTGACTGGAAGTTAATAAGTATATAATATGCAAACAATCCCTCGCTTGGTAGTTTCCTTTCTTTCCTACCACGCAATCAATCTCTTGCTTACTGAACTTATCTAGTTTTGTCGGACAACCTCGCTCTCTGCCAACAGTGGCCCATTTAGTAGGATAGAATGTTTAGTGGAGGCTAGTGGAACGTTACATGAATAGTAGCTGGTCCATGCAGTTTCAAAGGGTAGGCTAGCTTCGTCTCGGAACTCACCGTAGTGGAAATCGGTAACGCGGGTATAAAGTGGAGTTTTTCTGGCATTCTCGTAGCTAACTGTCATTGTTCTGACTGGTAGTAGGAGTAGGAAATGACAGATAAAGAATCTAGTGGTAGGCAGTAGACGACAGTCAAGAATGAGATTGACTTTCTATTTCATTCAATATCATGCTAAAGTCATTGGCAGGCACAGTTACAAGCACCTCTCATTCATCTGTGATCTTGTAAGGATGGCCCGCTTTCCTGGTCTTGTAACGGACGGATGGACCTAGATTTCAATCCCTTTCCAATTGAATATCTAGTGCTTTCTTTCATGTAATAAAACTTCACAGCAAGCTTACAACGTGGCTTGATGCAGTGTATGTAAATGTTTTGGTAGTCAAGTTCAGAGTGGGCCATATGACAGGAGAAACTCTACACTAGAGATAATAACATAGAAGAGATGATAGTATAGGGTGTGCTTCTTCTTTATAGAGAGACTTACAATAAGAGTAGATTAGATCGTGTGCTTCTTTATATAAATAAGGTGCGCCGACTACTTCACTGTTACCTACCTATCATTCACTAGACCGAGTATGAGTACGGACTCACATTCACTAGACCAAGTCAGAGTAGGGGCTTCCATTCTTCACTACACCCAATCTGTACTGAATCCCCTTAATTACGCCTTTTCTAGGTTACGAGTGTGGAAAGACTTCTTACTTTATCCCATTCACTACAGGTTAAGTAAGTATGAACGTAGATAAGAGAGGAGTCAATGGAACTCTTGGCTTGTGAACAAGTGACTTCTTTCTTTTCATAGACTACACTACAGACTATCAAGCACTAGAAAACTACAGGCCTAGTTACGTACGAGTAAGGCAATTGTCTACCCTCACGAAGCAATGAGAAAGGGTAGGTGCTGATGTGCTAGTATAGAACAACAGTAAGAAAGCATCTATTTCCCTATAATCACCGACGTTGGTATTTGCCTACACCCCATTCTATGAAAAACTCCTACACTCAAAATATTCTCTATAATAGGAATCCCTTTCTCAAATCGTCTCAAAGAGTTGAAGAATTTCTCTGGTAGGTAATGAGAAGTTTGGCGGAATATGCTTTGATTCTAAAATTCTAATCATTTGTTGAGCATCTCAACTAGAAGCAGTAGAGAGAAGCCTTTCGCATCTGGAGGGGTGCCTCCCATTAAAACTTATATTAGGGGCTTGCTTGTTGTGAAGAAAGAACTCAGGCTGCTCAAATGAATGCTCGCCTCCTCATGTAGCTTAGCTGTCTCTGCTCATTTTATTGCTGAATATGAGTTTGAAATGAAAAACAATTCTTTCTCTCGAGTTGGAAATGAGGCGCGGAGCGATTAAAAAAAACAGAAATGAACAGTCTCACTATTCGATGAACTAGGGACAAGCTGGGCCAGGTAACTCGTAGCAAATGCACGCGCACGAGGGATCAATGCAAAAAAAGGAAAGAAATTACAATGAGTAAGGAAAGGAACACACCCCATAGAGGAATTTTCATGTTATGCCTGGAAAGAACCACACTTACTTAAGAAAGAAAAGATGTCAATCTATTCCCTATTCGTATTCGTGGAAAGAAAAGGAGTGTTTTTTCTCATAGGAAAATCAATCCCCAGGGAGCTGTCAGCACATACATGTAAGGACGTCACTCACCACCTAGCTATTTGATTCCATCCCACCTGATCAAGTACCACTTCTGAGGAAAATAACTAAGGACAGGCCGGGTAAGAAAGAGTTTTTCTAATCATTCCTCAGATTCCAATCCCAAAGGGCGAAATCCGAGAATCAATACCAGCCAGGCGGCCATGTATTCCTTGTAGTTTCGGCAGCGAGAGCGGGGTTGAGGTCAGAAAATGGGAACTAATATCCTCGCTCTTCAAAAGAGAATCCTAAACGTATTCAGCGAGCTTAGTAGACTCCTATTTCTTTAGAGATTTCTGCCAATCAATTCCAATTCTTTCTTCATTTTTGAATATAGGAATGCATCTATACTACTCTGACTAGATGATAATATGGATGAGACTGATAGGCAACAGAGCAATAGGCATAGCCAACACGAGTACTTATAAAGCCTCTCGCATGAACCTCGGAAAGGTTGCTGTAAGGCTTTTGATCCACCGGAAGAAGATAGCATGTAACTAGAGGGCGAGACTACTAATCCAGTACGGGGAAGGAAAATGCTCAGGCGGGAGGCATCCAAGCCAAAGCACCGGATAACTCGGACTCCAGGATGGACGAAGAGAACCGGTTGGGTTGACACCAGGTGATGTTACAAAGAAGACAAGTGCCAATAAGGGGCCCCAAGGTGAACCTATGGCTCTTGAGTCTGATCTTATGTGGAAGCTCCATAGAAAGTCAAAACGGAGTTCCTAGAAGGCAGGCCGAGTCCCCACTTCCCATTACTCAGGCTCCTTCGGTAGGTAACTTTGACACCTAGGAAAGAGTTACGACTAGCAAAGTTAATCATTAAAATCTGGTTACGACTCACCCATCGTCTGACTTTATTTAAACAAAGCTGGCAAGAAGGAAAGAGAAAGAAGTTCGAGTCGAAGAGGTACCTCAAGTGAGAAATCCAAGGAGTAGTTTGGGAAACATAGCCCTACAACCTTCTAATCCTACAAGAGTCCCCTTAATCAATCCAAATAATTCCTAATCAAAAAGTTAATGCTATCATAAGTAAGGTTCCTTCCTTTGTGCATCTTCCTTTTCCTTTCCTTCTGCTTGCTCGCTATGTCTTCCTCTCTTAGATGGGCAAACGTGTATCGTTCTTAGTGCTACTTTTCTTTCTTTAATAGCTTAGCACCAGTGGTTAGGGTTCAGTAGTATGAGGTGTGAGAAAAGTGACGGTCATGAGAATAGGGCTAAAAAGCAAATCCCCAGCTTAAGATTTGTATATGCTGGCTAGCTTGTGACAACTGAATTCTTTGAGATAGGATCAGCTCTCATGAGCTCATTTAGAGAATTCTATGTCTTTTCCTGGAATGAAAGTGGACTCCGTTGAAGGCTAACTCGTACTCTTTACTTAGCAAGCGAGATATTTCCTTACAAGCCAAGCTCTGAGTCTAGTTGCGTTAGAAGAAAAAATGAAAGCGTGGCTCGCACACCACTAAGACTTTTCGAATCCCCAGACTAGCTTTGCTGACGAGATGGATTAGTGCTGCAAAAAAAGACCTGAACCCGGCAACTTTGATAAGCTCGCTGGGTACGGAAGCATAGAAGATAGGCTTTCTTTCACGTAGCTTTAGTCTAAGTAAGCTCTATTTGCATAATCAAGGCTCTATAGATAGACTGAGCAAGTGATCCAAAAATGCCCTACTTCGAAAGATAAGGGGTTGGCATTAGAACGATGGATCAAGATTGATATTAAAGACTCCAAACAACAATTATCTCCGAAACTCAATTAGGATAAAAAAACCTCAATCTGGTGAGATCTTTCCTGAGCCAAGCGTTGATAGAAAAGGTAATTCTGACAAATTGGAAAGGGAGTTCAATTTCACCCAGAACGTCTTTCTCCACCAACTTGATGTTGAGATGGAGAGATCGATGGATAGGAAAGATGAGAGTAATGTCTTTCTCTACGAACGTTATTGCGACGACATAGTATAGTAGTGGGGTTCACTAAGGCCAAACTTGGATGTAAACGTATGCTACTATTCAAGGAGCGATTGAGCCTGGCGTTAAGCAACCTCAAAATTAAGCTGTTCCCATAAAGAAATTGTACGCGGTATGAGTAGGGCGGTGAACTGCAAGTCTTGGGCTTGCTTTTTTCTTTAAAGCAAGATGGATGGTTTCAAGCGCCTTTTGAGCGTTGGAAGGATCGCACCTTCAGTCTTTTTTGTATCGGTTGAAGTTGAAGGACCAACCTCTTACTATTTCAAATCGACTCTCAGCCTAGGATTCGAGTTGACATTTTCTATGCGCTTCTGGATACTTCAAAGAGCCACAAAGACAATATTCTTCACATCTTCCATCGTGATTGGTCTGTAAAGAGGAGAACGTGCAGCCGGAGTTATCGACGGAAACATACGGCGGGTTCAATTTCTGCTTTCTTCTTCCATCACTAAATAAAGTCTTCTTCTTTCTTCTTTGTTCTACTTCTTCCTACAGTTTTTGAGTCTTGAATTTCTATAGGAATTTCTTATTCCCCAATAAAATAAAGAAAAGACCCGACTTTTTGACATAGAAAACGGGAGCACTATGGCTGCTGGAGACAAGGGGAAGGTGGTGGTAGTGCTTGATGATGATTAGGAGGAGGATAAGATCACATCGCTTATTCTTCACTTTTCTATCACATTGCGAAAGAAAGGTGTGCATGGGCGCGGAGAGCACTATCTATGGAAGATCGATCGATCACCTTGACGAGCCGAGTGGTAAAATAGCAGCAAGGGGCTATCTGTTTTTGCCAAAGAAACTTCTACAGTAACAATAACAGATAAAGATAGGGTTTCAAGTTCTCTTCTCTTCAAGTATTGTAAATGCTTTCCAGGAGAAAAGACCATTTACAAACAAAAAGAAAATCAAAAATGATAGAACCAGCGAGGTCTTTGTATAATAGAACCAGCCTCCATGAGGTGCATAGGTGCTCTATCTACATACAGAGTTTGACCCACAGTCCGATGCACCTGAAAAAGGTAAGCCGGTTAAGTGCTTTAACCATATAGTAAAAGAGACTGAGCGAGTGAATTGGTTTTCTTATCTGTCAGCAGATCTTACGAGCTTTCATAGAAAGCATACTATATCTTTTACCGAAGGACAAGTGGTGGGTAATCACGACACGGAAAGTAGCATCCTTTCTTTTCCATAAGGCCTTCCTATTGGTCGGCTCACTCCAAACCCCCATGAGGAAAGGCTCATTAATCCATTCGCTTGGCTTCCGTTCCACTCGCTGGCTCGTGAATAAATCCACTCGCTGGAGCAGAGTCAAATTCTCTATTTTCTTGCTTTACAAACGTTCGTCACTTGCCTAACGATAACGCTCCGCGCCTTCGCTTTCAACATTACCCCACCCAACAAGTAAATCTCTTGTTTAAGATATTCATCCAATCGCTGCGCGTCTCCTCCCTTATAAACCCTTTCAAAGCCCTAACGAAGATTTACCAACTCGTTGCTACACATACCTGCCTCCAACCCCAGACCGCCATGGACCTCAACCAATCAACCTTTCCTGACCACCAAACAACACTTGAGGAAGAGCTTATTCAACAGTTTCAGGGATTGTTAGAGGAGGACTCAAGTAATGCAGTGGTAAACCTTGATGGATCTCACGTTCAAACCCACAACAGGCAAGCCTCTCTCCTATTCAAGGTTCTCACCGACAGACCGATAATCACCAACCAACTTGCTGCTGCCATGTTTCAAAGTTGGAAACCCTTCAACCCGCATCTACTCTGTTGGTGCTGGTTGCTACGTAGCAGAAATTGAAACCCATACTGATATAGACAGAGCACTTGAACTTGGTCCATGGCATTACAGAACTGATCTAGTTCTGACCAAAAGACTGAAACGAGCACCTACTGTGAAGAATCAAAGGGAATCTCTAGCATGGAACTGTGGGTGCAATTTAACAACCGAGATACTGAACTATGATGGAGTGGTGAAGATTGCACAGACCATTGGCACACCTCTGCTCACACACAGCTCGGAAATGGAGTGAATTTTCACGTATGAAGGTCCAGATCAATGTTGAAAAACCGCTCAAAGATGTCATTCAAGTCAACCTCCCAGCCCCAAACCTCCCTAACTAGCCCCAAACCCCCCTAACTAGTTAAGACTAGCAATAGGGCGTCCTTCTTGGCTGAGCACAGCGTCTATGCCCACATTGGAAGCATCACACTCAAGTTCGAAGACCTTGTCGAAACATGGAAGTGCGAGGACCGGAGCTTGAGTCATCTTCTCTTTGATCAACTCGAAACTTCGTTGTGCCTCATCGGTCCACTTGTACTCTCCACCTTTCAAAAACTCAGTAATTGGGAAAAGAAGAGCCAATCCGGCTTCAGACATTCTTGAAATTGGATCTTTTGATGAATGAAGGGGCAGGTCAGTACTTAGTGGTCTAATTGCATTGCGAGATCAAATATGTGGTCAAAGTTCTTTCCCAAACAACCCTTACACATAGTGTGATTCTATTGTATGATTTGCATCCTTACCTTTATCCATTGATATACAGGCAATAGTATAGTCATGATCCTCGATTCAACCAAGGATAAGCTTTCAATCAGCTTCCGGTTCTCCTGACCAGTATTATTTGTAGATTTATCGAGTGCCTTTACCTGCCACGCTTTGGTCTTGAAGGCATCTTATAAGGATTATCACAAATATATAGAATCTCCCGGTTAAGCACATTACTACGAGGAAGGCAGCTTCATCCATTATTTATACAATGTTTGTTATGTACCTCAGTGCCTATTTTCCGCATGTAACTCATTCATGAACTTTTGTTCTAGAGTACGGGCCAGGTGTAGTAGGACTACGGGGGTAGAAGACTTTCCCTTGTGTAGCTATATACTTTTTTTAGTTATTCTCCCCTTCCCCAGCCAATCCCCTACCAGTCTTTCCACCCAATGGGAGCATTCCTTGGCGTTCCCTAGCTTAGGATTGGTGCTGCGTAGAAGAAGAAAGATAGGAAAATCGGCCTTAGCCAATAAGGAGAAAAAGAGAGATGGATAAGCTAACGACTTACTTATTAGTAGAGCGATACCCACTTCTCATTCAGCCGCTTATTGGAATACCAGTGTAAAGGTCCCTAAATAGAATTTCCTGTTAGGTTATTGAAATTCTTTTATTGAAATGAAAGAAAGACCGGAATGAGAACTGGTAGGAAAGGAAAAGCACTAGTTCAAAGAGCAATCTACGAGCCAGATAAGGCAAAAGAGCTAAAGACCACTAGAGTCAATAATCTTTTTAGTAAGGTATTATTAGAGATAGCTGCAAGCTCTGAAGCCTATAGCGAAGATCGAAATCAAAATGGAGCAAAACTCCCCTACATGCACCTCAGGTCTTAAAGTCAAGGGAGAACTGCGAAGGGCATAACCCAAAGTGGAACTAGAAGAAATAAGCCAGCCCTGCTTGAGTGTCAGCCTAGATAGAAGGAGATACTAATAAGAAGCTCTTTTGAAGAAGCTCTTTTCTCAAGAATAGCTCCTCGTTCACTAAGAGAAAGAGTGAAATCTATTCAATTTCTAAGTTCAATACGTTCCTTTTTATTGCTTTTCTCACAAGCTATTGCTGTTTTATAGAAAGTAGAGCCAAGACTTTGTTTCATCACTTTTTTCGTAAGTAAGCAGTATGCAACTGTTTACTGCATCTTTCTGTTTCCCGGTTCCTCTCGTTTCTGTGATTCCAGAATGCAGCTCCATGTCCTCCGCTCTTCCCGAAAGGGATAAGAGGACTCAGAGAGACAAGACACTCTACTTTCGGTAGGCTTTCTCAGACCTCATGAAAGTAAGTAAGCCGAGGCGCGGAGCGATAGGGGACTCCTATTTCATAGAGCTATTGAGCAGATCGTGAAAAGTAATTGAAATGAAAAGCGCCAGGTGCGAAGCAAAGCGGTCTTCTCCATCCAGATAAGGTACCGCGGCTTATATATTCTATTTTACCCACATAGGGTTTTTTTGGAAAGGAAGTAGGGAAAAATAGAAAGAAGGGAGGAAATTAGATAATATGCCCAACCAGGAGATAGACTCCCTGCTTGCTAAAAGCAATAATAGTTTAGGTGGCCCGGGACATTAATCGGATAGTTGTTCCAATTCAAAGTATCCACTGACCGAGGAAATTCTCTAAAAAAATTCTATACTAAGAAGAACTATTTCTTTACCGACAATGAGGAAGCTTATTATGCAATGAACATCCACTGTGGATAGGACTTTCGGAAATCAAGGGTTGGGTCATAGTTTGAGAGAGAGAGTACCGCCCCTATTCTGAAAGCTGGGTAGGAAAGAAAGGTGGTGTATCAAGGAATTACGGTTGGTTGGAAAGCAAGAACTGAAAACAGTTAAATCCAGTAAGAGTGACTAGCCGCCTTGTGGGAAGATTTACTTAGCATCAAGCATACGTTCATAAGGTCTTCTCCTTTCTCATAAGCACTGGAATAGTAAAGAACACTATTGTCGTCTGAAGTCAAATCCTACCTATCCAAATCCTAACCAACCTTTGCACCCAGCTATACCACAATACCAGTAATATAAAACATTACCTATCATACATAGAGTAGATTTTCCGCTCTGGAGAGAATCCAGGTTCGAAAATGTGAACACTACGGTAGTTTTTACCAAATTCCTGAATGGCATAAGATGGAGCTGGCAGCAATGCATTTAAAAGGCCGAGCGGAGGGCTAGTATGAAGGGATAAGTGGGACTAGGGGGCTACTACAGTGGGCAGAATTGGTGAAGTGAAAGAAGTCATAGAAAGGTTTGAGAACAAGAGAGTGAGTGATAGGCACAGCTGAGGAATTTAAGAACCTCAAGCAACGAGGCACGGTGGAAAAGTGGAGATAAAAATTTGAGGAGTTAAAAGGGACGGGAAAATCCCAACTATGATGAAGGAAGAGCATCTTAAGCAGAATTTCATAGGGGGTTTGAGAGACGAATTGAAGGCTTTAGTGTGTAGTTCGTGTCCTCGAACTTTGAAGGATGCTTACACCGCTGCAACTCATAAAGAATTAGTGCTTTAGGTTTGGCAAGGAAAGCCGAAGATAGTCCAAAAACCTGTTACACACAATAAGGCAGCGCATAAAAAGAATCTCAGTAAAAACTTGAGAAAAAGAAAGGCGCGCAGCGTCAGATAATTTCACTTTAGAGTAAGAACAATGCTCCTCCTTTGTAACAATTCCGTTTGTATCCGTCCTAATTAGTCACATATGACCTTATCTTCTTTTTTGGACCCCCCGGTCTTTCTAATTAAATTACCAGAGGAGGCTATGTGTGAGAGGCTAGGCACCAAGTTTCAAATGAGTAAAATGTGAGATTTCTCATTACTGCATGCACAAACATGATATTTGTTATTAAGGAAGGGGTACACATGTAATTATACCTGTCGATGCATACGCATAAAAGTTTCATGGGCAACTGGAACCTACCCTTCCAATTATAAGAGGAAAACAAATAGGTCAAAGAGGTTAAACTGAAATCTGAGATTTTCATTGAAAAACTTAACTTTAATTGCCAGGAAAATAAGAATTGATGTATTTTTCATTCAAGTTTCTTTTAACAAAATTTTGAGGACTGCCTCTCAGACTAATTCCACCCAAAAATAACAAATAAACATAAGACAAATCAAGCACAAACAAAACAAGAAATGAAAGCAGATAAATGCTTTGCTTTTTACCTATACCTAATTGACAGCACTCAGAACTGACAAACTCTTGCTTAAACATACTATATATACATAAATGAAAACTAAAGTTCAATTAGAAAGAATTGTGTATATGCATGTATGTATATAAAGATAACTTCAATCTATATATAGATAGCATTCTTAGGAAGAATAAGACTTACTTAAGTATATGCTTGCTTGAAAGACCTGACCTTGAGCTCCTCTTTGATTCTTAGCAGCTTGAACTGACAAGAATAATCCGTTTTTCCTTTACTTACCTTTCTGTAGACAATATTGATGAAAAATAATATGACATCCAAGTACCATCTAAAAATTAGAGCAAAACAATTAAAATACATTAAAATAAAGCTCGAGAATCAACAAAACAAAAAAAAGGACCAGTGAACTCAATTGTAAGAATTTTGCCAGCTGTAAGGGAGCCTTGGGTTTACAATCCAGTGATGTGTTTCAGTCCTACAACCAAAACTCGTATTACTTGAGTCAAGTAACTAAAATGAAAAAGAAATATTTATTCTTATATTAGAATAACATTGATCTGAGAAACATACCCATATGCCTTGCTTAAATTATTCTAAGTACCTGCTATGATAAATATAAAAAAAGAAACTTCAAGTAAAAATTTCATCAAAGTTTTAAGGCATAACATGATGAAAATAAGTATGCAACTTAATTAAGAAAATCCCAACCACTAAACTACACTAATATTTCCAGAGAACCTTAAACATTGGATCCTGTCGTGTTCTCCCAATAATGAAAATTGCATATTTATTTTAGTTGGACCATACATTTAATTAAAAGCTAGATGTTTATCCTGGTACAAATTTCTTTCTCCATAGAAGAATTGCTCAGCTTACTCTAGGGTAAATTTAATATGCTTAACCGAAGGGTGAAAATTCCTTGCATAGTAGATAAGATAAACAAGTGCTTAAAGGAATAGCAGAGCCATATTTATCTTAAAATAACTATACGAGTTACCTGATTCAGAACATACTTGTTACACAGATAAACATATATATATATAGTATATTAAGCAACATATACAAAAGATTTCAAGATAAACATTGGGAAATCTAGTAAGATGGTGTGAGCTACACGTCAGCTCAATGCAAATTTCTTCACAAAATTATCAAAAAAACAAAAAACAAAGACAACTTTATACTGTTAGGTGAAGGAGCAAGAATTCCCAATTAAATTGTTCAGCAAGGTACATACTACCCTTCATCCCGGCTGCTATTTCAATGAAAGTTTGGACAACACAAAATTAGACAATATGAGCAAAATCTTAGATTAAAAGTTACTTACACACCTCCAGGCGCGCAACGATTAAATACAACATGAGAGTTTGTCTGGTACAAAATTAAAACAATCATCCTTCCATCAGATAATCTACATACAGTTTTTAGTCTCAGATCTAACAAAAACCTAGCACCCTCCCCTTAAATTGAAAAAATACGGCTTTGATTCCATAATGTACTTAACTGCCTTCCCTAAGATCCCTGACGCAGAGGAGTTTTCATCTTGGCATCCAACGCAATTCCCCATGCTGGGTTTTCTTCTTCAGTGTACAATACCTCCTCCTCTGGAAAGTCGTATGCTAGTGGGGAGTCATCAGGTATTTGATGTGCTGCTAGGAAATCAGCCATCGCTTGCCCTGTAATGGCCTTCTGTGGCGCATACACAATGTCGAACTCAGTAAGGATGAAGGCCCGTCTTGCCAATCTTCCTGTAAGCATTTGTCTTGTCATGAAATATTTAAGTGGGTAAACTTTGGATATGAGGGTGACCCGATGTGCTATCATGTAGTGCCGTAGCTTCTTTTTCCTCTTCCTATTCGAAAGTGGAGTGTGCACCGACCCCTATTCCATCCGATGTACCGATTCTCCTACTCCCAATTACCAGGTATCTTTACCCCTCTTTGCCTTCCTAAGGCTAATTCCCCTGTTCTCTGGCTCGGCTCGAAGGAAATCCATATCTTTCTATTTATTCTATTTTCATTTCATCTCCTTCTCTCTATGAGTCGATCCATAAGCTTCCGAACCAAATCATCTTGTGTCTGAACCAGCCAGTGAAAACGAGCCTAAAATACGTACTTCTTTTCTAAACCATCCACTCAGGTATTGAAAAAGTAACATCTCTACCAACTCTCCCTCTAAGTGATGATACATATCCAGAAGTGAGCCACCCATTGAAGGTGAGACCTGCTGCTTTGCCATGGTCACTCAAGCTCACTCTCAATAACGGAAAACTCTAGTATAGACCCCAAGGGTAGAATTCAAAATGGACGGGAAGAACTTTTAGTGCATTTCAAAGGGGTATTTCGAAAATTGAATAAGAACACAATGATGTCCAAGTCCCCGTTGCACTTCACGTGTCTCCGGAATAAGCGAGACCTCTTTTTCCATGCATCCTACAAAAACCACTACTCCAATCCGAGAAACCTCTCCTTCCTCCTCTGATATGTGTATTCCTACCATCTCAAACTTTTCTTCTTCAATAGCTCAGTAAGAGGTTTACTGATTGCACTGTACCCTTTTTATAAACCTTCTATAGTAACCCGTTAGCCCGAGTTAGCCCCTCCCCTCAATTGCTTACTTAACGGTTGTTGGTTTAGGCCAATTTTCCATGCATTGAATCTTCTCTGGGGCCTCTCCTTCACTATCAATGATGTGTCCCAAGTATTCAATACGGTTTACACCAAAGGAACACTTAGATCCTTTTGCAAACAAGGAGTCCAATGCGCTCAAGCTTTATATAGTCTTTAATGAATGGACCTAGGATCTTATGTGGCAGAGTTCTCAATGGTGTCGTATGTGACACTTCTTTAAGCTTTCTAGCCATGGATTTAAGGCAAATTGGGGGCCCAGAATGCATGGGCCCTATCATTAGCCCTCGGGCTTCTGTAGCCAGAAATGGCTGCAGAAGTCTTGATCATCAAGCATCTTGTTCGGCTTCGGCATTTTGTTCGACTTCGGCTTCAATATACATGTCGGCCTCCTACTTGAATAGCCCTCGTGCTCAAAATACTTTCGACCGCCTCTAGAAAGATCCTTCTAGCCGAGCATCTCATACCAACAGCCCTCGTATTCAAATGTTCTTCAAATCATCGGCTCTTTTATGCAGTACAATCTTACTATTCCTCATGTTCGGCCACCTACTAACTCTTCCTTGTCTCCGGCTTCCTTCCATAACTTGTTTGTGGCAAGAGCTTTATTAGCAGCCTGTACATTGAATAGATTGAAGGCAATAATGAAATGCAAGACGCGTAGCGGTATGGACTTTGAAAGAAAGTAAGAAAGAGCATTGCGGCGTATAAACTGAATTGTTGAAAGAAAGTCCTTGTTTCTGCTGGCGCCCCTTTCTTTTGTGTTTATTTCTTCGGTACTTGATAAACTAAGTAAGAAGTATTTTTGAGGAGATTTCTTACCCATCATCTTATCTACTACTTGTGGACCAAAGGTAGCTATAAGATCATAAACTTTCTTAGACTTGTAACCAGGTAAAGAGAACCAAGCTAGAGAATACAAGGATGATGTCTTTTCATTATTGAAGTAAAAACGTACTAAATTCACAAATTCTCGTATTTCTAATAATTGTACCAGATAAATTAAAAAACAAAATCAAGACTCTATATCATAATATGCAGACCGATCGAGAAACAAGCAGACTGGTGGAAAACCTAACCATAGTGCACTTCGTTGTTGGCACAGGTTGAATAAGACATAGCCAGAAGATAATCCGCTTAAAGTATTTCTTCTTTGCTACCTTGGTATTGTACACTGCAACCTGAGCTGCCTGAATCAATAGCTGTCTATTTAAATTGATCTTTTATTTATACCCACATCATCTTCTAACTATTTATACCTCGGGAGAACGTCCTTTCTCACCCTACTTGAATTTTGTCCTTTCCTTCTTGCTTTCAGAAACTCATATATAGTTTACTTGATTTCTTTCAGAATATCTTATTATATAGTGTGTGTAGAAAGCTCTTTTGCTTCTAGGATAAAATTTCTATGAGGATCGTGAGTTTGGGCAGCCTTAATTGTAGGACGAAGAAGAGGAACGGAAGGAATCCACTCAGAAATCAGTATGTGTGTAGCAAATAGAAAGCGTGAGGAAAAAAAAGGGGTTTTGTTATGTCGGAATTCGCACCTATTTTGATCTATTTAGGTTTAAGTCTGCTAGTTTCTTTGATCTTAGTTGGTCTTCCTTTTCTATTTTCTTCCAATAGTTCGACCTATCCAGAAAAATTGTCGGCTTACGAATGTGGTTTCGATCCCTTCGGTGATGCCAGAAGTCGTTTCGATATACGATTTTATCTGGTTTCTATTTTATTTATTATCTTTGATCTGGAAGTTACCTTTTTTTTCCCTTGGGCAGTATCTCTAAACAAGATTGATCTCTTTGGATTTTGGTCCATGATGGCCTTTTTATTGATTTTAACGATAGGATTTCTCTATGAATGGAAAAGGGGTGCTTTGGATTGGGAGTAAGAACTAGCTAGTGATAGGGCAAAAGGGGGGGAAGGACATAGGAAAGAGGGATGCCTACTTCAAATCAATTGATTCGGCATGGTAGAGAAGAAAAACGGCGCACGGACCGTACTCGAGCTTTGGATAAATGTCCCCAGAAGCAAGGAGTATGCCTGCGTGTTTCGACGAGAAAACCGAAAAAACCAAATTCAGCTCTACGTAAGATAGCCAAAGTACGGTTGAGCAATCGACATGATATATTTGCTTACATTCCAGGCGAAGGTCATAATTTGCAGGAGCACTCTATAGTATTAGTCAGAGGAGGTAGAGTGAAAGATTTGCCAGGTGTGAAATTCCATTGTATTCGGGGTGTCAGGGATTTGCTGGGAATTCCGGATCGCAGAAGGGGAAGATCTAAATATGGTGCTGAAAGACCAAAATCGAAATGAATGGAAGATGCCTCTGGTAACTGCAAACAGATAAGGATAAGCGCCAATAGGGCTTGACGGAAGATAAAAGCGCCAGTAACCGCTTTCGGCAGGTAAAGAAGCAGATTCAGTATAAGAATATCCCCATTTAATGAGAGTTGCTCCCGAGGCGCGTGCGGCTAATAAGACTTCTAACAAGGTCCCTCTCGTGGAAGTGAAGGATGCCCGAACGAGAAATTCTACCACGGAAATCCACGAATGCAGGGAAGTATAACTTATACCCATCATACGTTTTAGCTAGCTTTAAATGCCACTTGTTCATAGCGAGCTCGTTGGAAGCGCTTATCAAGTATTGACCAAAGAGTTGAAAACTTGAACATCCCCACATCTCCACTTTTCACAAACTGTTGCAGCGCCCTACGCAGTCTAGAAGGATGTACACGATCTAGAAAAGGAGGCATAAGCAGACCAGCCTCAACGTTTCAGGACATATTTTCTTCTATTAAGCTAAGAACATCCTGGTTGACCATGAACGGAATTTACTGCATACTTGTTAAGATATCACAAAGTTTATTGTATGATTTAGACGTGTTAAACTTAGCATAGTAGTGATCGGAGTCTTTTGATGTCAGCAACCGGAAGGGAATATAAAGTATTTCAGTTCCAGGATTGATGTAGGCACCAACTAAATCTCCAACGCCGAGTAGTCTTTTTTTACGTGGCACCGATGAACGATGTTCAAGCAATTCAGCTACACCCCAGCCAACTGGAATTTTAGAGTACTTCCGCACTCTCCTTGCATAAAAAAAGCTCTTCCTCATACAAAATCTTTGATTTATGCATTAATTGTCGTGGGTGGAGTGAAGTTGAGTATGCTTTCGTCGATAAGAGAAGGAGAGTTGGGGGATTCTTTTTTTTGTTGCGAATGGCCCAAGAAGTAGTCTTTTCCCATTTGCTAGCAGGAAGTAAACTCATGGGTATTCCGCAGTTAATGAGATAGATAAAGCAGCAGCTAGGAAGTAACTTTATGGCGCACATTCCGCTTAGCGGTCGCTGTCACAGTCAAAGACTTATTCTTTTCTCATTTGCTAGCAAGGATTCGGCGCTTATATATAAAAAGATAGATAAATCGCGCGGACTCAAGCCAGCAAAGAAAAGACTTAATAGTCAATCCGGGACTGAGGTGCAAAGACAAAGGAATAGGGTATCAGGAGTATAAAAAGAAATCAAAGGCTCGAGCTGCTTACTTTAGACTGTTCCTTTGGTTGCTTCGTATGCTACTGGGACTTCTCTCCCTTCAATCGCGATTCCTTGACTAAAGTCATCGAGTCTAGGGCAGACCTTACTTCTACTACTTTTTTTTAGACATAGGATCTTTCCGCTCTCTCATTCTCTTTTTCTAGGACTCCTCCCAATCCCCAGGGAATCATACACTTCCTATTCACTTCGCTTTAGCTTTCCATTCCAACGCAATCTTATTAAGTGGGAGATTCAATCCTTGAAGTGCTCCTTCGGATAAAGGTCCATTGCTCTCCTAATACTCAATCCAACTAGTCAAGGCCATTTCACACAAAGGATGTGCGAAAACTCATAGATATCCATATTCAAGGAAAAGAAGCAACATTGATTACTCGCCTTTAAGCTTGAAAAAAAGGATCCAAAGATCCCTTACTCGTTCGATAAAAGCTGGAACCCTTTCTTTCTGTTCTTCCAACGAACCCAGATCTTTTATTAGCTCCTGTAGCTTTAGAGGAACCACCAACACCAATAATAGGGTACCCATCCTCGTGTTCACAGCTGAATCCGAATCGGTCAAAGTAGAACGATTCAAACATTCGGAAATCCTATTGATGAAATAAAATACGTGGAAAATGAAACATCTGTTGTAAAAGCTCTTTAATCCGGTCTTAAGACAGGAAACCTACAAACAAAGAGATCTAATCTATCTGTTCCTCTACTAGAAAGTAGAGTGACTCCTCGTTGCTTCAGTCGTACCCGAGCCTCCCCTTCTGGTTCTGGCACTTATGCGCTAAGCAATTTAATCAAGAAAGGAGGAATGCGCTATGCTTCGCTCCTTGTGTTCTCAAAAAAGCTGTTAGGCAGCCGAAATGCAAAAAAACGAAATTTATCTCTTTCTTGTATTCCTAATAGTCTGAGTCTTGCTCATTCGAGCGAACAGAACAGTACTCTGTCCCATCTATTTCTTGATTCCACTCAGGCAGAAAGACCCTATCCCTCCAATCCGGTTTTTTCCTTCTCTTCCTTTTTTCGATATCATGAATGGAGTTAAAAGCTTTAATTCTCTGTCCTTCACTACTTGATTACTTGCTAGTTCGTTTGTTATGTTGCTAATCTGGCCCAGGCTTTATCTCTTCTCACCCGGATTCACAGACCATCCAGCTATTGGGAATGAGCTAGATCCACTACGAACGATAAAATCTACTCTAATATAACACATGGGCCTCCACAGCCCGCTAGAGCTTTCTATTTCTTACTTTACTGGGTTAGGGTCTTCTATTGGCTCATTTTACTACTCGTTTGATGACTTAACAAGTTAGCTGCTGCTAGCAGTATATCTCGATCCCGCAGAAAGATTCAGAATCTTCCGGGCAGAAAAGCGAAGATCGCCCAATAAGCTATCAGCGAACACAGTACCTCCTGCGGACCCTCGGCTCCGGTGATAGACTTTAGCAGTGACTGTGGTCAGTTTGTGTACGTGCTTGTGCTATTCTCCCTCTTTCTTTTGCCAATGGGATATTATCGACCAAGCCTACCTAGCTCGAATGGGCGGTTCTTTTCGATCCACGCTTCGCCATCCAAAGCTTAGCGCCCTCTCCTTTTCATTTTCTTTTTCATAGACTAGTGAATGACAGCGCGCCACGTCATCAAAGTGCACATATCCCATCTGCCATGAGAATCTCTCTGTTTCTCCTTTATATCGTCATTTTATATAACATATTCAAATAAACAATTAGGTAGGAAACAACACCCAATTAGCCAATGATGAAATATCCTTATAGAAATAAATACATAGAATGGAATTCAAAAAATGAAGTACCTTTATTTCAAACTTTTCTTTTAGGGGGTGGAGGCGGTGTTTTCAGATTGCGGGATTTATGAAAATTGACGTAAATAATTATTAAAGGTTTTTTCTTATTGTGTGCACATACCAGTACGTGGTGGAGTCACAGATGGGTAACCTTGTCCATTATTTGATGCAGCCCCAGTGACGTTGTCATTGTTGTTCGTTCCTGGATGGAATATTAAAAAGGAGTTTGTTGGATTCCATATTTGTGTGCAGACAGTTGTAAATGTTTTTGAAAGTTCTGTACCTGGCTGAGATGTATAATTATGAACACCTGTTGGAGCATCATTGGTAGCAGATTCATTTCCATGCGTATCGTTGTGAACACTCGTGTGCCCATAAAGGAACTTTCTTTCTAAGGGAATGCCTATTAGCAGAAATAATGCTATGAAGATAACCTATGTACCTTGCAGCTGGGAGAAAGCATCTTCGTTTCCATCCAAATTGCTGTCTGGAGCCTCTTTAGTTTGTATCTGGGAGTTGACGATCTGATCATCTGCAGAGCGAATAAAAAGGAAGGAGATCAGTCTTTTTGGCATGTGGTCAATGCGTTTTCTGATTGATAACTTTCTAATCTTAAGATGGTTTTGTGGCACGTTACAAACATACGTATACAATCGAAATATTGTTGTGTTGAGTTAGTTTGAATAATTCTGACCTCTGTTGGAAAAAGGTGAAGCAAGATGACCAGGAGCTACGTAATCACGCCTCTCACTACCTTTCCTACCTGCCTTAACACATAAATAACTCTCTTATTCATCCATGACTATCCCTTTTTCTGGCAGAGCGCGATCTTCCTTTTCCTTGTCAAAAGCTGCTTTATAGCCCTCCTCGTACAAGAGTAAGAGCAGAATAGTAAGACAAAGTCCACAGAAAGTATAATATGTTTGGCAGTTATTTCCCCTTAAACTAAGACTGTGTCTTCCACGCTCCCTTTCATTGAGCTTAGCACTTTCATGGGCCCTTCCGCGAAGTACTCTAGAATTGTCCGCAGTAACAAGATAAGAATAGCTGCTGGAGGCACTGTAGATTGAAGCTTCAAAAAGGAATTCGTCCACCCTTACTTAAATACTTTGAAAACGAAATGGATACCCCCTCCCTCTGTCTCTGCCCAAAGAAAAATACCCTTAATTAGTTATGAAAAATGCCATATACTATGAAATGTATACGTGTAACCCTACGCCTACTCTATGTTCAGGTTCTTTTTCACAAGGCTTTCTTTGTTACTGAGCTCGTGACCTAGGTCCTTTTGGTCTCGACTCATCCCGCCCCAATCATTTCCTACGTTGGTCCTTCCTTTTTTTCATATTCTTCCTACGGGAGTTGGGTCAAAGATGTGGTGAGTGAAGCGTGTAGGATGTGAGTGTTGGAAGGGATCTTCTTGTACTTTTTGAGAGTGAATAAAAAAAGCCTGCTCATTCACGAGCCGGAGAAGCACTACTTTGAAGTACGCCTATGAATTCTTTGAAGATGTAGTCCCCAACGAGAGTCAAGCTAAGTGTGAACCACTAAGTCTATGTATGTATGGTACCACTACTGAAGAGCGTAGGGCCGGTTTGAAAAGCTAGCGGAACTCGTCACTACTCTGAAGTTCAGGCTTTTGTTAGAGCAGAGTTACCCGTAGGCGAAATGTCTATAATTGTATGTTCAGTCTAAAAAGGGTTCTCCTAATAGCCTAAGTAGGATTTCCCCGGCCGGATTTGACTTATCTAGTTTTCCTTAAAAGCCTCACTTTGCACACTCGACTGAAAGTATCGGAATGATTCTGGGCAGGCAGCCTAACTCCAAACTGGTAAGTACTTGTTGTTTTTGAAGCAAGCCATGCCTACTTTCAAGTATGCTATGCCCACTGTCTTTTATTCGTTCAGCGTTGCCAAAAGTTCAGTCTATTCCGTAGACTCTGATGGCGTATGTTCTGGGTCAATCTTTTCTCTAGGTATAGCATTTTGTGGAGCACCACTATTTGAATTTACTCTAGCAGGTGTGTGTCTTCGGCTTTAGTTTCACCGAAGGGGCGAAGCGATTAGCTTCAATTAATATCATAGAGAAATTTGCAGTTAGTAAGAATTCAGCTAGTGTTTTTCTGTCTTGCCCATGGGCTTATCCACTATTTTCTAGTTGGTACAGCCTGGTTGAAGATCCGGGTTAGTGAAACTGGATGAACTCGCCTCTGCCGGTGTTAATAAAAGTTGAGCTGCATAAGGCTTATTCCGTTGCGTATCTCAAGATTGCAAGCATACCTAATCTTTCATGCCAACCGTTACTGAGTAAAGCCTCATTTCTATTTGCGACATTACCACTTAGATGTCTAAAGTCGGGACAAGAGGTTTGCTGAGGGTGATGCGCTATTTCTCGTAGTGGCTCAACGTTCCGATTTCATTGAATTGTTTGACCCGTGCGTGAGTTCTTTCTTACTCGCAGAAGGCGGAAGTCGTTTTGACTTTCTGAAATTTTATGTGTTGTAGTTGCTCGCTTCACACTAGCAGACTTGGAAGCAACATCCGCTTTTTCGGATACCGGCCTAAGGAGCGAGATCAAAACTTCTATCGCGGATTGGCACCATGTTCGGGCAATGTAGCTTCCAGTTTCGGAAAAGCCTTTTAGGCGCGGTCCGCTACGATCCAATAAGAAAGTAAGTAATGAGTAGGACGAACCCCAACCCGAAGGAAGTAAGTCTGATTGGGAATGGCCTACATTCAAGTTGGCAGAAAGAGAACCCTCTTAAATGCTGTCCTCAACCTTTAATATATCATATCAAATGAATAAGGCGAGGCTATAACAACTTCAAAAAGCAACTTATTTCAATCTAGCTTGACTTGGAGTGATTTGCTCTGAAAAGAGCTCAGACTTCCTATTTAGGATATTATAAGCCAGACTTACCTAATTAGGAGAACAAGTAGAGGTGCGGTCGATTCGTCTTGCCTTGGCAAGGCCAAGGAGGCATGGGAGTCTTTGGGCATTACAGCTCCAAAGAGCATGATTTTCGATCCGGTAGACTGAACACCAACCAAATCTGAATAAATAAGGGACGTAGCGCAAGTTTTCATGACAACGAGGAGAATCTCCCCTACAACGAACAATAATGACTTGACTGCGGACAACCGACCCAGCCTAAATAAATAGGCAAAACATAATAATTTATTGAATTCCTTTTTGGAGGTGCCTCACTTGCCTAGCATAAACTCTTCTTTCTTTCCCGCCCCGCGCCTCGCACCTTTCTTTCCAAAGCACGCCAACGGGTAAAAGAAACAACTATTATAGAACTGCCATTTCATTCAGCTAAATTCCTGTAAAGCACTAAAGCGAACATCTTAAGGGACCTCTATAAGGAAGAGTTTGCAATGAGACCATAGCATTACTATCTCAGAGTAGAAGTGCACCAAAACTCCTCTGGCCTCTCGCTTACACAAGGAAAATATGCAACTGAATTGCTCATTTGACAACTAGCAAATCTGCTGCGGTAGGATATAGTAATCTCTCAGCACAAGAAGGGAAGCCCCTATAAAATCTATAAATGTACCGACACCTTTAAACCACTTTCTTTGAAGATGGCCGAGAGTTTACCACCAGAAGGCGGAATATGCTTTGTCGGGTCGGTCCGTCACTACACTATTTACTTACGAGCTCTATGGAAATTGGCTCGATAAGCAAAACATGAAATGACAGTAAGATATGGTGAATTCACAAGGTTGGTTCTAGAAATCGATAGATATTTCGAGACTTGCCGGATTGAGGAGATTTCTACACATGATTTTAGTGATTAGTGGTTCTAGGTTCAATTTATACTTGGGGATGGGAAATGGGCTTACTTACTTTCCCTAGTAAGCAGATACTCTGTTTTTGTGGAAGAAAGTTCAGAATAGAAGGGAGAAGAAGTCCGGCCCAATCTCCGCAATCTATTATCTCCTTTCAGCCAGCTTTATTCCGTCTAATCTTGTCTACTAATCCCACTGACACAAGGCCGCTAAGGTGGCAGGTGGTGCATTTGTCAACCCAAAAGGCATGACAGTATATTCATAGTGGCCTTCATGGGTTCTAAAGGCTGTTTTGTGCACATCCTCTTCCTTTATTCTTATTTTATGATACCCTTCAGATCCACCTTAGAAAAGTATCTAGAACCATGCAATTCATCCAGAAGGTCTTCAATGATTGGAATTGGGTATTGATTCTGAACAGTCAGACTATTAAGCTGTCTATAATCCACACAGAGCCTCCAAGTCCCATCTTTCTTTTGAACCAGTAGAGCAGGTGAAGCATATGGACTAGTGGGAGGTTGGATAATGGAGTTCTTTAGTAACTCTTCAATTATTTTCTCTAGCTCCACCTTCTGAAAATAGGTGTATTTATAAGGCCTCAAGTTAACAGGTTTGGCTCCAGGCAGCAATGGAACCCGGTGGTAACCCGTAATTAGAGTTCCTTCCATATTCTCTATGTTAGCTTTGAGAAAGTCGCACTCAAAAGCTCATTGGTAGCTCGAGCGACCCTGTCTTTTTATGCATATTGGAAAAAAAGGAGGCAAGGGAATTCACAATAAGGTGGCAAGATCCTTGTCCGTGGCAAATCTATGTTGTTGGCTACCTGGCTATTGTCTTTTCGAAAGTAGTTTATCAATTGTTATTTTCTTCTTGCTTAGGCCCTACTTCTGAAACAAGTTCAAGTCATCTAGAAAAGTATAGAATGCTTAGGACAAACATGGTGTTATTTCACATAGGCTTGTAGTGAAAAAGTATTGAGTGCTTCTTTGAGTGGGTAATCGATTTCAACTCATCTTTCTGGATTGTGTGAGTTCTTCCTCATTGAATAGGAGAGTAGGATGTAGCATTCTTTCTATCTTGATGTGGAGTGATCCCCGAGAACGGTATGGTCAGGAAGAAAAAGTACTTTGAATGAATGATGTAGGCTGTGGATCCCTTTTGTTGAAGAAGAGATAGCGCCAATTTCCTTTGCTTCTTAAAAGACTTCTAACTGCTAACAGCAAGAGTGCCTTAGATCAGGAGCATGAACAGCACAATTACCCGGTTCTCATTGAAGAAGAAAGAGAGCTTGCTTGGTATACCTACTAAGCCCTAATAGATTGTTGTTTTTTTACAATGAATTCTTTCATTCGTATTTCTCTAATCCAGTCTTCCCTATCCCACAGAACGAGGGAGGTCTCCACTAAATCAATATTTTCTTAAGCAAGTGAGCGGCTTAATAACCTTGATTTTTTCTCGTATCTAAATAAGAGAGAACATCTGAGAAAATCAACATTATACTGATTTAGAGACCTGTGCACTTTGATTCAAGGATGTCTAGCCCTTATTGCTAGTTATAGCATTTGGAGATCAAACAAAATCTTAATGAATTTCGAGTTGTGTGCTAGCCTAGTATGCTTTCTTTCTTCTTCCCTTAGACTGCTGTGGTTCCTCTCTAAGACCCGCTGTGTGAGCTACGCGGTTCTACTTGATTTGTCAAATCCGGTAGATTGGTATTCCATTGCAACATTCTAAACCAAGCCTAATTACACTTAAGGATGGCTTATCTATGATTCAAACTAAAAGCTAACACTGTGTGTGACTAACAGATGGTTGTTGATTCGTTAATGGTATGATAAGCTTCTTCTTCATGAACCTTTGGCTTTTCAAAGCATATAACACTTATAACCAGATAGCGCTCCAGGTCGAATCTATCGTTCTGGAATTCTTCACTTCCACGACGGCGATCTTTTCTCTGAGAGTTCACTCTTTTCCACCACAATTGAATGCTTCTTATTTATAGGTCATAAAGCACACATGACCTTACCGTGTTTAGTAACAAATGTTATGAAATATAAGGCTCAGGGTGTCGCCCTCACATTCATCAGAGCAAAAACCCGAAGAACTTGTTTAGCCAGGGATGTCCCTCCAAAGAACAACCTTTTTTTCTTACTGATGAAAGAGGTTTCAGCTTTAGACAAAAGAAGTCTGCTCTGCGGGTGATACAAAGGGAAAACGAGTGTGGTAAGTAGTAGACATCTAGAACTCAAATAACTTATCAACAGAGCAATCTTTTGATAGCATTTCAATGGCTAGGTCAATCCGTTATAAATGACATACTGCACAGGTGCTGTTCTTCATAGCTGCTATTGGTCAACTTGCATTCTTCACTGACATACATCAATTTCCCAATCCTAAATTCAATAACAAAAGAATGTCCTCTCAGAAACTCTTCCCCGCCTGCTTGCATCTGGAAACTATGTGGTGCTCGGGATGAACCGATGTCTAGAGCACTTTCTCAAAAACAAGAAGACTACATACAAATAGAGCTATTCAATCAAACTCAGGTACTATGATGGTGGACTACCAATTCTCTTTCTTGTTGAATGCAAAAGAAGCAAGATTATAGGCCGTATACTATGTGATTTCATCTTAGACGATCAAATCACTAAATGATCTCTCTCTACGGCACTCTTATTTCAATGTTTGGCTAGGCTTCTTCTTTCGCTACGCGCCTCTCACTCTCTGGAATGTCCGATTAACCGCTGCTTAGTGGTATCGAATGATACAAAGTTGTTCAAGGAGCTAAACGCGAACACAAGAAATTGCGTACCTTAGATGCCATAAGTGTTCCTTACCGAGGGAAAAAGCATTGGGACTACTTTACCCACCCTTATTAGCAACCTCATCATAAAGAGGACCCAGAAGGACAATATGCGGATCTTCTCCTTGCCTTCCTTACAGCTACGAGAGACGAAAGGTGCTTCAGAAAGCTGAGAGAAAGACACCAGGATCTACTGCCACAGTATGATACCAATGAACATACTTGAGCCACTGCTGTTCCCTTTTACTCATAATGGAAAGAAAAGAGATGCAGAAAGATGAGTCTAAAGAAAAGAATCGAATATATAACGATTATAGCCGTGTATGTAGTAGGAAGAGGAAAGAGAGAATTAATACAACTATGTTGTCAACTATTTATGCTCATTGCTAGAGTGAAATAAGTTTCTTCATGCGCTTACGAATAGCAAAAAGAATAGATTCTTACTCAAATAGTTTGGTTTGTAGTGTAGTTTTATTTCTTGACTCTAGTAGTGTAGTTAGCATGCCTTCCGTTCCTTGCTTGCTTATGCACTTTTTAATTAAAGACGACCTTTCAATTAATTATTGACTGGATAAAGTAGTATTAGTTAATATACGCTGATTCAGACAAATCACAAATAAGAGACAGTCTTTTTCGATACTGTATGCTAGGACAGACCTGTAGGTGAGCACAAGCACAGCCAGCCTTCCACCTCTTTCTACTTATGTTTAGCAGTGTACTTGGTCTTACTTCTTTTTCAGTTTACGCTTGTGTCCCAAGCTTGCAAGTTCGAAGAAGAGTATTGTATTGACCTGAATCAAGTCTTGCCTATTATTGCTGGGCAAAAGCAGTTTGATAGGAAGAAGTCCGTATTTCTACCGAAAAGTAGTTACGAAAGGAGGAGTTTTCATGCATAAGTTGTTGACGTTGCTTCCGGAGAAGTAGTTAGTTTCCAGAACAGAGCGAGAAAGAAGAGAAAGAGAGGTACGCACTGTGAAAGAAGCCCTCGTGAGAATTTCTCTGGTCCTATATGTTTTTTTTGCAAGTACCATTCCTGCTATTCGCATTGATTGAGTACTTTAGAGTTTTCTTCTTGATGGAAGTGTCAAATACTTAGTAGGAAGTCCCGGTGGGTAATCACCAAATGTTCTAGTACGAGTACATCCAGTTCCGGGTGGTCATCTAGTATGGGACCTAAGATAAGCCCTTTTTGAATCCTTTTATTAAGCCATTGCTAAACCCGTAAGGCAATCCTTCAACGTTGTAGAAAAGAGTTCAATACAAAAGCACACAAAGGCTTTGGACTATGAAAGGCTACCGCATATCATGCATGAATAAGGCCGGGAGATTATGTCCTCAACAAACCTATCTACTACTAAATGACAATTAAAGGGACGCCAACCATTGGAGGGCGCAGCCGGGTGATGGTAATGGTGAAGATTCTTCTCTTTTTCCTGGGTACATAAAGATAAGAAGAAGGCAACGAAAAGCTCTTAGAAAAGGCTATGAAGAAACTGATCCACTATTTGAAACCTGTCATCAACGAACGAAAGAGAGCCATGAAAAGCATAGATCCTCAAGGAAAGGAAAAAACACCACTTCGTCTATTTACGATTTCCCATAAACCTGGCCGTGCTTTCTTTTATTTAGTAAGCTCAGCCTTTTAGCCCTGGACCTAAGCACCTGCAAATGAAACATGCATGCCTTTCGCTGCGCGCCTTTACTTGCTTCGGAAATCAAACAATGCATTTCTTCTCAACATAAACATATACCGGTCAGTCTTGAGCCACCAGGAGAGCCTTCCACATATCCTCTTCCTCCCTTGAGTGGGAACTCCTTTCTAACCTTAGAATCCTGAACTCAACCCCCTTCAAATCAATGAAGTTGTCTGAGACCACCCGCTCACGCCACATGTGAGGAGCCTCGATCAGGTAGGTGTTATCTCCTAACCCCCGAGCAAACCAGGGAAAATCCGGCATTAATCGCCTCAAAGCAGCTTCAATCCGAGCTTTACCCCAACCTTCTGAGTCGAATAGCACAAAACTCTGCTCAAAATGCTCATCTAAATCATTGGAGTAAGTAGAGCTTACAAATGTACGAACTCTCGCCCCTTTCTCCATAGCATAGCTCCACCTTCTCTCTGATACTGAACACCCTCACTCTCTGATTGAGCTTGCGGCACACTCTTAATGTTCCCCCTTTCTTCCGCTTTGCGAGCTTCACTACAATCACGCGACCTGTGTCCAATTTTGTTGCACGCGAAGCAAACCAGTGCGTTTCTACACTGACCTGCTAAGTGGCCCCTCTCCCCACACCTAAAGCACACAGGTTTTTTGCTAGCAACGTCTGAGAAGATCCGCTTTACTTTATCCCTTGCTCGATCAGTCGACGCGGCATTTGCCGTGTGAGTCCCTCTCCCCATCGGATTTACTGTGGATCTGAGCACCTCCGCAAACGTAGGGCAAGATTGATCTTCAATCTCATCTATCAATCTTCGATCCGACGCATCTGAGGTAGTAGCTGCCCCTTTGGTACTCGCTGGCACCGCCATGGCTGATCTGAGCAGAGTTGCCACCTCCGTCAGCGATCTCTCCAGCGACTGGAAGCTAGCTGACAGCGATTCCATTCTTGCTAACTCTACACACACTATTTTTTGGGTTTTATGCGAATTTTTTGGATTTTTTGGATTTGGGCAAGCGAAGAGAAATTTTGTCTTTTTCTATTTGTAGCTACTCATTCATATTAGTTGATAAAAAGAGAAGAAGTCTAAAAGAACCAGAAGATACATTAGAAATAAAAGATCTAAACAACTCGCTTATGGAAAAAATCAAAGATGAATTGAGAGCTTCATTATCAAATAAAACACTGGCCGATGCGGTATGCGCTAAGCTTTCTCGATGACCTGGCAAAGCTGGATAAGAAGGAGGAGCTAGAAGAGAAGTCAGTGTGAGTAAGTCAGAGTAGGGATTCAGTTATTTCATTTTCATAGATAGAGGGATTGGATGAAATCATTCATTTTTATATGAGATTTCATGCTTGAATGTGATGTCGCTGCGCGCCTTCCTTCATTTTGACCTCTCTTTTCTCTGGCTCCGCCCTTGCTTTCTGTGAAGATAGATTACTCACCGGCTGGAATTGACCTTTCTTAACATGATCGATTGTTCGGGAGACATTGTTCGGGAGACATGGAATCAAGATAGAGGAACAAGTTTTCCGCCTTGACTTCGTTGGGGGCATCGAAGCCATAAAGAAAGGTCAGACCGGGGAAGGAGCGAGCCGGCCTCACATAATTTGAATTGCTCTTACATTCCACGTTTCTGAAATGGATCCTATCAAATATTTCACATTTTCTATGATCATCTTTATCTTAGGTATTCGGGGGATCCTCCTTAATAGGCGCAACATTCTTATAATGTTAATGTCAATTGAATTAATGTTATTAGCTGTCAATTTGAACTTTTTGGTATTTTCCGTTTCTTTGGATGATATGATGGGTCAAGTATTTGCTTTATTAGTTCTAACAGTGGCAGCTGCGGAATCTGCTATTGGATTAGCCATTTTTGTTATTACTTTTAGAGTACGAGGGACTATTGCTGTCGAATTTATAAATTGCATTCAAGGTTAAACATAACTAAAGGAGATTGACCAAATACAAAGTGCTTTTTTTACTTCTTCTTTCTCTTGTCCAACTTCACGGTCCGTTGCGGAAAGAGAGGCCTTTCCCAATGAAATGTCAACGAATATGCAGGATAGAAAGATGTTATTTGCTGCTATTCTATCTATTTGTGCCTTAAGTTCGAAGCAAATCTTAATCTATAATGAAGAAATGATAGTAGCTGCTTGTTTTATAGGCTTTCTCATATTAACTCGGAAGAGTTTTGGATCAACTTTCCAAGAAACTCTCGACGGGAGAATTGAGTCTATTCAGGAAGAATTGCAGCAATTCTTCAATCCTAACGAGGTTATTCTTTTGGAATCCAATGAAAAACAACGAAACCTTAGGATAAGCTTGCAAATTTGCGGCACCGTAGTAGAATCCTTACCAACGGCGCGTTGCGCGCCTAAGTGCGAAAAGACAGTGCAAGCTCTGTTATGCCGAAACCTCAATGTAAAGTTAGCAACACTTCTCAATGCCATTTCTTCCCGTCGCATCCGTCTTCAGGACGATATTGTCACGGGTTTTAACTTCTCAGTGAGTGAAAGATTCTTACCCGGGTCTACGTTCAAAGCTACTATCGTAGAACTAATTCGAGAGGGCTTGGTAGTATTAAGAAAGGTTAGGATGGGGAGGAGTTGATCCACGATTCTAATTAAACTCCCCCGGACGTAGCCACTTTCATGAGTGGTGAACCGGGTCACCAAAGGAACGCTTGGAAGGGGGGTCATGGGCCTTATCTGGTTCGATTCCGGTGCGTTTCTACTATATCCAATATATCCAATCCTATATATCCAGACGAAAAACCCTAGACTAAATTAAATACACTATATATTTTACTTTTTTTACAAAGTCTAAGTGGGTAAATCCAACCAATCTTATCAAACTGTTCACGCATTTAGTAAGGCTGGGGAGAATGCCACTACTTTGGATCAGCTGTAAGTAAAGGCTCTCAAACTAATAGGCCCGGAGAGAAGAGAGCTCTGTGAACAAGAAAATGAATGGCTTACGAGGGAGGAATAGCGCAAACAAGGCGCGAAGCGATAAATAAAGTAGTAAATTAAATTAGAGAGTTTGGCTCGGAGCATTTACTAGTTATTTTTCTGTTATGGCCACTGCAACTACATCGGCTGGATCGAATGACAGCGTTCAGTCGGATAAATAAAGCTTTTTATTAGGCATAGGAGTAAGTAAGAAAAAACTCCCTCCCAATAAGAAATCCACGTAAAGTCCGCATCCGGTATCTTTAAAAAAAGAGCTATCAAACAAATAACTCAGTAAACAAAAAGACAAAACTTGAACTCATGATTTGCAACAAAACCACATCCTATTGCTTCCACGCGTGACTTTGAGAAGCTCAGTCTACAGTAAACCAGCTTCAACACGTGGGTAATCGATTCCAATAGCGGCAAGCTGATGACTCAAGAGCTATGGATACTACTTATGGGTACGACTTTTCCAGTATTTCCATTCCTTGATTTGGCAAGACCTACATCACTTTACTTTGCTTCTCAACCTGACTTTCTTTCCTATTACAAGTGAGCCTTATTTGGAGAGGAAGCATCCTAGTTTCTTTCAAAATCGAAGTAATACCAAATACAAGACCCATACCAATTACCGTCTAAAATTTAGGTATTAAGTCATGGTTTTAAAGTATATAATATTAATAAAAGTTTCTCAATGAAGAATTGTGGAGTAAACCTTCGTTCGCTATACTACTAGTTCAATAAGTGTTTTTAGAGGTATTCCCCTCTTTCCTTTATAATGCAGAAAAGGGGAGGTCTGACTGAAGTTATTCACTTTCTCAAAGAAAGATCCACCGGTCTTTTATTTCCTTTCTCTGCGAGTTTCTTACGTAGGTAGAGTTTTTAGAGATACACTTCGATCAGTAAACTTGTATGTAAGTATACGCTGATGCCTGAACAATAGAGATAGCTACATCTTCCTTATTTTTAATAGTATCTTATACTATTCCTTTTTTTTACTGAACTAGTATTTAGACCTACTCGAGCGGTACTAACTAAATAGTTTTTTAAGAACATCCACTGCTTAGCTACTTTCCTATTTTATGTAGCGAGATAAAGTATAATGTCGGAAGAGTTTAGTACCATCCTTCATATTTTGGGAAAAGGAACACAACCGCTGCGCGCCTAGTTCACGTGCTGCTACAGCAGCACTTCCAGACTCAAATACTAGCACTTCATCTATCTAAAGATAGATAGGCTGATACATAGTAGTTACCTTTTTTTGCCATTTTTATTTTGATAGTGAAGAATGGGCCGTGTAAGGTGGTGCAGTATTAGCAACCTTTACAGTATTAATATAGGGTTTCAGAGTAAGAATTATATACTGTTAAAGAATAATTTGCTTTCGAAGAGATTCTCTTAATTTGATTTATCTTTTACTTTATCTACAATATATATATACTGTCAGTTTGAAGTTCTCGATACCAAACTTTGTCATATTAGCACTGATCGTAGTCAACACAATATCTTCTTTATTTAGAATTCGCTACACGTGCCTTTTCTTTGATATAAATCTTCTTCTCATCATCCTTTTTAAACATTACTCTTATTTCTCTCTTAAAAAACATTGATATGAAAGCCTACCTATATAATGACTAAGCTGAAAACGAAGCAACAACTGTTGAATCTTCTGCATAATTAAATAGTATAGCAAGCACATGGGTAATAATAGCCTCACTAAATAAAAGCTCCTTTTTATGAACCACAGACCTCTCTGTATCTTTTCTTTAAAGCTAAAATTAGCAGTAGGTCGTTTGAAAAACTCAGGAAATTCTTTATATATATCTTCTATATCGTATTTCATACTGAGAGCTTAAATTTGCAGCTGCCCCCCCTCGGCTTATTATTGCTCAACTTCTTATCCTGACCCCGTCTTTTAAGTATATTATAAGTAAGTATTCAATATGTTTCACGCCTATAATTTTTATTGAGTAGTTCCACTCACCTCACTTTCTGGAGAATAAAAAAGATGTGCTCGTAGAACCAGCACTACATACAATGAAAAGAAAACAAAAACAACAGGCAGGCTGTCAGGTTGAATTATTCATTGTTAAAAAAAATGAAAAGAATGGAATTGTTCGGTCGTAGGGCAAAACTGCACCTTTCGAGTTGGGTTTACCAGCTATTAACTTCTTATGGACGAGCATCGGGTATTTTCTTTTTCAAGTAGTTGGTTGAGACCGCTTTCAGTCTTTTAAAACATAGATGATACTTAAGGAAGTTCTTCCAGATTGAGTTGGATTTCCTCCATCCTCATGTGAACATGAAGTATAGGCTCGTTCACTCTTGGCAGTTCCTGGGGAAGGAGATAAAAGGTAATTCGGTAGAACTGGAGAGGAGCCCAGCCCAATAATTCATTAGCCTTGAGTAAATAGGTAGTTTATAAATAAATCGTTTTGATCGGACGGTAATAAAAATGGGAGGGAATATTTGGATCTAATCGTTGTTGTAGGGTGAAGTAGAACGATAAATTAAGGCTGGCGCTTGGATGTAACACTGCTAAAGTTAACGAACGTATAGAAAGATGGTCTTTTTTATCCAATAAAAAGAAATCCATATCTATTCTTACATTCAAATCACTATCTGAAAATAGCGTATATATAAGAGAAAGAGAGACCTTCCTTGCCATACCTGTCAGTGACAGAGATCAGACTTCTTTAGCAGATAGGAAGAAGAATGGAAATGAGGAAGAAGTGGGAAGTGGGAACCTTGTTTTAAGGTCATGTACAGCTGTAGCGCCAACACCAACATCTTGAGTAGGAAATGCTCCGCATCGGAGACAAGGTGGAGAAGTATCTTAGCGCTTTAGGAAGGAATCTGTAAAGTGAGAAAACAGACCAGATCCTTCGGAGCCGCAGAATCAAAATATTTAGTAAAAAAGGCAGACATTTAGAGGGATATTACTCCTCAAGCTATATCACCCGGACAGTTTATAAGAAAGCACGACTCGTACTGACTTATATATAAGTATGGCCACAAGGTAAAAATTAAGGGATTTTATTAGCATATGGACCAGGGATGGAGATTTCCACTATCCCATCTTGCTTAGTCACATACCAACCCACTGAAGTCCTCAGATACGCTATAACATATTATGGCTAAACCTAGATTATATGAATCAATTTGAGATACTAATTCCTACCTCCACCCAAGGACAGAGATAGAAAAGGAATTACTTTTCCAATTGAATGCGGGTACTACACAGTGTGGGTTCATCCGGACGGAAACGAGTCCTATTTAACCTAGTGGTGGTATAAAGAAAACTAACTACCGAATAAAAATATACAGCTGGGCCGTTATTGAGTGTCATTCTAAATAAAAACTCCAGACACCAAGCACTCACGCAGTAAGCAACGATATTTATCTTGACTTAGGGGCTAAACACCCCTTTGCGCACTCCTACTAACAGCCAACAACTATCTTATTTATCAAACAACCTGACGTACCATGTGTAGAAAAGGGTAGTGGAAACGTTAACAACTGGAGCACTACCCTAAATACACTTTTGTATATAATATAATACGCGAAATGCAATATAGGTGGCGAACATCTACTCTTTGGAGGTTCCTTTGTCGTTTTTTTTCCTATATATTATATTCGCGCGGATTCTATTGAACCCGTAACCGGACAGTGAGGAAAGACTACAACTTCCTGCGATGAACCCCGGATCTTACCCTGGGCCTGACACTCTGTTCTTCAGGTAGGGTGAGCCGATTAGTAGTACGGGAATCCTATGATTAAAGAAATAGGAGCTTACTGATAAATAGTAAGATCTTTTAGTCTAAGCGTTGGAGTTCATCGATTTCAGTCTTTCAGTCTGAGTGTGTTTTCTTTCTCTTTCCTATCCGGATCCTCTTATTCTTATGGGTAGCTCTTTAATACTCACTGGGAGGGCGGCCTGGTCGGGTAAGGTCCGACCCGATTTAGTGTTTAATAAATAATTGCTGGTGAAAAGCATGGTATTTACTCCTCGCTCATAGATAGGCACATACATATTGAATAGGGGAAAAGAAATTGAACGAGAAAAATAGAGATGGGTAACGTAGATCAGTCACAGACAGGCATTCAAGCATGGGCAAGGTCCACAAGTAGTTGGTGAGGTAAGTAAAAAAAAAAGCTGATTCGATAGGCATTTCGGCACCGGAATAGGCATATTAGTATAGTAGGCACGAAGCGGTTAGCTAGTTCTTACTCAAGTAGGGCTAGGAAAAGATAAGCAAGCACGATAGGCTCACAAGAATAGGTAAAGCATAGGGATAGCTCAAGTCAAGGTTTAGGTAGAGGTGAGTAGACTAGGCGCGGAGCGTTGGGAAAGGCGCGGAGCGTCGCGAACGAAATTGAGAGATTCTCATCATTCAAGCCCATCCAATTGAAAATGAGTAGACTATCCACTCCAAGCAAAGTAGTATCTTACTTCGGACCGGATTGAATTCCTAGTCAAGAAAAGAATATATAGGCTTGTGAAATGTCAAAGTGCTTAAGACCTCAACTATATTTACTACACTCGTGGATCATCACTACTTGCTGCGTATTTTATTTAAGGGCAACCGGCTTAAGCCTCAATATTAGGGGCACCTCCTAGCTCGAAAAATCTCATCCCTCAGGGACGCAAGCACCTTCTCGTTATCTCTATCCTCGGCAACAACCTTCTCGTTGAAAGTCTGGAACTCGTGACTCCCGCCGGGACAAAAGCTATCGCCTAGGAATGAAGTAGCTTATTCGGTTGCTGCGCACCTCTAGAAAGCAGAAATGATATGAAAGCATATGAAGCGCTTGGTTCCAGTCACTATTCCTTTGTAGGTATCCGTTGATAAGATCCGCCACCTCTGGATTCGAACCTACCGACCTGGTAATCCAAAGAAAGTTTCAAGCTTAGCTACTTCAGTAAAATAAGAGAGAGGAAATTGCGGAGCAGCTTAAGATCTAATTCTCCATTCTTTCAGCTATAACTATTTGGCCACATGCGTGAGTAGGCCTCTTGCCGGGATGTTCCATTTAGTCGACTAGCTTGACCAGACTCATTCCGCCAGAGCTAGTTCAAAGTCTTTATGCTTTGCTTTGGGTACTTAAAATCTCCTAACTCACCCTTGAATCTAATCACCGAGTCCAGGAGAATCCTTTAGGTTAGCGAGGAAGGTAGTTTGTTTGCTATCTCGTGGCGAGGAAGGTTCTTGCCTATAAATAGTAAGGAAGATGCGCTCGGGAGTTCATCCCTTCTAAGCCTAAAGGGCGTACTCCTTTCTCACTCTGTGAAGGCTTTGCCTTTGAAAGGGCCAACAGGCTCGACATGAGCAATTGGTTCTCAAACTTTCCTCTGCCTACAAGGAATACATATTAGACTTCCCTGCCTGAAACTCTTAGGTGCCCCTGCTCTAGGATCTGCTCTTTCTTTGAATCCACAGGCTTTTTTACTTTCTGCTGCGCCCTGTCGTACTCCACACCTTATGGTCCCAGCCCACGAGACGACTCACTCTTTCCAGATCTCTATCCCGACTTGAATTGCCTATTTGAATTTCCTTGTTCCGATGTCCCTCCCGATGCGTTCCGCCCGAAGGAAGAAGTGATCAGCGATTCGAACAGTCAGTTGTGGAGGATGGAAAAAAAATCAACATCTCTAGCAGAACGAGTGGAACGAGAAAGTGAAACGACCCAGTGAACGGAAGGATGATTAGAGCCAGAGACCGAGTGGAACGAGCCAGCTGGTATTTCCCCAGGTTGTCCAGAAGTTGCATCTTGCCTATTTGAATTAGCTCCTGGAGGGAGGGTACGTACTAACTCTATAAGGTGAGACCGAGTGAATAATGGTTGTTTACCTATACCCGCAGAAAGGCCATCCTCTTTTTTAGTTCCCAAGAGTTCTTTCGTTGATAGAGTATTCTCAAACGGCGAAGCCTAGTCATAGGGTTTTGAAGATGAGGTGACCATTGATGGGAAAAAGAGATTAAACTAGAGTGATGGGAGAATATCGTTGCAAACGAAAGGTGCGCTATTAAAAGAAGTACCGTCTTCTTTGCCAAACAGCCTATCTTTTCTTAAAAGTATCTCAATACTTCTATGCAGATATCTTCTTCTGTAGAGTCATCGTCCAGAAATTCTTCCTTTGCCTCATCCATTCGAGGTTTTAGGCTTGGATTAAAGGATTCTACCTGGTAGAAGGTTATAGGTTTATGTTCAATTATTTGACCATTCTCGGCCCTCAGTTTACGCAAGGATGAAGTGTAGGTGGAGAAACTCTTTGTTGTGTCTCCTACGTATGTTCCACTTTCTAACAATAAGGAATCATTAGCTGAAGATGAGTTTCTTACCGCCGCTCGGACTGTGGGATTGTAGATCCACCTCTATATAGAAAATATAGAAAGCGAAGTTGAGTCTTGACTCCGTGGGCCTCTCTTTCTTTTTATGCTTTTTTTGTGCGGCCCCACTTTCCTATTCAAATCTTCCAGACACCTTTCCGCCCGTCAGCTAGCAAACAAAGACATCTCTTGGGTTACAACGTAATATTAACTATATAGATAGGCAGGCAGTGTTCCAATTTTATAACATATTCTATTATGTATGAATGAGTACATATATCATAATTTAGTACGGTTGGCGGGTTTATCCTATTATGACCTATCCTTTGCGACTTTTTTTTTAATGCCCACTATAGTACTGACGTGGACGGAGCCTCCTTATGGGTAGCATGGTTACCAGAGAGGGTTTGGAACCATGTGGTGAGAGGTGTGTTGGTGTGTGAATGACCTACTTTTGTAGACATGTTTGGGATGGGTGGCTGGCTTTCTCTTCACTTTGAATCCGCTGGCCGGCCTACGTCCTATCTATTCCAGAACCTCAAAATCATCAATTAGTGTCTGAAGACGATGAATAGGGCTTTCACATTTTCTTGCTTACGTGAGGCAAGCTTTTGCTTTTGAACTCTAATTTTTCTTTTAGTTTTTATGTGTGGGAGGGATTTTGAAGCATCAAGTCAAAAAGGAGAGTGGAACATGTGTTAGTAGTGGGCATAGGAAAAACAAATGCAGGATATTCCATAATTTAATATGTCCAGCGGTACATTGAGCGTGGAGAGGCAATTATGTCCAGCGGTACATTGAGCGTGGGGAGGCAATGAAGGTAGGGTCTTTTCTACTCCTTATATCTTAATATATAGTCAGGTTGGTAGGAAATAAGAAAATACAACACATACATACATAATGCATGCTCTAAAATGAAGAAAAGAAAAGGACGCAAAACCATGTAACACACACCCCATGGAGGGGAGCCGCTCTCTCAACGTTAAGGAAGGTTATCCATTCCCGTATCCGCATCTATACATATGAATTGGTTATAAAGGTATTCATGAAATTAAGTGATAAACCATATTAGAATATTAAAGCAATGACTGTAGAATTGGACTCTTTCCATATGATCTCTTTTCATTAAAGCAGTCAGAGTCCTTGCTGATTACAGAGAATTTCTTCTCTTTTCACTCGTCGCCCGCATGCTAAGTTAGTACCAAAAGGGCAAAGGTCGTATTCTTTAAAGAATTGCAAAAAAAAAATAGAATAGTTTGATAAATTAGATGTAATGTATGCGGGTAAGGATAAAGCGGCAGGAAGGCGCGCGCTCAGCCGCTCTCTCTGTCAAACATCATTCAGAGGCTTATCTTTTTTTGCCTCACCTGTGCTATTGGTATTGGTTCCCGTTGAACTAGAAGCACCAACCAACTGTTGCAGTATTATCATTTTTAGCAGCTTCCTGTCATAGTCGCTTTCTCTTATGATGTGTTGCTTGTTCAGTCTCATGATACACAATTACTTAAAGAAGGCTAACAGTTTGTTGGGGTTTACGAAATAAGTCAATTAATAACTAAAATAAGGATAATTTACTCCCTCATATATTCAGTAAAAGGGTTTTGAGTGAGTAATTTATCTTCAGTTGAGGCCTCCCTTTTGTTAGTCTTCCATTCTTTCTGAAATTTTAGTACCTGTGGAAATAAGCACAACATGCAGTTCCGGCCGCAGTGTGAAAGCAACAAAAGGCCGCCCAAACAAAGCAGTGCCATATCCATTCAATTACTGCTTCAAATAGCCACGTGAAAGGCTACAAAGAGCAAAGTACCCGTTACAGAGGATCAACACTCCTCATATACAATGTCTGGTTCAGCAGAGTAAGCAAGACTCTTGCATAAGCCTTATCTTCCTTTTTGAATTGAAATACCTGCCATCCAGGAAAATCACTCACTTCAGAGTTGGATTTTCTAGTAAGTACCTCAAGGTAAGGCCCTCCGGCTTTTAATGAACCCACTTCTGTCAATTTCATACATGCATACAAAGAAGTCAATTATAATGTAATCCAAGAGGGAAAGACAAAGTCAGTGTCAAAGTATAAAGAGTTCCCTTGTATGTATGAGTGAGGAAATCAAACATGGGTTGATTGCATTGCCTCGTGTTTCAATGAAAGTGTTGATTACCTCGTTTTGACGGAAAACACTTCTTTTCAGGTAACACTACCCACTTATTCTTTTTCAAAGAGGAATGAATGCAAGAGGCGGCCCCCGGGCAGATCTTATTATTTTCCTACCAAAAAAACTATACTTCTCATTTTCACATTAAAGAAAATTGAATAAAAACAAAAGTAAAAGAAAGAAAGTAGGCAACCAACTTACCTAACAAACAAGTTCTATCCAACCCTAATACGAGACCTACTCAGTGCCCCCTTTACAAATGATAAGGGCAAACAAGATTTTCGAGTTTTTATACGCCTACCTATAGTTATTCCACTACTTAAGAAAGAGTCCGCCCTGTTTGGCTACTATACGGAAAAGTGCGCTTTCTTTTATACTGTTTGTCTACTTGGGCCTGGCCTACTCTTTTCTTATTGAACTATGTCCCTTTACTTCTTCGGGCGGCTCCTCAGGTAGTGTGTGCTTGATAGGCTTGACTTGACAAGGGAGATGCCTGCCGTCAAATAAAAGGAAAGCAGCAAGTAGGAAGCGATCTACCCGCTTCGCGCCTTGTAGACGTGAATAGAAATTGGCATTGCCTTTTCCCAATAAAGAGTGTACCTCATTTACTGGAAGCTGAAGTCAGTGGGTCAAAGTCCGAACGTTGTGGCTGCAAGAACTAGAGGTTTATCTCCATGACTGGAATAGAGTTCTGCATCCATGAAATGTTGGAGTTGCCTCACATCCTCACGTCTTTCCTTCGCAGGTTGGTTGTTCAAAATAAAGAGAAGAACAAAGCTCAGTTCGTAAGAAAGAAGAAAGATAGTGCAAATAAAGAAAGCGGAATAGAAGTTTACAAGTATAGGTAGTTGGCTAGTCAAGGTTTTTCGAAATAGCTAGTTACGAGAGGCTAGTACTTTTTTCTAATAGGCGAACGGGTTCTTTATGCGGAATAGGAATAGGCATTCGAGATAGCAATGGTTTTCAAGTAAGAATTGGTGAATTTCCCTACTAACAATAACGCAATGTTATCGAATTGGGTATTGGGGTGGGTCATGTGCAAAAGTAGCGCGCTGGAATCTAACCAGCACATGAAGCAAAGAAACCGATCTTTTAGCTACTTTTTTGAACCCGGTTCAAAGCGTGAGCTGCTACATCTGGGGATCGGGTCGTAAAACCTCATTTGTCAAACGGTAGCAACAAACCTTAGGATCACTTGAACTTTTCTACCTACAATCAATGGAAGACTCCTCTCTAGTCTAAGTCATATAGTAGCTTGTAATTGTTTCATTCCCCGTCTAATACTCGGTTATGTACCCAACATTCACCCTTATCCGGTGGTTTTGGCCTTTCTTCTCTCTTCTTTCAGCTTCAAAGCTTTAATAATAACCAATTTGAGGTGAAACACTTTCCCTCTTTGGTGTTTGCTTTTTTCTTTTATTATTTTCAGGATGAAATCCCGGCTACCTTCTTACGTACGACTGAACCTCACTCAGTAGAAATACTAATTCTGACAGTCATACTGTGTCTTTTTATGTTGATGGAAGGGGATAGCTTGAAGAAAAATGACCCTGGCCATAAACTACCTTGACCTGCACCGCCTTTGCTTTGATTCTTTTGCCATGTAACCCGACAGAGAAATCCTCTGTTGTGGTCTGGAAAAGGTAACCAGCCGTTGTAAGTGAACGAATTGTTGGGAATGTCGAACAGAACATATCAGTAAAGAATTGGCGTCCCATACTGATTGTATGAAGTAGTAGGAAGTTTTTTAAAGGCCACTTATCGAGGATAGCCCGGTGCTGTTCAGTCAGTAACTTCTCATACCTCTGGTGATATGCATCGAGAAACTTCTTCGGAAGGCATCCATGATTAACGTGGAAGATGCCTTCCTTAGGTTGCTGTATGGATTCGTCGCTACTAGTTGCACTGTGGTCGTCGTCAGTGGATGTAGAAATCTTCCTGGACGGGCACATCTTTTACAGAAAGATATTTTGAAGAGTAAGTTATGGAGATTGTGTAGATACTTATAGGAAGAGAAATTCGCTGGAAACTTTTGAAACAGTTTGATTTAGACAAGGCACTCCAATAAGGAAGAAATGAAAAAGCTAGGCTGAAGTGATTCAATTCTCTCTCTCTGAGATATATAGGCCCAGTATCGGACCAGGGGAAACCTCCGGGAAATCAAGGGGGGTTAAGGGCTAGCAATAGCTTTGGATCAAATTTTATAGGAGATTAACTAAAATAAGTAAATGCACAAGCAAGGAGTCAAAAGCTAAGCTAGTATTTTCCTACATCCGCCGAGCAGGGAAAAGAAGATACATAAATGCGCAATCCAGGCCAATATACTATACTCTAATACATATTCAGATGATAGTCAATCTATGAAAATGCAAATTGGAATTGAGCAAGTCAATGAACGCTACCACCACTTATGATATTAAGTTCTTCTAGGGAATCGGAGTAGGAAAAGGAATGCTCCCGAGACAAGACGGGCCCTGTTCCATTCTCTCTTTTCCTGAAAGCAACTGGCATTTTCTATAAGAAAGTGCTTCTATGGACAGTGCCCATTATAACAAAGGATATTCTCATTCGGGGCGATAATATAATCAATCTTTCTTCAACATCACATGTTTCCGATTCTAAACTCTTTTTTCTTCTTCTTGACAGCCAGCTTTATTGAATTTCTATGAACAGAATATGGAAATGACGAGGCCTTCTCCTTCGCTGAGCAGTAAAGAAGCTTTTAGACGAGATACAATCATCAACCACCCCGGTCCGGTTTTATGTAAGGTAGGTTTCTTACTTCCTCGCTACGCGCCTTTATTCATTTAGTAGAAGGGGAAGATGCTAGCTACCGGAGGACTTGTCAAAGGGAAATTTCTGTGCCTGAGCCTTACAAGAATCCGAACAACATGCATGACTTTGAAGAAGAAAAAGTAAAATCTCTTTCCCCTCAAAACATCCTTCCGGGAGGCGGCAGTGATTCGAGTGATTTCAAAGATGCAAGTACGATATTGTCTGGAGTGTAGGTGAGTCAGGTGACATGTACATTTATATAGGATAGAATTAGCTAGGGTGAAGTCGAACATGTGCGACAGAACTAGGTATCCAAGAGGTGTGTTTACCCGATCTCCATATGATTTCTGAAGTTTGTTATCATTCTGTATTGCTTGTATTTAATCAAAAGATTTATGCCGGTGTGACTTACAAGACTATGAAAATGTCAAGAAAAAAGTGCAAGATTTGTTGGGACACATTGGCATTTGTCTTTAATTAAAGTATTCCTATTGCAATTCTAATTTCATGGATATAAATCCTCCGCTTCAGCAATGTGGGCCGGTAGCAAAAACCATCTATCTTGTGATTCGATCTCCTCACCCAAATCCCAATCGTTTTGCATAATCGTTAGACAAAAATAAGCCTTCATCCGAAGAAGAAAACTCCATACCTACAGCAGGGTGGATTAAGTCATTGTCTTGATACTCTACTACTAAAACTCTACCCCGTTTAAAGAGAAAGCTAAACTGAGGCTGAACTGAGAGAGCCAGCATTGGATGGATTGCTTACACACTTATAAACCCTCACTCAGATAAGAAGTTATTGGAATAATGAATCGTTATGGAAAGCATACTTTCCATTTATGCACCCTTATAGAGAAAAGAAAAGAACGGAAAGAGGCTTTGTTTGTTTTAATTGTCTTGAACAACACCTAGAGAATGAAAGAATAACACGGATATATTACCTAAATAAAAGGTAACCTTTTAGTTTCACTGAGGATGTTCACTATAAGATCAACATAATTCAAACAGGCTTTCACTACTACCTTCTCTTCTATTATCAGGTCTTCTCTGTGATGTGAGCTTAAGTAAGTTAGCTTAATGGGTCTCCTCTCCGAGCTAGTGAGTTGAACTGAGGATGTTCACTTCACTTAATGTCTCGTCTAGCGGATATGCTTTTACCAAACCCTACCCTTCTAGTGGATACGCTTTATCCTTACCCTAAAACATATCGGTGTATGAATTCTAATGGCTTTTACCTATGCACGTGCTTCATAGTTGATCTAGTTGTGTTGTGTTTTGTAGTGTTGTCAAAGGGTGGGAAAAATTTTCCCTTTTTATCGAACGGGAACAGATTAGGGTCTTCTTAGTTACGTAAATGCGTATCCTCTCCAACCTTCACTCGCGCTGTACAAAGAAAGGTCATTCTCAGATCGATCATAGAATTACTTTCTTTATTATATGCTCTCTCTTAGCAAGACGATGGATGCAAAAAAAGAGAACTCTAGTCATACTAACTTTCTCTTTCCCACCTCCGGGTTGAGAAAGTAAGAGCAAGACGTGTGAGTTAGATAGCAGCCCACTAAACTATCTTTTTTTTACGCCGCCATATGATTAAGGGCACACCGAGAAAGCCCATTCGATGGTGCGAAAGTACGCTTTCCGATTCGCCTGTTGACACAGATGAGTGGAAGATCAGTTGGATTAGCTTGTGTTTTCACGAGCTGTCCAGCGAGTTAAGAATAACCCATTAGTATGGTACAGGTCGGTTGACCGGCCGGGGAAATGAAAGAGTTTGATCATCGAGAAGTCAAGATCGAAGGAGATGATCAAATGCAAGATGTTCCCGTAAATTACAAATTCTATTTCCTCTCAATCAACGAGTCCATTGAAACCGAAGAAGTGTGATCCACCCGATCCTTCGTTCCATCAAACCATTCCAGCATTCCGATCGAGTGAAAATCCGATAACGACTATAGATAATCCCATTCGGCAAGAATAGTTCGTCAAAGGCTAAAGGATTTGCTTTCTTCTTATATTGATATAGGATTTCCTAGTGAAGGGAAGAGTGGTTTCGGAAGAGTCTTACTAGAGACCGGAAGAGCCAGTATCTACTGGAGCCTAACACTAATTCCCATCTTGCTCGAGGATGGATTCCATTAGTTTTAACTCATTTACGGAAGCTAATATGGAGACCTGAAGTCAGCCTATATGGAGACCGGACCATAGGATTTCTATGTAGACTGTAATTACCATCTTTGCACCTCTTTTGCCTATTCTTTCTGAACCTAAGGTTTTTTCTGATCCGGGTTTGTACTTTGTTTTCCCGGTGTGAAATTCTTCGCACGCGCCTTCGCAGTTTTCTCTTATTAGAAACATACATGAAAAACTCATTGAACGAATATTAATTTTTTTTTTCATTTACGAAGAGTAATACGCATAGAGCTTCACCCGGATACAAGACCTGGCTGGCCCTTTTTGCCCTTAGTAGCGAAGCAATCATTCCACGGATCTTCGCAGACAAAGATCAGATATGGAGTCCCTCCCTCTGAACCTAAAACACTAAATATTCTTCTTCATTCCCAACCCTGCTGCTAAGGCAAGACGAGATCAAAGCATTGCCAAGAAAGTAAGATGTTGAAGGTTGCTGCCGCTCCCTGCCGAAGGCAAAAAAAGCTTGGAAAAGCAAAAAAGACAATAGCAGTTTGAATTCATTTCTTCTTTTTACTGGGAGAGGGAGTTACTACTTACGCCAGCACCTTACGAGCTTACCAGAACCTTCTCCCGCAACAAGAAGAGTTTTACTTGGACAAGTTAATGATATGAATAGCCTTTAGATGACCCTACTAATACAAGTAAAGTAGAGGAAGTTTTTTACTAACCATATTTTTTAACTTGGGACTAGGGCTTGTCGGTAGAAAAAAGTAGCTCTCCTAAGCAGTAGCAAGCGCTTGATGCTATCTCCGACTTGAATCTACAAATTCCTTATGAGCTAAGCAGCATACTTTATATGTTAGAATAGAAGGAAAGAAAGTGACATCCTTGTGGGCCCCCGCGGAGCGGTGTATATCATGGGGTTGAGTACAAAGCATGTTTCATACCTTGGGCGGTGACTTTATTTTAGTAGAATTGATAAAGTAGGAATAGATCTATTCATAGTATCTCCCCATTGTTAACTCAGCTTGTGCCGGGATAAGTTGGGTGCCCCGGCTCATAAGAACATAAATCCGCTTTTTCTTCGTATGCTTTGGTTTTGGAACCTGCGTCAAAGGCACTGAAGGGACACTGGCAGACTAAATTCTACTCAATTTTTCCCAAAAAGATATTTCCCAATTAAAATAATTGATACTGATGCAAGCCCTAGAGACTACTCCCACCCTTCTACTAAAACAGCCGGAAAGGAAACCGCATCCAAGAGAACTGGCAATGCAGCGGATTAGCCTAGCAATGGGCAGGATGTAACAGAACTTTCACGAGATGCTTCCTAAACAGCAGTTCAAAAAAAAGGTTGAAGGCGCTCGCTCGATAGAGAATATGGCATCACCTAAGAGGGCTCAAAGGAGATCTTCCACGGTCTCTAGTGAGAAGAGAAGCATTTGAAGTGCAACTTTGAGATGTAAACTCGATTATAGAATTCTCAGTTGAAATGGATTACCTGATTGCTTCCCTTCCTGCGCTTGCTTCCTTTTTTTCTGCAACTCGACGGTTGTTCCTTTATTCATTTCTCAAAAAAGGGGGAACTGGAGACATGCTCTTTAGAAATTGACTACTTTTTTTTTCGTAACTCACAAGGCGGTCAGTACGTACCTGATTAAAGGTTAAGCTTAAGAGTTATTTAAACCCAATATATATATTTTTTATGAGAAACTACAGCCTTTGCTCCAAGATCTCAGTTTGTTTTCGCTCTCCTTATCTTAACGAAAAGGGTTTTGTCGGATCAAGGCCACACCCGAACTCATACCTATCCTACTTGTTAATGAATCATTTGTATCGAACCCTCCCGAAAGATTATCCAGTCGGCTCTTCTATAAAGAAGAAAGTAGACAGTAAACATTTTGGTCCGCCAGGAGCAAAGAATAGCTCAGCTACCGGTTGATGATAATATCCTTTTGCCATTTACTGAAGCTGGAATAGAAGACCGTGAAAGAAAGCACTTGCTCGGTCCGGATGCCAAACAGAAAGTGGGTAACTTAGATTGTGAAAGAAGAGAATAAAGGATTTTCTTTCCTGAAGAGAAAAAAGGATTCAACAATATTGTATATACCCACACCAAATGAGAAAATAGGGATGTCTTCTATGAAATGGTTCATTCGTTTCCCTCGAATCATTTAATCAAGTATGATGCATGCATACGAGATATATATTAATTACAAGGGCCGCCCAAAAGGCCTTTCATGAGCTTGTCAGTAGGTGGTTCAGTAGCCAACGGCTGTGTGTCCATGATAAGGTTAACCCATAGAACAACAGAAGATGATGAAAAGACTATAGCTTCTCTGATGTATAGCAGTTATGTAGTTTTGAAATAGAAAAAGAAATGACTTATTCATTCAATAAGCTCATCCGCAGAATATCTATTATTCCTTGAACAATGTTTTGTCAAGTACAGTGAACCCTTGTCACTTTCGGTGGAATGCTGGACCCAAACAAAAGGTTTAGTTATGCGTATTCGTATGTTTTAAAATCTAGAGATAAGGAACACGAATGGAAGTCACAGCAACTGCAACGGAAGCATCAACATAAACATCATCATCCGGCTTTTCCGGATAAGGCTTTGGGGGTGGAGAGAGACGTCCGACGTCTCGATAATAAAGTTAAGAATTGCTAGATCAGTAATAGAAGCTGCATTTAGACACTTATTTCTTAAATGCTTTGAGCGAATATTACCCGACCGAAATCATACACAGCTCACGGCTAGAAATATTAATACTTATGCCGGAAAACTGGAATGATACCAAGCAAATACCCGAGTTTGAACTACTTAGAACCAATACCAGCGCTTGACTACTTGGAAAATGATAACGAGACAAAAGCTGATGCAGTGAAATTGGAATTCTCTGAGCTGCTAACCCCTACAGCTTTCTGTTCGGAGCCACAACTGAGCTATTTCTACACTTCAGACATTTTATCGACTATCATAATCCTTTCGCATCCACACTGATACAAACCAACGTATTTACTTTACTATGACACTTTAGAACCATAATCCTCAATGCTATTCTTACTAGTCCCAGGTTGCATTGCAAACAGCTGAGCCATTTGACAGAGGGAGATGCGAACCAACAGTTGGTCTTCTTACAGGCTGCCAGAACCCGCAAGTCACTTGCTGCCCTCTTCAGACAGTCCGAAATAGGAAACCCCCAGCTCGTCACTGCTAGAATCATTCTTGACAATCAGTGACGACCAGCCCGTCAGGAAAACAACTATCATACGATAATGTTGCTTCAGAGACCCGTGCTATCCCAACACCCTTCATTCTACTTTCCTTCCCCCCCTTATCTTTCACTTTTTCCTTAGGAAAGAAGCATGTGTTAAGCATATAGAAAAATGCATTTCCCGTTTTGTGTTAAGCAATAAATTAGTGAGAGTTTCGATTCGTAGGCACAGAGGTTTGCCGACCCAATGGCCCCGTACGGAGCACGATTATCGAGTTCATTGGTCCTTGTGCTTTCTAGATTTCTCAACCATTCACGCAACCGTAGCTCAACAAAAACTGTTCAGTCACACTTCTGGAAATAAAACACACACTATTTATGACAAAATGAAACCAGAAAAAGTAGTCAACTATATGAGAAATCCTCGTCTCTCTCTATCTTGGTATCGCCAATATAAATACCATACCTCAGCGAAAAGGGAGGCGGCACATCTTATGTAGTATGGCTTTTCTTTCCTACCTACTATTGGATTTGAACCAATGACTCCCGCCGTATGAAAGCGATACTCTAACCGCTGAGTCAAGTAGGTAAAGCTGAGTAAACTCAGAGAAAAAAAAAAAAAAAAGAGAAAGCCTACGGGGGGCAGAGCGCTTGTTACGAAAGAGAATTATCACTATACGAAGAAATGAAGCAGGAAGGAAAGCGAAGCAAGCGGGAGAGAGGATTCCAAACCACTAAAGAAAGGAGAATAGCGATAAACATTAAATGACTGGATTTAGTCAAGCAGGACTCTATATCTGGTCTTCCTCCGCAAGCAAAAGAAGGCTTCTACCTACGTAAGTCTTCTCTGATCTTTCTGATCTTCCCCCCCATCCATGGAATAGAGATTTCCTTGCAATCATTTGCTTGAAAGACTGAGGAACGCATTTTTTTTTTTAGAGTTCCTTTGATTTCAAAGCAAGAAAGCCAGGCCAGGGAGTTAGCTATTCTTTTCCTTTCCATCCAGAAATTCATAAATGAAGAAAATCCTTACGGTGGTTTGTATAACAACAAAGGGCCAAGTCCTCGTGGCAATGTGGATAAGCGAGTTTATCCGACTAGTCATTTATGCCAATAGGAGGAGTGGATGGAGGATTGTCTACCAGTCTTTCCCGGAAGTTCGGTAGTAGAGCAAACTCCCCATTAATAATAGAGTAGTTACGAGGATTCTCTAGAGTTTTTTTCTTGTCTTGTCTTCGGCTAGCAGCACTAGAAACGTGTAGTCAAAGAGCAGGGGAACTACTCCGTTCGTCTTCTTTCAAATGTTCCACTCGAAGGAGAAGTAGGAGCATCCAACGAGAATATTCTATGTAGTGCCATTCCATCTAAGAAGTACATAGAAAACATCGCAGCTCTACCTAACCTGTCCATCCTTCTTCATAACAGAAACTATGTTAGCAAGCTAATATAGATATTGAGAAAGAATTAGCCGGGGGAATGCACTTCTTCTTGCTACCGGCTTTCCCTCCCACATGAAGTGGTGGTCTCATGTCGGGAGTTTATTGATCAATTTGCGGAGGATTTTCTAAGGCAACAGTTGGATCCAAGGAGAACCTTCTTTTTCTCTATGGGGCGGGACTTTGACTCTCATTCATGATCACCACCAAAGATAGAATTACTTGATTATTTGACACTCATCCTACTAAGCAACTTTATTTGTTATCATATCTAGTCGTCAACCTTGACTATATAATGAAATCCACAACTATTTATTTATACAATAACACTAATTCTTTAGTTCTGTTCATTCTTTAAGATAATTCTATTTGGCTTAAACCTAGTACCATGTTGTTGTCTGTCGTATAGTGATGTGATTCTTTTTGGGTAACCACTCACTACTCGACCATTTCTACCACTTAGCATTACTAGAGATTTCAACATATATCTTGTTGAATCTTATTAAACCGCTGCGCGCCTAGCTACGTAACTTTGGTATGATCTTCATCCTTCCAGGATTTGGCCTAGCTTTTATAGACTTACAAGTTATGGATTCAAAGGATCAAGAGTCATCAAGGTATGACTGACGACATTTTCGTAGAATAGAAAGTAGCCCTTAGACAACGAGCACTCATAGGCCGAGTAGTAATCTTTAGTTTTGTAGAAAGAAGTGAAAAGTGCTGGGTGATGAAGACGACGAGCCGTTGCCACTAGGGCTATTGTCCTTCGCCCGCTTCTACCAGGGTCCTCACTCTGCTGGGGAAAGCTAAGGAAAAATCGTATTTTCACGCACCCACCTTTCTTTCTAAAGACCAGGGGCTTCACTGGCGTAGCATTCAGCTCCGTCTTCAACTTCTTCAAGCCGATCTTTGATTCGAAGAGTAGATCTACCTTTGCCCCACCAAAAGTTATGCATCTGACTCAAAGCCAATAGCAAGTTCCCTTTCTCCATTTCTTATATCTCCGGCACCATGATCCATAAGCGATTCTAAGCTGCCATATTCATAAAGCTTTTGATATGATCAACACAACCCAGAAAAGGGACTCTCTTTTTCTGCCATCCAATAGCTTGTTCACTTGCTTAAAGAATACTTTAGCACTCCAATTGGGTAGGCTACTTGCAAGACATACTCCTTATCAAGAGTCAATACCCAGGTCAAAGCGAAGAAAACTTAGGAAATGGATTCACTGGAGCTCAATACGCTTACCAGAACTAGCCAGAAATCGGGAATAGAACTATATATATGGTTGAGAAATCTCCATAATTCCCCTCACTACATCTTATTCAATGCCCCCATGGAGGACATACTCCTCACCAAACCCCCTTCCGAACCCACTATATTGAAAAAAAGCCGAAGCATCCCCTTTCTAAGGAGTATTTTGGGCTTCGATTCACTAGATTATCACTTCCTCGCTGCTTAGAAATGTGGATTGAAAAATACATGCGCCATATTAGATTTGACGAGGGGCACGGGGCTGAGAGGCCTGGTATTGATACGTATAGAGAGAGGTCTGTTTTGCAATAACTTCTGACATAGGATGCTTACTGTATCCGAAGATACGAACATACTTTTCAGCCACTCAATCTTTAAAGTAGGAAACCCCTTTGGTCCTACTTGGCCAATTTTCTCACGCCCAAAGTGATAATAAAGGTCAATGTGTCTAGCTCTAGAATGGAGGAATACTGTCTAAGCTGCAAGGTCTGTTTTCCTATGTTTTCGGATTGTGAAAGCTTTTACAAGCAAATACCCGATAACCTGCCACCTTTACGTGACATCCAACATGCTATTGATCTAGTTCCTGGAGCCTCACTTCCCCATCTTCCTTATTCTCGACTAAACCCAAACGAACACGCTGAGTTGAGACGACAAGTTGAGGAGCGCAGCGACGAAAGGGTTTCATTATCTAAAGTTTGAGTCCATGTTCTTTCATTTCCTTCTTCCTATTTCACTTTGTCTTTAAGATTCTTCGATAATAATAATACAAATAACTAGCTGTAGACTGGAACTCTGTAAAAATTGATTCTAATTCGTGGAAGTCTCATATAATTGGGAAATATAGAGTTGTAGAATACGGTGAATTTTCATAAATGTTAGGAAATACAGATAAGATATGATAAGAAAATCACTTGCCAATAGGAATATACAATGGAAGAGAGATTTTGACTGACAGACTTCAATTTGGAATCATTCATGAATAAATCAAAAAATCAATCCTGAAATTAATGCTAGTCGTTGAGAACTAAGCATGTCGTCGTATTCTGGCGAACTCCGAACCGTTGTTCCGAGTCAAGTAGCAAAGCTAAGGGTAGACGAATTATCAAAAATGGAGCATTGCCCTGCTTTCGTGTCGAGAAGCAGAGTAGCAGATGACTTTCCCGAGCGAGGTCACAGACGTAGGATCATCGTGTATGAGGAGGCAGGCTTTTTTCATCTATAATAAAAAAGGGGACAAGATAAGAGATCCTCACTTTCAATAGCTCAGGAAACTTCAATATTCCTTATTTCAAATGAACTTGCTTGCTGGAATTGGATCACATAGAGATTGTAAAGCCTTAAGAAGAGTGCGGAAGTGTTTTATAAAATGGAAGTTTTGGATAAAGTTGCAGAGAAGGGTGTGGAGGCGCGCAGCGGTGATCTTTTTCTAAACAAAAATACAAAAAGGTCTGATTGAATACAATCTTGAGATTCGCATGAGAATGGATGCTTCTTACTCGGACTTACTTGACTCAGGGAATAATTTAGTACTTGCAGAATGTGAATGAATAACTTTCTGCTCTTGGCTCTCGACTGTGATCCGCATCGAGAAAGAAATGGTTGAATGGGGTATTTGTTTATGACCGTGGCCGAATTGAAGCAAGGAGTCCAACGTTTCAAGTTGCTCCGGGCTCTCTTATGCAATAGGTCAGCAAAGGCTTCCTTCTTTGACTGAGCGGCCCCCTCGTCCATTGAACTGTGATGTGCCTAGGTAAGAGCGAAATAACTTCCTTCTTGGGTTAAAAGAATAAGAAGAGAAAGACATATGAATGCAAATCCAATAGTAGTGTCAAATGCGTTGACCAGTCAGTCAAGCATGTATGCTATTCTGTCTAAATGAAATAGCTGAGAAAGATTCCACTCACTAAGGGGCGAAGCGGTATAGTCTTCTTTCTTGTGTTGAAGCTGCTGCTTCTTCGAATAGAGTCCCGTACTTTCCATTCAAAGCTATTTACATGGTCCATATGTTCTTCATTTCCAATCTGACCAAGAAAAGAAGCAAAAGAAAGAGTTCGGACAACTTTCTCCATATTATCCAATTGGATATCTTTACTCTGTGCGTGTAGAAACATTCTTTCATTAGCGTGCATTGGATGCTCACCTACTGCTTCGTAATAGGGGGAAGACTATCTCTTTGGAAGGAGGTACGACCAATCTCTCTTTGTTACGAATAGCCTACCTAACGGAAACACTAGCCTATCGATAACCATATTTTGAAGTTGAAGAAGAAAGAGTTTACTTCAAAGCCGGTCGAGACTAATCAAAGAGAGAGCCTTTCCCGAGTAGAAGATAATGTAGCTGGGGCTTACTTGCCTGAAATAGCTGTCTATGCATTGGATTCCACGACTGCTCCACTAGCTCTACTATTCGATCGATAATAACCGCAGAAAGTTCCAAAAAGTATCTATGGGTCTGGAGCTAGAAATTCTGTTTCAACAACTCCAGTTGCTCCTTAGCTTGTTTCAACTGCTTAACTAGCTTACCTATGATTCGATTCAATAGCACGGAGGGATTCAACAACTACTACTGGACACTTAACTCGCTCGGCTGCGGATGCTTCCTACTCTCCAACTTTTCCTTCTCTTGACTGTCCAACTACTCCGGCTGTCCCTGGCTTTATTACTGTCCCACTATTTATTCTGTTCCTGCCTGCTCAACAAGCTCGGGATTCGAACAAGCACTAGTCATTTCACTAGCATCGTTCCTACTGGACTAATATTCGATATACTGGCTTGGAACAAAAGGAAACCAGTTCTTTTCTCTTGCCTGTCTTACACAACCCACTGATGCAATAAAATAATTCACAGCTTTCTTCCCTAGCATCTAACTACAGCCCAACGTCGCTATTCTTCCTTCCTGTCTACCTAGTCGTTCAATACGTTCCATTCGTCGAATGCGAGGCGATAGCCGGTAGAAAATAGGTATTGGTTTACTGGCGGCGTTCGAGAGTAGCGTAAAGACAGGGCTTATCGGTAGGACGTCTTGGAGAAAAAAGTCCTCCCCTTCAAATGGAATTGGCTCAAGCAATACTGAGGTAAGTTGATCCTTGGTCTCGTGATCGGGCTTCCCATATCCATCGCCATGTTGAAAAGTACATTGTGCCATGCGTGAACCATTCAAAATGACAAACATTTAGACATTCAAAATAACTTTATTAAGGCTCACTAAACAGATCGATATAGTGCATGGGATGAATTACGTTCGCTAAGTATCCAAGACACGACGAGCCCTATGATAATCTAGTTAGTTATTGCTGCACATGTGTTCAAAGAGCCTCTCTCTCTTATTCACGAGCTTTTTTTACTCACAAATGCAGTGATGGATCTCAACATCCTCTTTGTTTACCGACGCATATCTGGTGACACTAAGTTCACTATTTCATTACCTTGCGTGAAAAGGACACCCGAAGATATAGATTCTCTTATTATACGATAGGTTTAGGGATCGCCTTGTCTTATAAAGCGGGTAATTGAACTCGTAAAGAAGTAGTTTCTAAATAAGTATATTACCAAATTGCAAAAGTAATGTAAAAGTACGAAGGTAATGCAGTTGAAAAAAAGAGGGATCTGAGCCTATTTTCATTTTGATTCTAAAAAGATAGATAGTACTATTCCGACAGAAGAGGAGAGAAAACAAGAGCTTGAATAATTAAAGCCTACAACAAGTAAAAACAGAAGGGTTTTAAGGAAGGTGGAGGCTGAACCAGCTCAGGAGATGGGAAGTAGTAAGCGTAAATATTCGAAATATATTACGCAACTAAAACCGCAACGAACAGAGCGTAAACCTTTCATTGTAGCGGATTTTTCGACAGTAATTGTCGAGAAAAAGCATGCTTCTTATGCAGCCGGTCTCATGAAGGTTCGTCCCTCCCGGTCAAGTGATCACTTTAGATACTCATGTTGAAACCTTCTTCAGTGAAGATTACTCTAACCAGCGGAGAATGAGATCACCACAAGATCCAAAAGTTCAGACTGAGCTTGAGCCTGTTATCAAGTCTCTATATGTAAATATTTCCTTGCCCGGAAAGCCCAAGGGTGAAGCTGAAAGGGAGAAGGAAAGTGGAGTAGAATCAATCCACTTGGCATCATGGTTGATGACTCGACGTCTTTTATTGGAATTAGGTAGGGGTGGCTAGTGTAAACTTAATGTATTTCTTTTGAACGATCATATCTTTCAAGTTAATGCTGAAGTAGGATTGAACCTCGACTTCCGTGGTTCTGCGACAATTATTATATGTTTCAATAAACCATTCTCTGTCGGCTAAGGGTTTACCAGCTCCTTTGTCTACAATAACATCAGGTTCGTCTTCTTGATGTGAAATCAAGTCATAACATTTTGGTGCTAGAAAATAAGCACTTTTGAAGAGTCAAGCCTATCAAATTGAATTGAAGGAAAGAGTTGGCATGGCATTTTTCTAACTTATTGTGGAGAAGTAGTTGTTGACAAAGTATAGGTGTGAGTAGGGGCTAGCCAAGAGAGGTGGGCACGGTAAGTAAGAAGCTTTTTCTTCGGACAAGTGGAGAGAAGAAAGCAGCCTACTCTGTATCAGTGCCAGTACTTTACCTGTAATATAGTAAGTAAGGTATGAAATCTCAATATAGTAGAGAACTTTGCTGTCGATACAAAGCAGTAATCGTTAATGCAAAGAAGGTATGAAGCAAGACTCGGTGCAAATAAAAAGAGTGGAATTCAACCACTATTGTAGTGCAAGTACGTAACTGCATGCATCAAAAAACATCTAGATATCTTCGTAAAGACGCACTCTGGGCTGTGTTATAGCTCCCATAGCACGAAAATTGGTAAGCTCTTCTTTCTTTATTTTGGCATTATTGCATAGTGTATCTGGTACTGAAGGAGAGAGATTGTTTTTAGATAACACAAGAAAATTGAGTTGGCTCATTTGATCAAACCCGGCTGGAACCTCTCATGTTCGATTATTTACTGAAAAGTCGATAATTTCAAGATTACTCAATTTGGGGTGGGTGTGGTACCAGTTAGCTGGTTTGCCATGAGATTGAGGTAGTTGAGTTGTACTAATTCGCCGAGTCGGGGTAGTATTGTACCAGTAAGATTGAAAAAGGCCAGACCCAGAACCGTTAAGTTATGCAAAAATCCTCTCGAGTCTGGTATTGTACCGGACGGCATTGTTCCCGTAGGATTTGAAGGCTGGAGAGCTTGCCAACTAGGACTGGTTAGTTCGTTTTAGTATAGAAGCAGTACAGATAGAATATAGGGATCAAGTTGTTTTGCTAGGGGCTTTCTTTGAATGAAGAGCTTGCTTGTTGGCATCCCGAAGGAAAACGAGATGAGTAGAAAAGAGGAGAAGTAGTCATTGGATAAGCGACATTTCAGGCAGCATATTTTCCATTTCTGGGAGGAGATAGATGCATTTCAGAGGTAGTTAGGTCCAAGATTCCAGTGCCTTTCCTTTTGATTGACTCATTGGAATGGTGTCAGCATGGAAATAACATGGGAGTTTCTTTCGAGATCTTTACTCATTTTCTTTCTTAGTCCTTTCTTCTCATGGGCTTTCTTTTAGTTTTCTAATGGAGGTGCTTTTGGTCATGAACATGGTGAAAATGTAGCATCTACACTTCAACGTTGTGGAAATTTTCATATACATGCATGGTATTGGTCATATGTATCTCTAAATTGAAATTCACGAATATGGGCATGTAAAATGTAGGCGGATCCTCACATGGATGTTCGTGCAAGGATGATTAATGCTGGTATATTGATTATTGACAAGCACGGGAAAGATAACGTGCCCTTGTTGTTCCCTATTTTCGAAAGCTACTTGAACAAAAAGGTAGAAGTTTCCTCTAGGCTATGCCTTTTTATTGTTTTGAACACCCCCTCAGAGGCTGTTCAGAGAGCCGTATCAGACTGTTTATCTCCCCTTATGGTTTCCAAAGAGGTAATTTTCATTTTTCATTTTCATATTATTTATTAGGTTTTCCTTATTTTTTGTATTTGTACTGCAGCGCACTATCTTAAGATCCTTTCTTCTATTCAGTGGCATCGATTTTGGTTTGATGTTTTGATTTAACTATACTATTGTTAACAGAAAGAAGGCCAAGAACTGGTGAATAGACTCACGGAGAAGATGCTGAAGAGTGAGAAGTCTGGGGAGCGCCGTGGAGCAGCTTTCGGACTGCTGGTGTTGTTAAGGGGTTTCGTATTTCCTGTTTAAAGAAGTATGGCTGGCATTGTGACTGTTTTCCGGCAGAGCCTTTTGGACAGGTTCGTTCTTGCCCCCTAGGCATGAAATTTTTTTTTTCCATTCTATTAAATTTGCATCAACAGAACTCAATAGGGGCTCGCCTGCAGTGGTAACTGTTTGGGCCGGTCCAGAACAAAGAGTTTCCAGTCCCGTACGGATGATCTGAAATTTTCTATTTGAGATTTGAAAGCCCTTTTTCATTTTTGACACGTTTTCCAGTAAACTCAATTTATGCTTTTTGTCCAGAAATTCTGCTAAAGCACGCGAGGGAGCCTTACTCGGATTTGAATGTCTCTGTGAACGGGAAATTGTTTGAACCGTGCGTGAGTTTCTACCTCAATTTGTTATTTAGTTAGGTGTAGTTGCTATATCATTAGGGTAGAGTGTTGTATTGAAATTTTGTTTTACATAACATTTAATATAATTTTTAAGGAGAATTCGGCATCACACGAGAAAAAGATGTAAGAAATATTTGCGCAATGGACTTCAAGAATCGAGCAAATGCTCAACAGCACAAAGCGAATTCTCCTCATTCCATGGATCCTCAGGGAAGTGGAATCTTGAAAACCCCTCCTAATTTTCATGATCCAAGTAAAAGTGTTAACAAACAATTCCAAAATAAAGATTGGAAATCAAGAATGAATTCAAACAGCAACATAAATCTTACAAGAAAAGACTTTCCTATTTTTGATGGATCTGATTGACTGGGCAATTCAATGCAATTTTTATTTTGACGTCTATTCGGTACCAGAACATATTAAGCCAAGAATGGCTATGATCCACTTTAAAGGTGAAGCTATTAATTGGTACAAGAGTTGTATGAAAAATATAGAATTTCAGTCTTGGGAACAGTTGCAGCGGTTAATGCACTTTTTTCAGAAGAAAAGGAAGAGGATGTTATAGATGCATTGAATAAAATCCAACAGTTGGGTAGGGTTGAAGACTACATAAAGAAATGGATTAGTCTTAAGGCAAGGGTTATGCACATTAACCCTTATTTTCCAGATTCGTACTATATCTCTAGTTTTATCAGTGGACTGAGACCAGATTTGAAAAAGTGGGTTAAAATACACAAGCCTTCTGATTTGAAAGAATTGTTTTCTATGGCAAAGCAACATGAAAAGGCAACAGAGTTTACTATCTTAAAAGCTAAGCAAGGCTTTAAACCAGCACCTGTTGTCAATCATACTCCACACCAAATGAAATGGAAAGGCAAAAGGGTCACAATTTTACCAAGTTACTGACCAGTAACAATAATAATCAAAATAGGTCTCAAATTATGGACCAGAGAAGAGCCAAAGGGGCTGTGTATTTACTGTGGTGAAAAGTAAGGGCCTGGCCATCATTGTCTCAAGAAATTTATGCATATGATGCAGGTCTGACACAATGAAGAGGAGCAAGAGAAGGAGCAGGAGGGGCTACCCAAATATATGGATTCCACCAGAGACCAAAGAAAGGAGGGTAAAATACATCTACTAATAGACACCCAAAGGAAAGGGATAAAATACATCATCTACCAAGAGTTTATTTATAATAAGATCTACACCCCCATGAGTTAATAGTTGGCTGATTTAACACAAAGAAATAAGACTACTTTGAATTTATCACCCGCAGATTTCAGACCAATAATACTACTAAGTAAGTTCTCTTTATGAAGATATGTATGACCGAAACAGGAGTCACCAAGGGAATCCACTATTGAGCTTTCGAACTACGAGGTATCCCTCATAAAAAGAGACCCAACTGCGCAATGAACGAAGGGAAGGCCAAGCAAAAGAAAGCAGTATGGGTAAAGCAAGACGAGACACAGACAAATCTTCCTATCTAGGAGGAGCAGGTTAGTTATTACGTGGAAGTGCGTGCTAGTGGGAAATACAAAGTGTGCTTGAGTTGCTGCCACCAAGTAGTAAGCAAACAGACTCTTCTATATTTATTATGGAAGAGCGCGGCTATGGTTAGACATTAAAAGGTGTATGTATGGTCCTGGCTTAGTGTTCATTCACTTCAAAACTCTCCTCGGGTAAGGAAGATTCTTATACTTACTTTTTAGGGACACTCGACTAACGTAATAAATAAGCAGTCAAAACAATGCACCCGGTCGATCAAGGGTCTACTTGTCACCCATACATAATATACCGGATTTAGGCGGGATTGAGGAGATTTACAGCCGTGTACCAGGGTAGGAAGGAAACCTCATAAAGGCAGATCTTCTATATAATAGAATAGAAGAAATACCAAAGCCAGCAAATGCAAGACGTATAGAAGCTGCATGGTCTTTTCATGGCTTACCTAGATTCGATACAGCTGGTGTTTTATGTGAATGAGCTTAGTATTTTGATCATCGCACAAAACACCATGAGCAGTGTGTTTGAGCCTGAGGTGAGTCTTTTTAGTGTACTTGTGCGTGTTTGCTATGGCCGTAAAGTCCCATTGACTTTTCAGAGGTTGGGAAAATTATTGCATGGATGTTAATGATGGAAACTTTAATAAAAAAAGGATGGTTTTTAAACAAAGAGAAAACCAACTCGAAAGTGGACAAATTTGTATTCAATGCACTAACCACTAGAAAAAAACGCTACCAGTGCAGGTGTTTAGTACCTCTAATTCCCTCAAGTCAGAACCTTTTTGCCATATTTAGTATAGTTAGGAAAGACATTCAACAACCTGACCCAACTTTTTGAAAGAAAAAAGAAAAGAGAGGAAGCTCCCATATGTGTGAGCGGGAGATACTTTGGAACATTATATCGTGGTGTACCTATCTAGTCACGGGCTTCGGGTCTCAGTCAGGTTTACTATCTACGAGTCGGCAAAGGAAGGAGACTGGATGGTAGTAAGATGAGTAGTTGAGGAGAAGGGTTTGCTTAAATCCGATAGAAAGAAGACTATGAATAGTGAGTTGGAATCTCGCAGGAAGTAAAAGCTAAGAGTAGGAGCCAAGTAAATGAAGGGAACATTGAAAAGAGTAAGCCTTAGAGTGTGGTAAGGAAGTTGCGGAGATAAAAAATTCACCAAAAAGAGAAATGTGCCCATCCCCGGCTCAAGAACAAATATTTCCTTGTGGAGCTCTTGGTCTCCTTCAATACACCCTCCCAGAAATGAGAATACCTTCTCTTCCCTCTATTCTGTACTGGAAGTCTACCACTCACCACTTCTTTGAAAAGAGAAAGTTTCAAAACTATGATGATACTCTGCTCGGTGCATATTTCAGATATGGAACTTCGTGGGTTTATTCCAAATCGACCGTAGATACTCTTCATTAGGATCTTATAAACATATGCTAATCCTGTATTACCCTCACTCACTCTTAGCTTGACTCCTTTTACTGAACATATCTCCAACAAACAACTCGAATACACCATAACCCTTTTCATAGAGATAGCCACGAAGAGGTCTGACTTTATATCCAAATTTATCAGCATATTTCAGTTCCTCTGAATAGTAAACTCCGATAAACCTACCAGTGGGGAAAATAAGCAATCCAGTCTTTTCTGATCGATATGGAAGGAATGGCTTATTCATTGTTTCAGGACAGTCAACATATGCCTCGAGAAAGCCATACAGTTCCTCTAGCGCTCTACCCTGTAAATTACCATCCCATTTAGCTGCACCTATCGGCATTGGGGATGATTTCATTATAAACGGATACAGAGAGCGAACGTAGGGGCCCCCTTTCTTCTACGGTAAGGGCCTACTACAGTGACAATGATCGTATGAAATAAAGTGAGAATTTTCATATCAAATTGGGGAAGCTGCTTTTCCGGCAGGATTTTAATAGATAGTCCGATGTCGTCGTCAGTTCCATCATAGACATGCTTGCTTGCATTGGTTGGGAACACGGGACATCGCTTTATTGCTGGGAGAGCTATGCTTGGATAGGAATCGTACTAGGTGATTCGGACCTGATTAAGCATCTTATTCCCGTAGTCTTCATTCTTCTCTTTGATGTGGATAGGCCGCGTAGTAGTTAATCCGAAGCTCATAGCCAGTGAAGGGGGAGATTTATATGCCCAACAGTCAATATCGTGTATACATACGAATGTCCTCTTGTTGGTAGTCCAATAGGCTTTCTTTCATTCGTTCTTACCACAAAGTAAAGTTCTAGTTTTTCATGATCCATATAGCATAGCCTTTCTTTACACGGGCATTAATTCTGTCTAAGCTAGGGCCTTTAGCTGATAGGTTTCTCTGAAGCGTCAAAAGCACTTCCCTTTTCCCCGCTTACCTGCCCATTCTCTTCTTCACTCCACTAGGCACCGTACTCCTTTTCTTCAAAGTTAAAGATAGGCACTCGGTGAAAAGAAGTTGCTATGTCGGGTTTGTTACCTTCTTTTCTTGAAGCAAGGTTCGACAGGGGAAAGAAGCAAGGGAAAGAAGGCCCTTATTCCACTACTGAACTTGGATACTTGCTTTAAGATAAGAAGAAAGGGCTTGATTCCAGATAGATGTTTTATTGCATCCGGGTGCGGAAAGCATAGGAAAGCAGAAGAAACTAATAGAAAGTATAGCAGTGTCAGTGATAACTGCAAATTATTCGTTCCTATCAAATAAACTAACAAAGCAATTCAAGGCCCATCCACATGAAGATATTGCAAGTCTGCACTATGCACCAAAAGGTTCAAACAGGCCCTACCTCTCCTAAGAATTATTTCACTGAAGTGAAGATGCAAGTCAAAATAAAAGAATAAATAACTGCATATGCGTTCAATCCAGTTCTTCTTTGCCTAAACGTTGACTCAAAATACCTGACTTCTGAGCGCTGCATACGTTTCATTGAAAGAAGCATCAAAATCCAAATCATCGTTTATGTCCTTTGACGTTACTAAAGTGACCGAAGTAAGCTTGACAGCCAAGACAGAATCCACTAGTTAGACAGTTTTTTGATAGTGGATATCCTCCACCTGTTTCTATTGAAACCAGAGTTTAGTTGGTATCACACCCTGGTACCATAGGGATTGACTCCTACAATTATTAGAAAAGAAAGTACTACTACTATATCTACTATGCAATACTACATCCTGGTATGCAATAGGCATCCTACCAAAATCAGCATAGAATTTCAAAAAGCTTAACAAAGAAGGTAAACATAGAAAATATGATACCACATCCCGGTATCAACTAAACTAGGATCTCTAAAAGGACCTTCTCTTCATTCTTCTTCCTGAGCATGTTGTACCTCCAGCTATAGGTCCTTCTGGCTTGACCAATGTAACAGCTCCTTTTGATCATCATTTTATTCATTCTAGCTGAAAACAGAAACACACCTAGAAAGAAAATTAGAATATAGTACTTAGGAGATTCTTAAACTATATGAAACTAGTAATTAAACTTGCAAAATATCTAAGAGCTCATGTCCTTCTCCAAACCCATCCTCTTCCTCCTCTACTGGAACCATACTTAAAACCTCCTCTAAAACCTGTACTGGTAAAGATTGAACATCCGGGAGAAAAATATAATGTAATTGTGTTTGGTACTCATTCCCTTTTATTTGAAACCAGTGTTTAGCTAAGGAATTTCCAGAATATCCTAGCTGCCTAATGCTTTTGCAATCACCCCTTCTAAAGATTATTCTATTCCTCTCATTCCAGATTGTCCATAGAAGTGCTCCTCTAAGTATTTCACATAAATGACTATCTTTAAAGGGAGTACAAGCATCAATTTGCCAGATATCCTCTATTGTATTGTATTACAGCTGAAAGTCAAATTAGTGTTCCATAAATAACTATGGAGCTCTGAATAAATAAGTGTTCAACTTATTCCTGACTGTTGCAAAAAATACATTGATCATTACCATGCCACCCTCTCCAAATTATCTTTTGTCAGTATTTTATTCTTTTGAACTAACCAAAGGAATTCTGGGCAGAAGCAGTAAGATGTGCGGTTTTTTTGCAAAAAAGATGTACAACAGCGAGTTTGGAGAATATTACCCCAAAGGAAGCATGGTGCGGTGTTAAACCGTCAGTAGCTCATTTGAAGGTGTTTGGAAGTGTGGCTTATGCTCACATTCCAGATCAGAAGCGCACGAAACTTGATTGATGACAAGAGCAGGAAGCTGGGTCGGCTATGATGAGAAGTCTAAGGCGTATAATCTATATCTCTGAAAAGGTACATGTGAGTTGTGATGTGCAGGTCAATGAAGAAAGCATGTAGAACTGGAGTTCCGTGGAAGAGATGTCTCATGGGGTGGGTAGAAAAAGAAGCGACATCGACAACTATTTCTGCACCGACAAACACAACTACATCGACAACACAAGCTGAACCGACTTCGGATTCATCTGACTGATGAAGAAGATGAGCCAAGAACACCGAGGACAAGAAGTGTGCAGGACCTATACGAGGCAACAAACGAACTGCACCTGGTGTGTCTTTTGGCAGATGCAGAGGACAAAACATTTGAGCAAGCTGTTAAAGATGAGAAATGGCAAACTGCAATGCAAGAAGAAATTCGTGCAATTGAGAAGAATGACACCTGGGAACTTGCGATGTTGCCCAGGGGTAATAAGCCTATTGGTGTGAAGTGGGTGTACAAGAAAAAGATGAATGCTCAAGGCGAAATTGAAAGGTACAAGGCCAGATTGGTAGCAAAAGGGTACACGCAGGAAGCGGGGATTTATTAGGAAGAAGTGGTTGCCCCGGTAGCAAGAATGGAGACAATTCGGCTGCTGATTTCGCTAGCAGCTCAAAACAGGTGGAGTATTTTTAAGATGGATGTAAAGTCAGCATTTCTAAATGGAGTGCTTGAAGAAGAGGTCTATATTGAACAACCCCCTGGTTATGTGAAAGTTGGCAAGGAGAACAAGGTGCTGAATTTCAAGAAAAGAAGGTGGAAATAAATGAAAATTACTAAATTTGTTAGACTGAGCAGAGAATTCTTTGGTTTGACAGACATTAGGAAATCTTACGGAAATGATAAGAGATACTGACATCTTACAGACTGTCATTTTCTTACTTTTCTGCCATATTACTCCCTTTTTTATGATATTTTCATCCATAAGAAGCTAGGACATTTATTAGGATTGTTATCATTACTACTGCGAACGATTTTTTTTTATCTTACTTGATTAGTCTCCACTGAATCAACCAAGTCAGTAAGATTATGACCAAAATCATCCAACAATGTTCTGATTTGACTCCAACAATGTTCTGATTTGACTCTGACAATGGACAATTATACTACCACAATGGGACAATTACCCTCACACAATGGAGACGGAAATGTTACTACAACACTGTCACCATTTAGACAAAGGTTTTACCCCCTTTTAGTTACATTTTGAGAAGTTTAGTAGCCATTTTCTCCCTCACATGTCCCAACTGTTATCCCTTTCCTGCATTTTAGCCCCACTAACCCCAGACTCTTAAGAAGCAACCGTCCCCAGCTTAGGAAAAGCCGATTTTTATCTTACCGCATAGTCATTGTTTGGCTACTTTAGACCCTACTTCTTTACTATGTGTACCCACGTATCTATCAACGACTGGAAGCCTTACTGGAGGCCTTCTACTAATACCCAATCGAGATATCCCAAGAAATGGAAGGAGTAGATCCTATTTGATATATACTGAACAAGATAAGGAAGCAAGCTACGACAAACAAACGCTGCAAACCAATCGCCTGCCACTGCAAGGTTTCACTGGATAGGAATATGAGGACCACTCAAGACCCGACATTTGTGCAACAACAGCCGGACGCGGAGACTGAACTTAGCTCAATTTGAGAATTGGGAAAATAACTGCAAAGGACTCTTTTCTTACAGATAGGATTTGAGAAGCGAACCAACCACTAGACAAATAGAAGCGGGACGAGGGGAGCCACACAGATGCCGAGTTCTTTCCAAATATACCCAGAAAAAGCCTGACTTTATCCCTCCATCTGTACAGACTCTGAGAGGGTTTCACTTGGATAGTTTTAATAAACTAGAAAGGGGGGTAGGTATAGGTGATATTCAAACACCTTTCAGGGTAACATGTCATACTCCGAATTTTTGTAGCGAGTCAATTCGATTTCCAGGATAAAAGCATGCATGAAACCTAAAGAGGGGAAAAATCAAAACAAACCTCAGCGAAAAACAAAACAATCGCACGATAGTCTAAAAAATCGTTACTACCAAACGTGTACATACCCATCTCTTGATTCCATGCATATGTTTTCAACACTAGGTCAGTATGCTTCAACCTCCAAATCGAATTCCAAAACAACTACACAAGGCATTCCCATTGTTACTGCTTTCAGACCGCATACCAGACCAATTGCAATTGGTTCAGCACCAAAAAACCTTTTTTTATATTTAACAAAAACCAACTTGATTATTTATATAAAATAAATTCTATCTAAAAGTGAGGTTTGCCACCAGTTTTTCTAATATGTTTTTTTCAAGCTATATCTTGAATTTATTGCTTCATCCGCCGCAAACAGCAAGTCAAGCAGGGACGCTGTTTCGGTAAATCAATAGTATGTATGAACACTGGTACAGAACATAGATCAGATCGTAAGGGATAGCATAGAGGGATGCAACCTAGCTGTCCATTAAACAACATCGATTTGACAGTGACTTCGACTGACACATGTATTATTTGGAACCTTGATTCGACTCGACTCAATTTCCTATCTTCCTTCTACGACAAGTTCTGGGGAAGTCCCCCGCCTAGGATAAAGGTGTTCACAAGGTGGGGCCCATAGTGATTTCCGCCATATCTGTTTCAAAAAAGAATCCAAGGAACGTTTGAATATTTTGATTTTTCCGCATCACATCCTACTCCGCGTAAAAACATCTCATATTAATCTATATATTGACACCCCTAGAAACCAAGGATTCCTCACTTCTAATCTTAGACACTTTTTCAACATTCTAGCAATAGCTTCCAGTTTTTTTCTCTACTCTCTACTCTTCTATAGCCTCGCTCTTTATATCCGTACGTTTGCTTGGATTCAGGTCAATTTTTTCTTGTTTGAATTGAAATTATTAATGTTTATATAAAAATGTTATGTTCTTTCTTTTGAATGGACTTGATAAAAGAACAATAGGCCTATCGCTACCTGTGCTATAAGTAGTCAGTTTTTTCTTGCTTATTCCAACTACCATCAGTAGGCGGCTTGACCAAAAGGAGCCTTTTCTTCGTGGAATTACTAAACGAGTTTCAATGTGAGCTGTTAAAGATAGGTAAGAGGTGGGGTTGCTTACTTGAGAGTTGGTAGGAAATATAGCTTGTCTGACTAGAGTTGTGATGGGATGACTTTACTAGACTAGAGTTGTGATGGCAGGAAGAGCGGGACAGAATAGTGAATATTTGAGATCAGCTAATTGCTGTCAGAAATTCATTCTCTTTGCTTGCTCCCTCGATGACATCGGCATATTGGAAATGCACTGTGAGATGCCGCCGGCCGTAGCATTTTTCTTTGCCTTTTCACTATTAGTGACAACTTGCCTATACTTATTTATATTACTTGCGGTGCATATACCGATAAACTTTCCCTTGTCAACCCCTCCCGTGACAAGCTATTCACAAACATTGAGAAGTGAAATTAATGTTGTCAGCACCGATCTAGCACATCTTTTCTCCAGCTGGCAACAAATAATGTTCCGGTGCATAAAAGCCTTTTGAAAAAGAAAGATATAGTAATATAGGTCTCTAATTTTGGTACGCATATGGTAAATTTAGCCCAGTGCAAATAGATTGATCCATATTTCCTTCCAGGTTCCAATTCCTACCTCCGCAGTCCACTAACAAAAGGAAAGATAGTAAAAAACCCATGCTTGACAGAACTCTTCAAGACTGAGGATCCATGTTATTGTTCTTTCGATAATGAACCCTTTCCAATTGCTCAGAAACCGGAACAATCACTGTTTATTCTATTAGATTCTTCTGCGCAAATCAAACGTGAAATGTTCACATACCTCAGAGCTTCACAGCTTGAGCGGTTCACGAGGAGCATGCATAGGGAAGATTGACAGAATAGAAGAAATCGGGCCTTGGTTATGGTTTATATTGAAGTGCACCAATCATCTGCATAGGGATCCTATAGTAGCTTTCCGAGTGTAGAGGTTTCTATTTTTTATGGTATGTTATCAAGCATGTTATGCCAGCAACTGCAATGCATACTTTGCAATGTGGGCCCGAGTGTTCTGACCCTAAGAATGAAGATTCCCAACTCTCAGTGTGTTAGACAATCAAGTATCAGGGTGTACCATTTCTCATTCTATCATAAAAATAGAGTAAAATGTAGTTGGGTCTCTTGGTCCGCCGGAGGAAAACCAAGTTCCAGCAAGTTAAGTAAACCTGAGTGCTTTGTTCAAAGAGCAGAGTGGCAAAAATGTAAATAGCCTTGCCCTTTTTTGCTCTTACCTTGAGATGATACAGAAGACAGAGGAGTATGCCTCTGATCTAGAATGTGAGAACCAGCTGATGGAAAGGGGAAAAGCTACTCTACTTAACTGTCTTTCTAAAGTCAAACCAAAGAAAAAAGTAAGTTCCATCACAAGTATGAGGCTACTTTTCCGGCTCATGATAGAATAACGAACTTGCTTTCAGCATCTCTACTTCTCTCCTTACTCTTCTTTTTCTTGATTATGATTATCAGACTCCTCCTCACCTTAGTGAAATTCTTTCGTTCCTTATTTTTCAAAATCAAAATCCGCCTATACTTACTTCTTTGCTATGTCTACTCCAAGAATTTCATTAGAAACCTCCTCTTTTTATTCTTCTCCTTTTACTTACATTCTTCGTGCTTGTAACTTATTTGTTGATTTCTTCACTATCCTGGTTGCATACGCGGCTGATTCACCTGACCCAAATGTGGATGAGTGGATGAATATACCTGAGGATAGCGAGACAGGATCGAATTGTATCTATAATAGCAAGAGGCCCGCACGAATTAGCCGGCTTGAGCCTACGGCCGAGGGTAGCGAAACGCCCGCTAACGAGAAAAACAATGAAACCAATGAGAGCGCCTCAAGTAGTTCCCATAAAAAGAAGGGTAAGAATTTTTATAAACCCAACCTCCCGCCAGAAAAGGAGGAATTTTCTTTCTTACTCAAAAGAACGTAGCTCCATTGATGAGGTTTGACAACATCCCCATCAATCAAGCAAGGAGCTTTGAAAGCAACTCGGAAATAAGCATCTGCTCGTGCATATTGCCTCCGCAGCAAGCATAGACAAAACCGATGTAGAAATATCAAGGTTATGCCGGAAAAGGAAGATCGTGAAAGAAAAGGTGAACTGATGGTGACAATGGTAAGTTCAATTTAATTCATTCTACCAGAAACAAAAGAAGTTGAGCATCTGACAGTCATCCAATTTCGTTTTATCAAGAGTAGCAGGTGTGATCCGTAGAAGGGAAAGATAAAGAGGGGACATAACATACAAAAAGGAAGTCGGGCGGCTAAAACAAAGAAAGAAGAAATCCAGTGAGTGAGATGCCTATAGTTGATACACCTCCGAAGGAACTGACTTTGAAGTACCAATGCTTTTTTATGGTCGATGAAATTGTTATAATATGCTTGGGAAGGAAAATGTTGGATAGAGATTTTCACTCATTTGTTTCAATGAACGAAGCAATTTCTGCAATAACCTTTCTTGCATTCGTGGCGTATCGTTGCTTCTTATGATAGATTTTCATTCTACTTACTATTCCAAAATTTAATAAGTTGCTCTGAACAAGTGAAAAGATTGCACCACATCAACCCCCTTCCTATTTCTACAAATTGTGCGTTGTTTCGGTGATGAAAGTGGCGTTATTCCTCAAAATGAGAATGATGAGAAAAAGAGTCTAACTCATTTAGGTGGACCGGCCGGTGGAGCATTTGGGTGAGTTTCTGCTTTTGCTCTACTTAGATAGTGCTTTGCCTCGAACTCTCTCTTTTGTAAAAAGAAGCTCTACCCACTTACTGGTAACTATCTTTTTATTCCGGCTTTCTAGCTGAAAACTTTTTAGCAGAATGAAAAACGCTGAAAAACGGTATAACAATGAATTTTTCCAAAATACGCCCGCCCACGCACTATTACACATTTTGGGGAGGTGGAGCGACTGATGGAAGGATTTTTGAAAACCCGTCATATTCGCATAAATAGCATGCTTAGGATGGAAGACTGCTAGGTGAGCAGCGATGGCATGAGAAGTAGCTTTCTTTGCCGCCCTATCTGAATCAGTATCGGTTGATTCTTTCCTATTCTATCGTTTTAAATATTCACTTACAAATGTTAATACATTCCTAATTGTACTAGGATTTGGAACCTTTATGAGTACAAGTCAATTTTCTCTAACAAGTTAAGCTAATCGATCTGTAGATACAACGGATATTCAATTTCTTGATCCAGGACAGACAATTAAAAAAAAAATCCTCTACTTGGACAACGTCTTGCTATTTTGCTATTCTCTATGGCAGGAATTCCTCCTCTAATTGGATTCTTTGCTATACAAAAGGTTCTATACTCAAGTAGTACGGAAGAGACTACTTCCTATTTATTATTGCTATTCTAGTAAGTGTTATTAGTGCTTATTATTATATCAAAATTATCCGAGTAATTGACTTTTCTAGTCCTGATAATGCTACAGATGTAGTATCAACAACTAATACTCTAAATGATATGAATACTTTTAATTAAAAAAAGAGTGCTACTACAGCAACAACAATTACAAATGTACATAGTCTACTAATTGCTAGTCTATCTATGCTTATTACACTATTTGTACTACAACCATCAATCCTACTAAACTAAATAGCTGTCCTTTCATTTTCTAGCTCTATCACTATTCTACTACTAATGAATGAACACAATTAAACTATTTTTTCTTTTTGTTCCTATTTTTCTACTATTTGCTAACCTGCTACGAGCTGTACATCGACCAGATTCAGAAAAAGTAAGACCATATGAATGCGGTTTCAGTGTATTCTATGGACAGACACGTAACCCTTTTTCTATCCAGTTTTACCTGAATCATCCTGTTTCTAGTGTTCGACCTTGAATTTCTTCTGCTTAGCGCCCTCTTCCTTTGCTCCTTCCATTCAACCACTCTATACACCACTCCAGGCCGCCGCCAAGGTTGACCTTCCATCCATGTCTTTCACTCGCTCCTTTCGGCATTGCGTTTTAGAACGTGTTTAGACTTTTTCAATTATCTTTTTTGCTTTGAGCGTCCTTTGTCTCAGTCAAATCATTAGTTAGTAGGAATCTCTTTCTTTCACTATGCTTTCCTAGAACCTATGATCACTTTGTTTGGTACACTTTCAATTAGCTACTTTGTTGGGTTGACGCTTCAATAGAAAGTGTTTCCACTCTTACTGTCCAGTGTGCTATAAAGAGAATGCGCTTTGAGTAAGATCTTTGGCAACTATTGACTTTGAGAATCCACTGTGAAGGACAGGACGAACACACATTTATACTTGAAACCATAACATCTGAGGAAGAGCTTAGATAGTTGTAGAATAAAATAAGAGGAGAGGACGTCAAAACATTCATTTAATTGCACAGCTTTGTTAGCAAGAAGGGGAAGGCGGAACTCAGACGAGCTCCTTCTTTGAATGAAGTCAGGGATTGAACTGGAAAACACGTCAGATCTATACTATATTGAAGTTTCTTTCACAAAGTTGTAGTAAAACATAGCTCTTCTATACGTTCCAACAATTCATACATAAAGCCATGCCTTATTTTTGACTATCCGCTACTTGCTTTGACCTATTTCACAGATGCATATCCCTCTACCTCCTTCTCTGGATTCATGCATATTTAGAAAAAACTTCTACTTTATGAGCTTGCTAGCAGCCCGTCTTTCTATACAAACTTATACGTATGCCTATTTGTAAAAACTGACTTGTGACTGGCCGCCTATCTATTCCTAAACTCAAAAAGGCCTATTCCCTAGCTCTCCTTAAATAGGCCTACCTTGCAACTTGACCCGCTTATATACGTATTAGTTCAGCATTCAGTGTTACTTATCTTCAATGCGCATACTCCTATTCCTTTTACCCATATACCGGTGCTTTCCTTCCTACTACTTTCATACCCTAAATTGTACATAAACCTACTCTACCAAGTTAGTGTAGCTCCCTACACAGCCTAGGCGTATTGGCTTTCATAGGGCTGGCTCTTTTCGTAGCTCGGTCTTATCTCTTGCTTGGCTATGAGTACGATTGGGTAAATGGATAACTATATGCCCTAGCTAGTAGCTGCCTTTCCTCACCGTGTAGAACATCCTAATATATATCCTGATCTTCTCCGGGTAAAGAGAAAGAAAGCAAGGATCGAAGAGAGCGGTGACTCAGCGAAAAGATAGGAAATGGGAAGAATGATGAATAATTGATGTTGAAGATGTTGATTGGTTTGGAAAATAAAAATAAGAATTTGAAATTATCCAGTGGATAAACGTATACAAAGAGCACGCTATGAGCAGTTTTTTCTCAAACTCGCCACTGCCTACGCTACAAGTTATACCTGCCTGCCTTAGTTAGGGTCGCCGGTACTTAACAGACGGTAACGATCATATATTGCCCCGCCCACTTAAGTAAACCCCTGATAGATCGGACAGGGTTCTAGGTTTTTGACACCGGCGACATTTAATGAAGCTTGTATCCGGCCGGACACTAGACTATAGTTGTTCAACCTTAGAAGAAACACGAATTTTGGGGTGATATTCAAGTATGTTAAAAACCTTACCTACCTACTACATCATGAACTATGTTGGCCTCAATCGAATACCGAACTCAGAAAGCAGCAATAAAATATCCTTATCGACTACCCTAGTACTGAGAGAATCCTGAGTTAGCACTTTCTGGATTTTTCCTAATGTTTATTCTTTTGATGTTGGGAGCATTTATCAACATAGATTCCTCATCGTTCAATAAATATAGTAAGGTCTTCTCCATTTGGATCTTTCTAGATTTCTCTCCTCCTTCAAAGCTCCTTTCCCAGGCTAGTTAGTCGGGTGTGTCCGCCCGGCTACTAATAAGGAAAGGCTTCATTCACCCTGTCGTATTTGAACATGAAAGGATTCTACACCTATTCTGAGTATTGGCCAAGCGGATTGGATCAAATTCTAATATTCTATTTTTAAGGGAATAAGGCAGCCGTAGATAAGCAAGCTGGGTTGACCACATCTGTCGAAGTAAAGAAAGCAGTAAAACCCAATTGATGAGAACGGAGTAATGGATTCTTCGTGGGGATATAGTCGCTCCTTAATCTATCTAAGTAGGTATCGCCATACCTTATTTCTCAGTTTCAGGTAAAGCCCACAAAGGAGGACTCTCAAAGGAAAGGGAACTGCCGGTCCACGTCCAGAGATCGAAGCAGCGACAAAGAAAATTCTTAAGTTATAAGCTTCAGAGTTTTTAAGCGGTTTTATGGGACGCTGTCGTCTACTCAAGTTATGTATGTGAAGGCAATCATAGAAGCCAGTTTACAAAGTGATGGATAGCAAGGAGGGCCTGGTCCTTACTAATATGGAAAAAGTAGCTTCGGTAACACACACTAAGGGGTATAAGGGGAACCCTACGCTTAACTCTTATCTATCCGATCTTTGAACACAGAGTATGCACACTACTGTTAACATGGAGTCTGATACAGAGTACAGAGAGAGAGGTATCCCCAATATATAGAGAAAGGTGGGGGAAGAGAACCTGCATTATAGCAATAAGACAGCTAGCCAGCGATCTTAAAAAAAAAAATAAGCTTTCGACGGACCATGACAGTAGAGTTTCCAGTGGAAGAAGAATAGGAACTAACCAAGCTGCTGGGGACTGGGTTTGGCCCACTGGGTTTTTTATGTAGGGCGGGCCCTTACTAGTGGGAAATATCCCTCTTACTGTCTGGATGTTCCCAGAGTCGTTAGGATATCCTGAATAGGCCCTGGAGGGGTAGCTAGACCTACTTAGTGGCTTACGGTCTTTTATAGTGAACATGGATCTCGAATATGCCTGCAAAAAGGAATTGCTCTTCTCTTTTGAACCATTGAATTTATTTCTAGTGTATTTTCTTTCTGTGTATTTAAGTTAGGAGATAGTGTTTGAGGTCATAGCTTGTATAGACATACTTTCATCGAGGTGAATGTTTTGCTTATCTTCTAGTTCATTTCTGTTAGCCAGAACTAGCTGATTCTATCTCGGAACTTGTGGCACGGAATATTCTGTCCTTGCGTACTTCCTCTTAAAAGAAGAGCTCCGGGACTGGACCAGATAGCTATATCCCTCTATTAACGTTCCCACAAGACCGAGATATGATTCTTTTTTTTTTTTTAAAAGTGACTTCGTAGAGTCACCGATTCCATTACTGAAACCATATAAATAGTTACAAAAGTTCAGAGAGCTAGAAACCGGTATCACACAAGTCCAAGATACCGCTAACAAAAGAAAGAAAATAGTTCATAACCCAGGGGCATAAGAGCCAAACTACCACATAAGCTACCTATTAAAAATTGGCAAGTTTCATAACAGGTAACAAATAACAAAAACCTCATTCATAACAACAAACATCACAAAAGAAGAATAAAAGGGGCAACATAAGTAAGAAAATAAGGTCTTCAGCCCATCAGTGAGCCTCCTCATCATCTGACAGATACTCAGGCAACACCACTGGTCCCCCAATCCGAGCACCTCAATTCCTTCGACTTCTTCTCGATCCGGTTTTCTATTACTGACAAACTATGAACTTTGGTAGAGGTGCCAGGTGCAAGCACCCTCTCTCTTTGGTGATATTTGAAGCGCCATTCTGGGAGCTTTGCTACCTTCACACAATAAATTCAATAGAGCCATTGTTCGCCGCAATAAACCTGACTAGAAGTAGTTAGCGGGCTACTCTTTGGCTTCTTCCTTTGTTATCGAACCGAAGCTCCCCTTTCTTGGACTACTGCATGCAGTGAAAAAATTTCCCAAGAAAACGAGGAATGAAAGGCGAGATTCACATAGCCAATCGGAAATGCAACTATGATATTATTCCAAAAACTATGACTTCAAACAACATAAGTAAGTAAAACGCCTTTCTTCTTTCTTATTCGTTCGTGACTACGATAGTGTTCAGTCGATAATGTTCAGGTGACATAGATAATGTTAAGGATCAGAATATAAATTTCATAGATAATTGGCAGTGTTGTTCAGTACCGCCTTCTTTCATTCATTCTTTCGAGAGCGAGGTGCCCCACCTATTCAGTTCTGGAATGCCTTAGTGAGCTCCGTTCCTTTCGTGAAGCAGTGAGAAACTCCTAATCTTCAACCTCCATTTTCTTTTCTTGTGAGAAGAAGCAGCTCAGTCAACAGCGAAGTTAACGGACCCGGTAGTGACTACAGACTTTTTCTCTTAGGCTATTAGGTTAGGCTAGGGATCGGTTTCTTTAGCGCCTAAACGCTATTCTACCCAAGCCAAGCTGCTTCAACCGAAGGAATGAGAGCAAGCAAGTCCAGGGTTTTTGTGCAAGTCACTGTCTTTCTGAAAATAGGCGAGCTTCTATACTATAGCTAGGGAGAAGAGAGGTGTTGACACGAGAAAGACTAAAGACGGGAGAGCACGCACACACCATCCTCGGTTTCGAGCAAGAGAGAGAAGAACTCGAATTGTGGTTGGTTTAATGACCTAAAGGTTTCATGATAGTCGATGCCTTCCTCTTGATTGTACCCCACTACCCAACGAAAGCTCATAGGCGGCTTAGGCAACTAAAGAATTCCTTGGATAGCGATCCAAACAAGCCAAAGCAGCCAAAGCGTAGGGGTGCCTTTTTCTTATCTAGTAGTTCGGTTTTTTTACTTGACTCCCAATCCACTAGTGTTAAGCGAAGATTCCAACCACGTCGTGCCACGAGGCTATGATATACTAAATGGGGAGAAGGGGCCTTTCCTAAGGCTGTCAAGTACCGATACGATCAGAATAACGAGTGGAAGTGCCAAATGCACTTTCCTATCTATGAGAATATGGGCGCGGCACAATAATATAATAGAAAGGAGTCTTCCCTTTCTTTTCTTTAAGTAGTAGGGGCAGCTAGTCTAGTCTATTCTGTAGGCTACTCTAGACCGTCGCCGCCTTCCTCTTCAATCTTCGCTATAACGTACGTTATCTGCGATTCGTTCTTTAGTGAGGCTTAACTAAATTAATTAATAAGGGAGGGAAGAGTTACGTACCCCCTTTCCTGGCGCATATAAATAAGCAAACATTTGCTACCAACGGTAGTCGAAGTAGCTCTTTCTTGACTTGTCTGCCTCTATATGGGAATTCCCAGTAGTGTTAGCAGTAGGAATGCTTGGCCTATAGAATTAGGTAAGGAAGAAGAACGCTTGAGCATGGATTCTTTACCAGTTCTTGGTGCCTTACCAGTCATAACCCAGATCAGAATGGTAGACTGCAGAGAGGTGTCTTTTGTAGTTTTTCTGCGGCCAACCTGAAAGAGTTTGAGCCAACCAGTACACAACAGGTTTACCATACCGCCAGGGACTACCAACCCAGCATGGTACACCAGTTTGCTACAATTCGTCTAAAAGAAGCATCAAAAACGGAAAAGCAACTGGCTGGCACAGGTCAAGTTCTACTTAGGCATGTACTAGTGACTCAAATACCCAGTACTGTGAAATATAAGAACTGCAACTTGTAGACTTATATTGAATACCGTGAGCATAACATATCAGTAACAATCCCAAATAACATAATAAAGAAATAAAAAGAAATACTATCTATCTGCAAAAAATGACTTACTATCTTAGTCCTTGAAAGGGAAAGACGGTATTGGGTTTGTGAACTCACTGGCAACCTGTCTTCGAGGTTCTGCTCTTCCTGGCTTTATTGCCTTAAGTTAAGGTTTCGAAAAAGAGGGGGAATAGAAGGAATGAAACTGTGCGTAGAATCAACGGGAAAGATCATCTCTGTCTTGGTACTTGCCCGAAGAAGACGAATCAATCAGTCTTATTCTAACCTGTCAAGCCAGTGAAGTTCTATGAGCTGAGGGTCGATGGATGCAATTGAGCTCTCCTGAAAGGCTTTTCGTTCGTAACATGAGTAGTTACTCACTGGAGAGCGAAAGCTCAAGCTCGACTGAAAGGAGAGGGCTGTGTCTTTTTAGACTATTTCTGATAATATGCACAAAAAAGGAAACTACACTAGACGCTAATACTACGAGTTGGTCAACAATCCAGACCGACCGTACGTACGCTGATCCTACTTCAGTTTCCAGCGAAGCTTATCCGGAACCTGGCATAGATAGAAGGCACTTGCTTGCTCGCCTGTTGTATCACTTCCAGTTTTTTTCAATTCCAACTTCCTTTGCACTGTCAGCGAAGCTTGCCCCACAAGAGCTATTGCTACAGATCGTTCTTAAAAAGAAGGAATGGAATTCTCCGATCGAAATCTCATGTTCCGCAATCAATGAAGTACTTTTCTCCTTTCAAATCAATACGGCGCATCCATCGAGTTTATCCTCTAGGCGACCTATGACTAATTTACCACGCTCACATACACCAGACATATCAGTTATATGAACAGGCTTGGTATCGACCCATAAACCATTCTTAATTACTCTCAATCCACCTGTGTGCCACTCTCAATTGTGAAACTCAACCAACGCTCCGCGCCTTTACTTTAGACTCTAGTTTTCATAAACCCAGAGTATCATTGCATACATAGTCTGGTGGAAGGGGAAGCAAATCATTTCTCGGTAAGATATTGGTCACAAAAAGTACAATTTGAACTTTGCACCAGCCTCATCTGGCTTTTTCCAGCCCCACATTTATGTAAGCTACTAGGCTTCGCCTAAGCCCAAGCTTTGCTCTTTGAATTAGTTTGGTCATAGTGCACTTCCTTTGTATAAATAAACAAGCCAACTTCCGAAAAGCTCTGCTTGTAACTAACCAGAAAGAAAAGCTCTTCGTCGACAGTTATTGCAAACTTAATCCTATACTAACTAATTGCATTCCTACTTTTGCTATATAAGTCCACCGCATTAAAGTAGTCTTAAATTAAGCATTCATTCTCTTGAGATCAAGTTCCTTCCTTTTAGGGCAATGCTCGGTAGCAGCATAAGTGGCAACAGTGCTTGACTAGGTAGCCGCGTATAGGAATAGAAGAGATAGAAAAAAGAAGTAAGACCTCGTACATTGCTAAACATAAGTAGAAAGAGGTGGAAGGCTGGCTGTGCTTGTGCTCACCTACAGGTCTGTCCTAGCATACAGTATAGAAAAATACTAGCTAGATCTGGCTATGTATTGAAAGCTCTGTAAGGAGAATTTCTATCAAGAGGCTTGGCATGAGGATGAGCATTAGCAAGCGCAAGTCTATCCAATGTGGGTGACACCACTATTACCATCTACAAACTAGATACTATTAGGTAGGCAGCAGCACTACTTACTCAAGGTTGTTTGTGGCACCGAAGTCTAAAGAGAAGAAATTCGTTGCTAACTTCTTGAAAATCCAAGAAGTGGTGCGTGCCAAAGCACATGTCAGATTCTTCTTCCTTCAGTTGTTTTCTTGCCTATAAGGCACTGAAAGGAAAGCTCCGCTTCCCTCCGTTTCGTCGAAAATCAAGAAGTGCCGTGCGTGGCATTGATCTATTTTTCTTTATGGCTGCTACTGTACTGATGTGAATTCTGAAAGAGGATAAATGGATGAAAAAAGGTCAGAAAGTCCATGACATTACATGGGACAGTCTTTCTTTACCTGCATCAGACCTTACTAGCATGCATGATATTGCATAGGCTCTTTTGGAATGAATATTTAGCTGCACCCCCCTTTCATCAAAGCTGCCGCCAGGGAATGCACCCGGGGTAGGAGCTAGAATCTCTCCACTCATCAACTAATACTGTAATAGGATGGGATAGCCGGTATTGTATACTTGGAATTGAAAAAGTACTCACTTAATTTCAGAGTGTGAATTGAAAGTCGTAATGAAAGAAAAGGACCTACCTCTATATAATGCAAAAAGAGGAATGAATTCGATAGTGCTACTCTCTCTACTAGTTCGACCTCCGGCCTCGCTTTATTTCAGTAAGTAAGTCAGTTCCAATTTGCAACACAAAGAGGTATTTCACTCTGTTCCGTACATCGATTCCTCTTTTTCATAAAAGGAGACTCTAAGAAAGAAATACTAGATTCATAGAGGAAATGCATGCGCCGCTATTCCCTGGAAATGGGCAATCCCGCCGGACGGGCAGCTTAGGTAGGTAGGTGAAAAACGATTTGATCGATGAGCCTTTACTTACTTCGTTTATACTTGTTCTTGCTTGTGCGAACGAAGCACAATGCCTAATGAGTGTTCCTATAGATAGTAGGAAATGCTCAACAAAGGAATGAAAAGAATAACCCGGCTGGTAATGAACCCTGCCAGCCCCTTGAGTCGATTCTTTAAGGCAATTCCCTCCCTCGCCGCCCGCGTCCATATGTAGAATTCCATCTGACTGGTTGGGCTACACAAAGAGTAAGACAAGGTCGTGCTGCTAATCACCACCCACTACTATATAGTAAGTGCATCTGGTAAACAAAGTCAAAAGTCAATGCAATGACAAGGTTCTTCCCTTTCCCCTGCCCATTATCCTCTGCAAAAACCATATGGACTCTCTTTTCACCTTAAATGAAACTAAAGACCCTAATACCGTACCATTGCGGATCTGACCTGGCTCAAAGAAACTTTTTTAACAGAAGAGTCATATGAGAACGCAGCAGTATTTCAATTTCTTCGTTGCTTCCTACTGTGCTACCTGGAAATTAAAGCCTAAAGGAGATCATTTTCTTTTTAATTGTTGAATGAACACCCTTTTGAATTTCACTTGTCAAATAAATGCAGTTCTACTTATCTTTCTCGTAACTAAATTACAATGATATAGTATAGCCGGATGAAATGAATTCCTAATTTCGTAAATAAAAGTAAATATTTCTTCATTTGAGCCATTATTTCCATCTCCACATTCTCATATTTCACATTTAGCACCTTCATTTTGTTTACATTTCAAGCCATCGAAACCCAAACAAAGGGCTTGGTTACATGAAGTGAAAAAAGAAAAAATAATAATAACTCATATCATTAGCAATTCCAGCTTCAAGCAATTGTTATGATCATGACCCCGCTTCATTATGTTCATTGCTTGTAGTTAGTATCAACAGGTACAGGTCGACCTGCCTTGTTCATTCTATGAACTTCCTGCAACTTGACGTAATTTATGCATCCATCAATAAATGTGAAATAACCTCATTTAGCAAGAGGAGGTGGTAGTCTTTGGCAATTTTACATGGGATTCTACAATCACCCGCGAAAAAAATATATGACTCCTGGTTCATTTTTGATTCATTAAAACTGAATCAATTAAATAACACGGGAGCTGCTGGATAAAGAGTATCGTAAGTCCATTCAGCACTTCAATCTTTTCTTTCCCTCAAACACAAATAAGAATTTCACTAGCAGATTCAAAAAGCTACCAAAGAAAAACGAATGGTTGAGTTATTCAAACAGATGATATAGGGGGCAGAGAGAGATTGCACGTACCGGACAATTGATTTCTTTTTGAAACTTTGAACCATCTTGAACTTCTTTGCATTGTGTTGTGGCACTTTATTCTCCATGGTCCAACGAGAAAGAGAAAAGAAACCATGCTCGATCTCCGTATCAGTAGCAAGAGAATCCGAGCAGCAGTAAATGGGAGAGAGAGGGAGAAGGATAGGGTGAGAGAGACTCGAGAGGAGCAGGGGGTGAAGCAACGTAACTGAGATCGAATGGAAGAGGAGAGACGGATCAAGAAACTTTTCACAATCTTCCTCGGTTAGAATTTTATTTTACATAATTAAGTATTTTTTAATGGAAGGATGGGAGCACACCCCAAAAAGGTATCATCCATTTTATCCGGAAGGACTAGTCTTGGTAGCAACATATGATATTATGAATTAAAGAGAATCCACCTACCTGGAAGAAAAGGTACAGGTAGGGATTGGTATTCTATAGAAGAAGAGATAGCCCTCTTTTCGGTCTCTAAGTCACTTCAAATTTAAGAACCCCTCCCTTTTCTTTATAAAAATCAAGCTAGCCATGAGAACTACTCTACTAACCAAATACTCGACTTGTTCTAATTAAGCATTTGGGGAAATTCAAATCTAAAATGAATCGGAGGGGGTGATGAAACAATCGATCTACACGGCTATATGAGTTTATCATAGATAGAGCAGAATCGGAAGACAAAAAGACAAGGGCGTAGCTCGATAGGAAGCAGCATCCAGCCCAAAACTTCGACTTTACACTTCTTTGATGAAAGGAAGGCTGAGCGTCAGCGATCAAAGCCTTCAACTTATCTTTCTCCAGATGTCATTATAAATTCCAGCGAGTGATTGAATGAGCGAGGCCGCTAAGGAAGGATGCTGCGACCCTCTTCAAAACTGCTACCAAATAAATGCAGTTCTTGAGATGACATCCCCGGGCTTGGAACTCCGGCAAAACATCTAACTCAGATAATTCTTTAGAATCCATAAGCGCTACGCCCTTTTGAGATGACAGCAAAAAAAAAAGACACCAGTTTGGTAAAATGCTCATGGTTTTCGGAGATCGGCTGTTATCCAGCGAATCTTGGCACAGATAACGGGGCAGCACCGTGTAAGTATCAGGCGGTTGGGAGTATACTTGCTTGAAAAGGGACCTCAGCCCCGGTAAGTAAATGATTGCCCCCTTTATTGAATTCATGTTAGGCCCACCAGTTGAATTAGGTAGGCCTACTCATGGACAAGGCAAAGCAAAGCATATTTACATCTAGAAATTCAAATTAATTAATCATCACGACTCATATATATGAACCTTCGATCCATCAATTAAAGGAAGGCCTCGGTCAGTGGTCGTACCAATTAATTACAGCCTCAATGAGGTTAGTGGGTGATTGAGAAATAATCATTCATATAAATAAAAGAAACCAAACAATTTTCAGTCAGAGAAAATTCAAATCAGATAAAATAAAATAAATAAAAAAGAAACGATTTTTTTAACAAACAAAAAAGAATTGAATTTCTAGAAGTAATCAATCAATTCACTAAAACTACATTTTACTGACTAGACTCTCTTTGCCCGAGTATTAATAAAAAAAAAACTCTATCTAAAGGATGATACACATCTTGGAGTGAAGGACAGAGCACGAAAAGCTTTTTTTCTGGAAATGGAGAGAACAAAGTCAGCGGGCGGGGTGCTTGATCTCTTCCTTCCCGGTGTCCCTTGTGGAATTTCTTTTAAAGAAAGCCCATTCAGATTTCACGCGGGAGAATCGAGAGGCAAGAAAGAGTCTGCTTTCAGAGGCTTTATCCACTTTGGTTTCAAGGATCAGCCACAAAATCCCTAAATGCTTCTTTATACTGTCACCACTGAGATATAGGCTGGCTCCTTCATTCACTGGTTGTCAGGTATGGAGTCGGTCGGATTCTCAACCTTTGAGATAGTATTTAGAAAAGAAATCTCCACTGATGTTGTGCCCTTCCTCCCAAAGCATTCCGGCATCTGTCCAGGTCTCACCCAGTGAAGCAAAGTCAGACAAGGGGGAAAGACTTGGTTTTGATAGGGAACCGTAGCCAAGTGGCTAAGGCAGAAGTCTGCAAAACTTCTATTCGTCGGTTCGAATCCGACCGGTTCCTAAATAAAGGGCCGCCCTTCACATGACCAGCATAAGTCACCCTTTCGAAGAAAGAAGCATCTAGGCAAAGCCTATGATAGTAGTACTGAACCCCACTGCCACTCCCCTCGATGACCTGGCTCCTTCCTAGCAGCCTGCCTTTAGGTGCCTTCGACATAACTTCCATCAAGCTTAATGTTGATCCTGCCTCTGCTTTCCGTAACTTGATCCTTTATTATAGATACTCTCTGTCTCGCCCACGCCTGGATGGCCTTTGAAGTGTATGTTTGAAAGGAAACATACTGGGATGACCCTTCCTTGGGCTTGTTCTGCTCCCCTTGCATATCAAAAGTATGTTTGTAAGTATAGTTCTTTTTATCATGGTCTTCTGTTGAGAAAGGAAAGCTTGACATCCTATTTATCTTTGCCCTTATTCATGGTTATGCTTCGTACTATGTGTGACCTGATCAGAAGTGAGAGGAAGAAGAGTTAGCAAATGGTAAAAATAATTATTAATCTCTAAGTGAGTCTTCTAAAAAAAATATAGAATCGATTTATTCAAGTGTATAGTCAGAGAAGTGGATTGTACGCTCATCCTGCTTTGATGATTCTTTCGCTTTTCCCTTTGACTGACTTGTTCTAGTGATGTCCCACTGCTTTATTGGCGAGTCCTGAGATTATGGATCCTGTATGTGGGCGATGGATATGCTAAAATCACCATAGGCTACACTCTGCTTCATTGTTTAGGAGATCTCTAAAAAGAACTTAGAGATGCTTAGATCTTCTAGATGCTTCTGCTAATCTCAAGTGGTATAAGATAGATCATTCTCTGCTGCAAACCATTTTCTACTATCTGGTGAGGACTTCATGCCAGCCAATAAGAAGCATAGACCTTACTTACTTCTAATAAGTAAGCATAGCAAGCACCCCGCAAAAACCCCGTATAAAAAAGTAAGTAAAAGCGCAGTGTCTTTGCTTCATTTCTTTCCTTCTGACTGTTCTACAACTTATTATTCTTATAATACTGGTGGTTCTTTCTGAACGTGGTAATTCTTTTTCTTCAGACTGATTGCTAGATTGATTGCTATAAAGATTTCGGCTGTGTTTTTTTCAATATAGAAATGTGAAATATTTGAGGGTTCAACCTTTTAGAGAACTTCCTTGGAAAGAGAGAATTGTTCACACTAAATCCAACCATAAGCCATCGCTCAACCAACCCCAGAGCAAGGGATTCCTATTTAATGTGAATTTAGGGTCAGATTCCCTAAGCTAGGATTCCCTTATTTAGTCCGTGATGTTAGCCACGGACGAAGATGAAGTTGTGTATGAGAATGCCACCATCTTGCAAGGGTACTTAGGAGGAAGGGGCGTAAGTCAGACCTTCGAAAAGGCAGAATTTATTGATGACCGCCGCTTTATGTTTATCAACAAGGCTTTTTGATGATTCTTAGCCAAAACCTTATGAAGGTGGGACTGAAAACTTCAAGAAGTATGGGAAAGGAGCTGAACGTCACCGACCGAGGAGGCGAGAGAAAGCTTGTGCCAGAAAAATAATAAGTGGAATAAGTCAAGCAGTGCTCACTCTAGTGATTAATTAAATTTATCATGTTGTTGTTTTTTTCCTTATCAGGTCCTTTAGCAAGTCAAGTCCTTAGCAAGTTGATTCTTTGAGCACCCGACCCGAGGTGCCTTCTTACTTAGCAACAATAAGAATCAAGCATGGGTATAGCGGCAGTATAGGCATATTGACACGGGCTACTACTACTGGAATAAATAGGCATAAAGTATAGTAAAAATAAGCATTGGGTAGAGGTCAAGTATGTTGAGAAAGTGCATGTGGTCAGTCACAAGCTAGCAATAGAAAGGCAAGTGAGTATGCACGGGAAGTTTTAATTCTTTCCCTTATCTTTCAATCAAGGTATACTCATGAAATAACTGTTCAAAGAGAAGTAAGTATATTTCTCCATTTTATTATCCTCTGCTGTGCTAAGGAAAGGCTTTTTCGGCGGGTTAGCCGGCAGTCCGAGGGGGATTGGCTATACCCCCTTAGCAGGTTGGCTTCTTCTTATCTTTTAGTAGAAGCAATAGATTGCCACTACTTCATACAGTATTTCGTACACTACTTCCTTCTTTGCCTATTTCCTTCTTCCAGTATTCAACGCTTCTGCTTAGTCTTCTTTCTAGGTTCTTGCTTTTGTCTAATTGTGCTTTTCTTGCTTCAGTTACTTAATAAGTAGTTGTGGTGCATTTCTCCATCCTTCTTTTCTTTATGCTCCTTGCTTGCATTAAAGCTGCGTTGAGTCTGAGAACGAAGTAGGTGTAGCTTGAGGGAATGAACGGTAGGTAAGAAGGTAGATTATTCGAATCAATTTGCTCCGAGAGAATCTATCTTTAATAACCAGGCTTTCTACGTTGACTTGTGTCTATGAGCTACATCTATGTTGATATATTAAGTAGGGAATGGCAGAGACTAGAAAAAGTATATTTTCTTTTGTTTTCTTCAGTATTCTAGAAGAAAAGCTATAGCTAATAGAGGAGCTTGCCCCTTCCTTGAGAGAGAGTAGGGGGGACAGGAAATGAAGAAATAAGACTCTATGACATCCGACCGAAGAGAAGTAAGAATGCACGACTATAAGCATCCTAACGAAGAGGTGTGCGTGCTCAGACCCTCATTTTGTCATCATGAACCGAAGCTAATTCCACTTTCTAAGCTCAACCAAACAGAGATCTCTTCGCGCGTTAGGTTCTAGGGCGTCAGCGCTAATCTAACTTTTCCTCTTTTAATTCACATTTCTATTTCCTTTATGTGAGCCAAAACAATACACACACTATATATTAAACTATGCAAAAGGAATAGGGAACGCATACGGAAGAAATAGCAGTTTAGGGACAGTTGCAATAATTAAGTATTACTTTCCCAAACGTTGGAATTGAGTGTCACGTTTCACAAGTAAACGTTTCTAGGCAATCGTGCTTAAGGCGCGCAGCGTTTTTACTGGATTCGCTGTAGAGAGAAAGCTGTTGCTCATCGTGCAAGATTGCATTAGCCCCCAACACCCTATCTATCCATTTGCACACAACGGGCGATAAGAGAGTTATGAACGTGCGCATCTAGAGAAAGATCTGACTCGATTATGAAAGAATGCAATGCCTTTCCTTATGAGATATTTCTCGTGCACATGCTTTACAACAGAGAGAACTAATGGGTGTCAAAGCATAAATCTTCATTGCTTCATCAAAGAGGTGAACTTTCTTTTTTTAGTTACCAGTCTGACAATAGCTGGCAGTAGGAATACACAGCTTTACATGATAAATAGAAGGGACAATGTACGTGTTATAGAAAGATAGAGACGTAGGTGCGTTGGAGAAAGAGCTATCTGGCTATACATTCAATTGCTTGGCCTCCACAAATAGAGAATGCTAACATAGCTTCCAAAGTCTCACTCAGGGGGAATTCTATTAGGGAAATTCTTGTAAGTAGACTAATGGCTTTCTTGCTTTCAATAAGAAGATTCTAAAACAAACTTGCACACTTTCAAATGGTAACACGTTTTCGTAGTAACCTAACAAAGTAATTGAATCGTGTCAAGAGACAGTGAGTTACATGAAAGTAGTTCTGTTAGGAAAAGATATGCTCTTGCTTGACAGCTGTTCTGAATTACCCCTTTTTCTGGAACCTTGAGTCTAAGGATGAGTCCCTATTCGATAAGCACTATGCTTTCCCCAAACTATGCTTATACCCTTGCTTCATTCAATGCTAGCAGAACTAAACAAACTGCTTTTCTGTTAACTGCTTTTCTTTGCAAGTGAACTAGCTCATCGTTCTTTTTATTCACTAGCTAGCTTTTCATTTACGAACTTAACTAAACAAACTACACGTTCTTCTTTTATTCACTATGCTTTGAAAGAACAGAACAAAGAAAGAACCAATGGCATATTAAATACTTGCATTTTCAAGAAAAGAAAGCAATGCTATGAACCGTATCGCTGCGCGCCTTCCTTTCTAGGGGAGTTCGAAGTAGGGAATTTATGTGGCGCTGTCTAGTTCTAAGCAAGCAGTGACATAAGGTTAGCGGAATCACAGAAACAATCAATTGTACACTATATTTAGAGAAATATACTATCTTTCTTTGCTCGAAAGCCATCTAGAAAGCTCCCGCAAATACCAGCGAATGCCATTCTGAATTCAGACCCTCGTTCGCCCGGGAACGACTTGAGTTGATCTCTTCCCACGAATCTTAGGGGCGTGGCTGGGAACCACGGCCTCTAAAATCGTGGATTAACAAAGCAGAAATAGGTGCCAGTTCTGGAAACACATAATAAGATCAAAGCCCTTGAAACAACAGTCACACTTGATTCCAAATCCTCTTCCTTTCAAACTTCCCCTTCCTTCTCTGTCCACCTACGAACCTATAAACTAGTTCTACTGAGCAAGGGAGTGATATTATGGCCATAGATCAGGTTACTCTTAAAAATAACAGTAAAGAGGATATCCTCATGAGGGAGCAGTTAAGTTAACCTCTTCGTCCTATGATATCAGGGATTCACCTTTACTCCCTTTTTCTGATCGTAGATAGGATCTTGAAATCAGACAGGGAGGGCTTATTCAGTTTCGTTTCCTGAATACTTAACTTACTTTCACCAGGAGCGATTCTCTTCAGAAACGAATGGACCGAAGCAAGTGCTATCTATATAGGCAAAGGCTAATCGATGAGAGAGACAAAGGGCGTTAGCGAAAAGAAGATGGCAATTGAATAGTAGAGTAGGAAGAAGCTTAACCTAGCTTTTTGACTTGATTGAATCTCCGTAGGATTCTACTTTGATTGATATAGAGAGGAAAAGCTTGACACTTGTTTTTCATAAATGAAATTAACAAAATTAGATCCATCTTACAATTCGAACCTAGACTACGGCTACTCATTACTCTCCTCCCATTTCAAGTACATAGGAAGGAAGAAGCCACGAAGGGAGGAAAAGAAGACATTCCGGTAAGTGAAAAAAGACCCTATCCCTTTCCTCTGACTATATAAATATATTATTTTATAAGAAAGTGGATACAAACTTCATCTTCATCCCAAAAAAGAGAACATCCACCATAGGCATCATATTCTGAAGAGCAAAGAGTAACGACAACCGCAAGTTCTTCCTGGTGCTTATTTCACTTCTCTACTAAAGGTGCTTGATCATATGCTTTGACCTTCTCTAACTAAATTATTCGTACGTATTTCTTCAGTCCTTCGGAAGATGGGGTTTAGTGGGAGAAGTCCTCTTCTTATTTTACCACGTCGCTGTTACGTATGTTCCTCGAAATCTAGCTTCCACTAATGAGATAGGCTTGGCATTCTTTCTCCTCGTACTTGAACTGTCAGATATCCTACTTCCCTTGCAATCCTCTTCTCTTCAACCAAGAGCAACTTATTATGTTGAAAAACAAGGAGCAGCGATAAGAAATGAAAACATATGAACCTGTGGGAAACTTTCCTCATGAACACTAGTCCCCCTCATAACATCGAACCTGGCCTCTTTCACCCTCTCACTCTACCCGGGTAGATGCTGCTAAGACCATGCCAGAATAACTGGTAGCCCCGGCCTTGGACTTTGGCTGTGCCCCTACTCGGGCAGCGTGTGCTTTTTTCTGAGGAGGAAGTTTCCAAGAGTATCGAAGAGCTATCAGACGAGGCCATCCTACCAGGGAATTAATGTAACAATTGGATTGAAACTTCACTAAAGCATACCATCCTCAGTCTGTCCATGAAAGCGGCTTAATCAATGTTTGTTGATCAACCACTAAAATCTAGAAGATAATGAAATTAGAACCCAGCGAGTGTAACGTCAGTGAATAAAATCAGTGAAAAGGGATATTAGCCGATAGAGCAAAGTTCTCAATTGAGGTAACGTCGAGCAAAAAAGCTGAGTAGGAAGTGTAACGTTGAATGGTAGTCAAAGAAGAGTATGCTACAGGCTAGAAGCGTGCCGGCGTTCCGAACACAAAAGCGGAGTTCTAAAAGGTCGATTCCCCGGCAGGGTAGAAAAGCTTCTCCACAAAAGCTGAGTTACTGGATTCCTTCCCCGCCCCAAGTGAAGTGAACTTCTCCGTCTGAAAGACTGTGAGAAGAGAAGAAATCCTGTTCAAAGAAAGATCTGAAAGGTAGACCAGTAGGGGGTGTAACGTGACTACAGTGTTTATAGACCCTGCTATATCTTCCCGTACAAGTTAAGAAAGACTTTTTTAAGAAGGGTGGGTTGGTTACCTGGTGCATTCCATCAGTTCTAGGAACGAGCTAGAGTTGTACAAATGCATCTGAATCATTCATTTGAAATCAGAGGGTTTTTTGACTGTCAAATTATCTATACAATAAAGGTTCTGATCAACTATTCATTTTGTTGGGAAAGCAGTTTGTCTTATCTGTATGGATATCGAAGAAAGAGGCGCGTAGCGAAGAACAATAGCTAAAAAAAGAAGCACAAGTTACCCTAACAAACTTTTTTTTGTTAGTTCCATGGAAGCCGATCCTCATTGTTCTACAAAGAAGCTCTCTTTCACTCAGCTTCTTCGGAAATATGGTTCCTAAAGATAGTTCACGAGATTACTTTTTATTCCAATCTTTCTATCTGCTCTGCTATTCCTATCTACTCTATCCCCTCATTCATCTCTATGAAAAGAAGGTATGCCTACTCCTTGAGAAAGTTAAGTCAAAGATTTCATCATCATATTATCATTCATAATAGAGTAGTAAATGTATGTTCGGTTGGTTTTTCTCGTATATAGTGTCTCGTCAAACTAGACTCAGAAACTCATTTATAGTTTACTTTATTTTTTTCAGAATATCTTATATGTTGGTGTAGAAACTTTAGAGAGTCTTTAGAAAGTTCTTCTATAGGAAGCTCTTTTGTTTCATTATTTATGATGTAAATTCCTAGAGTTGGGTAGAGACTCTCATGAGAGAGGGCTGGGAATCCCCCCCTCTACCAGGATTTGAGGAACTACCGCACAAACAAGTACGGGGCGTAGGGTAGATCGGACTTCTTCTTGGAGTTTCGGGACTATCTTTCAGCCTTGAATTTTTAGATTGAATGGAGAAAAGTCCAAATCTGGAAGTGTTTTAAAAAGAAAAAGAAGGATATCTCAAAATGGAATTCACTCCAAGAGCTGCAGAACTTACAACTTTATTAGAAAATAGAATAATTAATTATTATACCGATTTAAAAGTAGATGAAATCGGACGTGTAGTCTCAGTAGGAGATGGGATAGCACGTGTTTACGGGTTGAACGAAATTCAAGCTGGTGAAATGGTGGAATTCGCCAGCGGCGTGAAAGGAATAGCACTGAATTTAGAGAATGAAAATGTTGGGATTGTTGTCTTTGGTAGTGATACGGCTATAAAAGAAGGAGATCTTGTCAAGCGGACTGGATCTATTGTGGATGTTCCCGCGGGAAAGGCCATGTTAGGCCGTGTGGTCGACGCCTTGGGAATACCTATTGATGGGAAAGGAGCTCTCGGCGATCACGAACGAAGACGTGTAGAAGTGAAAGCACCAGGTATTATTGAACGTAAATCTGTGCACGAACCTATGCAAACCGGGTTAAAAGCAGTAGATAGCTTGGTCCCTATTGGCCGTGGTCAACGTGAATTAATCATTGGGGACAGACAAACAGGAAAAACAGCTATAGCTATAGATACAATATTAAACCAAAAAGAATTGAACTCCAAAGGGAAAGAGAATGAGAAATTATATTGTGTTTATGTCGCGGTTGGGCAAAAACGTTCGACAGTAGCACAATTAGTTCAAATTCTATCAGAAGCAAATGCTTTGGAGTATTCCATTCTGGTAGCAGCCACCGCTTCAGATCCAGCTCCTCTGCAATTTCTGGCCCCATATTCAGGGTGCGCCATGGGGGAGTTTTTCCGCGATAATGGAATGCACGCATTAATTATCTATGATGATCTCAGTAAACAGGCAGTGGCTTATCGACAAATGTCATTATTGCTACGCCGCCCACCAGGCCGTGAGGCTTTCCCTGGGGATGTTTTCTATTTACATTCTCGTCTCTTAGAAAGAGCTGCTAAACGATCAGACCAAACAGGTGCAGGTAGCTTAACTGCCTTACCCGTCATTGAAACACAAGCTGGGGACGTCTCGGCCTATATACCTACCAATGTCATCTCAATTACAGATGGGCAAATCTGTTTGGAAACAGAGCTCTTTTATAGAGGAATTCGACCAGCTATTAACGTTGGCTTATCTGTGAGTCGCGTCGGGTCCGCCGCTCAGTTGAAAACTATGAAACAAGTCTGCGGAAGTTTAAAACTAGAATTAGCGCAATATCGAGAAGTAGCTGCCTTCGCACAATTTGGGTCAGACCTTGATGCTGCCACTCAGGCATTACTTAATCGAGGTGCAAGACTTACAGAAGTGCTCAAACAACCACAATTTGAGCCCCTTCCTATTGAAAAACAAATTGTAGTCATTTATGCAGCTGTCAATGGGTTCTGTGATCGAATGCCACTCGACAAAATTTCTCAATATGAGAAAGCTATTCTAAGTAGTATCAATCCAGACTTAATGAAATCCTTCTTAGTGCAAGGCGGTTTCAACGCAGAGAAAAAAAAAGAACTAGATACTTTTTTAAAAGAAAGCGCTTTGCCTTTCTTATAAAATTCTATTTCAGACTAGCTTTTGATAAGCTTAGTCATTAAGAAATAAGAGAGTAGGAGGACGGCGGCTTCATTTCTATCTACAAAAGGAGCACTAATTTTCTATCAAGGACAAAAACACAAACTCAAAAAATCGCTACCACTGTCTTTCCCTATTCTAATAAAGCAGCGCGAGCTCTTTCATGGGGGCCAAACTACTACATAAATAAGGACCGGACTACTACAATATGAGTTTTATTGATTGTACTGAACTGTCTGATCACCGAAGGATAGAAAATTCAAAAACTCTGGATTCAGGGCCTGAGAGTGGTATGCTGGTGTATAGCTGACCTAGGAGAGTCAGTCGGGAGATCCCCAAGCAATCATGGAGGCCAGGCTTCTTAAACATGTGCAATAAAAAGAAATGAAATTCAATAACTTCTTCTATCTACGCTAATGGCTTAGGTAGGGAATCACCTTTTTTTTTTTACGATAGCACCATACCTGACATAGCCTCAAATGCCACAAGAGCCCGCCCGCTTTAAGGCCTATAACTTTTAAGGATAAGCTTTAAGGAATAGCAGAGTTAGTTTCATCTGCATATTTTCAATTGATAACTTCATGACCAAAATCAATAAATGGGCCAAGCACGAAACCATGTATAAGCGCTTTCAATTTTTATTATGAAACATCCGCTTATATTATGTTAAGCAATAACTAAAATGGTACTTTTTTATTTCATGATAGGATTTTGAGCTGGAGAGCCACAAGATTTGGGAATTCCCTCTTCATTTCCTCGAATTCTTCCCAACTGGTATTGGATTCGGCATCACATCAAAGTTGGTATGTTGGTTGACTTGGTTTTAAATGGATACCCGTCGGTTATGGTTAGTTGTTCTCTTTCTTTGATGCAACGTTCTTGAGAATTATTTTCTATGTTCAATGATGAACAAATGAAAAGTTGTTTTTTTTTTATGTATGTACTGCGGGCCAAAAGAGACCCATATCCGTACCGCTTTCCTCTTGTGTGATTCGTGCAACCTAACATGGATCACTTTATGTTCCGAGATCTTTATTACTTTTTTCACAGAAACAATATATGAAAGAAAATAAGTATGAGTCGTTTACGCTAGAAAAGACAGATTTTATCTCTTGCGTTGGCATTGGCCTTTGAGATAAGTGGTGAGCAGCTCCATACTTGTAGCGAAACGAGGAAGGGAATTGGCTAAGCTTATACATTGAAATAGCTGAACTTGGTTACAATGAGATAGATGGGCATAGAGCTAGTGAGGTCACCACCCACTCATCTGCATTCAAAATTTTACTTCTCGCTCCTACAGGCCCATTATGCTTTGAACTAGAAAGCAGAAGAAAGATGAAAAAAGGGCGCTAGCAAGAGCGAAGTGATGTATACAAAAACTTGTACCGTCGCCCACTTGAAATTGCTCATCACCTTCATAGACCAAGTGCATAGACAGATTGTTTAGATCAGCTGTGAGGAGATTGGTCGCACCCGAGTCCAGGAGCCTGCTGTCAGGTGAGTAGAAGTCCACATCTGCGACATAGGCAGCAAGATTCTTAGGTAGTGGCGGCTGGTAGTTGTAGGTCGAAGCGGTGACGGCAGCGATCAGCAGTGTGACCCACTGTAGTGCAGATCTGACACACTGGTTTGGAAGTAGACGTATCAGTATCAGTTGGAGCATGGATACCTTTTCCAACCTTCCCTTCTCTTTCGGTCTAGTAGTTCGTTTTCATATACCACCAAACCCTCTCTGTTTAGCAAACGAATTTTAATACTTTTCCACATAAGCCCTTGATGAAAATTCCATATATTTGCAAATTATCATAGTAGTTTTCTCTACTTCATTTGCACGTCTTTGCTCTTGTTCAGTGAGGTTAGATGGGCTCGCAACCTAATTTAGTTTGAAAAGAAAAGATATTTCGTTTTGGTTTCAATTTATTAAAGATACCAGATTTCGTGAATATAAATGTGCCCGAACTTTCTCTAATGAAGAACATGGTTTTGGTATTTTATACCATAAAAATTAGTACCATACGAGTAAGATCGTTCGGGTCAAATAGAAAAGTGAAAAAGAAACTCTTTATGCAATAGAACTATAAATAGCACAGTATTGTTCAGTCAAATTGGTATAGCACAATAGTGCATTTCTTTGGCCTTTTAGTCCAGACCAAAATTGCAATCCTTGGTCAAAGAAAGATTAAACAAAGCACTATTAAATAATAAAGGAATTTTTATGGCATGAATATTTACCCATTTATACATTTCATTTTGAGGTAACTATTTAAATAGGGAAATTTGCAAAACCTGGATGATCGAAGCATCTATCTATGCTTGGGGCTTCAAGATCGTCATAACATTTCACAGTAGAGTCATCTAGCTGGGAGGCTGAAACCGAGGGGAAACTCTTTCTCATTCATGGTCCTCAGAGATGGAAAGCCAGCAAGGGAAAGATGAAATCCTAACTGAGCTAACTGTATGGAAAGAATGATAGAATTCAGCATTGACAGGCGTGCGGTCTAGCGGCTTTACTTAAGAAATTTCCTTATCTCTCGCTCAAGCTCTCTCCTAGCTAAAGGAGACTCTATATATAATAGTACTTCGTATTGCATAAGTAAAGGTGCGAAGCATGGTTGACCTGTCATAAACTGTCTTACTAATAAGGCGCTGAAAAGTTATAAATGACCAGTAATAAATGACCTGCCAGCGTATGACCCGCTAAAGAACCCACTTGATGTTCCGACAGTTAGACTGTGAAAAGAAGGGATTCTGGCGGTAAAGCTGATAGAGGAGCCGAATTATGTAGTAGGCCCGCCGCCCAACCAATGGAAGAAACCCAGTAAGATATTGTAATTAGAAGATCGAATAACCAAAGCGATTGCAAAACTGGACCCAACGGCGTCTGTTGGGCCCCATGAACCCTGGATTTTCACCACTTTGAAGCCTAAAATCCCAAATACCCAACGGAAGGTGATTTTTCAAAAGTAAAGAGTGCTGGCGCAAAGCACAAAAACATGCCGTAAAACTCCAATGCCAAGCTTCGCATTTCACCTATTCATAGGGCTTGCTTCCCTCACGAAATTCAATTGCTTCTTTTTCTTTCTGGGCATTCCATTAGTAAAGAAAGACACAACGTAGCTCTTCCTGAGAGGAAGTCAAGCCACTAACTATGCAGAAGAAAAGTAAGCGAAAAGGATGCTTGAAAGCAAATGAAGCCAATTCGAACCTCCGATCATTCTACTATTTTTTCAACAGAAAACGATGTTCTGCATTCAAGATAATATACTACTGGTCAGACCTCGTACTCTTTTGACTTCGTTTTACTCTTTTCTTCTCTCCCCTCTTCTCTCACTTTCTTATTTCGAGAGAGTCTACGAAATAAGATGAAAAGTACGTGAACGTGAACTTCAACTACTGCCCCGCTTAAAATAAAACATCTGCGGGACCTAGTCACTTATTTGAGTCAAATGCTTGTTACCAAATCGAAAGAAGAAGTCGTCCACTCTCATCCTTTTAGATAGTTCGAGTTACCAGCACCCGAGCGTGATGTTGAGGACAGATCATAAAAAAGAAAAGTCAGAATCAAAGGAAGGACCTGTACGGTGGCCGGTAAGGAACTCGTTGAAGGGTACGTACCTTTGACACTCGGCCTGCGGCTTTGATTTTGATTAATGAATTTCTTGTTGTAGTGTAGTAAGTCAAGTCTGATCGGCCACCATAGGAAAGTAATAGTAGATTTTCATGACCAGGAAAAAATGCCATTGGCGGTCACAAATTGAATTCATTATACACCCAAAGGATTTGTTCTGAAAAGAAGATGTATGTCGCGGGGCTATTAGTTCTACTTCGCACGCACCGGTGATGATAAACAGAGTCTTCAACTGACCTTACCCAGCGAGCTACAAGAGATTCTTTCAGAAAGGGCCAAGCACGGCTGAGGTAGCTATCCAAACAAACGGGTTGACAGATCTATATGCTATCCTAGGAATGGGGGAGTAGAAAGATAGTCGCTGGTGGTGGCATGAAGGTAGCCCCAAGGAGCGGTAACTCAATAAAGAGAGACCGAGTTTACCTTATATACCAATAAGTGGTAGGTAGAAAAATAGTATAGAAAAAAGGAAGATAGAGTAATAGCTTTTTCTAGGGCCCTAGGACGTTTACCCGTAGGGGCGAGAGAAGCTAAGGCATATACAAGGATAGGGGCACAGGTTTCATCCCCGGGCCTTTCAAAAGAAATTTAAGGGACTAGTGCTAACATTTCAACAGTTATTTATTTCTGATGAAATAACGTCCTGAACCTACATAAATTAATATGCCTTTACATGTTTCCACAACTCACAATTCTGTACTTCCTTTTTTAAATAAAGAACCAACCACACGTCCACACCAGTACTGTGTTGGAGATCACAGTTGTTATACCACATTTTTTATATCTAGTAAAATGAAAAAGAAAAAATAAAAGCTAGGAATGGAAATCCAAATGAGACACACTGCATCGGTGGATAAATTCTAGTAGTAAAAGAACACAAGCAAAGCATACCTTCTTTTTCAAAGCACGGATTTTCTTGTCAACATCCGATGGACCTGACTCAGGTATTGAATCCTCAGCAGAAACCGTTGTGGGGTCTGTAGACAAAGGTGACTCAGAAACACCCATTCTACTAATCCGAGCAGCCAAATCTACTGCATCCTTCCTGTGAGAATCTACCTCACCAGATGTGCTCACACCAGCTTCTGCTGAAGAAGCGCCAAAGTCTTTTCTATTATCAGCTGATGATGTAAGAGAAGCCTATTACATATTGTTTATGTCATAAGTAAAAAAAGTTAAGATCAATTCACTTTGCAATTCAGTTGATAACGCAAGCACTTGTATCTGATAGAACCATTTCTCCCAAGGTTCGCAGAATCAAAATTGGAATTCATCCAAGGAAATTTTTTGCCCATAGAACCCCCTGACAAAGGGCTATTTAATACTGTTACCACCGATGCATTAATAGATAAAGCCATTACTTTAGAGTTTTGGATATTTTTGCCTGCACACCCAGCTAAAACAAAAGAACCTCTAGAAGCCCGTAATTTTGAAGTTTTCTCTGTTGCAGTATTCAAACAGCTATTTGCTTGAGCAGCATCCATATTTGACTGCCTGCACAAACAAATGAAACAAATAAATGCCCTGGAATATTAAATAGTCAAATTTGAGTAGAACAAACTCCAGCCTCTATATACGTACCACTGAGTCCACTGAGTCCACTACCAAATGAGAGTCTAGATCAAACTTGCCCAGGCTTGAAAGGAAAAAGATTGAATAAATTAGTTAGTTCAACTCAAGAAAACAATAAGATCATGGCTCAAGAAGCAGAAATATTATCCCATGGTAGCTGGAAACAAAACTGTTGGTTTAAGTAGCTAAAATTTAAAGAGCAAAACTGGAGCCTTCCCATAGCAGTACCGGTACCAGTACAAAAATACACTGATCCTTGACTGATCCTTCAATGATTTAACCCGTACGTACCAATTTCGGTACAACACTATAACCAATTTATAACCAATTTAGCAACAGAATTTACTAGCAAATCCTAACAATATTCAAAACATTTCAAGGTACATTAACTGCAGCTTAAAAATTACAAATGCATGCATCTCCAACAACAAAATGATCCAGTTTTGCAACTAACATAACACACAAAGCCTACTTTACTACTACTAATGCTTCTTATCCTCATCTAATCCTCATCAAGCGGTAAATCATAATCCCTCTGCCACATTTCATTTGCAATCCTATCTCTAAAATCTCTCCAATCAGAGTTGTCTTCCCTCATCTCCCGGGCTGTTCTGGCTTGAGTTGTATAAGTATTCAGATTCCCTCGTCTTCTGGTGCTATTGCGATCATTATATCTGCTGGTGACATCTCTTGTTATGCTATCATTTGGTGAGTGACCCATTATTAAGTTATGCAAAATACAGCACACTAATACAACTTGAGTGCGATAAGGAAAATGATTGTAGCAATCTAAAGCTCGAAAGCGTTGCTTGCTTCAAAATTCCAAAAGTGCACTCTATGGTTGTTCTTAAGGAAGAGTGTCTCAAATTGAAGAGTTCCTTGGCGTTGGCTGGGGAGTTGCTTTGACTGAAATCCTTTCTATGATAGCGCATTCCACGATAAGGCAATAAGAACCCGGGTCTCATGAAGAATCCTGCATCGCCAAGGAAGTACTTCCCTGCTTAATATGATTTATCATTGCATTTTAAATTAAAGCATCCAATAGCTTATGATGAATGACAATATATACCTGCTGGCACTCGAAGCCCATTAGGTCGCTCTATTGCATTGCGTAGAACCGTACAATCGTTTGCAGAACCCTCCCAACCTGCCCGTAGGAGAATCTCAAATCGAACCTTACAGCAGCCATGACATTCTGAGTTGGTGTTTTATATCGACCTCGAAATCTAGCTACAATATCACTTGTAACTCTTGCTGTTATGTGAGTACCGTCAATCGCCCCAATGCAGTCCTATGTAGTTTATATAAAGTCATTGTTAACATAGATACCATTGTATTTGAAATGTATGACAATAAAGTTGCTTTACCTAGGGCCAAAAGCGGGTATTATTCTTTACTTTATCTGGTACGGCACGATCTGGAGGAGGCATATAGTCATCCTTCAAAGCAACAATTGCCCGTAGTACCTTACCAAAGTATTTACTGACTGTTGCACCCGATCTTATAAAATTGAATCCAATAACCCTATTTTTTTGGTTATGACCCACAACATGCAAGAACATCATTAGTTGTTCCTCGATTGATACATGGATGGTCTCACGTAGAAGTTGTCGCTCTCTTATTGTATCGACCAAATGCGCAAATGTACTCCTATCCATCCTCACAATGTCGATAGATGACCTATCGCTGTGGTATATCCGTCTAAGGTACTTGGCACGATCGCTACTACCGTATTTTGAGATACGTTTGTGGATGCTTGAGCGCATACTAATGTGCTCTATTATGATGATACAAATCGCAAGGAATGTTATCTTCCTTTTAGCGGCCTCCCTGTCCATGCCATCTTCTTCTAGTAAATCCATATCTACAAAGTTTACAATTACACAAAAGATAAGATACATGAGTATAGCAAATATAAGCACTTCAACATGGTTAACAACATGTCATGGTTGTAACTGTAAACCAAACCCCCCAATTTCTCACTGCTCTTAAGCTCTTTCTTTGCCCTGTGTTATAGCTATTGCAACCTAATTCCTCTATATGTCAGTGAAATTTCATTCTCCCATTCATTCCAGTCCCATTGGTCAGTCATTTCATTTTCCTCTGAGTTAAACTCGCTCTCTTTGTTATCCTCATTTTTATCGGGTCTCTCTCCTATAGTAAAATTTAACAAACTAAATCATATTAATAGATTCCACCAGGGTAGCATAGTTCCAAGCAAAACTTAACATGCCAGATTGAAACCTATGCCAGTATATGAACCGGTATTGGTACAGTCAAGTTTCTAAATCCAATGCAATTTAATAATCCACCCTTCTAAATTTGTGCAGCAACACTAAGTCTTACTCTGACATCCATCCAAATATCAAAAGCAAGCAGTATAGCAAATTGTCCCAAATAAAATCTTCAAAGTGAGTGAACTTTTTAATACATATTATGTATTTTTGCATCAGAAGACATACATGTCCAAGATTGAAACCACATAAACAGAAAATACACAACAAAGCACATTAAAAGAACCATAAATTTTCACTTAATTATAAGGTATATTTGCACTTATTCAAATACCTCAGCAAATAGCTAATATTTTACCAACAAAACACAAAATACCTACTATCACTAGTCATATCCTTTCACTTTCAAAGTTTCTCCGCACGGAGGCAGTCGATTTTCCGGCTCATTTAAGCATATAACATAGGGTAAAGCCATATGGGTAGTAGAGTTTGAATTTGTTTGGTTATACCAGGAAATAGTGCGAGTTGATCTGAGAAAAGAGCTATTAGTTTTTTAGCTTGAACACCCTCTTTCAAAGTCAAATACAATTAGTTCTTTTACATTCTCATTTTACTCAATATCATTGAAGAACTCTTTAATCATTTTTTCTTGCGGGAAATAGGAGTTGAGTAAAACTAAACCCAATGCTAATAACAACCGGCTTCCTTCCCTCATCGGCGTGTCAGTTATGCCGAATTGCTTAATCTACTCACTGGTGAAAGATTTCATAGATATGTTCTCTTTGATTTAGTAATTCTAAAAGCTTCTTATTTCCTTTTTTGTTCTCATAGAATTTCTATTCATTTCAGGTTGTTGACCCACCCTTTGGCATTTATGGTTTATGCTCGCTTCAAGGACCAACCGTTCAAATGGCACTATGTTGACTGCGATGCTGTGGTTAGTTAATACCATATTAAAATAAAAAACTCTTTTTTTAAGCTTACATAGCTTCCACCATTCACTAACTTTAGGTGACTTATGCAATATTTGCGATTTGCCCTTGTCGTACCGCAGACTATGGACTTAGGGCAGCTCCACGAAGAGAAGGACCTATGGAGCCATGATAAGACTCTCCGACGAGTGCGATTCCTGTTCTTGCCATACTGCACAGAGGGCCATTGGGTTCTCATTGTGTTCGACTTTGGTCCAGCTTCAGTAGTGGTGTGGAACCAAGGGCGCGTTGCATGGTTAAGTCAAGTAGCCTAGATAGGTTTATGCGTCGTGATAAGTAAAGCATGCATGGAATAGGTTGATGTGCATGGGTAAGCTGCTACTAATAGGAATAAGCAGTCACTGGTTTATGCGTAATAACCGAAGAAATACGTAACTAAACACGGCTTTATTCATGGATAGTAGTTGTTGCCAAGATATGCGTATATATGGGATAGCTACTAGGAATAGGCTTTTGAGGAAGAGTCACAAGGCTTGGTTGGGATAGGGCTAGGGTTAGTGACACGGGATAGGACGGCGGATGCGTAACGTTGAGGCTAACAAGTCTAGAAAGAAGCATGGGACAGACCTTTGAACGAGAACGCTAGGTATACACCGGTATATCCTTATTTAATAGAGCTAGATAGGCGAGCGAAGCAAGTAGTAGTTGGTAGTTATAAATAGCTGATAAGCGTTTAGTCAAGATACGTTTCCGGATAGGCATGGGAATAGCTGATAGACATTTGTGCAAGGGCTACTAGAAAGATAAGTAGTAGTTGGATATTCACCACCCACGGATAGCCAGGAATAGGACTAGCAAGGTAGCTTGACATGGTTTGTGAATAAGTACCCTGAGTAGGTTTAGTAGGTGTTTTAGTTATCCAAGGTAAAATAAGCATTTATTTGGGTAGTATCGGTAGCTTGCAATAGGCCTTTCTTTTTTATAGTTACGTCACAAAGGATCGGCCATCACACACAGATAACCAAGATATGCATTTGCTTGAACGAGTTGGCAAGGGACCCACAGAAAGTCGTCTTCCTTTGTACCTGAATACACCAAGGTGAGTTGTGAGGGTGCCTTCTAGATTCTTAATACTAGGAGCTTGCAACACCTCTTGGCCCATGCATCTTCTTCATAACTGGATTTGATTCTATCCAGCTAGGTATGAGCTCAGTGACTACTTGAGCCTCTCCTTCCTTGTCGAAATTCCTCATTTGCCCTCTCTTCACAGCAGCTGCTTGATTTTCACAGCCCTTCTTGTACTGGATTGTGTAGTCTAGGCCCATCAACTTGCAAAGACTCTTGTGTTGTGCGGAGTGAGTCTCTGCTCAAGCAAATACTTCAAACTAACATGGTCAGTTTTTCTAATAAAAGGGCCTCCTTGTAAGTCTTGTAAGTAATGGCGCCACTTTTGTACAGCAGTCACTAAGGCCAACAATTCTTTTTCATAAGTGGATAAAGCTAGAGTTTGAACATTACTGAAATAAGCAATGGGACGTTTCCCTTGCATCAGAACTGCCCCATACCTTTCTCACATGCATCTGTTGGAAAACTCACTGGATTGCTAGCTTTTCATAGAACTATTTATCAAAAGTTTGAGCCCCTTTCAAACTTCTGCTTTCAATATGGATCAGAGACTTGCTGCCCGCCCTAGGAAGTGGCTATAAAAAGCTTGCAAAAAACACTCTTGCTTGGCAAGTATGGTAAAGGTAAACTGTTTGCTCTCAATACTAGAAAAATGGCACGAAAAACAGGTTGGTCAATGACGACAAGTGCACTCCCACCCAAGAGATTCATTTCTCTCACTCGAGGACTTAACCGCTCCTTTTTAAGGAGATCCCTATTAAACTACTAAAAAGGGGGTATACGAGATATTTACAAATTAAAAAGATCCGCCCTCCCAAATTTTATTTCTCACTTGCTAAGATACCTCTTCCCTATGCTCTCTCCCTATTGAATCCCAGGAATGGCTTACAAAATACCTTATAAGTTCCTTACACGAAGCTTACCATAAAAGACGTAAGGAAGAGTTATTTCTTCTTTATTTCCCGTCCAATGCAGTTCCTCCACCATCTCATGATTGGGTTTTGGATTCAGGTGCTATAAATCACGTCACCAGTGATTTAAACAACCTCTCTTCATTCTACTCTTACACTGGGGATGATACTCTTCAAATTGGCAATGGTGCTGGGCTTCCAATTGCAAACATGGGTTCTTGTTCTCTCCTCTTTTCTCAATCTTCTATTCTTTTACTTGATGTGTTACATGTGCCACAATTTTCTAGGAATCTTCTTAGCTTATCTAGACTTTTAGCTGAAAATCCACATCTTCTCATTGAATTCTCATCCTCTTTTTGTTTATTGAAGGATACCCGCACCAAGCAAACAATCCTCCAAGTTCCTAGCTCACATGGTCTTGTCACCTTGACACTTTCTCCTTCTTCTTCTCCACAAGCTTTTCTTGGGATTAGAGCCTCGGCCGACACTTGGCATGCACGTCTTGGGCATCCATCTCATTCTACTACCTTAGATGTCATTAAAACAAATGCTTTACCTTGTAGCTCAAATAAGTTGTCCTTGTGTCATCATTGTTGCATGGCCAAGGCACATAAGCTTCCTTTTTCTTCTTCTTTATCCTTTTCTTCTTCTCCTTTAGAATTGGTGCACTCGGTGGGTGGGGGCCGAGCCCCATTAACGCTTGTAATGAATTTCGTTATTATCTTCTTTTTGTGGATGATTATTCTAAATTCTCTTGGATTTACTTTATGAAAAACAAAAGTGAAGTCCCTCATCTCTTCTCTCTTTTCAAGTCTCAAGTTGAAACCATGCTTAATTGCAAAATTCAAAAATTGCGTACCGATGGTGGTACTGAGTTCAACCCAATCTCTTCTCTCCATCCTAATGTAATACATCAATTCACTACAAGAAAAGTAGGCAAACCTCACTATAAAGGCGCGTAGCGACACCATTCCGTGCCACGTTCACACCCTGACAAGAGAAGGAAGAATTTAACTAGAACGAAGGGAACTTTTCTATTGACTTATTTATTCAATAATGTAAGAACTACAACTATTACTATTTCTATTTGCTATTCTTCCTATTCCCATAAGGTTTGTTTCGGCATACAAGAAATGGAGTTGGTATAACTCACTAGTTCCTTACAAAGAGAAAGTTTTAACTGACCATAGAGTTGGAAATGAAAGCACCACTAGAACATGACTTTATCACCTTATACACGGCTGGCTATGATTTTCCTACTACACCTATATCATAGGAATGGTCTAAGGACACCAATCAATAAATACACGGCGAGTAGAGTTGTAAGTAAGGAATACTACAACTCCAGATTAGCAATTCCAATAGAAAAATAGGGTGATCAAAGAAGCTAGCAATATCAGATATAGTAGTAGTTCTCCATACATAGAGTGGAGGAGTTCCCCATTTATAGAGTGGGGCCTAGTTGTCTTATGGAATTCTCGTACTGGTGGGCGTAGTAAGCCATTCTCTGTTTTGGTAGGATCAAAGAACAATAGAAAAGAGAAATTAGGAATCCAGTTTGTTTACAAGCACTAGAATGAACTATTCTAACTAGTAACTGACTAACTGCACTCCTTCCAGACACTATTGCCTATTGGACTTAGGTGCAAAAGGTTATATCCCTAAAGCTATTAGTACAGCTAGCTAGATAGGACTTTAGTGACCCTGGGGTAAGGAAATTCTCTTTTGACGAGATTATGACCTACTAAAACGTTAACGACGGAGTTGCCGTAAGCGAGTGACCCGCGAGTCAAGCATTGTATTAGATACAAGGGCGGAGCACTTAATCAGAAATATACCAAGTCATAAAATAAATCGATAAATAAAGAAATACGAAACTAGCAAAATAGCAGGCAGGAAATCAAATGAGAAAGCAGTTTTATTGAGGAACTAAGCTAGTAATCCAGTGATAGTCTATCTCTTTGAAAGCCAATCCTGTTATCTATCACGCTTTCCTAAGTTAATTATCACGCTTAGGAACTCTCTATCGGATTCCTCTCAGGAGTGGCATGGGGGAAGATGAAAATATAGATAAGTGGATTGCTTTGTTTACTTATCCTAGATGTATGCCTGCTTACCTTAGCAATTTATTGATAGGGATAGGCCTGAACTGGACCAAAATTCACTAACTCAGGAGGGACCTTTCCTGCCTCTACTTAGAAAAGTACTAATAGCAATCGTGGACCTTCCTTACGGCTATAGCTTACAAGTATCGGTCTTATTCCCGGCTAAATAGCAAAAAAAGCAAGCAATCAAAGTCTCTGTTCATGGGTCCTCCGCTAGGCTCCAAATTTGCTTCAACCGACAGGGCCTCTTAGGCATTAAGCAATCGATCTAGTTGAAACGAGTTTCAACAGGTGGAAAGTTAGAAACTTACCACTACAGCACACTTCGCGCCACAAAGAGCCTAGTGAGTTACGGGAGGGAAGCTAGACTGACTATCCGAGAGGTACGAGCTGGTTGGAAGCAGCATTCATGTCTTCTTTCTCACCTGATAGGGAGGGATCTCTTTTTCTATTTCCTCATACAGTGACGTGGGAATAACCAAAGCAAGAACAATAAAAAGAAAGAATAAGGACACGACTAACTACCCATAATCACAAGCTGCTCTACAACTTCCTAAACCTAATCCACAAGTCACCACACCGTTTATGGGCTGACAACATAACCTTCTCATAAAAAAGAAAGAAGATATCTTAACTAGGGAGAGGAAATTACACTTTTATACAGCTTTATACTTACGATCGGGCAACCCCTTGAACTTCACTTAATTAAAGCATAACCAACCAACGAATCCATTTGTGACACCTGCGCACTCGCTGCTTCTTTCCTTTTTAGGGTTTTGTCCCTCCCCCACAAGGACTTCTAGATCTTTTGGCCATACCACAGATATTCTATAAAAATATGGCAAGGGGGCGTGACTTTTGCATTTTTTTGTTAGATTCATGCTTTTTTTGGTTTTCGCTTTTTAGTGCATTAGTTTACAATATGGAAGGAGTAAAGTGAAATATGAAAACAACTAATCTGACACTTTAATTGCTACCTGAAGTGAAGATATATGAATTTCCACACACAGAAATTAAGGAAAAGCAGATCGGACGAAGCACTCCACCACTCGTAGGCCTCAACTTCCGTCATGACCGGATTTACTGATGACCGGAAGCCTTCCTTACAAGAGGGTGTTTGCTTTTCATTGGCATCCCTACACATCAATGCCAGCGTATCTTCTTTCACTAGCGAACTCATTGAATGGCGGATTAGGGCTTGTTTCCGGGATTCTCCTTTGAAATTGACTGCTTACTCAGACGCGGATTGGGCTGGCTGTAAACCCACTGTAAGTGCCTGACGAGAAGACCCTTCATCCTCTGGAGAATCGATGGTAAAAGAAACTTAAATAGAAAAATTCTATGAAATTCAAGAGGTTGGTCCAAGATCCGCTAGTCGGCTCAGTTGGAACTCTTTCCGATCCTAATTCAACAGTGCATTACGGATCTTAGGTAGGCTGCTGTACTCCCAACTCTCGTAGAGCAAGCACATAGGCGAAGCTTCTTCGATCAATAACTAAATGACTGGAATGAAGAAAGAAAAAACCAACTAATTAATAACTATATTTCTCGCTTCTTGGTGAAAAAGCATAAAAGTGTGTCGTATTCGCACGAAAGAAATGGGAGGAGAGTCCGGTTGTGAACTCGAGTCTTGTCTTTCCGCCTTGAATGAAGACAGCCGGAGACAAAATTGGTCTTTCTAGTGCTGTGTTAGTTTCCACTTATCAGTCCCGTGGGAAACTCGGGAAAGCTTTCTAGTCATGATATGGGCAATTCACTAGGACAAATTTCAACTTTGAATTAAAATAAATAGTGTCCCTTAAATAATCTACATACTCTTCTCCGGGAAAAAAACTAAAAAAAAGTAGGAAGCTAAGGTCGATTGAATCCACATTTTCCTCTTTGTGATAGCTGAGAAGCGTTCTAAATACTTTTCGACAAGGAGGATTGAATTCTCAGGAAAATGAAGGAGGAAAGGAGCTTTTAATGCTAGAACCTTTACAATCTCTAAAAAAAAAGTATGATGACATGTTCCAAGAACCAAAAACCCTACCCCCTGTCAGAGCGTTTGACCATGCCATTCCCAAAGGTGAAGAACCTGTGAAATCTTCGTTCGCCCTGTACTACCAAAGAAGAAATAGAATCTACACGTCGAAATGCGACACAAAACACCATTTTTCAACGAGTGAGTAACTACTAATGTTACGAACATTAAGGCTAGCCAACCCACTCAAAATGCACTTATCTTACCAGGTTTACATTACTTTTCTTCCTGTAGTAACTTAGTTGAATTATAAAGAAAGGTAGGCTAAGGTTACGAAGTAAGGTCAGCTGGTTAAGTCAAACTCAGGCTATGAAATCAATCGCTTAGCTGCCCTTAATTAATGAGAATTAAGTAGTAGTGAGGCGTCAGTACGTCAGCTGTGGATATAGACTAGGCTAAGGCACGGACTTCATCTCTTCACTTACCCAAGGAAACTTGGAAATAACGCGTCTGGCTTGGAAAGCTAGTTAGGGATATTCGATAGAGGCAGGACAAGGACCTGTTTCGAGTAGTGAACGCACCACCTTTTAAGCCATGCTTGGTAACGGTAACGCACATGTCCTACTCTACCTGCATCGGGACTGGTGAGAGCCGGCGATGCACGGAATTTATTAAAAGCTCTACTTCACTAAGGAAGATACGTTTCACTTTTCCGATCGAAATTTTCACTCTGGCTGGTTCAGGTTACAGTCAGAGGAAATAAGAAGTCTGGTAAGATGAATGAAAGGCAGAAATAAAGGACATACGCTTTATCGCAGAACATATAATTTTATATGAAACAAGAAGGACAAGGAAAAGATTATGGATATGGAACAAAGGTTCTGGCACTATTGGAAAATGAAGCTCTCTCAGTTCAGACATATTAGATTACTGGAGGAAGTCGTTCACCAAGATGTCTTTCATCCTAATTCGCATTTTAGGCCTATTCCACTTGACTCACGACTGCTCAGAAACTAGTTCGTAGATTTCGCTTCTTAAACTCGATCTTTTAAGTCGCTACTCTCACACGGTCAGTTCGGGGCCTTCGTTCTTGTGAAGAAATACATACCGCTTTGACAGTTGGGAGTCAACCCCGACCTTTTTGAATATACTTTTACCACTAAGCCCAATAAACCAGCTAAACCAACCCAACTAACGTATTTACTTTACTGCAAGAAGGAAGACATTGAACCCGGATACCAACAAACTTCTAGGTAACTTGGACTTGTACTCATAATACGTGCTCTACACCATAGAGAATAGCCGAAGTACGGTAGGAATGGACTGCTGCCAAGGAGGGCTTTAAATGCGACAGAAGCTTCTTCCTCAGAAATTCACTCTTTTGCATTGACCAATGGTCTTGAAAGGCAAGCTCAGAAGAATAAGAAGCACTTTCTATGCGTAACGCTTGTATACGTTTTCTTTGTCTTGGCAATTAAACTCCAGCGCGTGCGAGGAAGGCAAAGGTTGAATGAAAAAGGCTATAAGTAGGCAGTTTTTGCTAGATGTGCTGCTCGCCTTTTTACGGCTTGGCTTCGCTATCGCTCCTAGAAATAGATTAGTAGTAGTCGGCCTTCAAATGAGTAAGTATTCCTATCATACCATCATGCCGATGTTCTAGTGCGTCAAGCTTTGCCAGAAGCCAGATAAGGAGGAGGCTGCGAAGCGGAACAAGGCTCGTTCCGTGCTTGACTGACGAGCTCGTGTAGTGAGGCCTCGCCCTACTTCGACGACTAAGTAAGGGCTGATGTCGTCAACGAGCGTTAAATCGAATTTCTCGAGCGAAGCCTTCCGCTTCCCCCTTCCCTTACCCAGCAAGTGGAATGAACGAGCCTCTCGGGTATTTCTGATTAAGCAAGCTTCTCCAGTTTAGTTGGTTTGTTGGCTTAATTGATTGGAAACCCAAGAACCATAATCTTTTAATGAAACAGCTTCTACAACGATAGGCATAAAGGCATGATTAGTTCCACAAATTTCACTGCACTGACCATAGTAAACTCCTTCTCGTTGTATCAAAATTGAGGTTTGATTTAAACGACCAGGTACAGCATCACATTTGACACCTAAGGAAGGTACAGCCCAACTATGAAGTACATCAGCAGATGTAATAATCATACGTAGATGAGTTTGAGCTGGTACAACCACTCTATTGTCAACTTCTAATAAACGTAATTGACCCAATTCTAAATCATCTTCTGGAATCATATAACTGTCAAAAGTGAGTGACTGTTCATCGGAACTGTTATAGTCCGAATACTCATAAGTCCAATACCATTGATGTCCTATAGCTTTGATAGTAACGGCTGGATCGACTACTACCTCGTCCATTGAGTATAAGAGAGCGAAGGATGGTATAGCAATGAACATCAAGATGATACTTGGAAAGATGGTCCAAATTATCTCGATAGTAGTTCCATGTACAATCCTTTGCGGGATTGGATTAGTTTTTTCGTTGAAATGCCATAAAGCTCGAACCAACATCCATAATACGAAAACCAAAATGAGAATAAGGAAGAAAAAGATATCGTGATGTAAATCAATTATACCCTGCATTATAGGTGTCGCTGGGTCTTGAAAACCTAATTGCCAAGGTTCCGCTGCATCACAATAAGCGATTGTGAGGAATCGACTTTTTAATTCATGAAGAATCATAGTTTTTTGTTTTCTATTCTTTTTTTGCTCTGCTCCAACCGGACGGACCGGTGAAGACTTTTTGAAAGGTGATCTTGGTTTTTCCAAGAGAAAGGTAGCGCTCACAAGAGAACCGGAAAACCAAAGACAAAGACGAACACTATATATGACAATATGAGATGCAATAAGGATGCCAAAAAGAGGCTGTGCACTACTAATAAGACTTTCTAATCAGCACTTTATTCGGCGAGGACACTACCTCAATGAAGACATCTGGGTCGGGAGCTTGCTTATTCTCCTAGTCCACTCATCCTCCGAGAACAACTTAATATCCACCGTTGGACAAGTATTTCTTTAGTTCGCTCGATTGCTTCAATAAAAAAGGTTCGCCCGCTACTCTCTCTGGCCGAAGACTTGAGTGAGGGTCCAGGCACGTCACAACTCGCGAATTCTATGATTCACTGAACGCGGCGCACTAGGGCATTCTTCAACCTATTTCTAAATATTTAAGGGCCTCTTTCTCCTTATTTCTAGGTCCTCCGCGAATCTTTTTTTCACCTCTCTTGCCAGCTAGTCTAGTACAGGTCTAGCTCCTCTGACTTAGGTTTAGGCGGTACCGACGGACGTGTATAGCTTGCATAAAAAGCCATATTTTTGGAGCGCGGGTAGAACTTTGAGAAAAAGCCAGTAGGGCCCTATAGTGGATTCAATGGCCCCGATCACCGCTCTGAGCTTGGATTACGTCTCGATCAAAAGCACCCCCTCCCCCAAATGAGGACTCCTTGTCAGAAGAGTTATCAAGCGCAAGGGAAAAGGCGACGCAAGCCAAAACCAGTCTTGAGTTGGTGTTTGTTAATTTGGGTTTTTGGACCCATTTCACATTGAGATTAGTGATCCAAACATGTAATGAACAGATAACCAGCTGAATGGTATCTACCATTTTTATGCATCTCATTACATTATCGTGTTATTAATCATATTATTTTCCATCAGGTAAGTAGAGCTTAAATATAGCCATGGCTTAGGGCTTGAATTCAAAATATAAGAATAAAGAAAGACAGTTTATCCTGATCATCATATACCTTGATGCATTGTTGTTTCTGTTTCATTCTTCATTATTGTTGAAATGGTTTAATTCCTCAAAGAATTAGAGCATGTGAAGTGGCACAGCATGTGTGTTGGGAATTTCTTGCTTTTCTATCAACTTTTTATGTTGGTTTATATTAGTCTTCTATTTAATTAAAAACTTGCATTTTAGTTGGGTTCTTTGGTAAGGGAATAAAATAAATTCTTAATTGGTTGAACCTACATCTTGTGATAATATCTTTAAATTGTGATAATAAATGTTTCTATGTACTGTCCCCCAGTTTAATTCTGATACATTTTTTTTTTTGATAGCTAGCTTTTGAAGTGAAGATGGATACACACGAGTTCATTGGAGAGGAGAGTGATGTCTTGACTCAACAAAGGAAGGTCATTTCTTTCGTTGCAACTCTTGTAACTATTATACTAATCCGTCGTCGGTATAGACTAGTCAGAACAATTGAAAGGGCTCCGTTATAAAAAAGAGTTAGCCAAACAAATAAGAAGACGGGAACATTTTTTACGTAACAGTAAGACCAGAAAGGCATTCACCAAAAAAGGCTGGTGATTTACTGACTCCAACTGCTCAACGTCGGCCTATTACTATTACTTCTCTAGGCTAGAAAGGGAAGTTGTGGAGCTTGGACTCCAAGTACCTTCCTTCAGTATCACAGCTATGGTTAGCAGATCAGTGGTAGCCTAAGGAGTGCGCATGATCGCATAGTACCATAAACCTTGTAGTTGAAGAAGAGGAAAGTTTCCAAAGAAGCCAATACCTAGATTCCTTTTATTAGTTGGTTTTTTCGTATTTTCTATAAATAAAAAAGAGTGAATAAATTTGTGTTTATGTAACACGCAGTCTTTGCGGTGCGGTACCGTGTGGATAAAAAATACCGGTACATATGGAATTTTATGAGCCAGTAAATTTAATTATCTCAGCTTTTTGGGTTTTGTGTTTGGGCCTCATGGCTCAAAATAGGAGTTGATTGACGGCCTCAGTTTTGCCCAGTGAATTGAATGAAGTTCTATATTAGTATAAACTGGGACCTATTCTTGTGCATACTGCTAGGTAAAAGAATCCTGTCAACAGCAGATAAATATGTATGCTAAAATAGAATCCAACTGCTCTTCCGGAAAACAGACGTGCTAAACGGATTATCCTTTTTGTCCACTCCCAATTTAAAGACTCGGAAAAAAGAAAGAAGCTTCTCTTCTCAATCTAGGATCACAAGTTTTCTGGAATTCGCTTTGAGCTAACTAAGAAAATGTTTGAGCTCTCTATTTTAGCTATATATATTTTCATAAAAGTCAACTAGCTTTATTAGATTTGTGTAAGCCTCACCAATTAGCAGTAAGTCTTTAACGACCGTGTGAAAAGACTCTATGCGGCGGGATTTGATGTGCTATATAATATTTATGGAAAGATTCGATATGACTAAGGAGTCAGGCTTGAAGTGCGGTATTTTCCTAATTAGGAAAAGGTTTTTGTGGCAGCGCTTCGTTGGGGGTTCCGAGCTGCTCCAGAGGTAGAAAATGCGGAAGAGGTTGTTTTTTTCGGTGGAAAAAACAAATGTCCTTAGTCTACCTCGAAAAAAGAATCAAAAAAGAAGGAACAAAAGGCAATGTGTTTAATCTAATGGATGAGCTCATTGCTCGGACTCGCGTATACTTGTTCTATGCTCTACAGGCTAATCCAAGTAAAGGGGAGGAAGAAAAGCCCGCTTCTCTCTGAATCTCATCCGGGATAGATAGAGTGAAAGAGTACGCAGGGCGCTGGTGGAAAAAGAAAAACCCAACCAAGGCGGGCAGTTTGCCCGGGGAAAGCATCCTCGCTATGCTTCGCGAATAGATGCAAATAGTGGTACCCCTACTGAGAGAGGAGGCACGAATGCGTTTCGAAGCTCAAGAAGAAGTGCCTAGCTTATTTCATCTTTTCTGGGGTGATGGAGTATAGTTGCTCTATGGGAAGGCTAAGGAATTTCATATATGATTTGCTTCTGGAGGAAAAGAAAAGTAAACTCCTTTCTCTCCCGATTCGTCAACTTTTCGTAAAGCAAGTGCCCTTTAGTTTTTTCTTAAAACAGACCAGACCCCCCCACAAGTTATTGATTTCTGAGGTACAATCCAGCCAGTCATTGTCGGTACGACGAGTAAGAAATAGAATTTGTATGAAAACCCCGTGTTTTTGTCCATTTTCCCCATTTCCCTCGGGAGGCTGTGAGAAAATCACAAAAGAAAATGAAAACCACGTATTTTTTTCCATTTTGTCCTCTTCCCCGAAGCGTGCTCCTCGTACTGGAGCGTAGCCCCAGAAAGCACATACCCCCGGCATCCTATTCTGTATGCTAAACACTGGCATTGCTGAAAGTGAAGCATATTCGATGAAAGATTGCCATGTGCTACCCAATTAGTGATGTTTTCTACTTGGTAATGTTATTCTCCTGTCATCTATAACACTTGCGAGAATGAAAATAATGAGCTCAGTGGACTAAGAGAAAAGGTATCTTCCGTTTCAGCATTTGATTGATTTTCTTTGGATGATGATTTCCCAATTTTCTACTAGCTATTGTGGTGTAAGTCCAAGGAGAATACAAGTGGAAGCTGAAGAAATGTTTGAATTTAGTAATATCTCAAATTTCTGTGGTCAACCTAGAATAGACATCTTATAAAGAATGGTCTGGAAAGAGAGACTTTTCTGTCTGCAACCGTCTGTCACAAAGAAAAAAAGAAAATACTTAGTTACTTAATTCTTTCTTTGAGTATGGAATTCCCATAATTGAGAAACATAAATGACATTCGGTGAAGATCAATCTAAGCCAAACCTTTTTCTTCTAGAGAGTTACCTTTTCTATATAGATAGAGTTAGACATAGTTACCTTTTTCTTCTAGATAGATAGAGTTAGACATCATAGATATACATAGAGTCTTAAACAACTTCTTTCTTAGAAACAGAAGACAGCAACCAAAGAATGTTAAGAAGTCTCCTGCTCGGATGTCCCGTCGAGGAAGATGTACTAGGGTTTCGTTCAGATCATGAGTTCGCAGAGATGAGAGAATTCTTCCAGTATCAAGGACTCATACTGGGCTGAGATCACAGTATATACTCCGTGGCTAGTCTGCGCTCTTTGCACTTTTCAAACACAAAGGTCTATAATATACCTATTAATTCTCTAGAATCTGGTCATTCTCGATTTGACGGTAGCAAAAGCTTATCCAAGGAGGACTTTCTAGGAAGCATGCTCCTTTTTGAAAGGAGGGACTCATAGGGTCAGCTACCTAGCCAACTTTTCTAATTAAATACCGTCACTTTATGGATAACTCTTAGTGAGGGCTATCACTTTCTAACTATTACTTTCTAATTCAAAGGATGCATCATGGTAGTCATAATGCGGAAAGCGAACTAGGTTTTCAAAAAGCGTACGAGGCGGCGCTTCTAGCCTTTAAATGGCCCTCGAAATTTTAGATGAATTTCTATGGTGACTCACAATTGATCATAGGCCGAGATAGTAAGTAATAGGGGAATACAAGGTGCTGAAACCGGAATTGGTTAAGTATCATCAGGCACGAAGTGATCAAGTTGGTTTGAAAATTCATTCCCAAATATCTATCACATTTGATAAAGTTTAGCAAACAAGCAACGGCTGCGCGAAAGCATTTTTTTATGTACTAGCATTTCGACGCGCCAGGACGATATAGGTTCAAGAGATCCATCCCCAAATCTTAGTTGGATACGAGGATGAGGGAAATCTATGAAATTTTATCCGCTAGCAAAGGTAAGAGAAGGTTTCCGGGCACGGTAAGTAAGGCCTTAGGGGAGAAGCCGTACTTTTCGCCTTTATGTAATATTTTATCCCATAGGTGTTATGTCTCATAGCAATTCCTGGCTTTTTAGAAGCAGTCACTCCCAATCCTTTTATTTCATCAATGTCGTTTAGGTGTAGGGGTGCAGGTGTGCTTTTTTCAATAGGAAAAGTCCTCCACTGGCAATAGGCTAGCGAAAGATGACCATCCTCACTCCTCAGCTGCTATTTCTTTGAGCACAGAGGCTGACGTAGCTTGGCCATGAGACCGAAACCGAAACTGAAGCCAACCCAATCTAGTGGTATGCTTTTTACTTTCTTGGTGCAGTAGAAACGTAGACCTTGGGAGTCTTTTGAAGTTGCCCTATCTTTTTTTTTCATATATAGAGGAATATCACCGGAAAGCTCGACTCTGTGCGAGGAAGCATTCATGGATAACTAAGCTTAAGGGACAAGGGAGAAAGACCGGTACTTGCTTCGCTTGACGTGACTGACCTTGGTTACTACTTCGAATGCATATCTCGTGTAGACATACACAACGCCCATGCTTGCTTCTATACTTATTCCTCACAAAGAAATGCATACTCACTATACCATATGTCTATCTCAGCTATCTGTTCATGTTTACTTTTACTTTCCTTACCGTGCCAACTCTGCTATTCCTTGTATACCAAGCTACTTTGGCTACACCAAGCTCTACCTTGCCTATGAGCTATTTATAATAACTAAAAATCTTTGCATATGCCTAACAAGTCTCTCCTGTGAATGCTTACACCAGTGATTGGCTATTCCTAAACCCGTGCTAGCCTATCTTTGCTTGACCATGCATTTTCTTAGCAGCCCTTGTTCCTAGTGCTACTCCTTTAATGCTTTTATCCAGTGCATACCTATCTTTCTAAACCCGTGACTTATCACACTCTTCGAGCCTGGACTTGACCTATCCGCAACTACTTAATTATGCATCCCTAGACCAGACTTCATCAAAAGTAAGCCCAGCTAAGGTGAAAGCAGCATGCAGAGTGGACTGAAAGAACATCTAGAGAAAAGTAGGGAAACCGTCTCGTATGAGCTGGGAAGTGATAGAAATCCCTATTAAAGGTTAATACGAATTGTCCTGGAAGGAGGTCCTCATATGTGTTTCGCTCGAACGGACAGCTAAAATAAAGCTACCACACTATTACCAATGCACCAGTTATATTAGGCTTATCAATCATTTATCCGGCACATCCCATATTGCTAAGTAGGAGTTTTCTTTTCCATGCCAAGCGAAAACCTCTTTGATTCAGTGCTTACTTACTATAGAAGTGTTTTATTCAGCGGTTACTCAGGACGGGCTAGGACTCGATATTTATACATATACCGAAGGGTTTACGCCATCCCTCACCAACTAGGTGCCTTAGAGCAAGGACAACTGCATACGGAAAAGGGAATCTCTTGGTTGAAACAAAGTACTCTCTTTTATACTATAGTACACTCTATCGATGTCTGATAAAATTGGCACTTCCCTCCCGGAACTAGACTACTTAATTGAAAGGGCGCCCTCTTTTGAGGAGGGCCCATGCTATAGAAAGTGGAATTATAAGAGCGAAGGGATGCATCCGTGGACATTGGATCCAAGGGAAGGAGAGAGATTTACCTGCTGATGGATAGCGGGAACGCAGCGCGACTTCACTCGTACGCCAGATGCTGGAGGGAAAAGTTTGGGAGAGATAGGGAAATTGAAAGATTAACACTATAGAGTATATATCTAAATCTTCTTTCTTTTTTTTAAACAAACAAGTGAAGAAGTTGCTTCTTTGACACGTTGAATTTATTGTAAACAGAGAGAGGAATAGTGGAATTGGTGAGATTGAGTGCCTTCCTTCTACGTGCTTTTTCCCAACACAAACAAGACTTTTTTTCTTTTGACATATTATCCTCATTTCTCTTATTTACAAGACCAGTGCAAAGTCTGGCTAATAAACTTCTTTCTTGTCTTAGCTCTATGGTGATCTAGACGATACACCCTCAGCAGGGAGTGGGGCCGTCCGCGCGCCTAAGTGGATCCGATGGCTTCTTCGACTGCTTTCCTCAGTTCTCAGCAGATACATAAGATTGAAGACGGTGAGTTGATCCAGGGTAAGGTGCTTAAAAAAACTCCGCCGATGATTGAAGAAAATCAAACTACTCAGACCATTATTTAAGATAATCTGAATAATAGATTAAAAGAAGATGTCAAAGGCTTGGAAGAGTTGCGTAGGTTTGATAGAAAGCTGGCAAACATCTGTAAAAACAATTGAATTACTGGAAAAATCAAGTGAATTGCCGGTAACAGAAAAAACTTTACTTTACGAGGGAAACCCTTGTTAATGAGCATTGTGTTGTGTTTTTGTTGTGAACTAAGTTGTGTGTCAAAACGCTACGCGCCTTATCTTTTTGTGTTGTTGATTTAAAAGGAATCAGTAGCAAAGAAAAGAGGAAAAGAAAGTCATTATTTAAGAATTTTTCATGATCTAAAATAGCTAGAAAATAAGCTGGAAGATCCGAATCGAAGAAGGGACTACATCTTCTAACGTCTTTCCAATAGGAGATTCCAGTTTTCCAGGAGCCACGAAACGAAGAACGACGAAGAGAACTGCATTCCATTCAGAAGAGAAAAGATAGTGGAAGAGTCAGACCAATGGAAAATAGCATGCATAATTTCTTTTTAGATAGCAAAGCAAAGGGATAAGAGCCCCACATAACGATGCTTTGGTCATTGTAGCATGGCTGGGGCTAATCCAGTGACTAAGATCCTAGTAGAAACAGGAAGCGAAGCAGATATCCTATTTGCCAGCGTGGGCTATGACAAGAAAAGTCTTCGTCCATCTTACAATCCGTTTAACTGGTAATTCAATTAAGACTCTCAACAACACGAGCACATAGGAGTCACATAAATAAAAACTTAATGTTGGTCTTCCCAGGATGATGGCATTGCATTGTACGAGGTCTACCACCAGGAGAGTGCTCCTATCATAGACCCTTTTTTTATCCGCATAATTGGCAGACATCTACTAGTGGCTGGGTTCAGGCCTGAATTTGAGAACTCGGTGGGTGTTGACTCAACTAGGGTTTTGGCTCTTGCTCGAGAAGAGAACTTTTCAACCAAGAAAAGAGAAGCCAATTATGGGATTGAATCTCACCATTTGTCTCACTGGGTGGGGAATTGCTTTCTTTAAAGCCATGCGCCGTATAGTCTTTGTAGATGGTTTTTAAGAATCAATGGAAGTTTTGGTCCGAAGGAAGGATTTTCATAGCCTCAAAAGCGGATAATATGTAAACTTCCTATTCTTCAGGTGGAGCATATGATAAGTCCCGTCTTATTTCTATTCCGAAGAGCGGGTCTCTCTTAACTTAGACGAGTAAGAAGGCAGGCGCGCAGCGGTGAGATGTTGTAACCTTCCTTCTTAACCCAATCATGATATGAGGATTTTTCCTTGTCAATCTGATCCCTTGGTGGCTTACCTTTTCGTGACCCCAACTCCTTGATATCCTAATCCTCTGTGGTCTTACTCGCCGACTTCCCTTAGCCTCTACTTTACCTACCACTCTCATATCCTTTCCCTTGTCATTACATTGCCTTGACTTTTCCCTGTCTAGCCAGATCTGGATTGGGGTATCCTCATCAAGATCAAATTTTGGTCTTCCTATATCACTGAGGTCCACATTAATCTTGGATGATTTGTTGCGCTTCGGTGCCCCCCGGGACAAACTCAGCTTGTCCGAGCCTCTGGGATGGGGCCATTGGGGTCTTGGGTGTATTCGGGATATGTGCATCACCCGCCCTTTTCATTTCCACCTTGACCCTGGCTCCTACTCCTGCCTCGCTTGCATCTGTTTCGATGTGGAATGGTTGTGCAAAATCGGGTAGAGCCAAAACTGGAGCACTGCTCATTGCTCTCTTCAACTTCTCAAAAGCCAATTGTGCTTGTTCGTTCCAGCCAAAGCTGTTCTTTTTCAACAAATCTTTCAGTGGTTTGGATAGAACTCCATAATTCTTTACCAATCGCCTATAGTAGCCTGTAATACCCAAAAATCCTCTCAATTCTCGAATGGTTTCTGGTTTTGGCCAGTTAAGCATAGCTTCCACTTTGCTTGCATCAGTAGCTACCCCATCTTTTGAAATAATATGCCCAAGGTATTCCACTTCACTTCTTCCAAAAGAACATTTTTACATCTTTGCAAACAGCTGGTGTTCTCTCAACTTCCTGAACACGTTCTCTAGATGCGATAAGTGTTCTGCCATGCTCTTGCTGTATATTAGTATATCGTCGAAAAAGACGAGTACATACTTCCTCAAATCTTCCTTGAACACATCATTCATCAGATTTTGGAACGAAGCCGGTGCATTTGTTAAGGCAAAAAAGAGGCATAACCTGAAATTCGAAGTGGCCATGGTGTACTCTAAAAGCAGTTTTGTGTATATCTTCTTGCTTAACCCTAATTTGATGGAGCTCTTAAATCCATCTTCGAAAAGATTTCAGCTCCCTTTAATTCTTATAAAATCTCATCCACAACTGGTATAGGGTACTTATTCTTTATGGTGATAGAATTAAGCTTTCTATAATCTATGCATAACCGCCATGAGCCTTCTTTCTTCTTAACTAACAACGCGGGGCTAGCAAATGGGATTAATGATCGAGGTGACTAACATCTCATCTAGAATCTTCTCAATTTATTCTTTTTGCTCTTTAGAGTATCTATACGGTCTCAAGTTAACGGGTTCAGCCCCGTCTTTAAGCGGAATTGCATGGTCATGGGTTCTTTGCGGAGGCAATGATTTAGGTTCCTGGAATATATCAGAATATTGAGTCAAGAGATTTTGAAGTGATTTAGGCATTATTGTTTAAGCTTCATCAACTCTTATTGGGTATAATTGTGCCAGCATGCACACTGCTCCCTCCTTCATGTTTTCTTCCACTTCTACCCCATCAATAAGCTGCAGTGTTCCCACATTTTGGATACCCTTCAGCTCAATCTTTTTTCCTCCCTTCACCATTGCTACAGTCAAAGCTTTCACATCTAAAAGAATAGGACCCATCTTTCTAATCCTGTCATCTCCAAGTAGCATATCATACGCTCCAATTTCCATTACTCTCACATCAAAGTTGAATTCATTGCCTTGCATACACCATGAAAATCCTTCGCATTTTGTATCACAGTGCATCTTTTCACCATTAGCAACAGTAATCACCGTAGGATTTAATTGTCTTAATCACTTAAAAACCAGCCTTTTTAATCACTTTTGTGTCTACGAATGTGTGTTGCCGCTGTCCACAAGAGCAGTAATGGATGTTCCTTTAACATCGCCCCTCAGCCTAATTAAATCAATGTTTCTACTTTCTCCTATTGCATAGAAATTCTCACTTCTTCATTGTTTTGCTGATTTTTAGGTGCTTGAAGCAAGAACTCGCCAAAATTCTCCAATTCATCTTCTTGTTCGACTTCAACACCTTCAGGCCATGCCTCTTCTTCAGCTGGGTCTGCTTCCTACGAAGGGACGCTCCACCGACTTACTCTTCCCACTCTTTCCCTGGGTGCTTATGGAGTGAGGGACGAAACTTTAGTGTGCCGTTGACGGAAAAACAAGTAGGACTTTCCTTTTCAACAAGTGGTCCAGTCTTCTACTGACTTTTGAGTCAAGCCTTGCGAACGAAGATGGAAACGAACCGGAAGGAAGTTCGAAACCCGAAGGAACTCAACGTATCGACACACCTTGGAACCGCCTCGAGCAATCCTTACGAACTTGCAACTTCAGACCGAACAAGCGAGAGAGAAGCCCCGCGGTCGGAAAAGGGACCTTTACGCATGGTGTGCTGTTAGTGTACCCCAACTACTTCCCGCAGCTAACCAGTTACCCATAGCACATAGCAGCAGTGGAAACATGTGTCCCAATGCTTCTGTTAAAGGAAGTTTTTCCATACAAGGAAGGCCTGGTAGGAGATATCCTTACGCCCGGCGAACCAGTGCTTTTACACTCTTCTTCCTCATAGTAAAAATTACTACTAGTAAAATAGTATGCTATTTGTCGTCTCAAGGGCTGATTGCTTGCCTCTGGCACTCTTTCACCTTCATGAAGCTGGTGAATTGGCTTCCTGAAGGCAAAAAAAGAAAAGAAAATGTGACCAGACCGGCCTCAGGCCATTCCTTGTGCGGATCCCAAGCTGACATCATAGGGAAACATATATCATATCTCCCCCGCCAAGTCGCCCAAATTGTGAGATATTTGTGAAAAAAAAAAAGTCCCCCAAAAGTGAAAAGGTAAGTTAGTTCTATAGGACGTCGATCAGGCCTGCGATGTTGTATGGCGCAGAATGTTGGCCTACTAAAAGCCAACACATCCAGAAGATAAGTGTAGCGGAGATGCGTATGCTGCGGTGGATGTGTGGTCGGATGTGGCGGATTGAATCCATGCTTTCTCATTCTCAGAGTACCAGTTCCTTTTTTTTAGGTTGGATTCCTATAATCCCATGCATAATACTCGATTTAAGGAGGGGTTTTCTTGAACGAAATTGAAAGAGGATTGGACCTTTCTGCGTTACATCTTTTAATTGCTAACTCGAAGGACCCCACAAGCTAAAGTGACCCGGATTGAAACAGCTCCAGCAAACTCTTGCACGAAAAATTCGAGTGTTTCTGCTGTACACAGGCTTTTCTCTAGCGGTTCAAAGGTTTTAGGCTCTGGCCACTGGTACAATGAATGAACTCACATACGATTCTTTCCTCTTTGAAGACAAGCCTTCGTACAATTCATTCAATCAACCGGCCTCCCCAGCCGAGCGCAACTATCCATGCACTTCCTTTTACCGACCGAAATAATTTTAGAGGTTTTTGTACTTAATATAGTTAGATAACAGAGATAGTTAGATAACAGAAAACATTGAACTCCACTACATAAGCCAGATGCTTCTGGAAGAAGGCATGGATTATCAGATCAAATCATACTGGGCAGCAATCAGACAAGTCGAGAAGCCCGGCCGGACATAAATACCCGCTTGAATAGTCCCTTCCCTGTGATAGCTGCAGTAGCAGCAAGAGCCATTCTTTTACTTTTAGCAGTGGCAGTACTAAGATAAGAAAAGTGGTGGGGTAGTGGATAGTAACTGGAGCCCTTAAAACTCCTAAGACTGATCTGTAAATGTCAAAACTTTGCTTGACGTAAGTAAATGCAGGAGGCCTGTAGTGGATTTGACGGTTTCAAACATACCTTACCAGCAAGCATGGGAGCAAAGAAATTTATTCCAAAGATCAACAAGCTTATGATTTAATTGAAAGTGAATAATATCGAAACTCGTCCTGAACCAGAAAGTAAACCAGTCAAAGCAGTAAAATCAGAGGGGCAAGAACAAGATAGTTGGGTAGGAAGAACCCTATTGAATAATTTAAGAAGGTAGGTTCACCAAGCACTCAGCTGTCAGCTCTCATGAAACGCAAAAATCAACAAGGTGCTTCTTTTGGAATTTCTTGCAACGAAGGTATCAGTCATTTAAGATAATTAATGGAGCACCAACCTGCTTCTTTGGGGAGGGATACCCACTCCAAATCAGAAAATGGGAATGTACCAGGTACTTCAACGAAATGGTTTACATATTCTTTCATTCATGTAAAACGTCAAAATTGTCTCCCGAAAATTCGAATCATTTAAGAAAGTATGAGACGAAATATTACAACTGAGCGGAAGAGTAAAAAAGTAAGTACCTACGACCTACAGGAGGCCGTTTCATGAGCTTGTCAGTAGGTGGTTCAGTAGCCAACGCAAGAGTTCCTAGTGTGTCCATTATAAGGTTAGGAGAAGCTATTCCTCAAAAGAAGATGATGGACTATAGCTTCTCTGATGTATAGCTTTTTTTTAGTTTGTAAATAGAAAAAGAAATTACCTAAACAGCATTTATAGGTACATCACCAGAGGATACTTCCACAGAACATCTCTTTTTCCTTGGGACTCCTCGAGAAGGGTATTAAAAATGTTTTTTCAAGTACTGTGAAACCTTACTGTTCTTGGCACATTCTCCACAAGTTGCCTATTAAATGGGGGCGTGTACCCAATAAAAGTACTCTTTCAGACTCTGTGGTGTATGGTTCAATCACAACACAAGAATTTGAAGGTAGATGGAATAATTTAATGGCAGATCTCGGTTATCAGAAAAATTAATGGTTCAATGAGCTGTTTGAAATAAGGGGGGGTGCCGGTATTTCTAAATTCTCGATTTTGGGCTGGTATTACCACCACACAAAGGGCTGAGAGTATGAATTTTTTAACAAATACCTTTCCAATAAGGCTACCCTAGCAAAGTTTGTGGTGAAGTTTGATGCTGCATTGATGACGCTGTGGGAAAACGAGCTTGATGCTGACCACGATTCCAAGTACAAGAACCCAACCTTGATAACATGCCTTCCTATGGAAAAAAAGCTTCGTCCTATACGAACTGCATGTTCTACAAGTGCCGAGCGGAGCTTGCGCGATGCATGGAACTCCAGTGCGAGCGAATTTGGTTCCCAAGTGGACAACAATGCAATATATACTATCCACTTTGGCAACACCTCAGTTACTGCTTTAACTTTTCCCCTCTCTATTTCCACTTTTGCTCTGCTCTTCTTGACAAAGCATCAGCAGCTTTGTTTTCTGCTCATTCTTAATTGAATTGTGTGCCCACTTGAGAGCTTCTACCATATACTCCTTACAAATTAGGGTGTCGTCAGCGTATTGGAGAGCGATTAAATTATGTACTTAAAGCATTCCACTCTTGATATTACGTGCGTTAGTGGTTACTCTTTCTCTGAATCTGTGTAGAAAGCACCCGCTTGGTCACCTATTTATTCTAGCCGGGCTTTGAAGCTTTTAGCTGGCATTTACTTAAGGGGAGGAGGGGATTACCTGACAGAGGAGAGCGCTCGCTACCCGATCTAATATTATCCCCTAAGCTAAGTAGTTCCCAGGTTGCCGCCGCTTTAACGAAGGAATTACCAGACGGAAAGAAGTGGGTGGGGTCCCTGTCCAACTCTGACATTTGCTCAGAGAGAGAATCATCTATGTATGGGTGTCCAACTCGGATTTAAGTTAGTGTACTTTCTTTTAATTACTGCTCCAGGGAATAGATAGCACCACGGATAATCGGAGTTACCCTATTCCCAGTATTCTTATAGCTAGTTCTCGCTCCCCACAGCTCTGATTGCGGGGCTGGTCCCTTTGGATGCTTAGACTTATACACCTACTTACTTATTGGTCGCATTGGATCAGCCAGTCCATCTCAGGCCATCGGGAAACGCTTGCGATGAAAGACCTAGCACCCCTCGCTACCCCATACTCCCTGGAATATAGATGGTATATTGAGTCCATTTCCAAACTAAGCAAGCGGGCCATTGCTTCGACTATGACAGCATCCAAAGCGCCTATCGGCCATAATTTATCTGGCTTGGTAGGATGCCGTATTGACCAACGCCTGCTCGAGAAGGTGTAACCCCCCTTTTAGTAAGCTGCGTATCACATGGAAAACTTCACTAGGAGTAGTTTTTGAATGAATAGATGAATGCCTCCAGTTTTGGAGTAGATAAAGGCAAATTCTAGCAAGTAACATGGTAGCTGTCACAAATCCTAAGTCTTCTCGGCTGGAATCTACAATGGGCTATGTACGCCCTCATCACGGAAATCCAGAGGCGCGTAGCGTTAGTGCTTACCTGCAGTCCACCCTTTCTTTGAACCTTGTAAATGATCGAATTTACAGATATGAACTGAGTGCCATTTGATGAGTAAGATCGAACAAGGGAGAGGGATATGGAAAGAATAAAGTAATGAAAGAGGAAGTCATTGCTAGTAGTAACGACTTTTCACGATCCATTGGTTCATAAAGAATCCATGTCCTAGGTTTATCAAAAAACATTCTTTTAACTAAGCGTATATAATAAAATAGAGTGAAAGGGTCCACCCCGAAAGGGGGGGTACTAACTAAGAGCTGAGTCCTCTCCGAACCGCAGGAGATAGTCGCCCATCATACGGCTCACCAACTTCACTTGCCTCTCAGGGGGGCTCGCTCCGGGCGGGTTCGGATCACTTACCATACAAGGCCCTACGAAGGGGTTAGGAGCGTTTTTCTGATTCTTTCTTTGTCGAGACGAAAAAGGGGAAGCCTGCGAGCCTATAATGGCAAATGTGAGTCTGTTTTGTCCACTTTTTCCATCCCCCTCTCTCTATCAAAATGATAAAAAAAAGGCGAACTTTGTTCTTATTCCTTTCTTTGATCTTTTCCATCTTTGCCCCGGACATAGACCTGAATGAAGAGGAGCCAAGGAAGGATCTTACTCTCAAGAGTGCTTCGATAGGCGGCTCCATTCATTCTCTCTCTCCCCTGAATCAGTCAGGCTCCGTTAGCCTGGGCTTAGATGGGGAAAAGGAGTCAGGATTGAAGCCCCCAATGTTCTGCCCTGCCAGACACTGGAAAGGAGTAAGATCTTTCAATGTGTGGAGCCAAGTTGAGTGTGGTGGTGTAGTAGTAGGCACTTCTAGGCCCCTTCCCGGCTACTTGATCACTCCAGTGCTTCGGGTACTACGGACCCTCTGCCATCCATTGCAGCAGAGCCGTTTCATGAGAGGGGGCTAAGCTTCTTTTAATAAAAGGTTTCATGAAATCGATTTTTTTTAGATATCCGGAAGATAGAAGGATCTATCTTTATTTCGATTAATATCTCTTTTGCTTGCCAAGCCAAATCCTTGATTTCTTTTTCCAGGAAATAAAGCACTGCTTTCTTTGGTCCAGAAAGCGAAGGGAAAGAGCTCGGCTTTTCTCCCCCCCCCTTCTTGATTTCTCCGCGCCGCTTCTGCATGCGCTTCGCGCGCCATTGGCGCTTTGCTCTCCTCTTATTTCTTCATTGGACGGTTCGGATGGATTTCGCCGTTATTTCCCAACGAAAAAGGGGAAAGGGCTTTCTCACATCGAGATGTCGATTCGTTTTCCGCCCCAAATTAGATGGGAATTTTTTACCTCTGACCCTTCATCTTTATGAAAGGAATCACCGGCTCGCGTCGTTCCAACGACCGACGGCGGGTAGCACCTCAGTATACGATCGCGCGCAGTAACTGGGGGTCCTAAACCACCTAACGCCAACTCCCATTCATTCACCAAACCCAGGTTCATCTCGTGTAGTGATTGTGGACTCGTACAAGGATATGGAGTCGACGGTTGATGTATAAGACTCGACCTGTTCTTTCGTAGCATGCATTCCCATCTGTGTTGCAACTGATTCGGTAAGCTACGTGTCCGGTGCACGGAAAACTTCTTTTGGTCCCCAACCTTACTCATGGCAACCTTCCGGCCGCCCAACAACCTATAACGCTAGTCACTACTCCCACTAAGGCTAGGAAGTAAGCCCCACAACCCAAAGCGGCGAAGAACAAATAGAATTTGCTACAAAAGCCGGCTAACGGGGGTATTCCTGCGTATGAAAACATTGTCATGGAGAAGGTAATTGCCAAAATAGGATTCGTTTTGGCAAGAGCGCCCAAATCCGCTATATATTTTACACGGGTTTGGCGTAATGCTAAAACTATGGCGAATGCATCTATCGTCATTGATGCATAAATAAATATACCAATGAGTAGAGATTGAATTCCTTCTATGGTTCCACATGATAAACCTATACAAATATAACCTACATGTCCAATCGAACTATAAGCTAGAAGTCTTTTGACTTTCGTTTGGGCCATGGCGGCCAGTGCTCCTAAGATCATAGAAGCAATGCTGCAGAAAAAGAAGATTTGTTGCAATGTACCTCCATAGGAAGCAACAATAAAAACACGTAACATATTTGCAAAAATAGAGATTTTCGGCGCAATAGAAAGGAATGCTGTCACCGGGGTGGGTGAACCCTCATAGATATCAGGTGCCCACATATATAGAGTCAAAAGAGAGATTGAGTCCGAGGGAGAGGGGGTTTGATTTCTTGGGGGCTCGCGAGATTGAATAGATGGGGCCCCACAAGTTGTTAATTCGCCGCTGCGGAATTCACACAAAAGGGAAGGTTTTATTCTCGACGAAAAAAGTGCTCTCTGAACCGAACGTGAAAGTGTTTTTCCATCAGACGGCTGTTCACGTAACTCCACTCTTGGCTTGGATTATATATCCATTTGATCCGCTCTCGGCCATTCCACACGCTGCCTCTAGCAGAGACGTGGATATCTGACTTTAAAGGATTCTCTCTTTTTTTTAGTAGATGCCGAACCTGCTGCTCCGTGGGCGGGCGCAGCAGCTACACGGACCCCTTTCCTTTATGTTGTTGCCAGCGCTTTCCCGCCCGGGCCAAGCCGGAATTCTTTATTCTAAATGTTCAGGCAAAGCCCGAAGGAGGGCTGCGAGACCCCTGGCCTTCCTCGTTTTCGATGAAAAAGAAATAAATCGACATCTCCAAAAGCGTTTTCCTTACCCCGCCGCATCTACCTCCCTTCGTCGAGCCGGTTTGGGAAGCATTCCCCGTCGGCAGGCATGAAGGAATTCTCCTTTTTTGGCCCTGGTGAACATAGGCTCAAACATGATTGGGCCCTAGAAACGACATGCCTTCAAGAAAAAAAGCCTCCGGCTGCAGGGATGAAAAAAAGAAGAGGGCGCTCTCTTGTCTTGCACTGAAAAAAGACAAAGGGAGGGGGAGCAGCATTTTATTCTCTTATAGAGAACTTAAGGATAGGGGAAGCATTCGGGAGGGGCGCGGCCTTCATTTCGTTTGTAGAAGCAGAAAGGATCCAATCCATTCGGCGGGAACCAAAAAATTAAAAACTCTCTTTACTATATTCATAGATAGAAAAGATATAGATGAGATTTCTTTCTAGCCTTAATTTATACATCCTTTGACGTCGAGATGTCTATGTATCTATTATTTCATCCCGATTCTCCTTTTATTTGATTAAGATAGTTCGCACTGCTCTTTCTCTCGAAATTTCTCATCTAAGAAAATGGAGAAAGCGCAGATGGATCCTCTCCCCTATCTTCTATATAGAAAACTCTTTCCTATTTTTATCAATAAATATTTTCGTCACGGACCACGCCCTTTCTTTGTTCTTTTTTTTTATGGAAGGATTTCCTCCCAAGGCAGCAGCTCCCCAGAGAGACCCCACCCATACGACTATGTCGCCTTTTGAATCGGCAGTAGATTAGGCTTCATTCATAGCTACTTTCATTCTAAAGGAAAGCGAATATTAGTAAAGAGGCTTCTTTAAATAGTAGCAAACTTTTTCATTTTTTCCGAGCTCCGCGCACCTTTGGTACTTCAGTGTGGCAAGCAGTTTGATAGTTACCATTATAGGCTCGCTCCTGTAGCTCGTCGGGCGACCAAGACTTCAAATTAAGGGTATTTTAAGCTAAAGCGACAGTTGTGGAAAGCCGAAAAAGCGAAAGCTTGCTCGAACGAAAGGGGCTATACCCTAACCCTCGGCCGCGAAGACGCAAAGCGTCACTTCCTTTTTACAGACAAGTAAGGAATGAGGCTGACTGAATATCTCCATCAAGCCGTCAAGGAAAGGGAGTTGGTTCCCTTTCTTTCGTCAAGTGAGATAGGCGAAGCACTTCTTAAGCTTTGCCTTAGACTGACGGAAGAAAGCGAAGAAGTAGGCTGAATGGAAAAAAAGGAAGGGACAAGAGCGGTCGGCGCTTGGCACGAAGGCTGCTGGTTCGGTACGGTACTAAAAGTCCTCGGACTTCCAGGCGGTTTTTCTTTTGGGCAGCTGTGAACCCTTGGATCTCGCCAATACAGCCTCCTATGGTTTTCGTTACCGAGATATCTTTTCTTTTTTCCCAGGGATTTCTTGGGTCATCAGCTCCCATGCTGCAAACAGTCAAATCTGAACCTTGTCGCTCTTCTTTCCTCGTGGGCAGGAAGCACACCAGCAGCGTGCGTTGCGTGATTCCACTGTGTTTTTTCACTTGACTGGGTGTACAGTTGACCGGAAGAGAACTTCGATTCGCCCGGCCAGCAGGCGGGCTAGTGCTTATCTTGTGTGACAACACTACAGAGCGAGTAGCTCTTCTAGTCGGGCAGCTGTGTGAAAACACTCCAGAGAAAGCAGCGCTTTTGTGTAACATGCTATGGTCTCTTAGCTCTGACGAGGTAGTGATGAGTTTCACGCGCTCTAAGCCCGGCCCGCGCGCAGTTAGGAAGATTGGCCGCAATCTGAGCGGTACCACCCATCCTACCCTACTACCTATAGGGGGCCGTCCGTCCATCAGCCGCCCGAAAAGGAACTGCAGTGATCTTGAATAGGAATCCTACAGCGATAAAGATAATCCCCATCAAAATACCACTAGATGGAGCACCAGTGATTTCGTATCCGGTCAAAATCTTGGCTAATTGATCGAAGTGGGTAGCTCCAGTAGACCCATAGATCATGGAACAAATAGGGTGGGTAGGCCCTACCACCACACTACACGTATAGACAGACGCGAACCCCCCTCCTTACCGTACGTGCGACTCTCACCGCATACGGCTCGCACAAAGACTCGATCATCCATCCCGAGCTTTTTATTCCACCTCTCCTCTCCAATCCTCAATCAAACTTTCCTTCCCTCTTTTTTTCGCCCTTGCGTGTTATTGAGCGCGCAAGTAAGGCGCGAGGGTTCTTCTTCTTGCTTAATGAAATCCAAACTGAAGGACTAAACTAAACTCCAGCTTCGAAGCTGGAGTTTTATTAAAAACTCAAAGGCGACGGCCGCTCTTCCTTCGTCTATCGTAAGTCTCGCTTGGCTTCGTCCCGAACGAACCAAGGAGGCATGATGGCGGGCGCGCGTGTGTGCCGACTGCAGAAACTACAAGCCGACGCCGGAAGCAACTCGCTCCTATCTATATATTCTCGTATCGTTGGGATTGGATATAGAAGGGGAAGAAATCTCTAGAGATCTTATTTTTGCGACAACCTCTCTCAAACCGAGACATTTGAAAGAGCACGGAAAAAAAAGAAAGAGCTTCGCTCGGTTGGCCCTCCCTCCGGCGGCTTCCGCCTACTTTCTTTCTATTCTATGAAGTCTACAACAAACAAGTGGGAGAGGCAGGATTCGAACCTACGTAGAAAACTTTCAACAGATTTACAGTCTGCCGCTTTTGACCACTCGGCCACTCTCCCCTCCTTCCTTTCCGGGCGGAAGCTCCCCCTGAGAGAGTTCCTGAATAATAAGGGTGGTGCCCTTCGTTCTGAAGTGAAGAAAAGAAGATGGAACTCCCTATCTATTTATTAGATTAGCTAGTGGGAGAATAAATAAGGTCATTGAGTAAGTTCATAAAAATTTATGTCAAGCAAGAGGCAAAGCTTATACGAAAGAAAGCCCCCCATCGTCGGCTTTCCCTTCCCCAGCCTCCTTCGTTGCTTCTAGCTAAGTTGAGGAGGCCTCGCTTCTGGCGAAGCAGCGAGTGAAGGAGCAAGTGAATGAAGGAGCCAGCGAGCATAGAGTGAAGCGCGAAAGTCTCCAGGCGAGTCATCTTCATCAAAGGAGTGACCCTCTTGCTAGCGCCCTTCTACTTAAACTGAGCTTTTGCAAGCGTAGGCAAGAGTTTACGTAGGTCTAGGGGCAAGCAAGCGTTTGAAGGCGGAGCTAGCCGCGCGTACTCTTCTGCTATCAATGAAAAGTTAAAGACCCGGAAAGAATTTTTCTTGACTTCTTCCATACGTCAGTCAAAGAATGGAAGGGCGTAGCGTTCGATAACACTTCTTCCTTATTAAATGAAATTATGTCGTCTCTTTCAAAAAAGAGTTTGATTCTTAAAAAGCAAATAGCATTTCCTATTTCTTTGTCCCCAGGACTAGACTTCTTATATATATTATGTGGTTTTTTATCCGTCGCTACGCTGTTCCCAAGGACTAGCAAAATCGAAATAGCGAAATTCTTGGGTCATCTCAATGGGTTCAGAAACCACACGTTTTTCTGGATCATCATAGCGTACTTCCACATATCCACTAAGAGGAAAGTCTTTTCGTAATGGATGACCCTCGAAACCATAATCTGTTAATATACGGCGTAAATCCGGATGATTTATGAAAGAAAGACCAAACATATCCCAGATTTCTCGCTCCCACCAGCCAGCTGATGGAAATAGACTGACTACCGAAGATATTCGTGTTACTTCGTCTGCACTTGTTTGTACACGAATGCGTGAGTTATACCGAGTACTCAGTAAATTATAGACAACTTCAAATCTGCGTTTTCTAGAGGGATAATCTACTCCGCAAATATCGATCAAAACTTGAACCCTTGTATAGGTATGCCATTTGAGAAAGCACAATAACGGGAATAGGTAGTCAGTAGTGGTATAAATTATATCTCCATGTTCCGATCTTTTCATTTTATGTACCCATTTCTTGGGTAAAATATCCCAACTATATTGGAAAATGAATTGGTTATCCATCAATCTCAAAAAATAAAGCTTTTTTTCCGCTTCTTGCTCTATGAAGAAAGACTTGTCGGAAATCGCCGCGTCGGGTTGGTCCAACTAAGAAAAGCATGGGAGGAGGAGTGGAGAGGGCGAAAAAGACTCGCTACCCTCTCTCTACGAAAGAAATATAATAGAATAATAAGATCAAAGTCCATACTAAAAAGAAATACCTAGTTCCTCTCTGGAAAAGAGTTCAGTTCAAAGTTGCTCTAACGATTCTACATCTTTCTTGAAGTACTGCTTGCTGGTTTTTTGGGAAGACGAAATTCCGGGCGGGCTTCGCCGCTACGCGCCTGTATTTTTTCATGTTTCTTTTCGGTCCCCCGTCAAGTCGTTCTCGTCCCTCAGTCAGGCACATTCTTCCTGCCAGGCAAGCAACAATTGTGAAAATTCTCATTCATTTTTAGGAATTCAAAAACCACAATTCCATTTATTTTTCTAGAGTCAAAACGAAAATCCAACACAAGGTTCGACTTACTTGTGTTAAGCATATAGCGTTTGGATAAAATTCAGTCAGCTCCGACGGCTCGCTGCTTCTTTCTTTGCTTCTCATGGAGCGACGAGGGAGGACATACTATCTACCTACGAAAAAGAATCCATTATCGAGGTGCGCTCAAGGTCTTTATTATCTTCTAGAAAGAATCGTTCTAGTTATGCTTGTGTGAAAAGAAATTGTCGATATGGATTTGTGTTGTGCAAGACCTGCTGCAAAAATCCATCAGTGCTTACAAGGAGCATCATGCCTATCAAAGTATATATTATATGTTTTTTAGAACAAACAAACTAGGCAGTTCATAAATCCCCAGTTGTTTCTTTACAAATAGAGGTAGATCATGATGACAATGCATCAGGCGCACACTATCCGGTGTCAGCTCATGGTTATGTTACAATAAGACCTCCTCAATTGACCAACACTCCCAAAGAAGACGCTGAGCAAAATTCTAGCCCGACAACCAGTGCCAACAGAACCTTTTGAACGAGAATCCAGTGGATATGGGGATAGACGATGTGGAGTCTACGACAACGAGGATGATGATTATTCGGTGGAACTGTATGCTAGTGGAGCTCGGATATTCGACGAGCCTACTGCAGCTGTGGAAGAGCCAACAAAAGAGATAAAGCTAGGATAAAGAGATCTTACTGGCCTATTCACGGCTGCGTCCTCTACTCTGGGCGGCTTAGTTGGCTGGCTGGTCTTCCCAACTTAAGGAAGGGGCTACACACGCACGAAAAATTGCTTCGGGTGAGAGCTCCTGGTGGGATTTCCTCTTTATCCTCTCATCGGCTAAGCGTAGAAAGTGAAAAAGCCAAGTAATAAGTTGCTCAAGAAAAGTGGAGAGAAGTTTACGGAAGGAAATTCGGCAAAAGTAGGAAAGTGGAAAGCTATAAACTCAAATAAGCCAGTATTTTTGATGGAATTTACTATTTTACTACTCCGTCTTAGAGGCCCTATAGAGTAAGTTGGGCGAGGAAGAAATCGAAAGTCTACCTGAGATCAATGAGGAAGAAAGACCAAGTTGCACCTTCCACCGGAAAAGAGGCCATGCCGCGGACGAAAGCTATGACCTTCAAAATTACATAAAGGGTCTCGTGAGAAAAGGGCATGCGGACCCCTCCTTCTGCTCCACTTGATGATGCTGGATCAGACTGAAGAGTAGAGCTATCGCCGACTTAACATATGCGATTAAAAGAGTATTAGTGGGTCCCCCCTTATGTAAGTCTGAGTAAGCTACGATCACATGAGAAGTGCAGTGGGGAACACATGACCATGCAGTACACATTCCTATGCTCATAACATTCCCATGCTCCCCGGTTACATTAAAGAAAAAGAGGACTTACGCCGGGTTCAAACTTCTAAAGATCGGTCAGCCCTTGTTCATCTCTATTTTCATGAGAGGAAGCTCCCTTTTTAAGACCGAAGGTCTGGTTACGCACACATGAGGCTTGAAAAACCTGCCACTACCTAATCTCTATCGATTTGATTGCAATTTATCCACACAAAAAAAGAAAATCTATTGCCGGAGGCTGTACAGCTTCAAAGTCTGTGTCAAAGCGCGGGTAAAGGTCAAAGGTTTGTTGACAGGCAGGTCAGATAGTATCAATAAGTGCGGAGGGAAAGACCTCGATATTGATCCCAGAAATGAAGAAAGTTGAGCTTCATACTTGCTTTACGCGATATGCACCCGTTGTTGTCGGGCCATAGCTCCTCTTTTTTTCGCTAAAAGGAATCATGAATTTTATAGAATAGCGGGAGGCCCAAGACCAAGGCGTGAAGACCAAGCAAGATCAGCCATCCCCATAGAATGAATAGCAAGTAGGAATTAAAACAAACAGGACTATGCGAATCGGAAATAGGAATAGCATAGCGTTGTCACAAGGAGGTTTTCCCCGTAGATAATATTCTCTGGAGGCATCTTTGTTTGCTTGCGGTACGATCTTGGCAAGTTCCATGTTCTTACCTTTTGGTATGTATTTGTGTCATATCTTATCCTTACTATTCTATATCATAGAACCCCACTATTAAGATAAGAAAAAACCCAAGAATCTATCTAAAGCACAGCATTCCAACTAGGCGGGATAGGGGGGTGTCGGTTCAGACTTCCTATTGCCAAAGGTACAATAGAAAATGTGCAAAACTAGTCCCCAGAATACTTAGACAAAACTCAATCACACACAACCCTTAGAACGATTAGCCTCAGTCACTTAGAGAGAGAATGAGACGAATATTAATTGAACTTCACAAACTGGGCTTTAGCGGGCTACGGTAAAAACTGAGCTGTCAGAAATATTTCCTTCACCGAGAATTCAACATGCAGTTGCCATTTGAAAACAGATCTAAAATACGGAGGTTAGGAACAGCCTTCACCTTAAATAGAGCAAAGAGTATTTTGAAACTAATAACGAAAAGCGTGTAAAAAATGGATTTCCTACCAATACCTTCTTTTGAATCCGGTCCAGTAAAAATATTAAGTTCTTACGCGCATGCTGCTAACAAAAAGGAAGCCACTAACTTAACTAAAGATTGCAAAGCTCTATCATATTTGACAACTCCACCACTTATTTCCACGGCTTATCCAAGACGACCTTTTTCACTTTTTATTCATCAATCTATTCCGTCTTTGTGTAGGTCCTTATCTCTCAATGCTACTGGATGTAACTAGAAAATATCGGTAGCATGTTCAGTTATGGAAATTCCTATTTATAGAAACTCTAAGCAATTAACTAAAAATATTAAAATTATTATAGGGTTTTGTGACATCTCTCAGAATAAGAGTACTTGGTGCAAGGCTGATTCTGTGTGCATGCAGCATGCATTAGTTACAGTCAGAGCTCTGAGATAGATTCAAAACTTCAGGGACCTTTTTCAATTACTTAAAAAAATTGTGGAAATGTCGGAGTCTTGCGATATCTTGGCAAGGTTCTAATTATTATCTCACATCCCCACTTTTGGTTGGAGTTGTAGTAGTTGTAGGGGTACGTCTATTCTCAGCATGTTGGCCATAAACTAGAAACACCAATTTGTTAGTTTCTCTTGAAATGAAATCCTAGTTGTTAATATTCTGCATGAAGAACTGGTTGGGCTCAACCAGACTTACCAGTACATAAGGCTGTACGAGGAAGTTTTAGCCTAGTCTTAGTGTTAGCGCAAGATTCATTTATGTACCAAAATGGTTAGGCTCATTCAGTACATATCTCTAACTAGGCAGCAGTAAAATTCGAACTGATTTTATTGGTTTGAAACATTTTGTGGAAATTGTGACACTTCGTGCCTGCATGTTAGAAATAAATTTCTAATAGCCTCTACATACAAATGTACGACTACGTAGGATGGGATTGAGCATTTGTATAGAACTTAAAAAGTTGGGCGGGGGTTTATTTTTTTCATCCAGGCCTAAAAGAAAAGAAAGAAAATGTAGAGTTGCTGTCCAACCCTACTTGGATTACCCAATCAATAGGCTTTCTTGTCTCGCTCGTTCTCAAAGCTAGTCAATGGGGAGAGTGTCAGGATGAAGATCAGACTCGCATTCGTACCGACTATCTTATGAGCCATCTCTTCCTTGTTCAAACTCTATCCCACAAACGAATATCATAGTTCCCCGACGTGCAATGAAATCCTGCTACCAGTGTACAACCTCTGTTGCAAGTTTTTCATATCGAGTTTAATCCACCATAGAATTGTAGAAAGAACTCAATGATACAGTCATTGAAGTGAAACACAGCGAGCAACCAATGCTCATGCACACAAACTGACAATAAAAGATAGGTCAAACGTTAACGAAAAGAACGCGTCACCCAATAATACTTTGGATCCTCCAATTCAGATGAAGAAAAATTTGCTAAATAACAAAAGAAAAGAACTTTTTTTTTTACAAAAAAGTTAACACAAATCCGGAATCATATATATAAGATAAGATCCATCGAGACAGAGTCAACATATAGCCACTTCCTCTCATCAGTCGTATTAAATATGTATCGTCTTCGCCGGGAAAGGTGAACTGCTATTGTTCGCTCGGGGAAAGGTCTCTCGAGTTGAGGCAAGAAAGTGGTACTAATTCAAATCGGCTCCGTGCCTAGTCAAACTCAATGTTCATTAAAGTTTTCTACTCCCACTCGAAAACAGCTCACAGCTCGCTACAAGTCTCTCGCTAGAGTAAGGCATATTACGAAGGACCTCCATTTATGCCTTTCAGGCTTGTTTCCTGATGCTCATGTCGGGGATCTTTTGGAGGTATATCAACAGTCGGTTTATGGCCTTTCTTACTTCTAGATAGAAGATATAAGAGTAAGGGCTTCCTTAAATGTAAGGGCGCAGCGCCCGGTGATTTCATTTATGCTTTATACGACCTCGGGTTGATAGCTTTGCTCCTTACTTTAGAATGGTACTTCTTATCTTATCACGAGCTAGAATTTTCTCAATAGCTTCGGCTACTGGTTCTCGGCCTAGCTTCTTGACTTACTTTATTGGCTCACTTCGCTCCTCTCGCCTACACTCTTTCAGCTCCTTTGGTTGGAAAGGAGTGCTGGGTGACCAGGTCAGTGCTAGCGTGGAGACCAAGGCCAGTAGTTCTCTACTATTATCCAGGAAGATAGAATCGAAGTCAAAGGAGAAGAAGGAATAATATACATTGTTTAAGTATTGTTGCCGTCTAAGTCCAGAACGTTCTTCTTCTATACTTTAATAGTACAAAAGTAGAGCGAGAAAAGAAAGATCTAGCAATTGTGGCAATTGACTGAAACCAGTTCGCTACAAGTATTCCGCTCGCTCTCGAGTCATGACTAGTACGGAGATGGATAGCCCTCCATTCCATCGTTTAAGGCTTGGTTGAAGGAAAGCTAGCAAGTAGTAAGTAGGAAGGCAGCCTCCTAGTCCCTGCCATAGAGGTTTATAGAGTTCAACCTTTCTATGTGATTATTAACCGCTTCGCGCCTAATATTAAGAATATGAAGCCAAAGGGATCTCTTGTTGGAAAGAAGGTTACAGCCCATAGTAACTCAAAAAGCTTTATTATGCCTTGATTTTAACTATTAAGCTAAGATATTCCAGTCTATGATGCCTTTCTTTGGGAAGATTTTAATGCCTAGGGCAATCTCTTTACCACTTAATGCACAGTAAGAATGAATTAGAAGTATAATATAAGGCTTTTTCTAATAATCAGATGGAGGCCGCAGGTTGAGTTAATGCAGGAGTTAAAGAGGTAAGCATTCGAATAGTCAGTCAGCAATTTATTTCTTTGTCTCCCAGGTATGAAAATGAGAAAGCTAAACGTGGATCTCTTCTGGGGCTCAATACGCTTAGGGGCACAACACAGATTAAGCACTAGGTGGAACTCTTTCCTGAGATATTAATAGAATATTATTGAGTTTGAATATTCTATTAAGTCTTGACGGTTGAGAATTTTGGTATAGGACTTTCATTTTAGTCACACTTCTATTTATCAAATAAAAAATGCAATTCAATTTCAGTTCTATTCATCCCCCTCTAGCCATATATTTCAGTAAGTATTCTGAAATCAACAGTAATTAGTGCTACAAGTTCAAAGATTTATTCTTAAAAAGTGAATATTAAAGTAATAATAATTGCATGTAAAGTATGCTAAACTTGTAAAATGTTTATGTATTATGTATGTAAGTATTCCAAAGTAATTATTTATTAAATTAGAGTGATTAAACTAAAGTGACAAGATTTCTAATGCTAGAAGTGATTGCAAATCGAGATATCATGATGTGTAAGAACAGCTCCAGCTTATGCCATGTAGTTTTCACTCGTGTGGGATCGCCCACATTCCCTATTAGTAATAGGTACCCACGTAAAAGACAGAAAGTTCCGGTTGGAATAAGAGAATTCACCCACTGGGAAGAAAAGATTTATGGTAAATATTCAAGTAGTTGGAGTTCGGGATGCTTATGATTCTTTCATTCAGGATACGGAGGCACAGTACCTATACTGGTTGAGCTGATCCGGAGAAAAAGCAAATCACTGTGAGGCGAAGTCAGAGGCTTAATCTCATAGAAACTTATTTATTCCAATCTTAAGGGCTAACCGAAGTCTAGGCGCGCAGCGGCAAGGACGTTTTTGATTATTTGCTTATGGACCCGGCCATCACCCACGAATTAACTATATCACCAAACGCACCTAATTGTAACTAATTTACTCCCCAAAGCTAAAAAAAACTTTCTTTCGGACAAACCATTTCAAAAAAATGAACTTTCGGTGGCAAATGCAATTCAAAAGAGACCAGAACCATAAATTCTCGTTTTCCTGGCAGATGAGGCGCGTGCGAAGCCGCTCGACTGTAAGCAGAGGAAGGAGTAAAGCCTGAGCAAAAAGAAGACTTTCCTTTGCTGCCTTGGATGCATTGACCTCTATCTTGAAAAAGGAATGAAAAGGGCACTCTTCTCTATCCTCAATATTGTTTGTAAACTCGCATGCTGGAAAGAGGGACTTCCTTTTAGATGGTAATATAAGCAGAACTCCCCAGGCACTTCAGGGTATAAAGAAAGAACCTATATTGGGTCTGTATACGTCCGAAGATGATCCGTCCGTAGAATATGCAGGAAATCACCAAATTAATTGGCTTAATGGAGTGGTTAGTTATTATGGAGAGGAAGCCCGCACCCACTAGTGGAAAATGAGATTAACTTACGACCTCCTTTGTATACCACCACCCGCCTTCGGCGTGATAAACGTAGCTTTGAATGGGATGAGTGCTTCGTTGGTAGGCTTGCTAACCTGTTAGTTGACTGATGGCATCGGGCTCCCGGGAGCATAAAAGTTGTAGATCCTGATAGAACGGATCCCGCTGAAACCTTAACTGTAGAATGAGAGCTTCGGGCAAAGCAGTGGTACTACTTAATTAAAAAGAGTGGTTTAGCTCGTTCAAAGGAATAGATCTTCAACCGCTGCGCGTCCTTCGGCCCTTTCTTTCTAGACGCTTTTTAAGGACGGGCAAAACTCCCTGAAAGGGGATACTCTTATATGCATGCTGGGCAACCAAGAAAGTCAAAACCAAAACAAGCAAGAAAAAACTTCGTGCCTATCCTCCAGCTCTTATAACTCTATTCTATCGAAGTAACGGAAGTCGAACTATTAAATTCTATATCATTTATTATTAAATAATGTATATTTTTTAAAAAGAAATTGCATTTATGCACGTCCTACTGATACTCGAAAGCATGCTTGCCACTCTGACTGAAAGAAGGTTGCGGAGAATGATTTATTCCAAGCTAGCATTCCGATTCGATCCATGTCCCTCCCAGACTAGTGCAAGAACTTACTTACCTCCCTTCCTCACAGCTATCTATGCAGCAAGCGGCTACGACTAAGACACCAGTAGTGTTTTATTATAATAAAACAATATAGCACTTGAAGCAGAGTTAGGCGTGATAGCTGAATGTGAATTTACCCCAAATCATAAAGTTTTAACGATTCTGAGCAACCCATTCTGGTATGTTTACAGTAAATTGGTTCTCCCCAAGATAAACTCGAAAAAAAAGGCTGCAATTTACTAAGTATGAAGGGTCCCGCGAGACTTTTGTTCTTCAAGTGCAGTGAGTAAAGATAAAGAAAACCTAATGATTCGGGGATTCTACCATATATATTATTTCCTCAATCTAGGACTTTTACTTTGGAAAATAGAAAAAAACACTACTTTTATAAGTCAGGATATACCACCAAAGCTGAGCCTTCCCGAATTCGACTTCTTTCCTCGGCAGCAGAAAGAGTGAACTTGCCCGTAGGAAATTTATCAAGGGGATAACGGCTGATGAGACACTTTTCATGTAAATAACTTATTTTATTTAATGTAACTTTTAGTATAATAAAGTGAGGATCTTTTCTTTATATTAAAACTTTTCCATAACTTTTCATGAGCACTGGTGAGATCGGACTTCCTTGAGAAATACCCACCTCCCGGCAAGCATAGTTTCTGCCGTTCTTGTCATAGATGTTGGTGGTCAGGAAGGCGTGGATGAGCTTCACGAAGTAAAGATTCCCCCGGAACAAACATTCCCCAAGAAGCGGGAGAAGCAGATCGTGTCTAATGCTATCGAAACAATTAACCACATCGCACTGAACTAGGTAATCCATTGGAAGCCAGCCCTGAACCTCCTTCAAGAAACTTTTCGTTCCACGCCCGACCCGGAATCCATGTGACGCTTGAAGAAAGACTGCTTCCAGTGCATCCCTAAGTACGAGAGCCATGGCGTTGAGTACCAGTCGATCCGCCTCGTGGGGCTGCGTGATAGGGCGAAATTTACCAGGCTTGTTGGGTTTCGGAAGGATCGGTGCATAGGCTCGAATACGTAAGTGCCGAGTTTCAAATGCTTGAGAATGGAGAACACTTCGACATCATCTATGGTGAAACGTTCTGGCTTGGACCTACACAATAGGAATACGATTCTCAGGAGTTCACGTGTTAAGGCTGCGGGCTCATGCTTGAACATTTCTTCCGGGCAAATAGACTTCTTCTCGGCTGGTTTACCCAGTCCTCTAACATTCCAACTGATTATATTCATTTATGCTTAAGAGCTCTCAAAGGCAGCACTGAAGTGCTTAAATCTACAAGTGAATTACTAGAGGAACTATCTAATTTATCTAAGATACCTTGAAGGACATAAGTTAACTTCTGTTTTGTATAAGACCTAAAGTGTTGAATTACTTTTAATCTAGTTTTGTCATCAGTACCTAGAGAGAAACCATTCCGAGTAAACACATTAACTAATTCATCATCTGTATATTCTGGATAAGGAAAATCATTAATTAAAGAATCTATACCTGCCCTAAGAAGAGGAATTCTGTTCTGAGGTGGGCCCTGGACTGGTGCTCCTGAGGAGAACTGAATGGGCCTCTTTCCTTTAAGCCTTGTACTCTGTCTTGATTCTGGAGGAGCTTGATTAAGAGGAGGGACCTCCAGTATCTCCTGAGTGGACTCCACTTCTCCATTCAAATCCTCAACTTCCTTCTCAGCCTCCCCAGCCCCTTGCTGCATCGAATTCTCTTGAAAAACTAATGTCTGGTCAGGACCAGAGTAAGTAATAATTGCCAGATTCTTGTTTTTGGGCATCTCTTCTATCTTCCTCTTGCCAGAAGACTTAAACTTTGGTGAAGAGTATGGAATCTCCTCAATTTCAATAGTTTCTTGCTCAACTTCAGTTTCTTTTGCTGGAGAGAGAAGGGGATCAGGATGCAGGTTCTCATTTACAGCTTTCATTTCAACTTTAGTGCCAGAGGATTTTCCTTCAGCACCTTTTAAATTACCACCTTCTATATCACCTCTAACTCCCTTCCCATTACCACTACCATTGTCTATAGTCTTCCTGGAAGCACCAGCAACAGAACCACCTGAACCTCTTGTATTTCCACCTGAACCACCTGAACCACTTGAGTCTCCTAAGCCTCCTACATTCTTCCCTACAATGTATCCTCCAGGACTACTTCCAGCACCTCTAGGACCTTTGTCTTGTCTGGAATTACCTTGTCCCCAGGGCCCAGATCATGGCCATCAGGACCATCCTCTTGCTACTCAAATGGGTTAGGTTGTTCATCCTCAATTTGAAAAAACAGTGTATAGAACATGAAATCTCCGGTTTCCTCCTAAAATTGAAGCTTACTAAAAGGAGGTATTATGTCCCTATCACATACCCCTACCTTCATTCTTAAGTAAGAAAAATCCAGATGATTGCCAGATCTAGGATCCACATCCAGTAATATTTCCCTTCCCAGATCATCTGCTATTTTCCTGAACTCTACTTCTTTGAAAAAGCGAAAGGGTAAACAAACCTCTTATCAGTATCCACAGAGGAATAGGTCTATGGCCTCTGTCTGACATCGTGGAGTTGGAGATTTTATTTTATTCAGCTATAGGGAATCGTATCCCTCCCATGATGATGAATCCATGTTGAAGCGCAGTTGCTCTCCACTCAGGGTTCGTTCGGTGGATCTATCAAGAATCGGTTGTTAGGAATGGATCGAGCTATCCATTGGAAACCTCCTGAGATCGGGAACACCCTTGTGAGATGTGCTTGGATGTATAGTGCCCCCATTCTCCGCTCATCGGTGATTACAACACTCCTATTGAGAGTTTCTTGAAGGTCGCGGTTACCGTTGTTAGAGACGAAGCGAAGCATTGCATACTCGTCAGCATTATCTGAGTTCGTCATTCTTGAGTCAGATCTTGAGATAGGTGCTGAAGTTTGCAGGGATTGAATAGGGGATTCCTGAGGTGCTGATGTCAGCTGAGTAGAGAGAATGCGAGGCGGGTGCCTTTGGTAAGCTTTGAGCGAGTCTCGTTCTCCGCATGTCTTCTCTTGCCCGCAAACCGAATCCAACGAACCACCTCCGACGTCAATCCCAAATCCCAGATTCTCCATGTCTCTGAATCTCGACAACGCGTCAAACTTTTTTTCTCTCTTCTTCTACCTAGGTCTTGTGCTGCCCATTCGCCAGGTAGCACGATACTTCAACCCCAAGCGCTCACCGCTCAACGCAACTGTTCTTTTTCTTCCTTTTATAAGTCTAGTAACTCCCTCCCTTACTCTAAGAGCAAATGAACCACAAGTAGAGTAATTCGTAATTCCATACCAATTCGGGGTAAAGCAAGCTGTCAGACAAGGGATATGAGTTTCCAATTAAAAAGTTGCCGAAAGTAAATTCGCATACTGCAGTCTTTCCCCTTACCTAAATAAGTTTATCTTAACTAGGAAAGAGTCACTTTTATGTATGTACATCCATGGCCTTCCTCTTATGAAGTGCTAATCACTACTTGGGTGGGCCCTACACTTACTTATTGGTAAGTGCACGCAGCACAACTAAAAAAAAAAGGAAAATGCACACACTACACTCCAACCAATATATATAATAAAATATGCCGAAGTAAGTAAATCCGGTGGTCTTTTCCAGGGAGGGGGTGTATATCAATCTTGTAACAGAGCTACTTCTGGGAGATATCTCCCTCCTCTGCAGGCAGGTAAAATTTTCTACAACAAAAGAGTTGAATTCACAAGGTTTCAATCAAGGTATGTATGAGCCAAATCTTTATACTCTATTCGGGAAGCCCGCCCTGGTAATTATAGATATTCTATGCCCGCCCGCGCCTCGAAGGAAATCAATATGTTCTAGTCTCTGGGAAATCCGAGCAAGGGAAAAAGAAAGACAAATGAGAGTTCAATGCTAAATCAATCTATTTCGCACAAATAAACTCACTAGACTACAGAGGAAATGAACTACTTACTATATCTAGGTAGTCAAAGAAAGGCAGGTGGTAATTCTTTCCACTTCATAAACAATGTTCCTTTCAATTAACTCCCGGGATTATATCGATGAACCGAGGTAATTATAGACTATGAAGAAAGAGATTTACCCCTTCGCTCGCTCCATAGTCAAGTAGAGCAGGCCATCTCTCCTCGCAGTCTATTGGTTGGTGTGTTAAATCCTCGCTAAGAAATGAAAAAGGAAAAAACCCCGAGATATTATGAAAGATTGAGTGGTGAGACCTATTCCCCCCCTATCTTCTATCCCGAATTAAAAAGGGAGTTTAAGCAGTCTATCGAGTCTTATTAGTTAGTAGTACTGTAGTGGCTTTCACATTTCCTTTATCCTTTCGAGATTGTCGTTGAAGATAAGGGGAGCGGTGCCCGTTTTGATGGAGTACTTTACTATCTTTGACCTGGAATGCCCATACTCTAAATTGAATTGATGCTAGATTAGCAAGTAAAAGGAATTTTCTGCTTAATTTACTTTCTCATTTATCATGGCAGCAGGATAAGGGCTTTTTGACTATCTTAAAGTAAGGGGATTTCGCGCGAATGTACAGACTCGGGTGAAATCAGCTCTTGATTTACGGCATGTTTGGATGAATTTCATTGCTATTGAATCGATCGAAGCAAGGGAGCAAGAATCTTAGCTGACCGAAGCCAGGGCTTTCTTCCATTACATATGGGTAGGGGTGAGGACCCGACATTAGCCAGGAAAATTAGTACCGTGTGTTTGGAGTTTGTTTGGTATCTACTACTGGTTTGAACTATGTTGACAGAACTTCTTATAGAGAGGCTAGGGCAGCAGCGGCGTTATACGATCTTCCTTTGCTTCTTCGCATAATGACCCGTTAATGAACTTCATTCTTAACTTTGAAGAACGTATACAGCTTCGCCCTCGTCTAATGAGCTAAACCCCTCCGGCAGGCAAGTACCGTTGCAGATCACCCCCAATCCCTACACGTATAGTATTTGTTGTGTGAATATTAGGTTTTCAGGCAGGACATTAGGTGGAGAAAGAATCGACTCATGTTGAACAGTCGGAGGTTACAGAGGCTTACGCAACAGGCCGCTAAGGGTTTAAAGAAAAATGTCAGATCTCACCAACATGTATAGAGTCCGAAAAGTGCCTGGTTCAGGTATGTTTCACTTTTTTCGCTGTCAACCCTTTTTTCTTTTATTTTTACATAACATAATTTGCTTGGTTTCCATGGTCTTAACTCTTAAAGTAAGAAATTTGGAACTTGTTAGAGTTGTTTTGATTTTTAAGTGGTTTACTAGGACTTCAACCTTTGTCGCTTCGCGCCTTGACTCGCCTACTTCTCCAGTCTTTGATGTTGCTTTACTTTCGATTCCTATTCGTCTGATGTGTTGATGCTTGAGAAGAAGCTTTGGCACGCTCCGCGCCGGGCCCTGCTAGTCTTTAAACAGAAGAAGATGGCGCTCAGCTTTTGGTTCGTAACATTAGTAATTACTCACTGGCCGCTAAGGCTCTTCTTTATTCCTCATGTCGGGAAAGAAGAACCTGCGGGGTAGGAGGAACTAGCATCTCTTTAGCAGGAACCCTATTTACAGCCAGGTTAGAAGCTGTAATATCTCTGCATGCTACTAAGGGACTATGCTAATTAATGGGAAGGTTGACCAGAAAGCCATTGTGGATGAGTTTAGGAAAAAAGAAAAAAGTTTATGTGTTTGTTAATTGGATAGGCAAGAAAGAATGTGGCTTCTTATTTTGCACTAATCATGGGGTTTTTTACCTTAGCCGAGTAGCAGGGAGTAAAGAACTTGAAAAGGGATCTTAAAAACTGATTATTGATCAAATCAAAGGCCGCTAAGGTGATGCAAAAGATCCCAGCCCGTTATCAGAACGGGTTTACTGATTAGGCCATAATTATTGATAAATCTTCTTTCTCCCTGTGTCACAAACAAGTCAGACAGTTGATATCTATCCTAAGCTTGATTTCAAAATACACCAGCTGATACACTATGACCCGCTTCGGTAAGGTCAGTAAGCTAGGCATCGGTACGCTTTGGCTTCTGCTCTTGTATTCAACACGAAGGCCAGGGACACTATTTAAATAGGAAGCTAGTTCGGTTTCCACAAGAAGGCACCTTTCTCTTGTTTCTGGTATAATTCATAAGGAACGATCTTATACTTTTTTTTATTTTGAAGTAAATCATTCCAGAGAATGTTAGTCAACCGGATGGAGAAGTACATCTCATTGCTTTAAATACTTCTTGATGTGATGGTTGGGAGTTGGGTTTAAAGTAAAGAGTCTCATGTCAAGCCGGGATGCCCGGCGAAATAGCGAAGTAGAACTAAAAGTATGGTATTACAACCTATACTGGTATTTTTTACATTTCATTTTTGCTTTTCATTCGTACCTTGGTTGATGTTATATCAAAAATCTCATATATAGTGTGTTTGTTTTGGCTGCATCATTCAAGTATGGATTTTGAAGGCGTCGGCCCAATGTGCGGAGCAATAGTGGTTTGAATACCCGCCACGCCGGTCAACCGAGTAGCCCAAAGATCATCAAATGGAGTCAGAAAATACCACTTTTAAAGAAGAAACCATCTCAAATGATGCTGAACTGCAAAAACATCTCACATAACCTTCACTTTCCTAGCTCCGAACGTTACAGAAGCCAATAATTCTATCAGAAATGAATGGATCACACAACTCAAATTAGCATTCGCTGAAAAAAGCACTACAGAGCTGTTTTCATCAGTGAGTTTAGCACTTTTCAATCAAACAGTCGAAGAAATTCGAAATGAGAGCTATTGCATAACGCCATTAACCATATTTATCTTCAAAGAAGGCGTGCTTGGTGGGGAGAAGCATACTTTTAAGGGCGTGCCACTACTACCTGCTGATGATGAACCTATAGTTGAGGGACTTTCTATAAAATTAGCAAAACAGTGCGTTTTCATGCAACCTATCGATGAGTTGGTTCTAACATCCCTGGGACTAGTGTTGACAAATCGTCTTGCGCCTTCTTATAAGAAAAGGTTGTCCAGGTTGGAAAAAAGTTTTTATAACAGAGGCACAGTGAAAAAGCTACAATTGATACAGTTTCACTCTGCTTTGCTTTTCTTGAGACAAGAAAAGAAATATAAGGCCCTTCTCAAGCTTCTTGCGGCCAAACCGGGGATGGATGGCTTCGCTACTTGTGTGATTAAACAACTTTTCTATATTCCATATATTAGCACTATTTCTCTAGGCGGGGATTCTTATCTGTAAAGAATGGCAATCACTCCAAAAGAACATAGTGGGGAAGATATCATGAATTTTCCTCTGCCGCGCCTTTCTCAGTTTCTTACGCTTTCCTATCTAGATAGTGAGCTCCCGAGTCTTATTTCAGCTTTTTCTCAAATAATTGATTGTGTGCATATAGACGAATTTTCCTTTTTTCTTTTTGTTGATGATAAAAATGAACAATTAGTAGATGCATGTATTTCATCTTTCTTGTCAAAAGCGCGCATCCAACAAGCAAAAATTAACTAGATCTAGGCGGATCCTTGCTCACGCTACCTACTCACGGATCGGGAGAAGCAATGTAGGCATCCATATCTTTTGTGCGTGAGCGACTTCCTTCATTTTAGTCTTTTTTAGAATGAGAGAATGTAGTTTAGGCTTTATTTCGGTGAATACCACACGTTATAGTGAAGAGCTTCTAATTCCACTATTGGCTCAGGCTGTAGCGAAGATAATGAAAATGGGTTTTATACATACATAAAAAAAGAAAGAAAAGGAAAAAGGAACTTTGACTTGTGAAGTCCTACTACACATAGAGTGAGGTCAAAACTTTCTTCAAAAACCAAATTCTCATACTGACTCGGATATTTATTCTATTAGTTCTGGAATTATAGCTGGCCTAGAGCATAAGGCATTCCTTCTCTCATCTATCTAAGGCTAGACTCCTGCATTAATGAAATACGAACATTGTGGTGGTCCTCGTAGAAAAAGATAAGCAAGTAACTATTTCATATAAAAAGCAAAAAAGAGGGTAGACAGAGTAGGGAAAAGAGATTTCGGCAAAGACGAAGCAGCGAGTGAATAAACAAGCCTAGAAGGCCTACTTCTACATTGTCCCCAGAGGGGGGGTAGAAGATTTTTCAATCGTATCATGGCTACGGGTCTTATTCGTATAGGTAGATTCCCAGGAGATGAGTCTGAGTCCTAAGAAGAGTTCGCTTCTACCGTAGTACGCTCTATCATTTCGATAAGACCCCGGCGCGCGCCTCGTGGGCAAGACTACCGCTTTCTTTCTTTTGATTAAAATTCCAAATAGGAACAATAAGGCTTTCTATCTATCTAATTGATTAGTGTCAGAGCTCCTTCCTATTCGGGAGAAGGAAGAACTGGATTGTCAATATGAAAATGGATGGGGAAATGGTGGATAATCTTGAGAAAATGAAAGATCATGTGAAACATTTTGACAAAAGTAGTATATTTGGCACTAGGAATGATAGTAGTATGACTTTTCATGAAGATATTTGGCCTTATTACTTTCCCCAGCCCCGGGCGGGATCTACGTATTTTACTAGTTTCAAGATTTACTATCTATAAGAAGAGCTCTTTTTGAAAGAAAGATTTTCTAGGTAGGTAACGGCGGAAGAAAGCTTTTAACACGAGGATAGTCAAGTATCGAAGCTAATAGCCAGAGCAGTAAAGCTAACTCATAGGTAAAGTAGGGAGAGTAATAAAGCAGGGCACACAGGCGCGCAGCGAAGAAATGAGGAGAAAAGGTCAATAGAAATGTAGTATATAGAATAGATTCGTTTCTATTAAGATTGCTATTCGTGGCTTAAGGGACGGCCCCTCCCGCGGGCAGGAACGAGAACCAGCTTTTTGTGGGATATGGAAGCGTTGAATTCCAGCTATTCATTATAGGAATTCCCAAGGCTAAGAAAATGAAGACATTGCTAATTAGCACTGATCGAGTGTTTGTTCACGACACCTAGAGAGCCGCCCACCAGATTGAATTCTCAAAGGCGGAGACTTCGTTTCATGCATAAGGAGAAAGAAAAACCACTATCTATGACTTTATGCCAAGCCTGAATGGGCTGCTCCTTCTCTTGGTCCCCAGGGCTAATGGGGTGAAAAAGAGATGCTGTTTAACTTGGGTTAGTTGGGGTGGGCTACTCGCTCGTGGGAAATAGAATATTCTACGAGACTTGGTTCGGTAGTAATTTGCCTTATTTGTTAATAACTGGTATCACTTTTTCGTCAACCTTTTTTAAAAATACTCGGCAATTGAGTTGTCCCATGCTATTCTCGACATGTTTACTTTGGCCTATCTATACCACCCCCATTTCTCGGGAATGGCAAGCAATCAAATCGCGGATATATATATAAGTAAGCATTTCTCTTTGAAATACGAAAGAAATAGCTTGATTAGTATGCATGCCTGATGACCCGATGGAGAGTAGGGGCGCGCCGCCCTCTTGATCTTGACTCAGGTGGAATGGAATTGAACTCATATGCGTCGTCAGATTTGCCTATCAGAAGTGATCCCTAAATCTTCTACTTTTGACCTTACTTCATCTTTTCCTCCAGAACTTTGGTTCTTGGGTTGCCTACTTACCATACTCATAACTAGCATGCCTAGTCGTTCACTTCAATCAGCCGGAAGTATACCACTAAGCAGCAACCTCTCAAACCTGAACTTGCTGACTTGCTGGAATCTTCGGAGAAATGAGTATCGGAAAAGCTACGCCCTAAAGAGCCACGGCTGGCAAAAGAAAGCTGTCAAATTTTCCCAGGAAAATCACAGGATGGTCAAAATAGACAGACACTAATCAGTTTAGCCATGACTCCAATTATTAAAAATACCGAGACTTACATATCCTCTCTTTATTTACACAGGAATAGACAGACATATACACACATAGCTAATACTTATTCGAGAGCGATTCTCCTACGCCTAGTTGAAAAAAAAGATAGGATTGTTATAAATCATTTATTATTCAATCATGCTTTTCCTACTACATTCTCTCTCTTTCGAAAATACTAAATCTATTAGTTGTGCTAGATGGTTCGATAAAACAGTTAATAACAAAACTTTAATGACGAATAATGAAACATCCTCTTTGAGATACCCCTTTTTCAGATGCAACTCATATTCATCAATAATTGTACCGGGTGTGGGTATATAAGAACAAAGCCCTCGCGAATGAATGCGGACAAACTGATGGTTTTCACCAAATTTCTGAGTAGAATAGGAACGAAGATAAATAAACCTATAAACAAATGGTTTAATTGGCTTATTATTGACTATCTTGTATCTTATTTCATTTTCTTGAATCTTATTTATGCGCCCTACGAAAACTGGAACTCTTCTAGCAACCAAAAAAAAAGACATTGTGTAGACAAAGTCCATCACCTTTTTCCCCTTACTGCCCGCTAACGCGCCTCAATCTGAGACACAGCCATTCCTACACACATCCATTCACTCATTACATCGATCCATGCAATGCAAAAAAACAAACAGCTTACATCATCCTAGCATCCTATTTTTTTGTTCTATTTTTCTTTTTCTATGTGCTATCTATTTGGTTTTCTTTCACCATGATCAAACACTTCGTGCCTCCCAAATCAAGCAGCTACAGTTTAGCATAAACAAACAAGTGAGCTTTCGTAGCCCAACAGAGTTTTATCGCACTAGTTTGTGCTGAACACTTCGAGCCTGGTTAGTTAGGTAATTTGAATCAAGATGGTTGGTTTTCTTTACTCTATCTAGTAGAAAGCTCTAGTGGATTGTGATAGGTTTCCGGTAAGCAAACTAGTGAATGGAGGAGGTTGCACAAACGTTCTGCTATAAAGGATGGACAAAGCAATCGAACTAAACCAAAGATGAAAGACCGAGTTCACCGCTGCGCGCCTTTCCTTCTTCGACCTTCTTATATGCTTCATTCTTTGCCTTTCACCCACAAGGACTTCAGGGTCTTCCATAAGGGAGTCAATAGTCTTGTTGTACTTATCCTTTCTTTGGTAGCTAGGACTGGTAGCATGGTTAGTTAACAGTAGCATCTTAGCTAGTTAGTCTTTTTTAATCATTAGTCACTGCGTGCCTTTACACCACTTATCTTCGCTAGCGGGATTCGATTATATAGGAAGGATATATAGAATAATAGAGCATCAAGTGAAGCTGGATCAGGTAAAAGCCTAAGGAGATAGACCAGCAGCCAGTAAAGGGGCTATTCCTGCGAGGTCGTACACGTTGATGAAAGAACTTGAGCTTTTCATATGCCCCAGATGACAAAAGCAAAGAAAAGGGTATGCTAATAATTAGCAAGCACTTTCTTATAGTTAGATATACACACAATATGCCAACTAAACAACAACTGAAACGTGAAAAAGAAAAACAAGTTCATAAATCTCCCGCTCTTAAAGGATGTCCTCAGCGTCTAGGAACATGTACTAGGGTGTATGCGACTGCTTCAGATCATGAGTTCGAAGTAATCATCCAGTATAAAGGACCAGATAGATGATCAAAGGTCTATAATAAGAGTTCTTTATTCTTCTGTCCAATCATTTGTAGAAGCAATTCTCCATTGGTGGCAAAAGGTTATCCACGGAGGAAATAGCATTATCATAAGACAAAAGTGGAAATGGGCGATCCATTCAATGAATAGTACTTCTTTTTAAGCTTCATTGCCTACAAAATCTTATCTAAGCCCACCCTCAAAGCCGCACAGGCACAGAACCGTCGCGCGAATCAAGTGTTACTCATAACTTTGTGCTGCTTCAGCCTCCTACTATAGTGGTATGTTGGCAAAAGAGCTTCCTTACTGGGATAAGTTGCCTACAAGCTCAAAAGCATCAACTCAAGGGCGCGTTGCAGGCCTTCCACTGTCAAAGTAGCTATAGAGTAAAGAATTCCCTCTTTTATCAGGTAGCTCCGATCTCTTTCAAAGTCCAGTTGATTGAATTTTTGTAATATGTTCTCAATTCGAATATATTAATAAATAGAAAGCCTGCCGTTTGGATAAAGCTTAGCAAGCGAGACCTCTCTCTCTCGTCTTTTCTTTGACCTCTTAGTATACTCTCTTTCTTTCCTTCATTCAAAAGCTCAGCTTTGTTTTGGATTCCTCTTGGCTGAGGTTTTTCTTGCAAGTAAGTAGGGCTCGTGTTAGGTTGCCGTAGTCTTGCCCTGTCTTTGTCTCTAGCCATTTCCCGGCTATTAAGCTTCTTCCTAACTATACATCTTTCAATTAGACTAATTGCTATGAGGGCAGCTTCCTGGCTAATATTGCCGTGATGGATCCATGAAAATAAGATTTGCTAATATATAGTATCAGCGGCGTCACTTATCTAATGTAATGCTCTCAGAAAGTTATATATTCCTTGACTCTCTCTAGGCTAATATTGGTATTGAGAACGTTGACGTATCTGGTCAAAGCTTGAGTCTGGGTCATTATAAGCTATAGTTTCCGTATGTCTCAGTAATGGATGAAGCTGCTGACCAAAGATAAAGGAAAGCGCCTTCTTTTTGCCTGTCTTTCACGTGTGCGAAAAGTACATAAACTTCACACATCCCCTATCTTGATGTTTTCGGCAGTGAAATAGCGTAAAACCCCATCTGCATTTCACTTTTCTGCTTTTTTTTAGAATGAGCACTGTTCACTATCCCGCTTCAAAAATAATAGTTGATCGAATGGGTCAATTCCATACAATTGAGGCGCAGCTATTTTGGCTCGCAATAAAGCGGGTCCTGATCGATCAAGACGTAGTCCTATCTATCTACCTCTCCAAACACAATATCTTGAGTACCTATGATGGTGACTACATCTGCTAGCATGTGATGTTTGGACATAGAATCGAGTCCTTGTAAATGGGCAAAGCCGGGTGATCTTATTTTACAACGGTAAGGACGATTGCTTCCATTACTGACAAGAAATACCCCAAATTCTCCTTTAGGTGCTTCTACTGCGGTATAGGTAGAAGAAGCTGGTACAGAAAAACCTTCTGTATAAAGTTCGAAATGGTGAATTAAGGATTCCATAGATAGTTTCATTCGAGATCGTGATGGAGGACATAGCTTACGATCATCGGCTTTGATCATGCCACTAGGCATTTGATTAAGACATTGCACAATGATCCGAACACTTTGTCGCATCTCTTCGATACGGATACAGTAACGATCATAGCAATCTCCTCTAGTACCTACTGGTACGTCAAAATCCAATTGGTCATACACATCGTAAGGTGCTGCTCTTCGCAAATCCCAGCATACCCCAGAACCTCTTAACATTACACCACTGAATCCCCAATCCTTTGCTTGCTGTGCAGTGACAGTACCAATATCCACTAATCGTTGTTTCCAGATACGGTTGCCGGTTAACATCTCTTCTAATTCGTCGATACGAGAAGCAAATTGTTGTGTGAAGGAATCAATATCTTGACATAAGCCAAGAGGCAGATCTTGTGCCACTCCACCAGGTCGTATGAAACTGGCATGCATCCTGGCTCCCGAGACTCTTTCATAGAATTCCATCAATTTTTCTCGCTCCTCAAAAGCCCAAAGAAAGGGAGTTAATGCTCCCACATCCATAGCATGAGTAGTTAAAGCAAGTAAATGATTTAAAATTCGAGTTATTTCACAAAATAACACTCGTATATATTGAGCTCGTAATGGTACCTCGCAATTCAAAAGTTTCTCTACGGCTAAAGAATAAGCATGTTCTTGGGCCATCATAGAAACATAGTCTAAACGATCAAAATAAGGTAAAGCTTGAAGATATGTTTTGTACTCTATTAATTTCTCAGTTCCTCTATGGAGTAATCCAATATGAGGTTCCGCACGTTCCACCACTTCTCCGTTCATTTCCAATACTAATCGTAAAACACCATGAGCAGCAGGATGTTGAGGTCCGAAATTCAAAGTGAAATTCTTGATTTGCCCGTTCCTAGTCGTCATGGGAAGGTGCAAAGAAATAAGAAAGATATTATGACCCGACAGTACCACCAAGCAGTACTCAAAATGCATCTCCTCCTTCGCCCTTAATTAAAAGTAAAGGGCTGATTCATATGGTTGCTCACTGATCCCACTCCACCTTTGACACCGATGTATCGCACTCTCTCGACCAGGTCATCATAAAAGAAAAGACTGCTCTTTCATGAATGAGAGAAGCGGGTAAGGCGCGCTAGCGCGCTACAACGTTCAGCTTGCTTCAAAACGCAAGAGTAGCGCTGAGAAGCAACCCTAGTTTAAGTACTAGCGTCCCACCTCTTCGATACGCCCGCCTTTTTCTCTTCCTCCCTCCAACTCCATCACTATCAAGAACATGTAATAACCGCTTAGGCTTGGTTTAGTTTGGTTGAGACGATAGTAGGTTGAGGGGCTTCATTGATTAGTAAACCTCCGGTGCTGCTAAGGTCGGTACTTTGGTCGTCCGTTTCCGGTTTGCCGGCCGATAAGATCACTGAGATTGACCAGCCAGCTGGGGTGGTTTGGCTATTCCTTTCTATTGAAAAGGAGTCAGCTGTCTGCGCGAGTAACCTTCCTTAGGCTCCGAGTCACCTTCTTCTAAGCTCCGCTGGACGACACGGCATTCTCGTTCTATAGGCTGCCGCCGGCCGTACTTGTGATGGTTCCCCAAGATCCAATAAAGCCACTTAGGTCTACGTTGCCACGATATTGTAATATGGAAGCGGGCGAACTTCTGCCCGCTTTTTCATTTTGTTTTTTCCTCGCTGCGCACCTTTCTCACGCATATTCTGTCGTACCGGGCCCCGCTGATTTGTTTTCGATCGGAGCATCAAGCAACGCAACCCGGTTCTACTTGACTAAGCTCCGTGCTCGTCCAAGGAGAGAGTTTGCTTTACCCAACTTCCTTTTTTGATAACAAGGCAGAAAGAAAGCTCCGACCCACATGAGTTTCGAATGAAGAAAGAGGAGTGCCTTACCCCTCTATTTTCTTCCTTCCCTCAATCGTCGGGTTTTTTAGTTGGTAAAGACCCACCCCTTGTTTCAGTCAGAATGAGTCCCCGAGACATTGGCTTCCGCCAACAGTGAACTATTAAGGATCGCATCCCGCGCATATTCTACATTATAGCCTGCAACTAATTCAGCTTCCGCTTCTGGGAGATCAAACGGAGCTCGATTAGTTTCTGCTAGACAAGAAATAAAGAACATAACCAATACGGGGAACAAGGGAATACCGAACCATATCTGCTTTTGCGCCATAACAATCTCACTCAAATTACAGGAACCTACACATATTAGTACAGTATACCGGGGTCCCCGGCCAGAACCACACGTGCAAGTTTCCCTGCATGCGGCTCGTCCGTGCTTTTTTTTTAGGCGCTTCCTTGGACTCCGGAGAATCGGGCTGAACAACTTTCGTGTTAAGAGCATTGCATTTTATAAGGTACTAGGGTGAGTCAGCAGCGTCTACCAAACTCAGCTTTTTTCGAAAGTCACTGCTTCCCTTTTTTTTTACTAGGCTCTAATAAGTAGCCCCTTTCCTTTTCAGCTTTGCTTGCCGCCTGAGTACCGGAGCGGCCCGCCTTTCTTCATCATCTATACCAGCAGCCACGCACGATTCCTTAGGAACGGTTTATGTGCCCGCAGAACGCGCCATCACCTACAGCCCTTTCCTCCGCCGGGGACTCCCACGAAATAAAAACGGGCGGCATCGTCGTATGCTCGACATTAGTTGCCCTGGTGTATATCCCGGAGTAATCCTATGGCCGATCTGTCACCCATACATTAAGGCCTTGGCCCCTGACCGCGCGGGTGGGGGTGAGTCAGTTATTTTTTTTTTTCAGAGTGGATTCGGACCGCCACTTACTTCCATGAAAGCAAGGTTCTTGTCTCTCCCCCTCCCTAATGTTCGCTCGTCCATTCGTTGGGTGATCCCTTGTTCTCACGTTCGAGTGTTTGCTCGTCGTTTAGGCCGGTGAATTCTATTTATGCCTGCTCGTTGCAGTCACCTCCGGGGTTCTTCGCACCTGGGTAGTACCAGGACCCTTGTGCCCCGGACTGCACTGTCCGCCCTATGACCCAAAACTCCAAATGAGCCTTGCGACGAGACGCGGACATTCCTCATGCTGCGGTTCCCTCCGGTCCGTTCCCGGGTTGGGTTAGGGGAAGATCCGAGCGATTGCCTTCGCGGATCCAAACGTGCTCACAAGGCGCACAATAAGAATAAGACCTATAGATACTTCATAAGATACCATTTGAGCTGCAGATCGTAATGCTCCTAGAAAGGCATATTTCGAATATAGAGGGCGTTCCCAACAATCCACGAGAATCTCTTACCCAACTCTGAACCGTACGAGCACGTCCTCTTTAACCCCACCGCGCTTACGGCTCCATACCCCAACCCAACTTGCTATGGGCGGCCCCGGGTCCTCTTTTTTTATGTGAGGATCAGGTGGCTAGCGATCGGGCTTCCATTCCTTTCGGCTCCAAACAACACCACCTGGGCGTTTTTTCAGCTTTTCTTCGAATGTTTTGTAGCTGGGGTCCTCCTGGAAGGAAGACCGACTCCTTTTTTCCCCTACTCCCTTCTTCCCCATTGCGGGGTCTCTTTGTCTGGAGGAAGAAGCTCCCCCCGTATCTTTAGGGGGGGAGGAGTCGCCTAGGGTACTGTTGCCCGCCCGAGGCTCATCGTCTTCTATTATTATTCTTTCTATAGGCCCTTCCTCTAGCGAGGAAGGCTTCCCCTTTTCTGCCCCACCCGGTGGCGTGGAGACATTATTTTCCATCTCGGGGACTTCAATGAAGAAGTCCTTCGGGTTCGTGGGGAGGGGGGGTCCCTCGTCTAGGTATATAAACTTTTGTACTGGCGGCTCCATAGCATAAGCCGGTCCAAACAAAAGAAATTGCAGCACAGCGGAGAGAAGAATAGAGAATATTAAGAACGCAAGTATTTGCGTTAATTCGTTCCATAGAAGCACTCGAAGAAACAATAGAAGTTTGGCTCGTTGAGCCCGTATAAAAAGAGTGTTACAAGTTCTTTGGAACATTTTTGTTTTCTATTCTTTTTTTGCTCTGCTCCAACCGGACGGACCGGTGAAGACTTTTTGAAAGGTGATCTTGGTTTTTCCAAGAGAAAGGTAGCGCTCACAAGAGAACCGGAAAACCAAAGACAAAGACGAACACTATATATGATATAAGTTCTCATTTCTCGGTTAACCCTTTTACCGCCCTTTTGCTAACTTGCATTTCCGAAATTACCGACAATCCATCCCAATGGTCCATGCCACCCAGAATGCTTTTGAGTCATTAGGCAAGGAAAAAGCAAAGGAAGGAGGAGAGAGGCTAGGTATGAGAATTTGGTAAAATACTTCAAGGATATCCAAACTTAGAACAAGCTTCCATTTTATACGTACCCAGGGAACAAAAGACCAAGGCAAGGACGACGCGAGGTGATCATATTTGCTATTGAATTGAATGGCCACAAGAAAAGTATCTTTTCGTAACTAAAAGGCGCGCAGCGGATAAGAAATACCAAAAAGCTTGTATGGGTAGTCAGTTTATATTCACTCCATTAAGCCTTCAGTACAGTAATGCATAAACATAACTCCACTGCTGAGGGTCTTGACACTCAAATACTAAGTGGTAAACTATCAAACCACCTTCATATCGGACTAGACCCGATACAACTCGGGAGCAATTTAGAGCTTCACACCAAATATTAGCGTAGGTATCTACAGCAAAGTGTGCGACGCTTGGAGATGTTGTTAAAAAAAAGTACCTAAATGCCTTATGAGAAAAAAAAGCTCCCTGTCCATACTTCCAAATGGAAATACTTGATTGGTATACATGATGGGTATATCAACTAATATAAAATTGAAGACGTAACCATTGAATGAAGCAGCAAAGAGCTGCCAAGTCAAAAGCAAAGTCTCGGTTGTTCACCTCGTTGGTTCACCTCGGGTCAAGCCATGCCATCGGAGCCTACGGACGGTTCTTGCTCCCATGGTTCCCACCTCTCCGCAACAGTTTGAGAGATGGTTTAAGATCCCAGTCAATCTCTCCGCTTCCAATTGGGTACAGTGGTCCACGTTTGTCGAGACTGGGTTGGATGCTCTTCAGAAGGGAGAGTATTTGACAGATGAACCTCCTAATCCAATGAAAAAGGCGTGGAAGTCTGATGAGAGTGCCCTCCGTATGATTCTATGGAATGCCATGGAGCCTGACATCCTCTCTACTGTACATAGCTTCAATCAAGACTACTAAGAAAATGTGGGATAACCTCCAGGCTACCTATTCAGGAAAGACAAGCATGGCACATGGTCAACATGCTCCTTCATAGCAAGGTTTATTTTACACATATGAGTGTGTTTTTTTCCTTGAAATATATCTCAAATAAAACTGCATGGTCTATTTATCCGTTTCAATTTAGTTATTTGAAGCAAAATAGGTCAGGTGGGTCATGACTCACTGACACAGATCAGATCCGCAGGTTATATTCTTCGTTTAACTGCGATTACTTTATTACTGTACCAGCCATCACCGAAATTGTGCAGTACTTGTTAAACAGGTCAAAAAAGAAGAAAATGGCTTTTCTATCTAATTTGAAAACAGAACTCACTGATCTAGCTGGGTCCATATACACATTCAAGAGAGATCTAATGCTTGGGTACTTCTTCCAGATAGCTATTGCATGCATGTCTCGGCTGCACCTGAGGAATAGCTTTAAGGGCCTTTACCCTTTAATAAAAAGTTGAAACCATTTACCACAACTTCTAGTTTCTTTGCTTTTCATTTGCTTTGAATAGAACTAGGAAATGAAAGAAAAACTAAAAGAAAAGGGCGCAGCAGGAAAGGCATTCGACTATTATCATTCGACTATTATCAGTAAACACCAGACAATTCTCTAAAGGAATCTTGCATTTTTTAGAAAATGGCACTATTTCTTTTGAATTCTACCTACTATCGCTTTCTTTTGCTATTTCTGATAAAAAACATACTACTTTCCTTGAATCAAAAGGGTTGGGCCAGGCGGCTTCTTCCTGCCTGCTTCCCTCTAAAAGACAATAACCCAGATCAATCTGATATAACCTCCTTCCTGCACCACCTTGACATAAAAAGTAGATAAGGAGTCAGACGTGACTATCGCAATGGTAGCGAGCCTCACTCACCAAATTGAAGCATTTACCAACCAACACCATACTTCAATGACAAGTTCAATTGGCATGGGACTTCGAGACTTTGGTGTGGTAAGCAATTTGGTGAAAACTTGGTGCTACTGTGCGCATTGAGAAGAGAGAGTCCAGATTCTATATGGAGAACTCAGTCAACGCATCAACTCCAACTCCTACTTATACACCCAATGTGAAAGCATACACCACTATATACTTACTTGAACTCTTTTTATTACCTGCTTGCTAGCTATGATAAGAGCCTAACCATATCAAAATAGTGCACGCAGGCATCAATCAAGTACTCCAACCCTCGTAGCTTATAAGTAAACGTTTGTAAGACTGAACTACACGGCGGTTTCCATTTCAGGTGGAAGGATAGAGCGAGCCATTCTATTAACGAAAAGCGCATAAATTGTAGCAGTGGTGAAATGGTGGTACTGCTGTAGGTGCTGTTGACTTCACAAGATGAACTAGGCATAAATGAGTAGAGCAGGTGCAGATGATACTGAATGGTCAACAACTGACCTGGAGGGAATCTTAATTATGAAACATCACAAAAGGAGGTACAGCAAGAAGCGAGGTTATTACTTTTGATTGCTTTTCACTTGACGAAAGAAAGGAAGCACTTAGACTTGCCAACCTAAGCTCTTAGAAGTAGCTTTTTCTGTATGTTGAGACAAAGCAGCAGTTGGAGTCTTTTCTTCTTCTTAGCTAGAAAGCAGTAGATCCTCTTACCTCTTTATTAGAGTTCTCCATGCTGAAAGAATCATCAAGATAGGCCTAGTTGCAGTTCCAGTAAGAGTAATACCTTGAATCTAGTAGAATTAGTGCGCAAATAGGGATGAGAAATTTGCGTGAAGTAGAAAGACGCATAGGTATCATTAGAGTTAGACTATTCAAGAACTTCACCATGCATGGGCTTGCTTTGTAGGACTAGTCGTACTAGTTCGAGGTATCTACTTTCTAAGGGGAAGGAAGGTTCTGCACCAGATAAGAGAGAGCTTGCCAAGGTAGCTCCTCTTTCTCGGCGGGTAGTTCTTTACTTATTCCTTGGTTGGACTTATTCTATCCCGCTTTGCTTTGGAACAAAAGAAAAAAAAGAAAGACAAAACAAAAGGAAGCAGAACTCTTTGATGAACTTGCGCCAACGTTCTTATATTTATTTGACACTTTATTGAATTTATGCTTTGACAGGGTCGTGTGTAGAAGTATGGTAAGAACAGATCAGATCCACAATCCAATTAAGTAAATAACGTGACTGACCTTTTGGTTTCAACGAACGAAGGAAAAAGGAGCTGAAAAAAGAAAATATAGCAAGAGAAGAGACTAATGCGCGTGTTTATGCACAGAATATGTAAGATGCACAGGCGCGGAGCGGTTCGCTTATTTAGAGCACTCTTTTCATTTTATTTATGCTAGTATACTGGTAATGCAAAAACGACTTTTTATGCCCATTTTAGTCCGTAAAAAAGTGGTATAGTAGCCCAGGGCCCCTCTGGGGAAAAGAATAGTTGAAGTTTTTCTGGATTTACTGCTTTTGAAAAGCCTGCGGCCTCTTCACTGCGTGCCTTCCCTCACCAACTACCTTCTTTTATGAAACTTACTTTCGTACAATGGCTAGTGTGCAGGTCCCATTCATTCTTTTCTTTTTCTTCATTATCTTGAGAGCATAAACAGAAAAAACTTGAGAAAGCTTAGGAAGGAAGAGTCAACGTGCCCGTGGAAACAAAGGAGCAGAAAGACTATTATTAACACGAGAGACACTGGAGATTCTTTCTTCTTGTCAGTACCGGCTAGCACACAGTATGTAGGCCTTTCGAAAATGACTTTTGACTTCTACTTACCTTTATTCTTTTGACCTCTTTCCTTCGGGTCACATAGAAATTTCGAGTGTCGTCCACCTGGACACTGTCCATCACCAATTCGTGCTCCCCTACAAGCTAGCGAATGGGATCGAAAGAAGCAAAACAAAGCCAACTATGCGTTCCATCCAAATAGAACTCACGCGGCTCAAAGACTGCGGCGGGGTGGTGCATAAAATATCGACGCGGGAGATTGATCCTTCTGGCATTGCATAGGAGTAGTTGGTGATTTTTATCTTGGTAGTAGAAGAAGTCAAAGCCTAAACGAAGAGAAAGGAGGCAGTTCAAAAGACTCTTTACTGGACCAGCTTCTCTTCCTATTGCCGGTTCTTTCCCTGCCTGTAGTTTGAGTAAAGATACCAATCAAGATGAATTTGGACTTCGACTTTGCTCCCCCCTTGCTAGTCGTATAATCCAGGCAAAAGCAGATAGCAAATAAGTCTAGCCAGACCTGAAAGCTGAGAACATAATCGCCTGCAATCCTGGCGCATATATGCCCCGATGAGGCCAACTGTCGAATAGGACATGGAAGAAAGAGATCATTTACTCTTCCTCTTTCATCTAGAACTCTTTTAGTACATTGTGAGATTTCAGTAATTCTCCTTGGTTTGCACTTTTTCTTAGTTTTGTAGAGAAGTGAAAATGCTTGTTCTTTTCCATTTTAATGGACCGGGGAATAGGAATACGCCGGTACTTTCATCACTGCTGGACTATTTAGCATTGCATTGAACGGCACCCACCTTTTTTCCTGTCACTCCAAATCAAAGAGAGGTACTATTTAGTTAGTAAAAATGAAAGTGACCTGCAGTACCACATGACCTTTTTTGCTTTTAGCTGCTTTTGCCCATGATGCTTGCTCCCTACCGCCAACCAAACTTGGTCATAGCGCAAATCCTATAACTCACATCATGCATAAATACTGACTACTGTGGCATTCATTTAGACTATGTTTAGTATCTAATCCTTTCACTTTCGCACTTGTCATATATTCCAAGTCAATTACCTCCACTCCTTACCTGCTTGCAAATGCCTCTCAAAATGACCTTTTGCACCTTCACTAAAATGTGACTTGGACTGGTAAGTCGGAGATCAAGAAGAGAGTACTTGCGAAGATTTGTAGATGATTCCTGTTACCAGGTTTTCATCCAAAATGAGAAATTGGCGAAGCAGTGCATTGCTTTAGTGCTATCTTGAGGAGCTGCTTTTCGCTTCGCGCCTCCAACAAACCTCAATAAAAAAGACACTATTGAATTTGAGAAACTGCTCCACTTGCTGTGCGAAAGAACTTGCTTTTGAGCATCTTATTTTCTTGATTTTATTATCCCTCTTGTAGAAAGAATTGCTTATTGTCGAAATTCAAACTTCTGACTTACTTATCAAAATTGACTTCAACATTCTTTTGTTCTAGCTTAATTTGTTTATTCTTTGCTTTCTTTCCTACCTAACGTGAACTTAATAAAGAAGCGACGGAGTGAACTTCTCTTCTCTACTTGAGTAAGGTCAAAGTACTCATTCCCCCCAGACAGCAGGCTAGAGTTATACCTTCCACCCTTGCGCACTTACTGCTCGCCCTCTATCTCTTCTGTTTGTTCGCCGGAGGAAACGACAAAGCTGGCAGAAGATCAGATGAGAGAGGTCATACATACATAGCCCTTTTTCAGATTCAGTAGGGTGTCGCAGTTCGTATGTGCGAAGAATCGGTGCGACTAAATTGAAAGAAGCTTGGGTGGGATAGGAGTTGAAAGGATCTGCAAAGGGAATGGCCGTGTTTGTTGTTGCAGACCTTGCGAAGGAAGGCAGTTTTCAAATCTTCAAATGAAGGAGGAGGACGACCGTAGAAGAGATCGTATTTTTATCAATTGGTTCTGACGAGTAATGAGAGAAATGGGCTACCGCTCCGCGCCTTGTATAGAAAGCGTGTAAATGCGCTCCTGAAGAAAGAATACTGGGAATTTTATTTTCAATTCTTATGAATTGAAGAGCTTTTGCATTAGTATTCGAAAAAAGCCCAACTGCTTGTCCCAACCTAAAAACCCGGCTTGTCATCTCGGTTGTGACCACTACTGATTTTAGCACCAAAACCGGCACAAAATGCGTATTTTTTCCAAAACTCAAACGCTTCTTCATAACTCCCAAAAGACATCCCAATTTAAGGAATACAATCTTCAGCTACATGAGTAGGTAAAACTGAAACCACAGTACTTTCATTTCCAAGATTTATTGGGCTTCAAAAGAAGCATCTGAAATCATTTCATTATCCATTACACCTACATTCAGGTCAAACAGAAAGATTCACTCAAATAAAATCACAAACATTGGTAAACAAAATTAAAGGCAACCTGGAACCTTGTAAACTTCAACATAAAAAGAAGAAAATGAATCATAAAACTGAAAAGGCGCGCAGCGGCAACTAGAAAATGAGAATATGACCGTCCACGACGGGGTCGGGTACGGGATGAAAAAGCGATTTCACGCTTAAAGATAAGTCCAGTCGATAAAGTTTTCAATGCAAGGATAAGATAACCAAAGCGGGCATAGTTCAATGTAGTTATAGTAGTTTTTATTGCTACTTATATAGAAACCACTCCCTTTTGTGCTCTTTCGCCCAGCTAGATATCAATATGTATCTCAATCCTTAGGCATAGGCGAATGCAAAAAGACAAGCATACGCAGAAGCAGAAAGAACAGATTTACCCTATACCAGAATCTGATCTCTAGGTTTACCAAATCCATCTCAACCAAATGTATTGTGAAAGAGGGCTTTCAGTCTGGTCTGGAATCTTTCGAACAGAAAGAGGTGGCTGATCCCTCCGCATCAGAATAGGCATACGAGTCTGCCGGGGTCCAACAGGGGAGTGTATTTCCCACTTTCCAGGTAAGATAGAGCGGAGACAATACAAGCTGGCCTTCATCTGTGTAGAGCAAAGTAAAAAAGTGGATAAGATTGCCAATCTCCAAGTCCGAGGAGGAAGGGCAAAGCCAAATGATGAGGGAATAGCACACAACCAATAGAAAGGCAGAGTAACTTTCCACGGGATTTTTGACTTATTTTCGATCCGCTTTTGACAGCTCTCTTTGAAGAGAGAAGACTGCAGGATGGGTTTTGATCATTGTCTTTGAGATCCAATTCAGTAGGAGAGAGAGGCCCACCTATGAAAATAAGTATGTATCTTTTTCTTGGTTTAAGCAGGACTCTCCTATCTCAGGAGCTAAGGTGAGAGAGACAGGAAAAGCAGTCAGTGGACGGAAGGAAAACGCAGAAAAGAAAGCATGTTCAAGCTCATTAAAATAGGATCATACTTTAATGAGAGAACGGTAGTAAGACTCCAAAGGTACAACGTAAGACTGTAAAGAGAAAATCTTACTTTGGCATCTAGGAAGCTTTCAAGATCAGAAAGCCCATCTTCACAATCTGTTAGAAGTATTCCTTTTTGAAAACTCCTAGCATACATTAGTGACGGCAAGATTAAGCAAATCACAGCAAGCAGACAAGATGAATTAGGAGGTTTAACGCATTCCACATTCGTCCAAGCTGAAAAAAAGAAAAGAACCTTATATACAGCTGCACACCTGGTTCCAAACCATAAATAACCTATGTCACTTTTCGAATTTTTATATCAACCAAAATGTGCCTGCTTCAAAATCCGCCCACGGCTGGATTCCTGATCAAATGAACTCTAGTGGTATAAATAAAACTACTACCGAATAAAAATATGAAGCTGGGCTGGGTGTCATTCTAAATAAAAACTCCAGTCACTAGGTGTCTTAGCTTCTAGTTGATTTTCAAAAATATAAAGCCATGAAAGATTTCGCAAGCAAAGTTATGTAGTCGCTTATGCGAAGCTTAAGGAAAAGACCTTGACTCCCTCCCCCCTCTGGCGCATTACCTTCTCGAGCGGTGTAGGAATAAGTGAATAATGAAAGGAGATAGGAGAGCTGCCCTGTGTCCTTGGTCTACGTTCGCATGGGTCTGGTCGTGCCGGTCGTATATCGGTGCCTTCAGAAATGAATCAATGAGCTCCACCACTCTTTGGTTGTGATGTCCCACGGAGTCCCTCAAGTTGGCGAGTAGTAGCTCATGATCTATTCGATCAAAGTATTTCACTACATCACACTGAACAAACCTATCTAAAGCAGACCACTTTTTGAGTTCCCGGACGGAAGAAAGAGATGGCACCACGCATGTGTCGAGAGCCATGCGAATGAATGGAAAACTTAGTATCCATGGCTTGGTCCAGTAAGATTTCTTTCTACTAGCATATGGGCACGGTGGAGCACCGAGTCCTTAGTTAGCAATGGACTGCCCAATGTTTAGGATAAGTGGTAATATTTCTTTTATTCCTGCGATGCCCACTAAGAACATATTCCAAGATTGTCTAGGAGGTACCTTTGCTCGCCCGCCTTCGCTATCTTCCAGAAAGAAGGAAACCAACTTTTTGCGCCGCCTATTTGCTGCAGCACTTCGTTATTGAACATTTCATTCTGTTTGCTTTACGATTCACTCCACTGCCCTTGTGAGCATAGTAAAAAACGAAAGAAAAAGGTGGTTTTTAGTTTCTCGTAATCGTGGGTAAACATCGGACTTCGCTATCGTATTCACTCACCTTGTGGTAAGCGTGGTGGATAGGAGCGTTCTCTCGGGAACGTGTCCGAAAGTAGGGCTCTCTCCTCGTTTGCATGGTTGTTGGGCAGGAGGGAGTGTATTCGGCTTTTTTCTTTTCTTTTTTCTTCGATACCGACATTCTAAGATGAGGAAGTCACTTCTCCTCTCTTACCGACGACAGGTAACAACGCTAGAGGAATTCATTCTTAGGTAGCTGAGGTGGCCCGGGTGGCTAAAACATGGTGAAGAGGTCATATTTGACTTGTATTTAGGCTTTGATCCAGATTTTTGATGTTTTGATAGCATTTCTCTTTTATGCATTCGTTTATTAAGCTATAGGAACGAACCTATTGAAAGGCTGAGTAATGCTGTATACTTTAGTTTCCATGCAATGCTCCGGATTGTTTCAACTAGGTAGGCTTTCAACTACTATTGCAAGCAAAGTTTAATATATTTTGCTCATTTGCTCATAAAACCAACTCTCAAATGTTATTAGACCACGTTTGCCTTCAAGTTGATTAGAAAGAGACTCTTCTTTTGGTTGAAAGAACTAAGAAAGGTTTCCCTGATGCAACTCTTTTGTTGTGGTTCTAATTGTGACTACGTTGAAAGAAGAAACAAGAGATCGTTCTTTGATTCGCATCATTTCAAAATGATTTTCTAGCATTGTGTTCTTATTCTGCAGCATTATGGTCTGCTGGTTATTACTTACTTTCTTTGAGGTCTTGAAAATCAAGTAATTGTATGCGTTTGCTGTCCGAAATGTCTGCCGTGTGGGAGTCAATTTTCACATATATTTCTATTTTTTCAGTACATTTGGTACAAAGTGCGTGAATAATTTTTCGCTACTCAGAAAGGATATCTTTACCGACAAAGTGGATGGGTACCAAAAGGCAGTCTATGATGATAATAATGGTCGTGTAGACAAAAAACCTCAGGATGTAATAGACTTAGGTAATAAAGATAGCACTATTTCGAATTGAAGCTGCTGAAGAAAGTCATTCTAGAGCAGTGTTGAAAGTTCTCAGACTCTTGCTAGTCTGTAGTGAGAAATAGCTAAACTCCGTGAAGAAATGAAAGATGAGTCTGCTCTTACTGAAGAAACTAGCGGCTATGAGTCCTCATATTTACAAAGAATTAGGAAGCTTTTTCTGGAAGGATCTCCAGGATTCTCTTCCTTCCTATGCATATTGCTGAGCTCTTCCTTTTTCCACTTCGTTCACATGGTGAAGAGTTGGCAAATGGTACAAAAAAGATAAAATATCTACCCGCACGTTACTAAAGCTGGTTTGAACCATATCACTTTCCAACAAAGCAATTATTAGGCAATCAATCCGGCTACTACGTTCTTCCTCTATTATTAGTATCTTGAGAACCTTCTTTTTCTTGCTGCTTTTAGTATTATTTTCTCTTTATCTATTTCATTATTCTTAACTTACTAAACTAAAAGTAGTAATTGAAATTCGAAATAGAGTTATTTGAAGAACGTGAAATCGAATTCGAATTGATGTGGGGTAGGAATGAATCTTTTTTTAGCTATCCCCCTCCCATCTCACCCTGACACTGCTCGTCCAATTGCTTTTTGACGCAGGGTCTGGCCTAGTCCTTTGTTAAGATAGGCGTTCCCGAGCTGACCGAAACCATTAAGCCATAACGAACCAAGCTGCATAAAAGGAGCCATAAAGCGTAGTTTTCACCAATCACCCAGAACTTGTGTTTCTTTTTTCAAAAAGATGTCGGTTTTAGTTCAAAACAGTTGTTAGTCAGACCAGACAGATCAGATGGATTGGTCCGATAGATTCGGTTGCAAAGGTAATCAAACTCCTAGCTAAATCCCTTTCATGGAAGTGAAGTAAACCAGCTCTATAAATCCGGCCTCTTGAAGTCAATGAAAGCTGGAAAAGAAATATTGTGATCTTTGTATCCATGAGCAAGCTTAAGAAGAAACTGTTCATAGCGAGCCTCTTGCATCCTTTTAAAAACTAATTTAGCTATACCACGGAATGTTAACTCACTATACTTATACTCCTCAGTTTATAATAAATACCTGATTTAATCTCTCACTCTCGCAGGATGAACTTTGGCAAGGAAAGAGGGCATGAGAAGACCAGCTTCTTCTATATTATTCATAATAAATGAAAGCATTTGATTGTTAACCTTGTATGGAACACTTTGAATGCGTGTTATAATATAACATAAATCTATGTAACTTTTTTATTGTTGAACAAAATGATCGTAGTTGTGTGATGTCAATAAGCGGTAATGGTGCATGAATTAAGCCCCTGCTTTGCTTAAGTATCCACCTCTTATCTTAAATCATCAAAAGATGGTGCCTGGTTTTCATCGAGATCCCTCAGTTTACCCTTTCCTGGGCATTGGTAGGCTCATATAGATAGGCAGAAATTCTATAGAAAAGAGAAGCTGCACGTAATTTGGATTCTTTGTCACTGGATCCCCTTTGACTTGACTGGTTTGACCAGTTTGGACACCCTTTTTAACAGCAACTATATCTCTGCGTATAAGAAACTCCAACAAGAAAGTTGCTATTCTCCTTCTCTTTGGACAACTTATCCTCATCCGGTGGAGCACTCTTTTTACACGAAGCTTTCTTTTTTAATCGTTTTAATTGCTTATCTATCTACTCGCGGGTCGAGCAAAGTAGCTGTATACTCTCTACCTCCTACTGCATCATGATCGCCGCTAGTAAAATCCGAAACCCTATCAACTGAGTCTATGTGATCAGCAAGCGCATTTTTATCCTATCCTGCTGCTCTTATCTAAGCGTTTTCTTTTATTCAAGCCTTCTTTCCTAGTTTACGCTTAGCAATTACATCTATCTAAAATCTAACATAATTAGCTAACTGTTGAATAAACCTTGACATCCTAGTCAAACTAGATTCCTCTACGTCATTATATAGTAAAGATAGAACTTTAATACATACTAATTCTAGGCCATATCGATCAAATCGATTAATAATATCCCTTTCTGTTTTAGTTAGATTTTCTTGATGTAATAAGAATTCTTTTGCTGTATCCACATCCTTATTTTTATTGATAAGCATATCAAGAATCTTAGGACACTTTGCATATACCGAATGAGGGTCATGAAAATTATTAGTGTATTACTCAATATTAGTCTTTACTTTATGGGTAATAGCTGTGCGTATTCTTTCATCCAGAACACCCCTGTATGCCTTACTACCATTTTTCAAGAGGCTAAATACATAATCAGTATGATTAATACGGTCCTGACTCTCCTTAGCACGAGGATTAAAGCTATCAGTTCCATCTTCGTGCATCTTTTTCAATCTGTATTCTAAGACCTTAATAAACTTATCAAGTTGGCTCTGATATTCACAAGCAGAACAAAAAGAAGAAGCTGGAATAAATATAGGTTGCGGTGGTACTCCTTGGATATGTATGTAATGTTGAGACATTCCTAGGAGAGGCTTATGATATCGAATAAGGATACTAGTATTCTTCATATTAAAGCATAAGGAATGAAACCCGTTAGTCCAAGCAGCAATCAAACCTTTGAGAAAACTGCTTGCATTGACACATTCTATACACAATGGTGTAAGCTGGTTTGTTGTGCCAAGACCCAAGACCCTTACCTATTCCCAACCGAAAGTGTTATCTCCTAAAACAGCCTACTAAATAAGTATAACAAAAAGAATACCTACTACGTATGCAAGTCGGAGCACCAAAAGTACACTGTAGCTGTGCACAGGGAATATCCGGATTATTTTCTAGGTGGGTATGAGAAACTATGCTTGCTACAAAGGACACCGCTGGAAAGTTGAAACTAAGAAAATAGCCAACAAATGCAAGCAACCCTAAACATAAACAAAGAGAGACCAGAAAAAAAGCGACAATTGACCAGGAGCCGGACCACCGACTTCTACAGTATCTGACACCGCCTATGGGACTAGCCCACATTCACTGTTCATAAGAGAAGGAAAGATGATGACGTTCATCCACCACTTTCCCTGTTCATAAGAGAAGGAAAATGTGTGACGATGCTCTTCATCTTTCATTCCTTTGGCTCATATCTTATCCTAGCTATTCTGTATCATATCCTCGCTATTCTGTATTCGAATCAGAAAGTCAAGGCAAGGTATGTTTACTTTGGTGTGAGAGAGTTAGATCCTTCTATGGAATCCCCCACCCACTCGCGAAAGGCATTATAACTCCTTTCATAGAGTTCAGCAGCCCTCAAAAGAGTAAAGAGTATTGGTATATTGAGAGCTCGAAGAGATTTCATGGATATAGTTTTGATTGAGATTTTCATGGTAAGCTCGAAGTAGAGAATCGACATGACCCACGCTGCGCGCCTCTCCTCCTCATTCTTGAAATTGCTAGGGCAAATGCTTTCCATTGCAGATCGTAATGTGTCAATAGGAAAAGGTTTAGCATCATCATCATCAGTAAGACGAGACACTCCAGGGTAAGAATAGTCAATCTCATAGACATGATCTATATGGAATACGGCAGTATCTTTTTTAGTATTCATGAGTGAACGATAGAGACTTTTCACTCTGAAATATGAGGTTATCATAAATGATTCGGTTAACAATATATAGTGGTGGTGTAAGATCATAAAAAGGCTTAGCATAAATTTCCGGCAACAAGTGAGCATAGACAGCTGGAGTAATAAAGTTATCATGAACAGTGTAAACAGGTACTTTATGTTTAATTAACTTTAATATGACATGACAAGCTAATCCTGCATCCTTTTGGTGAATGAAATTGGCAAATGTCGCGCGTTTACTCTTAGCCTCCCTTTCTTTCTTATCAGTAGGCACTGCTAAGGATACTGTATGTCTCTTTTTACATACCCAGACAGTAATCTGTTCTATTTTAGTCTTAACGTAATCTTGAATGAACAGTGGTGAAATATTGATTCCTCTAAATAATAGCACTATCCAAATAACCAGCAAACCTTCCTACTGAATTCACTAGATTCATGAGATTTAGTATATCTGGGTATTTCACTTCCCATAATTTGTAGATAGCCTCAGCTAGTTTGTAAGCATCTTTACCACTTATATTATCTCCTAGTTCTTACATTATATCTGTAGTAGCGCTATGTTTAGTTTTCCCATAGACTAGAGGCATATATATATCTTTTTCATAAGTAGCCTATTTATAACAGCATCAGCAAGTAACGTATCATTATCCAATAATAAAACCATATTGTCTTTGAACTCTTCTAAATAAAAAAGTCTTGTATAAATCATGTAACTCATCCATCAGGAAGGATTATTGGATTTCAGTTTGATTAGATTGGTACCAACACGTATACGTGATTAGTAAGCGGTTCAAGACAGAAAAAAAAAGTGAACTATTAATTTAACTGACTTTTAGTTCGATAGACTGCTTTTATTTCCTAATTTGCTTGCGAGCAGTCCTAGCATTAGTATGAGTTCGTTGACCGCGTAAGGGCAATCTATCTTTATGACGAATTCCACGATAGCAAGAAATAGAAATTAATCGTTCGATGTCTGCTCGTTCTCCCCTCTTCAATTCCCAATGAACAACATGATCTTGACTTATCATTTTTGAAATTTGGTGGATTTGATACTTAGTTAACTCATTTATCTTGATGTTCCCACTGATACCTAATCGATAACAAAGCTGAATGGCTTTTTTAGGTCCAATTCCATGTATTTTAGTTGAGGCAATTCTGACTTGTTCATCGGGAAGTAATCTAGCTCCTGAGAGATAAAACATTCGCTGCGCGCCTTCTCTTGTACTCAGTAGTCTCTCCGGAAAGACTCTCATGTTATGTTTCTCACTATCATAGAGTGAGTAAGAGATTGGCGTGGGTTCTACCAACAAAACTAAGAATATGTCGACACTGAATCAACACGGATTTATTCGTTGATTCCTTTTCTTCCAAAAACTCTCCTTCCCCCGCTATCTTTATTTTATTCTATCTGATGCATAAGACTTTTCTTTCTACACATTACTATTTTACATAAAGAAAAAACTCACTACATACAATATTATATTAAAGAGGACAAGCACGCTGCGCGCCTCTCACTCTATATGATAGGAAGACCCGTGAGTTTATGAACTATTACTACTACAGTAGCAATATGGGTATACTACCTCCATTCACTACATACTAGCACGACTTTCCTACTTCACGAAGAAACTATCGGAAGGGATTTGATCGTTTCCTTTTCTCGTAGATAGCTGTACTAGTGGCAGTTCGGTACTCCCTACTCTAATATTCTAGATAGAATGGTTGCGTGAGCTTATCAACTTCGTTACTTACATAGTGAATTGAATAAAGGAAAGAAGGACCGAGTAAAGTCAAGCAATATCATTGAGTGCAAATAGTGAGTTGACTGCTTTAGTATGTAGTGCTTAATGGGTGGCATGTAAGGGCAAGAGAGTAAGGTCGAAATAGTGCAGTTACTCACTCGCTATTTTTGGGCATGCATGGGATTTACTAAATAGCTTTCGTAGTGCTCTCTTTTCCTAGAAATGGAGTACTCAAAGGCTTGCATCAGGAAAGGCTTGCTCTATATTCAGTAATTGCATTCTCTTTTCTTTGACCATGGACAATGAATGGGCATAGAGATTTTCTTCATTAGCTTACGTGATGAGGTGATACAATGGAATAGAGTTCATTAAGATACGTCAAAGATGATGGGCTTTCATGAAGTATATAATAACTATAGAAATCTCCTATTTCATAATTTCCACATAGATCTCTGAGTCAGGCAGATAAGTACTGTATCCTAATTGCGTATCCAAGAAAAAGGAAGAAAGCATAATCTTGGGCAGATGCGCTTTCGCACTACAAGGGTCAAGAGTGTCAATCATATAAGCACATACTCTTCACAGGTACCCGTAAAGAATCCTCTTCTCAAGTCCTGTAATTCAAGTGAATAGATTCTTCTTTTTACTTAGGCTCACTCTTCTTATCTTACTACACCAAGCCCCACCACGACCTTTGACTTCTTGAGGCACGCCACTATGCACCAGAATACCTACGGTTAAGCATGGCTCAATCAGCAACATGTATCTACACCCATCTCAATGTACCTAGTATCTTCATCATCTGACTGAGTTTCTATCTTCATCATCTGACTGACTTTCTTTACCCAATCAAGATTGTACTGGCCTTTACTCCTCCATTTCCTTCACTACGTTCATTTAGTCAAGGGAAGATTTCTTTTTCAAGAGTATGCTATGGGTGGAATTGCGTATAGGTTGACGGAGAATACTGCTGACCGACTTCACTGAGGCAAGGACTAGACTAGCTACCTTCTTCGAGTGGGTCTTGCTTTGTTTTTACCAACTTTCATACTTGTTGCGTAGAGTTCTGGCTTTTGCTACACTTAGAGTGCAATAAGTCTTTAGGCACTTTCATCAGATTCCAATAAGGTTCAAGTCATGTAAGGAAAAGTGATCTCTGAAACTCTCCAGTAGTGTCTTTGTTATGTGCATAGTTTAATATAGGCGTGGAGAAATGGTGTTTCACTTTCATTTGTCTTTTATCAACATTACAGGGATTTGGTTAAGCATGGTTTAGTACTTCTATTTCCTCATTTTGATAATGGTATTCAGGGTTACCAAACTTAATCATGCTATGGTGTGTCTTTTGCCTAAGGATCTCAATGCAACGTGTATTAAGGCACCGGACCATACTGAATTGGAGTTAGAAAAGGATAGGGACAAGAACGTGTATCTCCGGGCTAGGATTTCTTCTTCTCGATAGTGATGAGGCTAGTGCTCCTTAAAGAAACTACCATTCTAAGATAACAAAGGTGGGTAACCTTTCTTTTTTTTTTTTCTTATCTAGAACAGCTTGTTTAGACTCTGCAGGACGTCCAGTAGTAGCATTGGAGAGGATAGTGAAAGAATGAATGGTAATAAATAAAGATGTGTGCCATGCTTTGAACATGCTTGCTTTCTCTACTTTTTACTAAAGTATTCCAATTGAAACTTGAATACTGGGGAAAAAGCGTAAATAGGATTTGGGCTGATCTCTGCACCTGACCAGAGTGGTCAAACAAGAACTCAGGCTATTTCCGCTTTGAAAGCGGGAAGTCACTTGAACACTAGACTCGGGGGTGATGTATTAAATGAAATATGGGGGGGTCCAGGTGTTATCAAACAAGGTCTTGCTCTCAGTTGCGCACTGTCAGTTTTTCTTTCTGTGCAAAATGTCTCTAAGTTTCCATCATATGTTTCAAATTAAGGCCCAAGCTTCTAGATAGTTGGAGTTTATGAGGCAGGAGTCTGGCATACCATGAACCTATCTTTCTCCTCTATTCAGATGGGCCCAACCACTAGTTGAAAGGGCTTATATAAGATACTACATAAATAAGCGGCGAACTTCCTTCTGTCTCATTAGCCTTTTTCGATACAAAGAGGAATTCCTCGGTTTGAGGATGGATGCTGTGGCGGATTATTTGGTCTTGGTGATCCGCTTAATGGTGATCCCATCATCAGTATCGGGCTAGCCCCAGTCGCTGACGATTAGGCTTTCTTTGATCTCTCTTGTTCGGCTTGATCCAGGCAGGACCTTTACGAAATATAATAGCAGGTAGGTAGCTCAATAATCTTGGGCATCGCTATCTGGAAGTGGATGGGTGGGCCGGTAATGGTCATTCCTTTTTGAAAAAGATAGCCAAAAAACTTATTAGGGCTAACTTCCTCCTTTCTGGGAGGGATGAGCTATTTAGACGAGAGGAAGAAAAGGCTTGATGGGAGTATGATCCATAGAGTCTATTTAAGAGGATAGTCCATTGAGAACCAATTCCTTTCATGCCTAGCTGCTCTACTTGCCTTGACGTTCCTTAGGGCTTTCTTTCTTCTATATGGGGTAAAGAAAAGTGGGGATAGTTTTGAGGGTTTCATTTGACTTATCAATTCGTAAGCTTCTAATATAGACTGAGACCTGGATATGTGATTAGCCTTTCCTGGCTACGCTATCCTGCTTTCAGCTATAGGATTTGGACTGGTATGGGGATTTGGACTTCCCAGCTACTATAGAAAGAACTAGGGCATTCCTCGGCTTAAGAAAGACCTGGTTCTTAGGCAAATTGCTAGCCTTCTGGTTCATCCATGTCCTCTCAAGGGCGAACTGGACTCTCTATCTTTCCTTCCCCTTCCAAAGGCCATTTCAGGTTACTACAAAGAAGAAAGAAAAGCTCGGCAAAGTGAATTTCTATATTGAGGAGCCGGCCGAACTTGACTTTCATTTCATACCAAGCTGGATTGCTTTCTTTGTGGACAAGGAGAATCCAGACTCAGACTTCTTCTCCGAAAGCCTAAAGTCAGGTCCTTGAATGACGACAATGGCAAGGCAGTCTCGGATCAGATTAACCTCGTTCTTTTTCTTTGCATTTTCATCATGAGAGCTCTCTATCCTCTTTCTATCTGGGACAGTATGAGGAAGAAGTATCGAGAAGAAAGCCCTCTTATGGAAAGTTTGAAGCCGAGATGGATAGGCGTGAAATCCTCTTTTTCGGCTCCTTACGTGCACTCTTCCATCAAGAACGCGCCGGTGCTTGTTAGTTGGACTTTTGACTTCTTTTTCTTCCATGCTGGAATATCCCTTTTCTCCTTTTCTTTCTCATTCATGTGCGTGCTCGAACTTGGAGAGCGGTTCCACGTCATACTTGTTCTGCGTAAGGAAATGACTATAATGAATGAAGTAGGACAATCCCAGAAAACAAAATGGGAACTTAACCTGCAAACCTCTTTTGGCATTGTCGGCGAATGGTTCACAAGACAGTATTCTCTTGGCGATTTTTCCTAGCGGGCAGCGCGTGCGTTAGCTATACGGCTTTTGCCTCGTACTGCTTGAATATATTCCCCTTGCTTCTTTGTCGGTGAATTGGAAAAAAAAAATCGAGAGAAGTCGAGTCCCCTTTTCTTCTCTATGTCGGCTTTTTGGTTAACACTCCGATGTCCTTGTCTGGCTGGGCTTGTGACCAGTACATATTGGCGGAGCTCATCGATAAAAAAAAGTAAGACCTGGATAAGAAAGCGTTGAAACCTAAAACAAAGACGTGTAGTTTCCAATGTGTGTTCACCACTCCATGAAAGCTAGTTCACCATAAAAAGAGCTCGCATAAGAACAGTTTGATTCAGTGCTGTTGTGCTACCCGGCCTACGTGACAAAAAAGGCCTATATCGGTACCTGTACAGATAGGAAAGGCCTAATAAGTAAGGGAAAATGAATCCATTTGTTATGACATGTTCCTTGTCTTTTCATAAGATACATAGGAAGAGTTGTGACCTTCATCTTGACACAGGCTGGTGCTAATCCTGAGTACCTAGTCAAACTCGGGCCATGGTCTTCCCAGTGAGAGCTGAAGAACTAAGGGTAGGTGCGTGCCTTGCTTAACCACACAAAGCCGCATGGTGCGCTGTAGAATAATTTTCATAAACTAACTGGTTAAATCTACATCCTTTCCAAAAGCCGTCTTTGCTCGGATCAACTCTTCCCCGCCTATCCGAATCCTAATGCTTTCTTTTTTCTCCTATAAAGCGCAAGCGAAAGACAGGTGCTTGAACACTTCTTATGATAGGCTTTGGAACCTTCTGGTCCACAAAGAGAGAGGGTGACGTGCCGGTTAGTAGGCACCAAAAAAAATGGGAGTAGTTGTAACTTTGTGCGGAAACAGTAATTGGGAGTGGAAAACTGGTTGAATAAAACCTTCTGCTCTAGGTTGACCCACTCTATTCTTATACCAGTGGGGGTGGAGGCTGAAACCCTCTTTCAACTGAGTGAAATAGGCAACACTGTCATTATCAATCGATCATAGAGAATGGAACCCGCGTCACGCATATCAGTGTTGTAACTGCGTGGACCGAACGAATACCATGGCTGAAGAACAAGTAAGCGTATGCAGGTAAATAGGTGTTTGAGGGCTAGCCAAGAAAGAGAAGGGTATTTTTTCATAAGCGAATTTAGGGAAAAAAGGATTGACTTGCCACTAAAAAATAGATTCTATTTCGAAAAAGAAAGTATCATTTCGGAACATCATAGTTTCTATGAATCGGAACTTAATCATCTATTAAAATATGCTGGATTCCCCGAAATACCGAATAATTCCTTTATTTTAAAAAGTGGGTTTCCCCTATGTGTCAAAGTTATAAAGGCCATCTTCCCTAAGGAAGCACAAGAAATCTCAGAATTATCTTCTCAAATTGTTCAGTCGCCAAATAAGTTAAAGGTAGGTACCATAAAATGCTTCTGAATATCTATGTAATGAGAAATGGGTAGTAAATATATAAGTTTAAAACCGAATTTCCCCTCCACAAGCGGTTTGCCTGGTGGGAGTGGTTGGTTTATGGAAGAACTGCTAACTAAAAGGCTAATAAATCACTTTTTTTATTCATGTTCTTGGAAGACATCATTGGTCGTGTACATATCCGTTTCAGGGAGACTACTTTCATTCGTCCTGCTAAGAGACTGACTGAGACAGTAGAGCAAGGAAGGATAGCTGCGAGTTTGATTGATAGCCGTATTGAAGTAAGGACAGGTAGGTTTCGTTACAGAATCCCATCCCTTTCCCTCAGTGTATGTGAAAGGGCTTGCGGCCGAAGCATTGGAATGTTTGGAAACAAGCCAAAATAAGTGATTCCATTGGGTTTTTTAAAGAAAGTGCGCTTTCCAGAACCTTTCTAGCGGCCTAACTTATATAAGAGGAAGCTAACGTAAAGAAAGAAGCTTTTTTGAATAGGAAAAAGGGATGTCAGTCCCTAACTTCAAGAAAATTCTGAAACTTGACTAGAGTAGTTTGGATCATGACACACTCCCTCCCTTCAAATAAGCCTTGACCTCAAGGCGGTACATACATAAGAAAAATGTGATGTGCCCTGGACTTGTACACTGAGATCCTTTGCATGTAGGATGAAGTCCTACAATTGCACCATGCACTGCGGCGCACCATTTTGCATTTTAGATTTCCATTTTTCCCAATATATACTTCTTTCTTCGTGCATAATATTTCTTTATCCTAAATCCATAAAACTTTCTTCAGCCCGGGTTTTCACAAATTTTTGCTGTTGAATAAGCTACTAAGATCGAATCGTTCCTGTCGGAACTGAGTCAAACTAGGCCCCTTTGCTTACTTAGCTTAGGGCATTTAAAGACTACTTAGCAAGAAAAGCAGGCGAGACAGAGATCTTCATGCCCGACTGGTCTTGACTCTGAGTCCACCCATAGGAACGATAGACGGAATTCGTGGAAGTATGGCATCGCTTGTTCTCGAATACGAAATCGAAAGGGAGTGCTACGTTTTATTGGCAACGATAAGACTACATAGATACGAATCTTTCGAGGCAGAAGACAACGCAGGATTTGGCTTAAGCTATAAAATAACTGGCCAGAGTAGCTTATTTAGAATGTAGAATGAATCCTCTAAACCCATAAATGAATAGACCGAAGGCTTTACCTTTTCAGGATAGTTGCCTACAATTTCTGCCTAATTTATAGCCATTTTAAGCCCTAGCTATATCCTTTCAGGATAAGGCCAAAAAAAGTACTAGGAATGAATGCTACTGCCTCAAGGCTTTCACTTATGACTGAAACTATCGAGTTCAGCCTTAAAATCATTCCACATCTAAGCATGGCCTTTACCACCCTCCTCAGGCTTCTGAAAACGAGATCCACCGCACACTGTCTGACAATAGTTATCGTAACTACTAACAGTTTAAGTTATCTTTTGTGTCCAGCGCTCTATCTCAGTAACGCGTAAACCCTTAGGCATGCATGAGGGATTCCAAAATATCACTAAGTTTTTCAGGATCCTCCACACCGTGCAAAGAAGAATAAGTGCTAGGATCCATCGACAACAGCTCTTCTATGACTCGTACCTGAGAATCCATATCTTCGGGCGAGTCTAACTGTAAGGACGGTCAAATAATATTAATATGAATCAAAACGTTGATTCTTTTCAGTGGTGCACCCATATTTCAAAATACTTTAGTATATATTGAGAGAACATCTCTTGCGTACAGAACAGAGGTGATGAAATTCTCGTGGACAGTGTACACAGGCGCATCTTCATGAATTCTCATAAGGGCCTCTACCACCGACTTGGTGGGCATCTTTCTGGTGAATAAAGTTAGCGCAGGTAGAGATTAGTGTCTTACGACCGTCCCTATCATCTGTTGGAATCCTGAGACTTAGCTGGCGTCTCTTCTTGGTCGACCTATCATAAAAAGGGAATAGCAGAAATTCAAGCATTAAGCATCACTATTCTACCTCCCATGGACAGAAAGAAGATTCCCTTTCCAACTATGCAAATTTTATGGCCCCTCCCAATCAGTTTTATGAGGTTTCCCTCCTCCAATGCTTTTCAATATTATGTTCGTCATATTTATCGATGACTTTACTAGGTTGAGCTGGATTGACTTTTTGCAATGTCAGTCTGATCTCACCACTGCCTTTACACTATTAAAGAAGAGGGCCTAAAATCTCTGCTCCTCTTAACCCAGTCAAGAAGGCCCAAACAGAAGGCGGCTCCGAATTGACTTATCTTGCAAAACTCTTTTCTGAAATCAAGATAAATCTTTCCCCCCTAAATTCTTGACCTTAGCCGCAGTATAAAGGAAAAAGCATCCATTCCCTTCCATTTCTGGGATGAAAGAAATCTTTGCCTCGGTAGTCTAACCAACATCCTTCCTGCTGCCTACTCAAGTTCTGAACAAAAAAAGGCCCCTTGAGTGCCTGCATAATCAAAGACCTATATATAGTGTACTCCAGGGCGCCAATGCTTTAAAAACCTATTTCCTTAGACTTCTAATAAGTAAGAAGGAAGGTCATTATCTTGTGTTTGACTAGGCTATAGTTCGGAGCATAAGGGATATATTTGCTTGCATATTCCCACCACTCTCTATATAATATATGAAAATTTTCATGAGAAGGTTTTTCCTTTATCCACTATGAATGCAAATAATGCTTTTGCTACTAACCCGAACGGCCCAACATCCATCAGTTTTTTTTCATAAAATTGAAGGTGCGCACACTACGGTGGATCAGCAGCCCACAGATGGGTCACGAGTGAACCAGCAGCCCACAGATGAGCCAAGAATTGCTTCTGTGCAACAAGACAGCCGGATGAAGCCAGCCTCAATTAGACTTATTCGAGTACTGCCCAGGTTATATTGCTCCTCTTTCTTCTCCGATTAATGCCATCATATGGTTACGCGATCTAAAGATAATACACGGCCAGACATCCCGCTTATTATATTCCTTTCAAAATTTCCACTTGTTTTCATAATAACACTGGTGAAAATATACCTACCTCCTAAAAAAGGCCTTGAAAATACCTACCTACTTGGCACACTGCCATGCTAGAAGAACTCCAAGCACTTAAAATACATGGGAATTGGTCGCTAGGCCCATCAATCACAATGTTGTAGGGTGTAAGTGGATTTTCCAAATCAAAAGGGTCCAAAGAAGGCAAAAAAAGTCCTTTCTCCTGGATTGCGAGCGGGAAGTAGGATCGGTAGTGAGTCAGCGTTGGGTATTTAGAAACTTTGGTTGCTAAGAAAGAGGCCAAAGCAAGCCAGGTACATCACACGTAGATAATCTGCAAATCTCTTTATCATGAGCTTATATTCCAAATTGATAGTTGCACGGCAAGGCAAAGTTGAAACTTCTTACACCGGTTCTAACAAAAGTAGGAATTCTAGTCAAGACGGTTAGGAATTTAGGACGAAGCTCAATCAGAGCAGTTGGTCCGCGAGGAGGAAGTTTGCAAAACCAAGCAAGCTTTAGTTGGAAGATTCTATTAGAAGCCCCTTGTTGAACGGTTAGGGCCCGAAACGACGAGGCCCTTTCCTCTTTTGTACCAGTTGAGGACGTCTGCTCCCCCAAGCCAATAGTTGTCCTCTGTTTTTGTACGTTCGTTACGTCCTCTCTCTGGTTGTAAGCAGTGTCTTTTCGTTCGTTACGTCCGATCAGGTGAGTCAGGGATGCGTCAAATAGTTGTTAGCACGGTAAGCCAGAGAAGCGTCAACATCGTTTCCGGTAGGCAAAAGAGCCGATCATCGCCTCAGATCATCCCGGACTTATATGCTGGAATAGCTTCGTTATGAGTTTCAGCTGCCTCAGCTACTATTCCTACTAAGGAGGAGTCACCTTTTTAAATTCCCTCCCTTTTGCAATCCCATGTTGATGTAACGACTGTAGAGTATTGGCAAGGCTGTAACATTACATGCAGGTCCTAGCCTACATTCGTTGGTGGTTTACTACCGGGAAAGGGCAGAATAGCAACAGTGAGGAAGCATACCACCCAAAGCAAGACGTGAACAAATATTAACCTGTGCTAACAAAGCTTCAGAGTCCAGATCATACCAGCCAGAACCTGAGGTGATGATGTTGATACCAGTCAACCTTAAATGCGTTTTGACATATTTTAGATTTCCACAAATCAGGTGATTGTAGCTTACCTTCTCCGTGGCTTCAAGATGATGTATGCAATCTCTTTTGCTTTTTTCTATCTAATACTATCTACATTCACACGCTTATTCCCAAGTAAAGGAACGAACAAGGAGGGGTGCCCGCCCTCTATGTGTTTGTTCCCTTAGCATTCTAATACCAAACTAGAAATAGGAAATCTACAGACCTTTTGTGATCTATACGCGCATACGTTTTTGCTTGGCTTTTTCTTCACTCCGTTTTGTATGGCCAGTACCAATTTCCTATGCTAGCCTTGTCTTCCAGGAGTTAAAGAGCTTTGAAGCGTTCTCGAGACTTTTGAGAGGAAGCAGACCTGCGGCCTCTATTTCCTCCGCATCCCGCATCCAAAAAACATTTAGTAGAGGACTTGGTAACTCGACCCTTAGGTAGAGGGTAGACACTTGACTTCGAAGGATAGGTGTTTAACTGTGAACTGAAAGTCGGTATCAGGAAAGGCGAATCTCTAGAGGAAGAGAAGAACCGATTCGAAGAACTTATTCTCTTGCAGGAAAAAGTACAAGATTCTATGTGTCGACTTTGTAGAGTAAGAGTTTTGCCTGAGAGAGAGGCGTAGTTTATAGGACAGAGTGAAAGCAACCTCAGACTCAGAACGAGAGGAGAGAGAGCTTACCCAGGTGGTTTAAGGAGGATAGAACACTCACAAGGTTCTTCCAGAGCATAAAAGGGAAACTTCTTTTCTAGTTGCCCCTACTCTAGTTAGTGACTTCGCTACCTTTACAGAAGACCGAGTAATAGTTGATGAAAGTGAGCGGGCAGTCTTCTTTCTCCTTTATTCGAACTTAACTTGACTGAGGCTAAAAGAACTCAATATATACATGAGAAACCTTGATAAAGTAAAACTCATGAATTACTTAAAGGCAATTTCAACTGATCAAACCTTGTCCACGGGCAGGGTCTAATTAAGTTGGTTAATGAATTGCCTTTTCTGGAATTGTAGAGGATTAGGACTAGGTCAGAAAGTTCACCACATTAATTCTATTTTACACACTCATCATATAGACTATATTGGACTTCAGGAAACTAAAAAGACTTCCTTTTAGAAAAGATTTATCCATAAATTCTCACACTTCATTGATACTTGGAAATGGAACCCTGCCAATGGTTCAGCTGGTGGGCTATTGGTTGGATTAAATTCTACTAAATACTCACTTATTTCCACTTTGACCCTGAATTTCTCTATCTCTGTTACCTTGCAAGACAAGTTGACTAGTCAGCAAGTTTTGGTGACCCATGTTTATGGTCCAGCTGAACTTAAGCAACTGTTTTGGGATGAACTCACTAATCTATATTATAGCTGTAATCAAAGTTGGATAGTAGGTGGTGATTGAAACTCAATCTGAAATAGGCAGGAGAGAAGAGGAGTTGCTTTTGACTACAGCAAAGGCGCGGCCGAGCTGAGTCTCCTTTTCTCGTGAATACTCATTTAAGTTAAGTCAAACAATGGCACGTTTCAGATTCAAGCAGGAAGGACGGGAGTCGCATTTATCTAGGTGGGTAAATTCGTCATTTGGAAACCTGACAACATATGTCAGTAAAAAATTTGAGTTAAATAGCTCAGTCGAATTCACAAATAACGGAAATGATAAATCTTGATCAATGAACACGAAACAAAAGAGAAACGTGAAAATCACATCAGCAGAGCAAGCAGATGAAAAAAATTCTATGGAGATTTTTGATACGTTGTACCCAACCAAATTAAGGATCAAACAAAGACTCTACCTGTGGAACATGATACCTACACATCAGTAAAAAACTTCTCACATGCATTATATGAGAAAAAGTACCGTTAATTAGGTAATGAGGTTCGAGCTATCGTTTTTTTAGGAGGTATTTCAATTCATTTACGCATAAATGAGCAAATCAATCACGAGTAGGACCGACGAAGCAAGCCCTTAAAGTAGCATAACATTGTGCGGGGACAGGATTCGAACCTGTAGTCTTCAGGTCATGAGCCTGATGAGTTGACCAATTCCTCCACCCCGCTTCTTTTCTTTCCCCTTTTCCCAACAAGATACGACGCTTCGCGCCTCGTAGCAAGAAAAGAAAAAAGCAACCAATAGAAAATACACTATATATGAGTTTCTGAAAAAAAGAGAAAAAGGAGAAAAATGAAAGTGAAAAAATGATAATATATTATATGAAGAAGTACCTCTCTAAGACATAAATATGCCATCGATTACGAAACACAAATAAAAAAACGGAATTTCTCTTCCTTTACCATGTCAACTATCAGGTCATATTCCTCAAATTAGAAAGACATGACAGTTAATGAATATGTTGAAAGTATGTCTAAATACAGATCAGATGCCAAATTCCTGGTATAAATATTTCCATTCGGAAAAATGGAGTGGGGAAGGATACAAGAAGATCAAGGCTCATATGGATGGATCGAGGGAGTTGTATGACATAGTGCAGAGGGAGGAAGAACGTTTAGGTAGGGGGGCTCGGAGAAAGGTCTCCTTCAAGTAGACGCTGATGATGAATACCTATAGTGTACAAGCCTGTTTCGAGGAATCGGGTATTTAGTAGGATGATACAGTTTCGGACGATGAACAGGATGCAGTAGCAGTGCCTAATGATGTCGACTCTCCTATTATTTTTATCCCACAAAAAGCGAGACGCGAATGGAAAAAAAGAGATCGAAGGATACAAGAAGATATTTCTGTTCACTCATTCTATGTACTGACTAGAATTCCATGTCCTCTCCATCGTAAAGGTAATCGTTTGCTTCCTACAGCCCCAGAGCTTATGAACCTGGTGGGTGAGTGTATATCGTGTAGACGTATTATTGTGGGTTTTGGCAAAGGCTTTAAAATAGAGGTTGAAAGCTGGTCCCCGATCTAATTCATAAAAGCCCTAACTTCAATCATACAAACTAGGCAAGACAAATTGGAATTTGGACATATATATTTATCTTTAGGAATTTCATTTTCTTTTGCTTCTTTTTTGGGCAGCACTTCCTCATTAACTCGCAAGCAATGTCCAAAAGCATATGACCTGTTAACAAAAACTATTTTAATATTGTCCATCTTTCTATGCAGGAGGAGCAAAAGGAAAAGATTCTACAAAGGAGTTCACAAACCTGTTATGTTAGTTCCCTTCCCTTTACCTTTTTACATTCTTCTCGCTTCTATACAGTATGTAGCATTTTGTTGCAGAGAAGAGTTTGAATCTCTCTTTTCACTGTAAAAGTTTGTGGAGCACGATAACCAAGCGGATGTTAGCCAAAATTTTACTACTAATGAGTTGGAAAAAGATAAGTTGTCTGCAGTTTCAAAGCAGTTGCAGAACCCAAAGCTTCGAGGCAGTTTCTCAAATATTACAGAAGGTGAGCATTTCTTCGTTTGAGCTTTCTTTTCTTGACAGCAGCGAAAGATTTTTCCTGTAATAATAAGATTTGGCATTGGTCATTGTTTATATAAATACCTTTTCATTGACCTAGTAGTATCTAGAAATTCCAGGGTTGCATCTGACGAGTAATTTATCTCGCTCGCATCAATTGTTTATTATGATATATTATTTGCATTTTGCCTTTTCTTTTGGTATAATCCAGTAAGGCGCCTAATGGATGTTCAAGGCTTGTTGTCGACAGGCCTTTACTCTGAGAGGGGATAAGAGTCGGCGAAGGTACATTATAAACATCACTGCTTACTTAAAGAGACATCTCATATATGCACTTCCTTTGAAATAAAAAAAGAAAAATGCCTGCCTTCTTAGGAATGAGAAATACCTTGGAAGCAAATGTTCCTTGTGGACATTTAAGCAGCCCAGCCACCATCTGTCCCCTTTGATTGCAATCGTCATCAATGGCCTAATTAACGTATTGTTAAGGAAAAATATGTATTTGAGTTTGGTAATGTAAAAGTCATCACTTGTACCAGTGACAGTGTGATTGCTTGGTACAATCCTTCATTAAAGTGGAAGCACTTTCTACTCTTTATTTCATCAAAACTCCCTCCCATACACGATAATGGAAAAAATATATAAAGAAAACAGATAGGTTCCACAATCCTATTTTTCTGAGAATAGCACCCAAAATTGCTTAATTGCCAGTTAGTTATGGTCTTTTCTTTCAGTATTTTACTAAGCCGGGTAACAGTGAAATAGAACAGAACATCTCGGCCGAGTAGCCAGTCGTCTTATAATAAATATTACTAGCTTCTGCTCCTGAGTGAGAAGGCGCGTAGCGGTTATGCAATTGAGATTCTTTTTGGTGCTTTGACCATCATTTAGCACATGCCACATGTTTTCCAAGAATCAACAGGCCGGGCGTAATAGAAGACTGGGGTGGGTGCCGCCCCCTCTGAGCACCCCTTTCTCCACTTCCATATCCAGATGGTGGAGAAAGCAGTGAATAAGGACCGGGGAGATGGGACTCCCCCGCGGTATCCCCTGCCCCGTGTTCACATGGGTTTTTCCCCCTTTTCATAGATGGGTGACTTGAGGAGAGAATTAAATAGATCCACCAATCCTTTGGATTCATGCCCCAATAGTTTCATTAAGAAAGAGAGTAGTAGTGAATGGAACATCCCCTTTAGATCTTTTGGTCATGGCTATGAAGGATACACTTCATCCAGAGGCTAGGGCGGAAAGAACCTACCCACCAGCAGCTTGCTTCTCGATGAGTCCCAAGGAGAAAGATATGTTTTCTTAAGTCCTAAAGAGTGCTCAGCCGACTTCGTTTATCTCCGGGCGTGTACTTGTAAAAGATAAGAAGGTTTTTGGTCCCTGATTGGCACATCCTGATGCAACATCTCTTACCACTAGCAATACGAAGGCTTTTGTCCTTTGCGTGCCGCTTATTTCACTGAGCAATTTCTTTAGGGAGTTTTGTTCACAAGTAAAAGTACTTAGAGTATCCGCCTTATAAAAGTTGGAGAAAAGAGTTGCACTGACCGGATATTCCCTTCGTCTAAACTTGCTGCACCCTCGTTGGATGTTTTGACTTTTTTATTGTTTTTAGGTGATTTCAAGCTTCGTGACTTAAGTCCTATGTGCAAAATAAGAATCGACCAGAAGGCCGCAGGTTGCTAAAGCTTACTTAATAGAAGAGAGCCTTTCCTTCTGCACTCGGTACTTAAGAGGTAAGTGGAGGGACTGGAAGACTACACTACAATCTTTTGAGTCAGAAAATAAGGCACGAAGTGATGCATCTTTGTCAAAAAAGACTTTCTTTCAAACTAAGTCTTGCTTTTGTTTGCCATGCCAGGTTTTTTAAGAATTTTCTTCAGGTTCGCTGTTCATAAATTTTCTCCTAGTTCTTTTGGTTGAAACCATGTGGAAGGCTACTCCGTGGCTAACAAGATTTGGCTTCTTTCTAACTTGTTCATATTCAGGATCTAGGCCAGCTAATAACTGGAAAATTTTATCTTGCTCGATACGTTTATGAATGGTAAAAAGATCATTTTTCAGGGATAAATAGATTTATTTCGGGAGGGAAATCTTCAAAAAGTAAGTAAGGAGGGGTTCTACTCTCTAGGCGGGCAAGGCTGAAGTGAGCTTTCCTCCTAAGGAAAGTTATCCCATGGAGTTTCAATCCCAGACTTATAAGGCCGCAGGAATGGTAGTGACTTTCTCCTGCTCCTTAACGAAAGGTTGGTTATCCCTTACTGTTCGGATCACTACATCGAATTCAATCATAAATCCAGGTGGGGAACAAATATCGCGGGTTACTAGACTGGGATCAATTTTCGCTGGAATTGAATCAGAAAAAGGCACGCAGTGAACTCATGGGAACCAAAGAAAAAGATAAGGCACGCAGTGATAGGTGCTAAGCTAATGGAAGGTTCTTCCCCAAACCCCCGGGTGACCAAATAAGAGGTCGTTCCCAATCTTCAAGACTAGAGTCAAGCAAAGTGTTCCGTCGTCAAGGAAGACCAAATTCTAGTAAATCTAGTGAAGGTTTCGCGGAATATTGGCTAGGATAATGGGTATCTGAGGTCAAAGACAGTAGAGTAGGGGGTCATAATCTCCGGTAAAGCCAAATAACTTTCTGGTCGACCTGGCTAACAATGATAGGCTTTCCCCGCTAGGAATTTGGATTCTTTTGTTCCGAAGTGCGAGCCAAGAGGTTGCGTAGCAAACTAGAAAGGCCACAGGTTCGATAGAAAGCGAGAAAAGCGAAAAAAGCGTTCAGTAAACTAATTTATTTAGTTATTTCTGAATTCAGTGGAATTTGAAATTAAGTTTAATCATTTGTTGACCGTAGCCGGGATCAGAAAGAGGTGGTGCCGATCCTGATCATGATTAAGAAGTTTAAGTAATACCATTGATATCATCTTCAATTCTATTTATCTTCCGATACACTCGATGAGTAAAGTAATAATCAATCAAATTAATTTCATAAATGAGCAAGCAGATAAATTATGTACTTGGGAAAGCTAAATTCACTTTGCTACTTCACAACCACCCAATACGTATGAAAAGATCTAATAGTAAGATTGATATCACCAAAATGCAGTAATGAATTAGGAGAATGCGCATGTATCTTTTACATGTGTTGCAAGCCAACCCAACAGTGGAAGTCAAAAGAAGAATAATCCGCTTCTTCGAGCACGCGAAATGAGTCGATGCCCACTGATAACGCTACTCAAAAAAACAAATAGAACGAAAGTCACTTCGTAACATGGATCAAGTTCCAATACTAATGACAGATGTAAAGAAATGGTTGGAGCGGGCAGAGCCCCTACCCGATGAAACCGAAGTCGACTAGAGGGCGAGCCCGAAGCACTAGGTACGCAGCTCACGCAGTGATCAAGATAACTACAATCATCACATCTTTACTTGCACAAATAATGGTTTATATGCTAGTCTAATTGAAGTAACGTGCCCTCAAATCTATATGTTCTGTGGTTTTTTTCTTGAAAAGAAACGATATAATGCAAGCAAGTAGTAGCGAAGCGTAGCGTCATTTTGTATCGTATATGGCGCGAAGCGTGGAACTTCCAGTGAAAGAAATAAAAGCAAGGGTATAAGCATAGTGTATGGGCATAGTGTAGAAGAGGGACTCATCCAAAGAGTAGAGTAATTATTAGTGTTCAATATATTTCCTGTATTATTCCAGTATACAATTTACCATTGGAGCAATCATCTCAGTCGATTCTGCTACTGGGTTTTTCACAATATTTTTTTTATTAGAAATTATTTTTTACTAAAATTTGCCTTTCTCATTTTAATAGATGCAAATTCAGACATCACTTGACTGTAGTTAGGGGCGGGCAGAAATCTCTGTATTTTACAAACTTAGTTTTTCGCTGCGCGCCTTGTTAAGTTTCTTTGAGTGCAGCGTCGTCTAAGGCAAAAGTCCTATTTTCAAAGCCCATAAATCAGCCAGCTTAGCAAACTTCTGAGTGGGAACGTTCTCTGAATATACCAGTATACTATGTCTTGCAGAAGAGCTGGATCTCATATTCCGCATATGCCCTTAAAACATCGGTACGCAGCAATCTTGGAGCATAGCTTTCAACATCACGGGTTTGAACAATAGATAGGCAATTTTCGCTGAGGTAACACTTCTTTTTCTGCGTTAGAACAGTTAAACCTACGCGGCCTTTCTCCGACAAGTCCTTGCTTTAGTATAGAATGGATAGACTCGGCGAGACACTAAAAGCTCATCTACACATCATTTTTTTATATTTAACTTACGGAAGTTGCTTCTTCTGTCTTCTTTCCCTCACCTTTTATTTAGCACTTCCCTTTTGGTACTGCGAAGCAATTGCATATCCTTTCAGTTGAGTACCAGAGCATCCTTTCTTTTCTTCTTCTCTTCTTGGCGAGACGCTTAGGATTAGCGGGACGGGAAGTAGCACTTTATACGGGTAGATTAGCATACCCGATCAGGTCCGGGGGTGGGATACCTGGAAGCAGTGCTACGAACCAGGCTTCTTTTTAAGATTCAATTTCATAATAGTGGGAAAGAAGGTAGCCTAGTTTCTATGAAAGGTACTCCGGCTATCCGAGTTAACAGATGTCCTTGCTTATCTCTCTTTTCAGAAAGATTGGGGTTTCCCGGGAGATCCACAAGAAAAGTTAGAAGGAACCATAGCTGCTAGAATGCAATCGAACTCAGCCTCCAACTCTGGTCTTTTGTTCAGGGCGCAGCCTTGATATCAACGTTCGGACTAAACAAGATAGGCTGGTGAGGTCAATACTGCTTAGAAAGAAACCAAGAAGAAAAAAGTAATTTACCTAAGACTTGAATTAAGGAGGTTCTGCGGGAAGCAAGTGCGCCACCTTGAACTACGTGAATGTGTCCCAGAATCCCCGCTCTTAAATGGCGATATTGCTCGTCGCTTCGCGCCTATACATATAGAAAGATCGGGGTTCCCATCCAAGCCATTGACAGAAGACAGACAATAGCAGGAATTGTCCAATATGGATACAGAGATGTAATTTTCACTTACATAGGGATACTGGATTTCTTCTATTTCCAGGTGAGGCGCGTAGCGAGCGAGAAGGATTCGCAAAAAAATAGACTTTAGCAACCCCAATTTAGCAAACAACTTGAGGAACTAGACTTTGCAAAAAAAACTACTTTAGGGTGGAAGAAAAGCAATTGCTTCTTTAGCGGCGTCTGAGTCAAGTTCAGTTCCAGTTGTTCGGTTCTTCGCTTCGCTCTGTCTCGATTCTTCCTTTAATTTGATCTACTCTTATTGAAATATTCTTACTCTTACTTTGGTCTATTCCATAACCTAGAAATTGGTTAGTTATCCAGTTAACATAATGAAAATACTCGTACTCAAGCAGCGGCAACATTCATAGCAGATGAAATAGCTGCCTATTCTTTCTAGAGTAGGGGGATTTCCTGACGCACAACCAATTTCTAGCCGGCTTCTTTCTTTGTTCGTAACATTAGTAGTTACTCACTGGGAGGAAAATCCGCATCAAGAGGAAAGTCCTCAGTCCCACAGCACTCTTGCTATTGATCGGATTAACTATTTATTATAATAATAAAAATGCTAATAGGGTATTTGATAACAGTAATCAGAATAACTCCTTCTTCTCTAGCTGCCAAACTCCTTACTCTTCCTCGTAAAAAGCATTGGCTTGATCATGTCTGCTAGTCTTTTATTTCCAGGCAAGGGACTCTCTTTGGTGATTAGATTCAAGTGAATAACTCCACTTTTGAAGACGAGTAGTTTGTCTCTATACTATAGTGCTTTGGTTCAGTTTGACGGCTGACTAGAGGCTTCCTCTTTCCCGCCATTTGAGCTTATTAGTCCATGACGCACGCAGTTTGCCCGCATTTCTGTGCTTAAGAAATGTTTGATCTCCGATTTCAATCTCCTAAATCCCTACTCTAATGCCAGGGCTTTCCTTTTAGGTTTTTGGCGGTGAAGTTGGAGTTTGGGCGAAGGGTAAAGAAGAGGATTTCAGATGCTTGGATCAACGACGGAACTTTATTCCCTGATAACCAATTGCCATATTGTTGATTTATTTGAATATGGACCAATCCTAGCCTTTCTTTATAGAAGTGAGTGGAGTAAGCATTACTGGCTGGGCAAGTCTATGACCAAAAAGCAATTCCTAGAGTCTTCCGTCGCTAGTGATATGCTTAATAAATTAGTCTTTTTAGTTGGGTAGAAAATATGCCAATGGCAATCGATGATGCTGTCGATGAAGGGCCTAGCGTAGAGAATGAGCTTTGTTTTGGTCATAACAATTCCCATACAATTCCCATAGAATAGCACCTAAGTAAGCCTTGGTCATAACAATTGGTATCAGAGTAGCGGTCTTACAAGCTGGGCCGAGCTCGAGCAATGATGGGCCATGCCGTCAGCAAGAGCAAGGATGGTTGATCAGACTATTTAGGAGCGTTGAAGAAGCATGTCTCAGCTTCAGTCAGATCTCAATAGGCAGTTGAAGGCAGAGAAGGAAAGCAATTAAAAGATCAAATAGCTTGTGTGATCAGAGAAGAAGTCAGTTAGATGAAAAAAGAAGTGGAGGAAGGGTTCAAGCGATTTTAAGAAAGAATGTGACACAAGAAGTAGAATAAAGGCTTCATAGGTCTCCTTAGGCCATCTTTACTCTCCTGACTGAACAGGAAAGTGAAAGCTTGGCTCGAAAGAAGAGATAGGAGGCTTTACTCACTCAATAATGGCCGAGTGCTTTGCTCTCTCTATAAGAGATATGATATAAAGGGACTTACCTACTGAAAGCCATCTTGGTATCCGCTCCAATCCATTTGAAAGCGGTAGGTAATTGCCAATTTACCGAGGACTTCAGTCAGACTGTAAGGCAGAAGCACTAGCCTCAAACCAATTCCGCGCTTTTAGTACCACAGTGAAGAGTAAAATAGCAAGATTCTTACCGGGAGATTATTTACTCTCAAGAGACGTATTATACTAGATTGGTTTTGTCTATGGAATAAATCATTTCTGGTACTAGGCAGTGGGTACCTGTGTTTGTTGACTTGGCTCAGAAACAATAGGCAAATGGTATTCTTCAGGAACTGGTCACGCACAGCAGCTGATTTCCATAAGTTTCGTCCGTTCATGAAAAACATCATTCCGGGCAATCAACATCGCACTTTTACTGTGGCAGTAAAGGAGTGTAGGATAGGAGAAAGGGACACCCATATCCTCGAGTAAGCATCGAAGCCTAACAATCTCAGCAGTCGTGTGGGCAGGAGCACTTTGTTTTAGACACATTGGTGGTACTCAATCCCTTCCTTCTAGCCTCCCCGCTCTTTGGGATAGCAGGAAGACTTAAGATCGTGGCATGGCATCTCTCAGTTCTTTTCTCTGGTACCCTTCCTTATCTTCTTTCACTTCAGTCTGTATCTACAAAAAAGTAGTTTGATTTCATAGACGGAAGAGTCTCGACGCTTTAGAAAAAACACCCCAGCCTACTTAAGACATGCGCCATTGGTAAGGAACTCGCTGCGTTAATACACTCCCTCCATTTCATTAGGACTAGTCGCGGAACTAGGGAACTCGCTCCACTTCGTTCCACTCGCCGCGTGTTTAGCTCGCTTCTTTCTATGTCATAGTTGCTTGTATGTAGTTGAAAAGAAATTGGAAAAGCCTGCCCAGGCGCGTAGCGAAGAAAAGAAGGGAAAAGGTGCCAGTAAGAGACGCTGTTTCAAATTGGAATTCAAGCATGTGGGAAGAATTAAAACACTTGGGCGCTAAACAAAGATATAATAAGGAAGTTACAATAAAACAAAATAAAATCAAATCTATTAGTCAACCGTCTCCAGAGTTCTCTCTAAACTACTCTCTTTTTTCTGCAACAATGTGTATTGCCAGTTGCATATGGATTTTGCATTCAGCTCTGAAGATCCTAAACCTCTCTCCATTTGGAGATAAGTATAAAGACAAGCAGCTGTCTGGTTTTCTTGCTGAGTTCTTGTTGTATAATTGTTCTATGGTCCCATGCATGGATCACTTTCAACCATGAAGCATCCAGCTGCATACTCTCTATAAATTGGACATCCATCAGCACCCTGCTTAAGTAAGTGCAATTTTGAAACAGGTGACAGGCAGTTTTAGAGTCGGTGGCAAAAATCAGGTAATTGCCAGCCTCTTTTTCTCGACGTTTTCATTTGTCAGAATCTTGGTTAATCTGTTCTTCTGCATTTATTAGTTTCTTAATATTTTGTGATGGTACTTTTTACGCAGTAATGTACGGTAAAAGAGTTGTTTCTCTATGTGTTTGAATGGTACGACTAGGGGAACTGGTCCGTTTAGGCTAACGTTGCTCAGTTCATAAATTTAGTAAAGTAACTATTTCATTCATTTTCCCACATGTATCTTTTTTCTTAAGTACCTATTTTTTTTACATATCTGCTCCTCACGTTTATTACCCATGTGTTCTTGTAGCCAGCGGAAGGCGACTTGTTCGCAGGCGTTACGCTTCGACGCGCCCTCTTCTCCCGGCTACCCAAACCTTCTCTTTCGACGAAAAACTAGGCAATGGTGTTCGACTTCTTTAAAAAAATGGAGTTTTGAAGACTGTAGTTCTAACCAGCAGCTATCAATTTTCCTTTTTTTACTTGGTCTTCCAGGAGGCCTTTTTAGAATAGGTGGGAGCATTTTCTAACCTAAATCACATTCTATCCATTCATCACTGCTAGGTATTGGCACAATGGATGTTGTATAAGTAGCTCTAAAACGAGCTACAGTAAAATAAGGATAAACATATTCTTCCCCTTTTGCATTTCGAATAGAAGCAATAAAAGCAGCTGCATGAATGCAAGGAACACCTTTTACTTGCCATGCCCGGCAAGTGCATGTCTTGTCTTTGAAATTCACATTCCAAATCTTTGCCTTATGTTCTACCTCTGCACAAAAATATGAACTCCTGTGTACTTCATATGCTCCCACACCCAGAAACAAATATCAATTTATTGTTTATACATAGAAAACATATTTTATATATAACAAGGATAAGTAATTTTAAAAAGAGTACCCGAGAAATGTTTCTTATGTATTCATCCACTTTAGGAACCAATGGACTTTTCCAATTCCTAGCAATTCTTATTATTTCATTAAATCTAACCAATATTTTTCTTCGTATTGAATTCAGCAAATCCAAAACAGGTTTGTGCCTTGCTTCAGATACCCAAGCATTGAACGTCTCAGATATGTTGTTTGTGAGATAATCACACCGAATGTTGAGATCCATAGTTGCCATAGAGAGTCAGTCCATTTCGTCTGGGTGGAATTCATGTATTGCTATTATGCCGGATGAGGATAACTGTGTCTTGTATTTTCTATAACATCATTCTAGAAGTAGTTGCTCAGTCTTTGTAATAAATAGGTTCCTTTTTCTATTCATTTTCATAGTGTTGACTCGGACCAACAGCCATCATACTAAAGAATTGTTGACAGAAATACTGATGAGCTTCATAGGATTGAAAAGAACGTCCGTCGGCTGACAATCTCAGTATAAATCTCGTACTTGTTAAGTATTACTTCCTATATTGAGAATGGATTTATCCCAAGATTCTCTCTCTTGTTTAGTTTGTCCGCTATATTGTTGTTTCAGGTTTTCCTCAGTCTCCAGAGCTGGAATGATCATGAGGGGGTTGAGTTCAGGATTCTAAGGTTAGAAAGGAGTTCCCACTCAAGGGAGGAAGAGGATATGTGGAAGGCTCTCCTGGTGGCTCAAGACTGACCGGTATACCTGGACCAGTCTATATTGAGCCATATTCGTAAATTCGTCAGGCAATTTGGCCTCACACAAAGTATCCCTGTTTCACCAGACGCTTAACAACCCTGGAACACAAGAGAACCCTTCTTATCGAAGCGATTTTCGTATTAAAGAGAGACTTTAATCGCAAACTGAATGATCGGGCATAGGTCGACTAGCAGATAGCCAAAGGGATTCCCGAGTCGAATGAGATATACCGATTGGAATCCTTAATAAATGCTTACGGAGTGGAAAGCGCAGATTTAGACCACTATCAGGCTGACAACAAAATATGGATATTAGGAAGAAAATAGAATACTGGCTGGACCAATAGGGGACTTAGCCGGAATAGAAGACTCGAAGGCTAATTGAAACCATACCAAAAGAAAAGCCCTTATTCGGATTGGAACCGATGACTTCAGCCCCTTTTCAAATCAAAGCTTATCGACCTATTAAGCATATAGTTGTTAAGTATATAGTGGAAGTAGCAGTTCAGGGAAAGGAAGTAAAGATAGGTAAAGGAGTAGAGTATAGGCGTGGAAAGCTTCAACAGAGTAGTCTTAAATAAACTCCGCGTGACCTGAACCTGTGAAATAAACCCCTTTCTGGAGAGCTTAGTTTAGTCAGAAAAGTAGTTAATCTACTAAAGCGTGAAACCTCAAATTACCTAGTATAAGGTTGTCCTACAAAGCGTCGATCTAGAATAACTTCTTCTGTGCCGTGCCGCTGGTGAGTTAATTTCATGTGGTTACGAAGGAGTAGTTACTAAGTTTCCGAGGTGGGCCTACCGAGTACGGACCAAGAGGGCAGATTTGTTTAATCGGTGATCATATCTACCTATCAAATCGATTTGTTAGAAAGTGGGCTTCGTAACTATATCAATCAGCAAGTTGCTGATCAGTAGGGATATATTGTATGCATTGATCACCTACTGGTTGCTTTTCTCGTACGAGGTGGTGGTCTAGCTCAAGGTCTTTCTTTGGTAAATAAGATAGGCAGGAAGGCAGGACCAATTGGCTGGACCGGTTGGTCACTACGTTCCCTCAGTCAGAGTAAATAAAAATTCCTATTCCTTTCTTCCAATTGTTGGTACTCTTAAAAAGAAAGACTCAAGGTGCCTCCCCCCTAGTAGAGGGAATAGAGGACATAGCAGGTACCGTATCGAGAAAGAAGACCGACGAATTCACGTAAGTTATATTATAGCAGAAAGATAGACCCATAGTCTTTACAGGAATGAAAAAACTCTCTCTTCAAGGTCTTCCAAACATTCTGGGGGCTTCTAAACATATGGCGGACTGCACAAGTTTCCGGGGCGTAGAGAGAGAGCTCCACTATACTGATGAGGTTTGAAAAAAGCCAGGTTGTGGTAATAGGTTTTGTGACTTTTGGAAGATACGTTTTTTCGGTAGGGGAATCGTACTTTTTTATGATTTTATGGATCGCCTATTCTTTTCTCAATACTTCCTTTCATTAAAAGCATATGCGGGTATCTATGCCTATCTCAAGTTTTCTTTCTCTCTTGACTACAAAAGCGTTACATGCCTCTAAGCTCTTTCTAGCATAAAGCCATGCCTATCCTTCCTATCCCACCATAGAGCCCTATCAAGCATATACTATAAAGAAAGAAAAGCTTGTTTGCATAAACAGCATAGATTCTTAATAAATAGTGTAGTTTTTAGTTTCTCGAAGTGCCATCCTATCATATAGTAGTTACGAATATGGAGCAAGTAGTTCACTTTAATAAGTATTAGTTTGCTTGCTTATTCTGTTTAGTAAACTACTAGGGAGGAACCACGCAAGCAAGGGGCATACCAGCAATCAAAGTAGAGTTAAGAAGTAGTGTACTTTTTCCTTTTCTTGCAACGTTTTTCGTTCTTTTCTTTTTTGCATCCTTTTCTCAATGTCTTATTTGATCTCTTCTACTTTGCCTATGCCTATCGGGTATCCTGTCCCGGTGTCTGTACAATAATGGATTTGAGCATAAGAACTGTGCTCTTCCTCGTTGGCTCGGTCCCCCCTCTCTCGTTGTAAGTTTGTGCACTAATTATTCTTACCAAGGCACAAGTTAATCTGCTGCATCTATTTCAAGAGTTGCACCTCACTCGTCACCACGCCATATGGGCTTGTTCTGCTCCCCTTGCATATCAAAAGTATATTTGTAAGTATAGTTCTTTTTATCATGGTCTTCTGTTGAGAAAGGAAAGCTTGACATCCTATTTATCTTTGCCCTTATTCATGGTTATGCTTCGTACTATGTGTGACCTGATCAGAAGTGAGAGAGTTAGCAAATGGGTCTGAGAATAATGAATCTCTAAGTGAGTCTTCGTTGAAAGAATCTTTAATCTTTAAAGAAAGAGGTTTCGCTATTTTTTAAAGAACCTTTGACATCTTATGGTGATGTCCCACTGCTTTATTTTCACTTCGATTATCAGTATGTGGAGCTATTGATGGATATGCTAAAATCACCATTGCTTACAAAAAGAAGCAGAGTGTGGTAGATATCACATTCTCTCTTTTTGATACTATTCCTGCTTTTCATTTGAATCTATTGAGCTCTAGTTATTTTGTCCGAGACAAAAGTCACTTTCCCTCTGTTTTGTACTTTTTGAGCAGGAATGGAGGGTCAAGTCAAACCGAAGCACTAAACTTCCGCTCAACGAAGTCTTACCGAAGGAAGGCTTGGAAAGTAGGGGCTAAGATGAAAAAAACACTCTTTACCAATCATGCCATTCCATGCGCCAGAAGGGAGGACGAACTCAACTCATAAGCTTTTGAACCAAGCACCTGTTGTAGAAAGGCTGGAACAACCCATAGAAGTGTAGGCGCTGCTTCCACCAGGCGTACCCTTATCCATTAATTTACCCCCTATAGATGAGTCTTGCACTTTGCTGACAATAGAAAATTTACACATCTGCTGATAGGCGAGTGAATGAGGAGTAGACACCGAAATCGTAGGAACTCTTTGGAAGAACGAATAACCACAGTGCCCCAATGGAGCTGAGATTAAGAATCTATCCTCCTTGCTCGTAAGCAGTAAAGATGATATTTCTCCACCAAACTGAAATTAACATAAGATCATCGGGGTAGAAGAATAAGTCTGGCTTGGTGTTCTTGAAACATCTTCAAGCTGCTTTTAATGCTTTTTTCCGCTCTGGAATATAGAAGATTGGTCATTGCCCGAGAAATATGTCTCCACCAAGTAAAAAAACTAGAAATAGCCTTAAAGAAAGAGCCTAAATTCCCAATCTATTAAAAAATCTCCATCTCGAACAGGCGGTGAGTGCTTCTCTTTTTATGAAGCAGTGTCCCTTCGATATATGAAGATTGTCCGTCAGTCTGCTCCCAAGGGTCAATGAATTTCAATCCTGGTTTTGGAGTCAACCGAATTCCATGTATCTCTCAAGAAATCCAACTTGTGGCAATACAGAAAAGTCTAGAGGGAGGAGCAAAGTCAGAAGAAGCCAAAAAGAGGGCTGCCTCGAGGTATGTTTCAGCAGCTTTCAAATCGTAGTCGGTAATGATGAAGATTATGAAATGGTTTAGTAACCGTCCCCAAAAAGGTCAATGTGGGTAAAGGCTGCGGTGTGAAGATGTGCCTTGGTGCATAGGTAACTGGAAGCGTTGAAGGTCATTAAGTTCCTGTCTCCGTTCAACCACCTTGCTCAAATCCATTTTACTATTCGGTGTGTGTCAGACTCAAAGAGAGAGAAAAGCATCATCTGATAGTCCATGTACTAGTCCGCTTATTCGAGGTGTGAAATTTATCTTAACCAAAGCGTAGCCCATTTTGGTCTTTGTTTAGCCTCTTCCTTCAGGGGGTCCCTCTTTGCCTACCTCCCTGTGTACCAATCCGTTGCCCAAGCCCGGCCTATTTTCCTTAGGCATCATAACCTACTTTTCTCAACTGAACACTTCCCCTTTCCTTGAACCAGAAGCGGCAACCGCTTTGAAGCACGGGGAATTTCTTTCTTCACTCCTATGTCTCACCTGCTCATTGTTCATAAGGGCAGGCAGGCGGGTTTGCAGGGATAGATAGTATACTTTGAAAGAAGGGAAAGTAAGCACCCAATGGATAGGAAGCAATAAAGTATCTTAGGTAGTACGATAATATGGAGAGGAAGTCTGGGAGATCTTGTGTAACTGAACTTCCTTTTTCCGGTGCAGCCTAGCCTATAGGTAGAGTTTTGAGGTCCATCCAAGTAGTGAGGCGTGATCTCATAGCAGATTGGCACCAAAAACCTTGCAGATGAACTCATAGTTGTTGAATTCCGCTAGACATCATATATATAATCATACGCTCTTTTTCGCCGGAAGGAGGAACCTGGCTAACAACCAGAATAGCAATTGGTCAGCTTCATTCATTTTGTCTCATGAACACCAACGTTAGACAAGGAACTTAATCCTCTACGTCCTCCGCGACCGCCTCTACCTCTGTTCGCTTCCTGTCTTGTAGTAACCCTGTGTGGCCTATAAACGCTTCCATCAGCAAATCACAATCGAATTCTCAAGGAACCATATCTTTCAGTCCCTTGGCTCCTTGATCGATCGTTCAAAGCCTGGCCGGCCAATTGAGAAATAGAAATTGATTCAGCATGGGCTTACCTTTCATTTGTCACTTCCCTTATCTCACGAGCACTGCAATAAGATAGGCAACTACCATTCGAAGACATGAAAGCTAGCGTTCTGAGGGGCAGTGGAGTCTAACTTCACCAATCAAAGACTTGACCAAGCCTAGCTGCCTAAAACTCTTGATAGCAAAGCTAAACCAATGAGGGGAATGGTTCAAATCCGGACATACATAATTTAGCAACCTTACCATGCTACAAGTCCTTACTAAAAAGTACTAGAGTGCTAAGCTGCCTTCCAACAACCCTTCCCCTTTGCAAAGTGACACTAAAAGAATTAGTGGGCGGGTTCACTCTGAGGAATATACATCCTAGCCCAAGCCAAGGTGGATACCTCCTTTATCGGGGCTACACTAAACGTGCCGCAGCAGGACACAGGGCTAAAAATGGATTTTAGGAAAGTATATCCCAGACTAGGGGTGCTGCTCTTACTATTAAGGAAGGAAGTGTGTAGCTCAGTGATGTTCCTATCGTCCGAAAGGTAACAAATCAAAGCAACATCGGGCCTGACCAATATAAGGCTATACGCCATCAATCAAAAAGAGATTAGTGACGGCCAATGATATCGTCCGCGCCACGCTTCAGAGGCGTAAATAAAAACCTAAAAAATCTCATAGGTAACAAAAGAAAATGATTTATCAAATCAAAAGAAAATAAGGGTTCTTTATAAAGCTGGGCTATGATATCGTCCACTGCTCACTATCACCACAATAAAATAAAGAGTAAGAGGTATAGTATACAGCGGGCGTCATATACAATCTCAACTCTCTATTAAGGCAAAGGTTGAATGAAAAAGGCTATAAGTAGGCAGTTTTTGCTAGATGTGCTGCTCGCCTTTTTACGGCTTGGCTTCGCTATCGCTCCTAGAAATAGATTAATAGTAGTCCGCCTTCATTCTCCCCCAAAGAAATGGTCGAAGAATTCCATGCAGTTTTGATATCACCTAGATAAAAACCGGTAACGAAAATAAAAAGATAAGTAACGCAAAGCAGAAAACCTTTTCTCTAGAAAATCAATGTTTGTAAACCATACGAACACAGGAGTAGTACCAACAATATTATTCAATGCATTAGCAACAACTCTAATTCACAAAGTTGAGTTCGAATCCGACCGGCGCCGTCTGCGATGATAAAATATCAGGTAGAATCAAGTTCAAAAGGTATCACAGCAAATCCAAGTTATTCTGAAGAAGGGGTGTTCCTTTTAGGAGAAGCTTGTTCTCCATTGTAATCCGCCTTAACTCCTGGATTAGTTTGCTTGCAATTTGTGTTCTTCAACCGGTGCCCCTACATATTCAACGAGTAAGACACTCTAGAGAAAAAAAAGCCATTTCACAGTGATACAGAGGGCGAAGCAACGAGTACCTCATCAACAACCAACCACACTTTTTAAACCCCTAACTTGCCGGACGACCCACCCGCCAAAGAAAAGCCTAAGAAAGAACTCCTCTCTTAAATCATCCAATAGCAGAAGCTAAAGTCACCAAGACGTTGATTGAGAATGCAAAAGCTATGCCAATAGAAATTTAGTATATCAGGCGCGAAGCGATGAAACGCATAAAAAACTACTGTTTAAGTTGTAGGAACTATCCTTCTTCTTTGAATTGCTCCCTTCCTTTAATAGTTATGTGAAAGAAATCCGCGACCTAGGTGCTGGTACTCCTTTCGAAGATTCTATCAAATAAAATTCTCGTAACTCCTTCGGTGGAGGCTAAGCTCTCTCCTACAATTATGACCCTTCTCTTGCTCGCACTTAATAGGAAATCTAGCACACTAAAAACATCCTCACTCCTCACTTGATCCAAAGTGATGGATTTGCTCTCGTGGGTTGATGAGCTTAGACTAGGGTTACTTGAATTTCTAGGGTTAGGTTTTGTTGAAATGGAGGTGACCATGCACATGGTGGCTATGTGGGGATAGTATAGGTGAAGCCGAGGCAGGCAATCGGTTCAAGGCTACGTTGAAGCAAAGCTCTAGGGCTAAGCGAACATTTTGATGCAAAAAACATTGATTGCATAGATCTCATGCTATAGCATATAGGCTGTTTACCCAATTTGACTAAGACAATTGCTAAGGCTAAGGTAATGATAATGCTTATCTATGCACATACCCCTCCCTGTATTTTAACAAATGATACTACTGACTGATATACTATATACAAATTATACGGCTGGCAACTACAAAAGGTACCCAACATAAACCATGCCTCCTGCCATTGGAACATAAATATCACCTACATATATTAATAGCCAGCATATTTAGTAAGCAAAGTTAACAATGCAACACTGGAAAACCATCTCAAACCTAAACATAGCTCCATGAGTACACAGTATTCTTAATACAAAGTGAGAATGCTATATAAACATACGTTATAAGATGTATGTTAATGCCCCATCAATTACAATTCATGACCGCAATTACATAGATTAGATTAGTTAACAACAGAACACACGATCTATTTATGGTTGCAGCCGGTAACGTTTCATTCTTTGCACAGCAGAATCCATTCCATTCTTTCTACTAAGCCTTAGGCCGAACACTCTTGGTGGAGAAAACTTCCCTACTCTCAAAATAAGGTACGAGTCAATCAAATAAGCCTTTCAAAGAAAGAATCCTTGGCTTGGCATTCACTCCATTACCAGCAGGAAGTATTTTCTAGATATAAGGAGTTCTACAAAGAGTTCATAGTTCGCCTATCCTATCTATTACTGGACCGTTTATTCTGGAAGTTATATAATCACCAACAAAGAAATTCTCCATGGTATGGGAATTAATAAGAGACTATCTTTTTTAGGGACAGAGGAGTTCATTCATCCCAAGGGTTTCCATCCGATCCTGTCCCCGATCTTCGATCCCCTGCTTCATACAAAGCGGTTATCAACAAATCTCCTGCGCTTAGAGCATTCTACCACCTCAACAGGTGCCGATGACACTTATGATTCCTCGAGTAACAGAAGCACCCGTAAAGAAAAAGGACCAACTTCGTTTGTTTCATACAACTTTACTTATGTGTCTCGATGATCTAGCTACTGAATGCATGTTTGAACCTTCTTTGGAGGACCCTCCTCCTTAATATTATCAACTATTCCTACTATCTTTCGCTCAAGCAGAAATTCCTGTAAGAATTTACCAACATTTCAGTAATGCATTGATTTCCTTTCCCTAACTCATTTACTTATACTCTTCTTTTTATTCTTATTACCAGGTACCTCCTCTGCTTTAGCTGATTCACCACTTGCTGGCTCAGCTCACTTGGTTTAGGTACACCAAACACCTCTTTTTTACGCTTAGTTACCACTTCTACATGAAATCTAATATGCCTTGCCTGCTGCTCAAGAAAGGTAGAAGTCCTAGCCATTGTCTTCTCACCAAACTCCTCAAATAACGATGATAAAACTTTCACAGCTATCACTTCCAAGTCGTATCGATCCATTTCATTAATTATAACTCATCCTCTTTTAGTCGACTCTCTTTTAGAAGAAACACTTATTTTTCGGACCTAAGCTTATGATCAATTAATAGTGACAAGATCCTTGGTCTTGATGATATCAGAAGCCTCTTCTATGTTAGTTATTTGTAAAGATTCAATTAGACTTTGTAACTCTTTCATAAATTCAGGACATGGTAGAAGATTCATAAATTAGTTCAAACGCTTTATTACGAAATATCCCCTTAGTTTACTTGACACCTGCTCCATTATCCATGAATTCAGCTTTGTTAATAACATTGGAATCCACAAATAATTAAGAAATTCTTGAACTTGTTGTTAATACGAAGACGAGCAAGAGTAGCGAGACCTGATGCTGACTCGAGCAAGGGTACATCAAGTTAACCACAGTTTCCCATTGAAAGAGTTAGGAGTGTCACGGGAAGGAGGATGGATGCTATGGTCATATAATAAACTGCCACCAGTTTAGGGCTTCCCTTTATAGATAAGTATTTTAGTGACACAAATTTACCAAATGCACCGATTGGCAGCTTTACGCGATTCTTACAGCCTAATACATGGACCCTGTCTACCTCTCCACACATGTATTGCTTTTGTGATGGATGCCCCTCCAAGCACTGCACCTACTACAAATAAAAAGGCCTTTAGAGATGATCTCTTCCTATGCCAAGTTCACAAGGATGTGGATTACCTCACTCACATTACTCGTACCTTATAAGCACACCAAAGACCGACCTGCATTCACCGCATCGCCCCTTTAGTACAAATAGAAATTCTTCTGCAAAGGCCAAGTGGCTTACAAATAGAGTAGTGAATCGGGTACATCTGCGCTAGGGTCAATCTTCTTGAGCCTTGAGTCATTCTACTACTATCGGGAAGGAGAAGGGTAAATAAGTTTTGGAGCTTGGCGCTTGGGAATTCATTGTAGAAGAAAGTCAATGACAAATTACTCTACGAAACTCCGTGAACCTAACTCAATTCTGAATAATGAAGAAGAACCACTTTATTGACTCCAGCCGACTGAGACAGTCAAAGCGTAAACTCATGGGGAAGTAAACTTCTACTACTAGAGAAAAGAGGAGAGCCATCTGAAACACTCTTCTTTGTTCAGTGCTTGACTTGAAACTACTGCTCTTGGGAAGATATTCAACTATTGGTTGTTCTACACTGCTTGACCAGAGAAGGTGAGTCCTTCAGGCAGAATTGTCCCCGTCAAACTCTTATCAATATTGGCTGTCAACTAGACTATATAGCTATAGCTGGATTTTATTGTTCTTACTCATTGTCTACAGAACTGATCTTTCTCATCATAGGACATCTACAGCATCAGAACCAAGTCATACCTACTTGAAGGAGGGATTCTTTTTACTGCACATAGGCGACGTAGCCTTAGATGCTAAGCATTTCTTCTCCTATATGTCTACAAAATAGACAACTTCTACTTGATCAGATAGAAAGCACTCGCTTTCACAACCTGCTTGCACCAGATCATCCTATCAACTAGACACAAGGAAGATTCTGACTAGGAAGTTTCATTCTACTTCTCACATGTGCACCGGACGATTGTCATTCCTCTCTATCAATCTAGTAGAAAACTGTACTTCTTGCAGGACATAAATAGCTGAATCAGTGAAATCAGTATTTCTAAGCCCTAGTTAAAACAGAATACAGAGAATAAGATGAACAGAATAAGTCTTACAGTTCAGAGTAGTAGAGTAGGTAACACCAAAAAGGTGTAACGTAGAGTTTGAGTAGCTAGCAAGGAGTTGAGTGAACAAAGCCTGTAGTAGAGTAGTGAAGGAGAACAGTGTCCTATGAGTTACAACCAGTAGTAGAACAGGACAGTGCCCTATGAGTTTCAACCTGTAGTAGATAGAATAGGACAGTGCCATAGTTGAGTGAGTTTCCTAATGGAGTGAGTGGGACTTTCGTTTGTTGATAAATAAGGATCGACTCAAGCGACTGGTGGACAGCCTGCGGCCTTGCTTTCAATCCAATAGTACGAAGTGAGTTCTGAGTGATAAGCATAGAGTTGACACCTTGCTTTGAACTACTTTCAATTTCAATTAGTACTTGGGACAAAACTGACCGCAGTGAGCTGGGACACAAGGCACTCTTCTTCTTTGAGACTCGAGAATCCGGGGCTAAGATAGAACGAATTCCTGCCCAGGGCTAAAGCTAGAAAAAGGGAGCCTATTTCCCTATGCCTCCCACACACCCACTCTTCTTATTACCGGTCCTGTTGGCTGGTTCTGGGGTAGTTGTCTCTGATTCTGCGGTTTTTTCTACTATGGGTGTTTCTGTTTCTCTAGCTGGTGTGGGGATGTGGGAATGAATACTGGTCCAGCTGTTCCCTCTCAAGTGGTTGCTGGTTCTGGTAATTCTGATGAAGGCTCCGATCAGGGTAAAGGCGCGTAGCGTTCTTTGGTTCGTAACAGACGAGCAACTACTACGAAAGGTTCATAACGTTATACGCTACTCAAAAGAGTTGAAGGGCGAAAGGTCTCGGCTGGGGAATACCCGCTCCTAGAGTTAGGAAGACCTAAGTCGGATATTAGCTCTTTACCTACCTTTCGGATAATTTGCTGCTATGTGCGTAGAATAGTATGTTCTGTTAGGTTCTTAGTTACTTTTGAATTGTCCGATCAGAGCATATTCTCTTTTCCTATGTATCAATGGCTATTGAATTAAGTTCGACGTAGTTATTCTCGCTTCAATCTCTTTCCTTCCTTTGATCTTACTCGTCAAATCCAGGCCTGTGGGGCCTAGTCTTACTCATTCCAATCCAAATGCGTCTGTGCGCCTAGCCTACTCTAATTCCAATATGAAAGGCTAAGGATCCCAGCAAGCGCTCGAAGGAGCTAGCTTGTAGTTTTTTCGCTTGGTTCGAAAGATCTGTAGCAGTATCCACACAAAGCGAGATAGATGTACTAGTAATAATAATATAGTAATATAGTAGTATTCATAATAATAGTAGTAGTAATAGGCTCGGTAGAAGAACCAAGACAGCTTTATTAGGCGTGGGGACTACGGTGGGCATACCGATACATACATCCCTTATGGTGAGGATATCTTCTACTACGATGTGAACTCACTTTATCCATATGTAATGAAGGAATATCCTATCCCTGGTGGGAAGCCTGTCTGGCATAGAGATCTAACAAAAATGCGTTTGGCCGTTGGTTTCATTGAGGCATTTCTTTTATGTCCTACTGGAATGAAGAGGCCTTTTCTACCGGGGTGATGACACTCTCATTTTCCCAACGGGCTAATTTTTTCTTTTTATTTCACTGAAGAATTAAAGTATGCTGAAGAGATAGGCTACCTTGTGTACCCGGGTACCTTTTTTATAAAAAGGAAACACCATTCAAAGAGTTTGTTAGCACAATAGCTAAGAGGAGGATTGAGGCTAGGAAAGAAGGTAATGATGCCTTGGCCTACATATATAAAAGATTGATTAACTCACTCTATGGTAGATTTTGTATTAACCCTAAATTGACAATGAAAGAGATATGCTATGATGATCGATTATCAATATTAATGCGGTTAAATGGTTTTATGGACACATATAAACTAGACGGCAACATAAAAATTGCCAAGTCAAAAATCAATATCGATGGTAAACACTCGGATAGTTGGCAACCACCGAGTAATTAAGCAATACAAATTGAAGCTGCTAATACGGCCTATGCTATAATTTATATGTATCCATATATCTCAAGGGATGATTGCTACTACACGGACACTGACTCCGTAGTGCTTGGTCAGCCACTACCTGATAGTGACATATCATCTTTTGTCTTAGGTAAGTTTAAGCTGGAACACCAGATATCCAAAGAAAGGATACTTTGTGGCACCGAAAGCCTATTATATCTCAACTAAAGACAATGACCAAGTAATCAAATACAAGGGAGCTGGGAAATACCTAGTTACTCCAGAATGGTTTGAGTTACAGCTATTTAACCCTTCTCGTACAGAGAACATGGTGGATACCAACAAGTTCAAAATGGATTGGAAAACCTTCAAGATTCTAAAATTTCTTACTCCGTTTGTTCAGTCATACCAAAGACTTCTCTCGCTCGGCCTAAGAAGAAGTTGCTTGCCGATGTCAAACACTTCTACTGGGACGAACCCTACCTTTTCCGCTTGTGTGTCGAAGGAATTCACCGCCGTTGCGTGCCATAGTTCAGTTATTCAGCTTGGTCTCTGGATATGCGAGCGAGAGCGGAGGCTTTTACATAGCAGAAGGTTTAATGAAAAAGATAGGGAGGCGCGGAGCGATGACTCGTAATAAGAGCAATTTAGGCTGGTGAATCCGAAAGGTGGATACGGATGTCCGAGATGGGGAGTGTCGAGCAGAAGGAGTGAAATAAGCACATGGGAATCTTGATCAGAAAGTGACTTCTCGGAATTCTACTGAGAGAAAGCCCAGAATCCTACTGAAGTATAAGCGTTGCTACAGGAACACTGGCGTCGGCTTCACTGGCAACCCGGGGTGCTTACAGCTCACTTCGAGGTTTGGATGAATATCTTACTTATTTTCCTTATCTACTGGACTGGCACGAAGGAGAGAGTTTTTCTATTGAAATAAAGGGGGGGCGAAGCGATCGGAAATTACGTTACGTGCAAAGCTAAAGAAAATAAAGAAAATTTTATCTTTCCAGCCAGGCACTTAATTATTAAACATAATGGTGTTTCTTACCTTCTTCTTAATTAAGGGCGTACCTCGACTCCTCCGGGGATGAAGGTGAAACTACGCAATGGAAGTAGGTAAAAACAAACGAAGAAGAAGAGTTAAATTCCCTAGTAGAGTTTTTCTTTCATAGTAAGTATCGTCGTTTGAAAAAAAACACAAATAATAGGCAAGGCGCGTAGCGGTTATTTCTCTATTTATATTTCTTCTGGTACGAATTTTAGGATCATGTAGTTCGGTACCATCAATGGAAAGGACGGAGTGGAATTCCTTTGGTTTGGCTTTCCTACCTGCGGAGCTCGATGCGCTTACCGATCTATCCATAATAGGAAGAATTTGAAACCATATAAATTAAGAGGCAATTCTACTCAACGTTAATGAAATCACTTGTATGGACAAATATCAACATATTACTAATATAAAATAAACACCACATCTATTGTACAGATATATTTGCTCCATGAGTGCAAGAATTAAAGCACAGTTAAGTCAGGGGCAAATTTGTAAAAAATCGCCATATTCACTTGAATGCAGTAACATTCATTATGGGAGTCTATATTCTTATGTAAATTTATGACGTGAGTAAACCTCAACGGCTCCCCGGTAATGATGCACTAAATGTAACGGAGCACAAAGATTGCGCAATCTTGAGACTCGCGTTGCTTTGGAATTTCCTGCACCCACATCACTTGAATATCATCCCAAGCATGGTTCCCTGCAATAAATGAAAATTAGCATAGCATAACTTCGGTCGTACGTGATAGTTGAATTTAGCGCTAACCCGTCCCCCATCTCAGGAGAGTTTTCAGCCTTTGAAGCTTTAGCTGGTGCAATTCTTCATATTGATGGTGGTCGCTCTGCCCCGACAGAATGTTACATCAGCATTTTGGTGCATTTCAGATCAACGGCTGCTAGGACCCAGTGACCACGGCCTGCTCTGGGCATGAAGATCCACCCAGCACGATCAAACTTATTATCAAACAGAAACAGATGCGTTTCATAGATGGTGCTGTTGTCAAGATCATGGAAGGTTTCTGTCCCAAAAGAAATTGCAAAATTGTTGTGGTATTTGTGATTCCTCAACATTTACTTCATTGTCTATATGATACTTACAAATGCTCATGATGTTAATAAAAGAGACTCTTAATGGTATTTCGAAATCAATAAATATTTAATATGTATCCAGCACATACCACGTAGTAAGGCCCAATAAAGAACCATGACACATCCACCAGGTGTGTGACATTGCATATAAAAGAGGATGCACTCAAGAACCTTCATGCCAATAGTAAACAAACAACATAACGTTTTAATTAAGCATATTTGATTGATACAAACTTAAATTAAAGTGAAACATGGTTACATACCGAAGCACCACTATCATCCCCACGGAGTAACTCGGCCATCTGTGGCACATCACACCAGTAGTAATACTTGTTATCATACGCTTTCTTACCCCATTTCCCGTTCTTGACAGGGTATAGGCCTGCCCCATCTACTCCATTTTATTTAGAATAAGAAACTTTTGATTACGTAATCCAAAATTCATGCCAACAAGTAGTCCACTCACTATTGGAAAAGGGAGAACCTACTTCTTCTGGAAATGCTAAACACGTCGATGGCAAAGCGTCTACTTATTATCTAAAATAATCAAGAGAATGGCTTCCAGTGAGAAATAGAATTGGGCGAGCTCGAGGAAAAGGTATGTAATTAGAGGTGATTCAGTTGTTACTTTATATCATATACTCATTTGAGACGGTGACGAATGACCATTACTGACGTAAGTCAAAGTAAGAAAATATACCAAGGTTACCGTTTCATGCTTGTCTTCACGTGTACTGACATCTGGTACAACTTCTCATTCTTAACTCTTACATGTCAAAAGAGTTATATTAAAAAAAAAAGAATTTGCCAACGAAAGCACTTTTGCCAGGTGCTCAGACTCCATTCTATGAGCAAGGTGCTTTTATTCTGGTGAATTAGCAAAATACTATTTTGTCTTGCGCCTAGCTGCAACCATGTCTACTCTTTTATTAATGTAGGCTCGTGCAACACCAATCCATGGGAACTTGAGCTTTGACGCTTTTCCTTCCAGTATCTACGAGAGAGGGAGAGAGAGAGCCGGGTACCAAGGTCATACAGGTCACTACCAGTACATGCTTGCCTGCTTCCTATCTTACCTATCCAATCAAATAAATGTTCTATTGGCTGTTTAGTACGCGCCACACTCCGTAATTACGACTGGTGGTGAGGTGTGAGGATGGGGAAACGAAGGGATGGCTTTACAAGTGCGAGAAGTATTTGAAGGTGTTCCAAATACCCTTCAAAAAGTGCAAGTCGCATCTATGCACATGCAAGGGAGGCCTGAGACGTGGGTGCAAGGAGTAGTCAGAGAAGGCATGGGGTTAGTTTGTGCAAGAGGTCAAACAAAACAACCAGTAGTAGGTTCTTTTCAAAAGCTAAAACAGTGGACTGATATGGAGAGTTAGCGGTGTTTGAAATCCTGGTAGGTAGATTCTATGCATTCAAGGCACGTTCTATTGTAATAACCTTTTGAAGTTACTGTGGCTGTGAGGAACTATCATGCTTACTATGATGCTCTGTGAGGCCAGTTCCCGTAAGATGGAATAGAAAGAAAGCTATTCTATAAAGCAAGCTCTCTCAGCTAAAAGCTGGTGTGTTATCATATTAGAAAGGAAGTCAGCTATTGAATCAGCAACTAGTAAACCTGGTGTTGATGCGCCGCGATGCCTTTGCTTGTTTTGTTGATTCGTTCCTCCACTACTCGAGATAAAAGAACTCCACTCATAGATCAACTTTGGTATCAACCAAGCAATCTCGCCAGTTCTTGGCATTCTACAATTCCTCGTTTGAAGGGAAGGACTATGTGGCATGCCTTTTTATAAGCAGTGCAATGCTATATATAAGCCCAGGAAACAAACATTTAAAGCTCTCCTCCAACAACTAAGAAAATAACTACAATTGTTATCTTGTGCCTGGCGCATTGGATTGGGATTTGGTACCGGATTTGCTATAGTAATTTTTTGCCCTGTAATCAAAAGAGAAAAAACTGGGACCCCTTTCCGCTTGCCTTTGAATAGCTAGGCTGCGCTTACTCAAGATAGCCAACACAGAATTAAGACATTCATTCAAAAGGTGTCCTGCCTCTTCAACGAAGACATGCCGTATGAGAAGTGGCCCACCGGGCGTGCCAATCTTTGTTTTCGGCCTGAAGGATTTCAAGATACCAACACTGACGTACTGAGAAGGATCAGAACTCAAACTGGCTTGCTTGGGTGGAAGTGCGGGCGTGCCACAAGAGTCGGAAAGATGGACTCAACCTTCTATAGGCTCGAGACGACTGAGTCTAAGCCGACAGGTCACAGGACTTGAACTAGACTTACTGAAACTAAAGTGCAGGAATGGTTATGTGAAGGAAAATAAAGTAAAGAAAAGGCGCGGAGCGACTTCATATACCCAGAAGGCAGAAAGTAAGACCCTTGGTACTTAATAAAAAGTGCTGAAAGTCAATGCAATCAACTATGCCATGGGAAGAAAGTAAGATCGTAGTCAAAACAGTAAGTAAATTACGAGTAAAATAAAGTGACATTGGAAAAAACTAAAAAGAACTGAAGTAAAAAGCTCCGTTATTATGTTTTAGCCTGAAAAATAAGTAAAAGATAAAGTGGTGTATTCAGTTTGCGATCCCTTGCTCAGTGGTCTACACCGTAAGTTTCTACCCGGTTCAAATAGATCCGACCTATGCACGTTCTCCACGTTCTCCCGGCTTATAGAAATCGTGGTCTCTCACTGAAGAATCAGAGCCGTCTGATCGTCGAGTCGTGCGATTAGATCTGCAGTATCGTCCATTAGATCTCAACGCGGCGGTCCGTTATGTCTCCACTCTGTCTTAACCGTTGCCACGTTCCACTAATCCAGTCCTGTCTCCTGACGCATCTTGCTTACTCTCTCTCTTTCCTTATTTGGAGTCAGCGACGTCTCCAGTAATGTAATGGAATGGATTTGCCAAAATATGGTGTCAACACATACCTCCTACGGAAAAGGTAGAAGGCGGTGAAAACTATATACTTTCCATAAGGCAGTTTGATTTCAGTTGAGAAGACAGATCAGAAGTGTTGTTTTTTTTGATTGCGGTATTAAGTAGTGTAGTTTGCACTTTGTAAAGCAAGTTTGGTAGTAACCACTTTCTAAAGCTTGCTTGGCTTTTTTGCTTTCAACACAGAAATACTGACTGGCACTTTTGGCTTGTTTGCGGCAATATGGATGGTTTGCACCCTACTAGTTTGCAGTTCTTTCTTGCACCATCTTCTCTCTGCTAGCTTACTTTGGATTTGTCTCAAATCTATAGCCAGTTGCTCAGACCATTCCCAACTTAGTTCTATATAGAAGTTATTATTCCCACCACTACGAAAAAACGTTGCAGTTGAGATCAGTAAGTTAACTCTTATTGTCTTTTCTATATCATGTCAACTAGTATTTTTACAAGAGGTATGCGTATTGAATCACAAGTATAGGCTTTTTCTTGCTACTAGAAAGAAGGAAACCGGTGGTAAGCAGGTTAGACCTTTTTTGAGTATGTATTTACAAGGGGACAGGTGAGTCACAACCTTGATTGAAAAGCAAAGAATAGACATGAACGATATGCACGCACGGATAATAGTGTAGAAGAAAATAGGTTAAGTGCATGAACGGGTAGCCATGAACGGGTAGCCGGTATAGCATGGTCTAGGGTTGTGAGGGAAGAAGAGATCGGTCATCAAAGAATTGCCGACTTTCATATTCTAATATATAGGCTCGATCAAGTAAGATTGGTCACCCTCCTATCCCTTTTTTTTAAGAAAACCTATCATTCATTCCCAACAATCGCTATTCCCACTATTCCCGCTTCACCTATTGGATTGAGATGCATATGCCTACTTCTATTCTTTCCCTACGCCTATGAACTCTTTTTTTTATCCCTCTCACCCTTCGAACCACCCTTGTTTGAGGACAGCAAGAGTTCCGAACTTCTGATCGCTATCCAAAGGAAGGTTTACTATCCTAAGACCCAGGGCAAGCAGAAAGAGTAAATGTTCCAACAGGTTCAACTAAGCTCGGGGCACCAATTCAGGCTGGGAGAAAAACAGTTCAAGCCGGGGAAAACCATGTAAAGTGCTGACCACCATAGCAATTTTGATCGCGGACACATCAAACAGACAAATAACCCAAGTCACCCAAACCTCTTGTCTTTGATCTTGTATCTTCAGTTGAATGGGCTTCGGGCTTCTTTGTTGAGCTTCTTGAATTGACTCGTTCGTAGCATTCCACTAATGCGCACTCTCTAAGAAGAGATGATTTAGCTGGGTGAGAGATAGAGGCCGAAGGTTGATTTCTCGAATTGAATTAGATGGCTCGGTTGGATAAAAAGAGAGAGTCTCATCTGATTGGTGGGCCAGGTGAGAATCCCAGTAATCTGGTTACCAAAAACCCCAGACACCGGGAGAATGAAGAGTGGAAGAGTGTCCGTCTGGCTAGTCAAAATAACGAGATCTAGGCCAGTCTCCCTACAAGATAATGGTTTCAGCCGCCGCATCGGTGAATCGGTTTTATTAGTTGAAGAGGAGGCGCTACCTGCTGTAGGGCTATCTACTTGTCTAGGTGACCTAGATAGAAAGCTATCTTGAGTTTCTGATTCAAACTAGTCTTTAGTTGATGATCCAAACAATGTAACCGACTCTAAATTGGATGTAGCCGGCAAGGAAACTGTCTCAACACTGAAAGCCAGCCAATAAGCTCAGTCAGAGGGAGAGTGAGTTATCCAAGTTTTTTGACCTGTTGACTTACTTGTAAAAGAACAAAGCCCGCCCGATGAGATATGATCTTCTGATTCCAACGACAGGCGCGCCCCCTGTTCTTGGGGATAGCTATGCCCGAGAGTGAGCGACTTGAACTAGCCTGCTGCTCTAGTAGTGCAAAGGCAGATCAAGCTATCAAGTACTTAATCGTCACCGAAGAACTCCTTATATAATAATAATGCTTTTGCCTCTCTATTGGCAAAGACTGACTTTGCTAGGGCAGTTCATTCATACTCTTTCCCCTCATCCATTCCATTCTTGAGTGAGACAGAGCATTAGAACGTTTAAGGAGAATAGCAGATCAAGAGAACCTTTTCCTAGCCTGCATAACACAAGGCTAACGTATACTTTATGTGTGCTTAAGCTTCAAGTCAATGAATTCTTGAGTCGAGATAGGCAAGCAACATATCGCTGAAAAAAAAGTGTTTACTGATAATAAAAGAATTCTGGGGAAACATGGAAGTAGTAAAGCTTTTCTTCCCTTCGGTTAGGAGGTCACGGCTAGCCAAGAAAAGCACTGGTATAGTAGGAAAATCAAAGACAAAATGCAAAGAAATTTAACCCAAAGAAAGAAGGAAAATCACGTGACCACTTAAATGCTCCAAACTCCACTATATATTCGAATATGCAGAAACTGGTTCACGAGAGCAAAACAAAATCTCACTGGCCGACGAAGGGTATAGATAGCAGAATTCTCTTCCACTTTTGACACAGTTAACAGGGTCGTTACAGAATAACTGGCCCCAATGCATCCTATTAGGCAGGTTTCAGCTTTTAGAGGCTCGTTCCACTTACGTTCCACTCTGCTCTTGGGGCTCGTTGAACTGGAGTGCCACTCGCTAGGTGTCTCGATGAATGAATCTCTTAAATTAATGAAATATATATCGGGCCCACATCAACAAATAGGCACGGAGCTACGCTTATTCCCTGTAACCCATGTGTCCGGTGCAAGCGCAATTGCCATGACAATTGATAAGAAGAATGGGTGAGGATTAGCACGTGCTGCAGACAACATAAAAGCAAGCTCATCCAAGCAAAAGAAGAAGAGTGTCGTTGCCTCATCGTCACAAAAAAATATGATAAGTACTGTGACCACTGCAATATCCAAGGGCATACGAAGGAAAAACTCAAATAGAAGGTTAAGGGCTTTCCTTTAAGAAATTCCATCCGACAATAAGCATTCACTTCAACGTTTATCGAACGCTTCTTTTTTGAACGCAGGTTCAAGTTCCAACATTTTATTATTCCGGTTGTGTTGTACAGGATTGCCTGTTTGGGAAGCAAGTTGGCAAAGGGCCTTTTATCGCCCACGAGAAATGTGTTTCACCAGTCGTATGCTTAACACATGCATGATAGTATGCTCTGTCTTGAATAGTAGTCGTCCAGCTCTACCATATTGGAGTTGCTTTCAGGTTTGGGGTACTTGGTTTACTAGATGCAATGCATATTCGAATATATAGAAAAATCTGATTGAAAGAATGTTTCGTTCCTACAAGAAAATAGATAGGGAGAGCAGAAGTTGTTAAGGGCTCAATGTCCTTAGCACAGGTGGCTTGGGCTGATTGGTGGTACAACAGAAATGTGAAGTAGGAAGAACTCCAAATTTCTCTGGGATTAGAGTGACTTTTCTTCGGTACTTGGCTTAGACGAGGAGCTAGAAGGCACAGAGAGTATTTAAGTGACTGCTTTCTCATTTGATTCTTCAGACTTCCAGCCTTGGGGATGAGCAACTGCCCTAGCTGCCGGCCTTAGCACTTTCAGTCTTTTCTCAGGCAAGCAAGACCTGCTACTCTTTTTCTTCTTCTATATTCCTTTTGACTTTTCAGTCTATCAGCGGCCGAGGTAGACATCCATCTTATGTTGAGCACCACTTCTCTAATGCCACAGCTCGAGGAGCAGCCCTCAGGTTGTTTTTGATCTTATTCATCCAAGCATGAAAGCACTGATGCAAGTCAGCACCTTCCCACCAACTTCTTTGAAGCATTTTCACAAACACTTCACGTGCCACCTTACTTTTCTCAAATTCATCTAGTTCTTTGACTCTCTTCCAAATTGCTTACTCCAGATGCACCATTAACCCTAGTACTAAACTTCCCACTACTGGAATCACATTCAAGAGGTCTGGATACCTTGTCTTCCCCGGCCTGCTTGATGGAGCGGGGAGCCTGTAACAACTATAAATTCTACGGAAATAGTGAAGTTTGAACTACCATTATCGTATATAGATTGTTGTTTTTCTCTACTATCGAGATTGTTTTTGCTTTCTTTACCATGTCGAAGAAAGAATTTCAGTACATATGGCACAGGTTCTGTAGGAATAGATGAGGAGGAATTCATGACGAAGAGCCGGGAGATATGCTCAACTATCTTTCTTGTATATATTTTTCTTGCAACCAGCGTGTCGTACCGGAAGAGCTTGGAAGCATGAATCCAGTGCTGTGCTTAGTATACTAAATAATCCATCCTAAAGCAATCTTTCCTGGTTCCTGAATGAATCTTCTCAAGGCTTCAGCTAATATAGGGACCTCGAGAAATGGCTTGGTTCACTCCTTTTTCCCTCGGACTAAAGTGAAGTCTGTCTTCCCCTATGCTTGAAAGCTATGTTTATACAGCTTAGAAAGGAGGTATTTGGAAGATTAGGTACAGCTTTGAAAGAGAGGACTTAAGGCAAAGAAAGTAGCCTAGTAAATACTTAGTAGGATAAAGAATGGAAATAGCTTAAGAAAAAGGCTCCTCGCTTTGAGGCTTCGCTCAAGGAAGTCTTTTATAACTAAGTAAGGCTAAGTTCCGGACGGAGCTATACTGCCCGTTGGTTTCTGGAGTTTTAACTAAGTAAAGTCCATTCGCTATTTGATTAAGCAGTCAGAATGGAATCTTTATTGGCTTCCTCCTCCCTCACCATATCGAAGTCCTAATTTGACAGCCCTAGGGGATAAATACTTAACACAGAATTTCATTCAGCTTTCTAGCTACAATAAGTCATTTTTTCTTACTGAAGAAAATTCACAAATTGAATTCGAACCAATCTTGACTCCATAAATTGTGATGCCAGCTTTCATACATAAGGGCCCTCCCATCAGTTACTGCACGTTGTGCTTATTTATGTTTAAACAATTTTTTTACGAGTTGGCTAGCAGGCCCTGTGGTGGTTTAAAGATAACTATGTAGAGACTCTGACTTTTGGAACCCCTCTATTCCCTCATTTCATCTTCAACAACCACTGAGAACTCCTTATAATGAATATCCTTATATTGTCACGAAAGTTCTTATAAAAGTGGTATTCCACCCGACGAACCCACTTAAAAGAGAACTCCACCCAGTTCTCATTTTTGTACCTGGTCAAAGTAGGTATTCATTTTCATTAATAAAAAAGGATAGGATTTATAAGATAAGATTGATTCTTACTCATAGGTGGTTTGGTTTAAGACCTACCACTACAACAAAATTGCTCATACCTGACCGTTGCTTGACGGTAGGACGCCGGTCAGGGCAAATATTCTCTGCTGACGGGTGCACACGGTCACCACTTTGGTCGGGCCATATGCGATCTCACACAAATTGGGGAAATCGCCATTTTCAGAACTCAACCCCTTCACTCCTCTCCTCCACCGATCAACCGACTCTCCTCCACCGATTCACCTCCTTCACCGGTTCACCTCCGGTCCTCCACCAGTAACCCCTCCTATTCTCCTCCTTCGATTCTTCACCTCTTATTCTCGTCTCCCTTCTCCTAGCCTCTTGAATTCTCATTGCTCCAGCCTAAATCGTTGATCTCTCTTTCTCCCGCTCATCGATCTGCCTCGGCATGCACCTTCTTTCATCTTGTTTGTAGTTAAGATCAGCATGCACATTCTCTCCACCTCTGATTATCCATCTCCAGTTCGCTCGTAGCTCAGATCCGCCGCTGACACCTCTCCATGAGGTATTGTTCTATTTCGATTCAGTTCAGATTGAAATGCGTAATTATCTCTTCTTATTCGTATCTCAGATAACTTCTGATGGGATTATAGTTGTAAATTTCAATTACTTGATCTGCTCTCAGGAGAGCAGGTTAAATACTGAGTTATTAGAACTTTAGGATTGGTGTTGGTAAGGCTTTAATGCGATTATTGATACAAATTTCAATTGCTTGATCATTAAAATCAGGAACCAGTGGTGATGGCCCAAAAGGTGAGTCTTTTCCTAGGCTCTATTGCTCTAGCTTTCTCTCTAATCCATGGCTCTCTAATGGATCCACTCTTATCATTTCAGCCATAGGAAGAAGTATAGATACAATTCTGTCAATAAATATTCCAGGTGAACTAGAAAATGTAATTGGTTCTAGTCAAATTAGAGTCTCCTTAAAAAGGCAAATGGTATCTACAACTAAATCCAGTCTTTTTTGTTTAGTGGAGAAGTATCATGGGTCAGTCCCGACTCTGACTACTCCTGGGATCTTCTTGCACTTGATGGAGATAATATTCTTTATTGCAGGTAAAATTTTATCTTTGCAATAAAACAGTTCTCTTTAGTGATAAACCACATTTGCGAGCTTTTACTATACAAAAAGTTGCTCACTAGAAGTGTCAATGGTAGGCACATTTTTGTAACATCAATGGTTTTGAATTAATTGTTTTATCTATTTATGTATTTGTTATCTCTGTTGTGTCCTCCAAAAATTAACTATGGCCATTACATATCCCATTGACATGCTCAGACAAAGTAATCCTTCATTTTTACTAATTCTTTTATTTTCGTCCTACTCATTTTCTCTCTATTCTTTTTGTTGTTTTCTTTTTTCTTACTCTAATATTGTTTCAAACACTGGTAGATCAAGTATTTTCTATCTGACCAAGATACGAGCATCCCGAAACTGTCTACGGCTGGTCCATCTGATGGTCTTTCAAATGAATGGTACATATTTCTCTTATAAGATACTAATGATAAACATTGACTACTTGTAGAAAGGTAAATAATTTTGATGTGCTTTTTCTAATTAATCAAAAGACATTAACTACATGATCTTATGCAGGTTCCAAAAATCTAATATAAGGCTATTTTTGTATCATGCAAATATAACACGAGTCGTCCGACGATCTTAGTCCTTCATTGGGGCTCTCATACTGTCTTTTCTTCATGCTATTACTAACCATTAGCATTTCTCTCTTCACTCAGCTTTTAACATTCTCATTGTAAATTATAGGTAAATGTTATTAAGGTAACAGATTCTTTATTTTGGTTGTTCTATGCCCAAGTGCATTCCGCATGTAGTGTGGTATGATCTCCCATTATTTATCTAAAACTCGCAAGACCTTGTGTTTTAATATTATATAACTTCCTGCACACTGGTCTTCCCTGATGTTTATTGTTCTTTTCTTGTAAAGGGGTCACTGGGTTTTGGAGAAGAGGCAATACAATCTCTTCCTGATAACATTGGCTCTCAGGTAATTTTCCAATTTTTCTTTTTTGTTTCATTTTATTACTTTTATAACTCAATTGTTCATGCAGGAACCGTACAATGTAAAGAATAAAATAAGAAGTGTTGTAACTTGTAACGAAATTTGAGACTTTTAATTGGTCATAATTATCAATTTACTTTTCTTGGCATTAATTACTCTTTTTCTGAGCAGGATACTGAAGATGTATTGGCAGCCTTGGACTATGTCATATTGAGAAAGGCTTAATAGATGCAAACAATGTAGTTGTTGTTGGAATTTCACATGGTGGTTCTTCACAACTCATCTAATTGGCAAGGTTAATATATCAAATCTCATCTTATGTGACATTTTGCATAAACTGTCATTATTTGCTGTGTTTGGTACTAACACGAGCGGTATTTTTTGTTGACATATTTGCACATACGAATTGGAACTAAACGCTTTGTTGCTTATTATTGTTGTTGTATTTGGGCATTAGACCAATCACTCTACTGTCAAATATAGGCAATCAGTATGTGATTACAGCTGACTATATTCTTGACTGTAAACTATTTTATTGCTAGTCCAAATGAAACTATATAACTTTGTTGTGTATGTAAAGTTGATCCTATGTAGCCATATAGGCAATATAAAATAATAATAAAAAATGGTAAACAAAAGTGTAGTAGTCTTGTTATCTCACTGGTACAATTTTTCCTTTGTGTGACAGGCTCATGGTAGATTTATTGCAGCAGAACCTAGCATGTAATTTCACACTGATGGTGGTGACCACCTACATCCCTGATTAGTGATTGGATTTATTTTGTATAATATTTTTCTATAGTGTCCTGAATATTGACTTTCTAGCATTTTGTATTTGGTAGCATTTTGAATTTGGATGTATAGAATTCTGTATATGAATTTATGCAAATATTGAGTTCTTAATCAATGTCTTTTGCGTATATATTCTTTTAATTTTAGCCGCTGAAATTCATGTATAGGTTGTCTCTTTGTTAATTGCATTTGTGGTGTATAAAATTTCCACATTAAATGGCAATAAAAAAAATAAAAAAATGCAGCTTCTTCATAAATCACAAATTGTAGGTGCTGACGGACGGTAAGAAAACTTTGGACCCCGTCAGCACTTTACAAGCTCCTGACCGTCACGGTCACGTAAAAACAATTCTGGACGGATACCTTTCCCGACCGAGACATTCGTGACCGCAACCGTCAGCAATGCACTAATGCTGACCGGTGCCATTCTTTTACTGACCGGATTTCCGGTCAGCAATACTGTATTTTCTTGTAGTGTACATGAAAAAAGAGGAAGAATTAGGGGTAAAGTGCTCAATTTCCATTGCTAAGGTGGTCTCTCAAAAGGAGTTTAGAAACTTTTGGTAAATTAAATTATCAAGCCTCATAACAGATCCTAGCTATTCTTTATCAAGAGGAATCATAACGTGAAGGAATGTCCTAAATCCTGACTGGAATTAGAACCTGGAGTGCTTCAACTAGTGGCGAAAGATGGTATAATTCTTTTGAGAAAGTTCAGCAGTAGTCAGGATATTTAAGTCAGAGTCTTCAGAAAAGGGTAGACATCGATTAAGAAATTAATGGATTTATTTCAAGGTAATAAAAAGTTTTTAGAGAAATGGATTTCAAGGGCAAAGCGTTTTCTTTTCGATATTCATCGTAAGCATCAAGTAGAGAATCGACATGACCCACGCTGCGCGCCTCTCCTCTTCATTCAAATTGCTAGGGTAAATGCTTTCCATTGCAGAACGTAAAAAGTGAATAGGAAGAGGATGATCTTTAAGCCAAGAGTCAGCATGAAAGCCATCATTTTCTTTACTCTTCATGAAATCACGAAACTCTATGACGTAGGAGGTTATCAAAAAGGAGTTTGTTAACTGGGACTAACGATATCAAAAAATGCTTGAAATTCGGGTATCATGTGAGCATAGATAGCAGGAGTAAGAAAGTTATCATGAATAGAAGAAAGGTAAAGGTATGTTCTTCTCCTTCAACATTGTCATAACCTCGCAAGTTAATCCAGCACATCTTTTTGGTGAATGCAATTGGCAAAGGTGAAACGTTTACTCTTAGCCCTATCTTTCTGTAGGTACAGTCTCTTTCTGATTTCTGTAGGTACAGATAAAGAAAGAGTATGCCTTTTGTTCAGATAAGGAAAGAGTATGCCTGTTTTTAAAGACCATATTGTAAACAGTTATCTTTTCGACTTTTTTCTTAATGTAATCTTAAATAGTAATTAAATATCTCTTATAAAGTAATGAAATATTTCTGACTCAAGAGGATCCTTCCTGTAAACAGCAAACCATCCTACTTTGTTTACTAGATTCATGAGATTTTGTACATCAGGGAATCTTCCAGAATTTGTAGAGCAAGTTTGCAGCTTTACCGCTTATTTTATCACCTTGACATAATCTCCGCGGCGGAAGCGTATGGTTTTCCCATAGACACGTGGCATATCTATCTTTTTAATGAGATAGACAAGTAGCATATATATCTGTTTAATGAGCTTACTAGCCTCTTTTTCACAGCTTGCGCAAGTTTATGATCATTATCTAATCATTATCTAATAAGGTAAGAAGATGAAGGTAAGATGATGATCTTTGAACTCTTCTTTCTAACTAAAAGAGAATTGTAAAAATCATGTAACTCCTCAGATGTATGGACTATATCTCTGAGAAGATTGGTAGCAACAGCGAACTTCTCATTGAAAGTGAAGTAGCTCATAATTTGATAAGCACTGGCAGAAGCATCCATATTCATTGGAATCCTCTTTATTTATTTATAAGGTATCCATACTCATGGGAATCTTCATTCTAAGGTAAATTAGCAGTTCCTTCATGAAATCAGATAGAAACTGAAAAGGTTTCTGAGCTCTTTTAGCAGGGTCGAAGCAAAATCACTTTCACTATCCATACACGTTACTTGATTTCTTATCCAAAGCCTTTTTGAATGAATGAGCAGCAGCTTCAAGCATTAATTTAGTTTTTAGGGAATCGCCTCTGAATCTCATAAGCATCGGGCGAGTCCCTATCCAAGATAATCAAGTATCAAGCATCGGGCCCTAATCGAGCAGGACCTTGTTGACCTTGTATGACACATGCTGAAGATAGAATAAGCCACAACTGCAAGGTAGCACGTATTTTATGGAATGTTACAGAGAAATGTTCGTCTTCGATGTTCAAAGTCTGTAATGGTACATAAAATTACCCCATCTCAGGTTAAGTAGCCACCTTTTCAATCATCAACCTTTGCTACAGCCATGTAAGGGTGATCTTCCATACCCCTCAAAGACCAGATAGCTGGTGGGCGCAGGTTCTTTGTGATAGGAAGAAGAGTTAATTCCAATTTAGGATCAACATAATTATATTGTTTTCTCACACACTGCGTTCCTTTCACTTTAGTATCTTGACATGTTTTTCTATCTTCATGATACAAGTTCTCTCGAAATAAGGAATTCTTATAAGAATGCAGCTAGTTTTAATAGAGAGAGCCTTTTCATGATCTTAGCATTTACCGATTTTCATGATCTTTGTCTAACTTAGCATTTACCGATACACTTTTCTTTATTCATAAAAATTATTTTTTGTTTATGCCATACGGAATGGTAAATAAAGTACCAGCTTGTTCTAAACCTGAAGGTGATGAAAACGAATCTATAGCATAGGAGTAGGCAACACCTTAAATATTTCATCATTTGAAGAGCTTTCATCCATCATCAGAAGATGTCTCTTCCTTACGCTTAGCTCTCATCTCACATTCACTTAAAAGCGACGAGAATTTGCCAACTGTTGAACAAAGTTCTAAATTTGAGTTCTTGCATTTCATTAAAGAGTGAAGATAGAACCGTTATACAAACTAGTTCCAAACTAGACTTATAAAATCTATTAACTATGGACTTCTCTCTCCATCTACGTTCTAATAGAAATTCTTTAGCAGACTGCTTACCACTCAAGAGAATTTGACTTAGAAGGTATGGACGTATAAAAAGAATCAACATCCGTTAGATAAAGCATTCTCCATTTCAAGCTGTGTATTTTGTAGATAGACCATCTTTTTATGTAGATAGACCTTCTTTTCTTTAACAGCATTCTTTAACAGAATTAGAATCATCTTGAAAGATTGTTTTCCAGGAAAGACATGATCAGTATTATGTTTACGGAGCTTACTCTCTCTATTGGTAGTAGTGCACGAATGATTATTATCAGCCATGCTAATCCGAATTCTATCCAGAAGGGAAGTAAGGAATCGATTCAGATCAGAATTCTAGTTAGCAGCTGAAGAAAAGATCTAGGAAGCAAAACATAGAAAATATGGAACAAGTGGACTGGTACACAAAGGAACAATGCTACTTTTTCAAATACTGGTTCTCATTTCTACTGACACGGAACTTACCAGAGCGAATGCCAGAGGAAGGATAAGGATCAGGAGCCTAGACCTTCAACATGTTAGCCCTATAACACATGGATGGAGCTTGGAGCACTTCTAATAAGTCAGTCTGATTTTAAATTGTAAATTTGCAACTTATTATGGACCCTGCATTCTAGAGTAAAAGCAGTTTTGAGGGACAAGTAAAATAGAAAGCAAAACCAGCACAAGGCTTATCTCCAAAAGAAATAGATTTTTATCCACAACAACTGTAACTGAACCAACCTGCTGCGCCCTGCTTTGCTAGATTCTTTTTATGGGCTTTTTCTCTGGAATAGTTCTTCGCTTTGTCTGCGCTGGCATTCTCTTTAAAAAGTATATAGAACTTTATCGGTACAGAGGATAGGCTCTACCGACGATTTAGTTATGGCTAACTATCAAAGGATAGGTTTTTTTCTGAGCTCAAAACCACCTCAGCCTTCTTGTCCAGGGTCTTTTTTTTTCTTAGGTCCTCAAAACTCTTTTATGAGCTTTATAATAATAAAGAGCTTTGACACGGAAAGAAGAGGTTTTTGACGATTTCTATGCCATTCTTCCCTTCGGTTCACTTATTTACGTAAACTTTAACATACTTAGAAATACGAATCAGAAATATAGGCTATTTACTCTACGGAATAAGCATTCTATAATAAGGAGAAATGGTGTGTGCGAACAACCAGTACCTTTTTAGTAGCGTTAAGCTTAATACTAATCAATAAATTTATTGCCATTCAACCAAGCCCTAGCGCCGTGCCTGCATTAGCCCCTCCCTGGCACGCACGCACGGATTTAACTACACTTCTTGAGTAAGTACTTTTTCCTATATTTACTACAAGGTGAAAGAATTTTCTTGCTGCGCACCTTTTCTTATTTAGTTTTTTCGTTCTTTGCTTTTCTTACTTATCTAAATTCTTCCCTTCTTCCACTCCCAGAGTAACATCGACCAAGACCTAGTTACCTACACCTTTTCATGTGGTTGTAGACAGCGAGAAATATTCAACGAGTAAGATATTATTATGGAATTGAATTCCACTGCCTCTTTTCGCAAAGGATAGAATAGCATTCTTCTCCACTGCTTTTCTTTCCATTGTGCTTAATGTTTCAGTGCATGGGCGGACATTCTCTTTCTTCAATCCTTCCGAACTCAAATACAAACTCACTAATACCATAATATAAATATGTTGTAAGTTCCCGTTGCAATATATTTATGACTTTACTACTACTATATATGCAATTCTCTTTGTACTAGTGATGGAGTACTTTAACATATATAAAATAGAAGCTTGAGGCTGCTGAGAATGAGAGAAAGAGAAACCCTCCTATATGAAGCTTAGATTTCAAAAGCACATAGGTAGGGGGATATAGGGGCCGCAATAGGGCGTACGTAAGTCCGTTAAGTCCAGCTCTCTTTAGCTGATGATCTAATGAGATTCTTAAAGAGGGAGGATAGCTTGCATGTTATCAAAGCACCCTAGCCTTTTATTGGTAAGCAATACCTTTTCTTTTGTTTCTTATCAGTTGGCTGAGTGGTTCACAAGTGGTTGGTTAGACAGTTGCGCTGCATTGGCTGGGAGGTCTTGTGTGATTTCTGGAGAGAGCTTCTGCTACTTTTTTCTCTGCACCTCTTTTATACTCGATGGTTTAATTCAACCCCTGTAAATTGAACAAACTTTGATGTTGTCGGGTGTGTGTCAATCTTTGTTCTAGCAAAAACTTGAGACTGATATGGTCTGTTCTTAAAAAAAAAGTGCTCCCATGAATGAAATAGTGTCTCCTTTTGTTAACAGCTATTAAAAGTGCCAACGATGGATAACTCTTTATTCTTACTGTTAAATGGCTTACTCATGTATGCAATTGGCTTTTTCCTTGCATAAGCACAGCACCCATGCCTTGGCGCACTAGCATCAGTTTCTAGAAAGAAGGTTTGTCTCCTTTGAGGAAGTCAAAAGGGACTTTTTCTGAACATTTAAAAAGGATTCGCTATTTATTTATCTGAATCAAGGGTTGATCTGCTTGCTTGCAATGCTGTAACGGGTTCATGTTTCTTTCTTCGAAGGAGGAAGGAATTATTTTACTTATGTTGCGCCAAACCATTCATTTCGAACCGAATAGGTCCGAAGAACCAAAGACTGCCAGCACTTGTTGGAGCTTCTGAAAAGGAAAGTAAGCAAATACAAAGTTCTTTTACCTTATACTCGTAGACACCGTAGGTGCGTGCAAAAAGCACTTATTCTTTTGAACTTGCATTCCTTACTATTTATTAGGTAGACCTAAGAGCTAGTGAGCGAAGCAGACCAATTCACATCACGGAGCGGAATAACCAGATTGTTTTATCCCCTTTTTCTTGGAACCCGCTGAGCGAAATGCTGGGGTTCCCCTTTATGCTGATACAACTCCTAGATCTTCGGATGACAGACACTACTGTTCGAGATGGGGCAGACAATGGCAATGGGTCAGACTGAAACTTCGGTCTTCCTCTTTAGTTCATTTCCACTGATCCAAGACGGAAGGTGTCTTCCTCTTTGGGAGATCGAGGAAAGCCAGGGGATTTAGCAAAATATAGGCAAGCTTCTCCAGTTTAGTTGGTTTGTTGGCTTAATTGATTGGAAAGTAAACGTAAATTGAATACCCTCGTCAGTCTGGAGCAAAACTCCCGAACATTCATTATCTTTGAAACAACACAACCAATTTTCCAATTTCAAATGATCGATCAGGACGTGAATTCATTCACTCGAAAAAAACATAACAACTATCCCTACTGAAAAAGCACTCCTACCGGAAAAAGAGGTATTTGAAAAAGCTTGAAAGCGGATTGATTGCCTAAGGTAATAAACCATATGGATTGAAGGCGGAAAGGAAAGAACGATCTCTTGAAAGGATAGCCCGACCGACTCCCATTAGACTTACCTTAAACTTCCTAGAATGGAGTAGGAATGTAAGCAAAGAATCCATCAGAAAGTTACTCTCATATATAGTAACTAAAACTACTCTACGGGAGATATTATTTCTGGTGTTGGTTGGATATATTGTGAATAGTGAGACTCCATGCTTTTGTTTTCAACAACTGCCTTATTCCATTTGGAAACTTGAGAAGATTTCTAGTAGCGACTTCTTTTCTTTGATTTGACAGACTTTATTAGTTCTTCCCTTGCTATTGCCACTGGCTTTACAGTAACTCCTCAAAGGCAATGCCAATGGATATTCACGTCAACAAGGCGCGAAGCGGGTAGATCGCTTCCTACTTGCTGCTTCCCTTTTATTTGACGGCAGGCATCTCCCTTGTCAAGTCAAGCCTAAGGGAAGCGTTACGAATGTCAGATTCATAGCTAGCTAAACAAAGCTGTTCATTATGCGCCCTACGCTGATTATATACTTTTAACGATACCAATACGGACGGGACATTCCATTGAACGAATTAATACTCTCCGCCATCCATACAAAGAAAGAAGATCTGCTTGCCATAGAGAACCATACAATTCCTTATCCAATAGAACCGATTCGATTCATTGCCTCTCTATTCTGACATTCAAGCTTTCCTACTGACAACTCACTCCTATAACAAGGTACAGCCAGAGATGGTACAGCTGCTACTCAAACACAGATAGATACAGAAGTAGTACACACTGAATGAAGGAAATAGTGTTATAGATGTTGCTGCTACTATAGATGGCGGAGCTACACTGACACGGACTAGCAATCCAGAGAAAGAATCCAAGGAATGACAAAACAGTAAGAAGAAAGCTAAGGTGAAAGGAATGGACCTTGAAGCATATACCGAGCTAGCTTCCTTTGCCCTCCACCTAGATGAATGAACTGGGTTTTACTTCCTCTTTTTTGAGTGGGCCGGAACTCTTCTAACTAGATCTTCAACTCCAACCCAGGTCAAACTTGATTCTTTATTCTTCAAGTGAGCTTGTTTAAGAACTCGAAATGCAAGGCATGCCTGAGAGAAGAAAGTTGAATGGAGTAGTGATCTATGCTCTATAAAAAAGCAAGAATGAAGGACGACCAGGTTGTGAAACGCATACTTCGAACTATTAGTGGTACTCTGAATTGGGGCATGCATCTCTACTCCCCAAGCACCTTTCCCTATATGCTTTCTCTGATGCGGATTGGGCCGGGTGCCCGGACGATATAGACGTTCTACTTCGAGTTATTGTCTGTTTATAGGCTCAAATCCGCTCTATTGGAGCTCTAAGAAACAGGCCACTTTGTCTCGCTCCAGTACCGAAGCAGAGTACAATCAAAAAGAAGAGTAGAATCCTTTAGAAGATCGGAGATCAAACAAGCAAGCAAGTTGGAGGCATAGCTTCAACAAGATAGTGAGGAGCTTGTTTTCAGTTTCGATGATTCGGCAAGGAAGAATAGCATCGTTCGACTTGCATGTGTTAAGCATATAGCTAGATGAGTTTTGAAAAGACAACAGTCAGTAGCAGCAGCCCACGAAATACCAATACTAAACAGAGTAGGTGACCGGCTCTACGACCCCATTCCGGGGCACTACGGTAGAGCACTTTTGCCCTTCCATCTTTCTTTCGTTTCGCACAGAGGACGGAAAAGATACGACTATCTATTCACCACTATAGATGATCAAATGAAGTACTTTCGAGTTCAATTCTAGTCGTTACATGAACTTCTTTCACTACTTGTTTTTTCTGCTGTTACCTCCCTCAAAGCTCTTTTCCTTTGTAATTTCATCAATCACAGCCGCTCATCTGAAGTTTGATGCAATCTGACTGAGTCCTTCAATCGTTCATTTGAGGATCATTTTGGACTTTTCACATAATGTCTGACCAAAGGAGGTATCCTGTTCTTACGTGCTATATAATATAGTATAGATTAATGCGCGGCTCCGTCACAAAGACTCCCTAGGGACATTGGATGCCGGCAAACAAACATGCCTGAACCCCTTGTAATACAAACGTGCTCTCTAGGGGCCTTTCTAATCGAGTAGGTTTTTCCTATTATTTTTCTGGGTGTTTTATAGCTAGGTTTTGGTAGTTGAATGCTTCCCTTTTCTTCTGCTTGGTAATCCATTCTCTTTGATAAGAGTTCTATCTAAATCCGGGGATAGGGGCACTACTTGCTTATTCCAACATCAATGAGAGTCTTCTATGTTCTGAATCAGCTTATCTTCTTTCAGTATGTTGACTAGTAGAGTAGTTCAAATGCGAGGATAAGTAGGCAAACATAGCGCATTACTAAGATAAGTTAAGGCAGAGAAGAACAGATTGAAGAAAGTCAGAATTGAGTGTCAACAAAGCATTCCTTCTAAAAGCTCTATATCTTATTCAAACTACAAGTGAGAAGAATAGGATGTGTTCAAGAAGAAGCTCATTCACTTGCAATCAAACTCCTAGACCTTGCTTTTCTTCTTTTCGGTTTTGTTAGTTGAGTCGAATACCTACCCTTGATTTCGCCTTCATACCATAAGCTTTGACATGCTACCCCAATTAATGCATATCCATTAGTAAGGATGTGCCTGCTTATAAGGAAAGGGCTCTATATGGGGGTTGGGGAGTCAACTGCCTCGGGCCACAAGAAGGAAGGTGTTCCGGATAGAGCAAGCAATGCAAAGAGATTGATGCGTGATAGTTGGCAAGCGAAAGAAAAGAGGCATCTGCTATGAAAGTCGTTGTTAACACAGGATAGGTATTTGGTAGCAGAGGTAGCCAACCGCATGGGCATTTGCTATTTAAGTGGTAAGGCACGAGTCCACAAAGTCTAAGTATTCACATAGGAAGGTATGCATAGTTTATTTTGTACAGTTGTGAACAGAAGTCAAATCCAGTAAGCAAGTTCGAAAGCAAAGAATAGTCAAAAGTGGTTGATGTGGATATTGAATAGGTAAAGACAGCACAAGCTAAGCTGCTTTTGTGGTAGCTGGGTCTCACCCTGACCTTCTGCCTTGTGTTTCACGGAAGCTTCTCTTTCCTTTTCAATGTATGCCCGTGGCCATCTTCCTGCTACTAGTGATTCACTTCGCATTCTCTCCATTCAATATGCTCTTGCCGTAATTGGAGCCAGGTCACAAGCGCTATTACTTTATGAAAAAGTCGAGAACAAACCACAAGCTTCGTCATCTGTGGTAAGGCGGAGAGGTCAAAGTAGTGCCTTTTTCGACTTGTTCAAACAAGATCAACTGTCAGTTTAGTGAAACTCTTCAAAAGATTCTAGTCTTGAAAGATTAATTTTTAGTAGGTGCTCTTTACTATCATTCAGCCCGTTCCCATCCATTACAAGCATAAAATACCACGTCTGGAAGCACAAATCCATCTATTTCTGCTTGTCTATCGCACGCGCCTCAGCATCTCTCTCTTTTCATTTCCCTTTCTACTCTAACCTACGTGTCATACTAATCTCAATCTTCTTCTCGTCTGTCTAACACTTAGGCGAGGCAAGGGCTCTAGCTTCGGTTCTGGGTAAGGGGTCTAAATAAAACTTTCCGTACTCACTATGATCACGGCACCTGTTATTAAAAGCTTTGGGAGAACGCAGGCAATCCGAAGATTCCTCATTCGCACGCGCCTTTGCTTACATCTAGGTGTCAACCTTTAGAAGAGCTACCTTGAAAGCCGAGTTGCCTATACCAACCTGCCTACTGGCTGAGAACTAGCACTCGCAGCATATGCGGGTGAATGAAAACAAGTAAAAGAGCATAACTAGAGAGAGAGAATCCTACTTGCAAGAAAGGGTATCACTATATAGAAAATGCGAGCACCGGGACGAAGGGTGAGATGCCAGGGCATAGCCGATGGATGATGTAATCTAGGGTCCCTGGTTAATGAGTCCAACACTTAAGCTGCCTTCCGTGGATTGGATTTACTATTAAATAAATAGGTCTAGTCTGACTACATCTACGATATGATAAGCAAAAGCTTTCGTGCCCGTCTAGTTTGAAGTAAGTGTGGGAGAACTTCAAAGGTAAAGTAAAAAGGCTCGTAGGGTTGGCTTAATTTAGACAATGCATAGAAGGGTTCAAGCAGAATTCCTATTTCTTTTTTAGCACAACACGAGAAAAATTCTCATTTGTGGAGACATACATAAGTAAAAAACCATATCTTACGTTTGTACCTAATCAATTACATGAAGGGAAGTTTTCATAATACAAAAGAAACGGGCAGACTTAGTTTCATCGGAGGGACCAAGCTTTCTACTTGTGAACCTCTTCAATCAGAAAATAGATAGGCCGCTTTCAGTCCATGTAGTGATGGCTAAGCAGGCCGAGCTTTCACCAAAAATTCCTTTTGGTACTTACTGAACTTAAGGTAGACCTTTTAGAGTAAGCTTATCATCTCGCTTTTTTCTCGATTCCGGTTAAGAACCAGTCTGGAAGTGCACTTATCAAAGAAAGAGAGAGAGTTGTTTTGGATTTGTAGTACTTGAATTGTTAGGATTCAATCATCAGGTATAGTACAAAACATGGGAGAGGAGTATTGATAGGCAAAGCATGGAATAAAAAGTCAAAGGCATGGACTAGATCAGTTAACAAGTAGTTGATAAGGTCATGTCACGGTTTTTTAGGCAAGTCAGCTAGCACGAGATGCGTATTCAGAATAGAAAGAAGTCATGGGAAAGGTTTGTGAGTAGTAAGCTGAGTCCCGGGAAAGGTTTGTTAAAGCTAGCTAGGAAGAAGCACCGGAGACGATGACGAAAGATAGGCAAGTATGTATGAACGGGATGGATAGTAAAGATAGCCAAGCACGGTTTGAAGGTGTGCTGAGTAGTAGATCTATCTCGTATAGCTACATCCTCGCCGACAGGTGTACTCCAATTAATTCGGCTTACTCTCACGAGTGATTAGCAGGTATCGGCATCAAGTACATAAAAGAGGACCTTCAAAGCGGAATTCCCTAGTGGGGCTGAAGATACCGGGACGTGTGATGAAAGGTGCCTACTACTAGGAGAGGAAGGTAGGGCTTAAAAGATAGGGTCTTCGTCTTATTACTGACTTTTCAAGGTAAACTTAGCCGGCCTGACTGCATCTTTCCTTTTTTCATCACAGTTTGAGTGAGGTGGCAGGGCTATGTCTCCAATAGGAGGGCTATTGCTCTATTTGCTTTCCCGCTACACTCGAAAGAGGCTAAACCACTTGCCTAAGTAAACTACTGAAAAAAGTACTTTGCCAAGAAGAAAGCAGATTCAAGTTACTACTCATAGGCTCAAAATCAAGGGCGCTAAGCATGATATGTAAAGTAAGCTTGTGAGGTAAAGGAGTAGTTGGCTAGGTAAGTCACACGGGATGCATATTGATTAGTTACGTCATTTATGTAAGCTACTACTACAACCAAATCCACTACGGATAAACCCGTTCATGCTTTTTACTACTCTGTGAATGCATACCTGGCGGCTGACCTTGTTTCCCTATCTTTCGTGACCTGTGCATACTTCTCGCCGTGACAACTACGAAGATACAGCCAGGCATTTCGTCGACTCCTTACAACCGCTACGCGCCTTAGAAACACACTGATACATTCCCTTCGCGATTTCCCTACAATCTCACTCATACTAAGAGGCTTAAATGGTAAGCTAGGGGATGATAAGGGAAACTAGACGATCATAGGTAGCCCGAGAATAGGGCAATGCCTATCTTCACAATTCTGTTATGCCTTAACACAGGTCTAGTAATGGTAAACCATTCATAAGATCCTGAACAAGGGAATTCTAACAAACGATATTTTCCCTTGGAAACACATACACATGGTAGGAACTTTGATTTCTTCGAACCTTTTGGAGCGAATAACCTGGACTTCTAGATATAGAAGTTGGGTATACACTCCGAAGAGTATAAGATACTAATATTTCATAACATATCGAACAGGATCCTATTCACTGATGAAGTGAAGTGGCCAATTCACTCGCCGGATAGCCATAAATATGCAACTTGAGACGCCCTAATCCTGCTGAGTAGACTATTAGAAAAGTAACGCGGTCTGCAAGAACGCATTGAACATGTCTGCATTTAGACAGACTCTGAGATGAACTTATCTCAAATAGAGGTATACCTTAGGACGGGGATACGGGGTAGGAGAGCAAGCTGAAGGTAGGATTGTCCTAGGGGGGCTTCCAACATTGTCTACTGACTTGAGGCTTCAGAGCTCTAAAGGATTTGATTACTAGTGAAATGGTAGTTCAATCTTCTTGTAGTAATGAAACGAAAGAAGTAAAGAGAAAGGAGGACAGACGACAAACAGTTCAATTGGAAATGCAGTCCCTATAACTTTATGGTCAACTATCTCATTATGATTAAGAGAGATCAAGGTCTTAACTGATCATAGAGAGATAGCAAATGCCTAAATAGAAACTCATGTTAGATGCAGCTTTGTACTCTTCTTGGGGCACTACGGATACTCCAGTTAGGGGAGTCTTCTTGCGTAACAGGCATAGAAACAGGGATTAACATGATCTTAATCCAAGAGAATTCACTCTCGAATGGTTATAGACATTTCTGACTTGCTATATACTATACACAACGAAGACTTTCTTATTACTCCTCTCTACGGGACGAATGAATTCAATGACGAATTCATTTCCTTAGACTCGTATTACTAATTGATTCCTGACTGGTACTTAAATTCTATCTACTTCTCCAAGGCCTGGGTGCACTGGGGGTATGTAAAGGAGGTGTTGGAACTTAGCTTAGGGGCTTTTCTGAAAAATGGGTACAGTGTATCATGGCCCTGCTGGAGGGAGCCCAAACCTGCATAAATTTCAATGGGAAGTTAAGTGGTTATTTTGAGTGCAAAAGGGGTCTGAGACAGGGAGACCCAATTTCTCCTCTGCTCTTTGTGCTGGTGGCAGATGGATTAAGTGCCATGATTAATAAGGGGTTTCAGAGTGGTAAGCTTGGAATGGAGGAAAGTTGTAAAGTAGGCAAGTTATGCTTTTTTCGAGTTCATAGGTGGGGGGAAGGCAGGGGAGGTTTTCAAGAGGATGGGACAATCAGTAAGGGCGGAGCTCAACTTTACTTTGGTATGGGCTTTTTTCGAGGAGTGAATTAACGAGCCAGAGCCATCTGTCTTCCTTCCAAAAGAAATCCAATCTATCTATGATTATATTAGTTTACTTTCTTTGGTACTGCATAAACTCATATATACAGAAAATTCAAAGATTCCACCCACACAACAAAGATGACTTGAAAGAAAGAGTTCGTTCTCTTTCCAAAAGTGAAAAAATTCTATTTATAGACGTCGTCAGTCGCAGGCCCATCTTCGTCTCTCCCTCCATCAGCTTCTTCAAGGGTGCATTAGTATGTTTTCCATTGTTTTAGAAATTACAGGAGACTGCTCATCGGACCTGCTTTTGATGTCGATTCATCCACACGTCCATGACAACTAGAGGAAAGCGTTCTGCTTGCTGGCTGGGAGCTGTATGAGCGGTAACGTTCACGTACGGCTCCGGGAGAAGGTGGACGGAAATGGCCTTGTTGTACCTCACTCCCGTCTTCAATGGGGTTTGCTCTTTTTTTTTTAGGAGAGTATGCCAATATGATCTTAATGAGGTGCGGGGCTTTGCATCTGACATTCGTTGGGCCGGTAGCCAGCGTCCCGGCCTTTTTGTGCAATAAACCCCTCCGGCCGAAGACTAGTGATAGGTGGTCCCGCGGAGCTTTCGGAGAAGGGTAGCCCAGTGTGTAAGCACAGCAATGAACCGCGGCGAACCCTCAGACGACCCATCTAAGATTAGGGGGAGATCCTCAGTAGTAGTGACCCTTTTACTCTTCCACGGAACGGACTTCTACATGTACCGAATGCTCATACGGGAAAGTAAACTCTTGGGTCTGGAAGCAGGGGGGGTTGCTCCGAGAAATCCTTTCTTTCTCGTCCACTCCAAGGGGGTGCGGACACACCTGCGCGGATTACAGGTGACGGTTACAAGAATGGCGGGGAAGTGAAGAGTACCCGACGACATTCAGGGATGAATGTAGACCCATCGGGTAGGGATAATCATTCTGGTCCTGGGAGAAGTGGCCCAGTCTGAGCTGAGGGAAGCCAATAGAATAGAGTTACTGAAAAAAGGACCGCAGGAGGCGAACCCTAAGCCCAGCTTATCAGAGCTGCTATTGCGGCGAAAGAAGACTCCCAGATAGAAAAATTTCTAAAAGGGGAGGGGGGCTCGCCTTCTTAGAAAGGCGGGGATGTTCGTCTTTTTATTTCTAGAATAGAAGGATAAGGTCAGGGAAGGGGGATTTGGAGATAGAGAGGAGAGAGCTCGGAAAGCAGCAACACAGAGGGGACTTAAAAAAAAGCAAAAGAAATGCTCTACCAACTGAGCTCTCTATACACCCTAAGCTAAGATAGCTTGGAACGCGAAAGAAAAGCTCGAAAGAAAGGGCCACGAAGCAAGCTGAATGAGCGGGAACTCTTTAAAGCCCTCTTTTGAAAGGAAGTAAAAAGCCCTAGAGATGTTCTATCTCGCCAGTCTTTTACTTCCTTTGTGGACAGATCGCTTGTAGCAACCTACCAAACTCCCTCTTCGTAACACTTCTTCCGAAAACGTGAAGATCACCCAGCAACTATGAATTGCACTTATTTGACTTTACTTTATTCGTTCCGTCTTGGTTCGCTACTCTCTTTTCAAATCCTTCCTTTTCGGTGTCACAGGAATAAAAGCAATAGTAAGAATCCATATCCGCAATGAATCTCTTAGGACTAGATGCTTAAGCATGGAATCGGGACTCTGTAGGAAAGTAAAGGGAAGTTTGGGGAAAAAGTAAAGAAAAAGCAACATATGGCACGAAAAGGAAATCCAATTTCGGTCAGACTTGATCTGAATCGTAGTTCAGATCCAAGTTGGTTTAGTGAGGGCGACCGCGAAAGTCACCGAATGGGTCCGTCTTATCTCTTTGTCCAGGCGTGAGAGGACGTTGCAGATGTCCGGGACGGACACGACTTCTGATAACGCTAGAAGACCACAGGAAGGACCAGAGCATGTCGTGAAAGAAAGACGCACACGAGGCGTGCTTCGACCGTTTCTACGGGGCACAGTGGAATGTAGAGATAATGAACGCGAGGTGCAGGATACCAGGCCGATAAACCCGCGGGCAAAGACTCCCCTTATGTGCCGATCACTAGCGCATCCCGGGTCCCGGCGCCCAGCTCTGCTGGAGATGCCGTCACTGATCTTGTCTTCGGCCGCGTACATAAAGAAATAAAAAACAAGTACTCAGCAGATCAGTTAATAACCCGAGAGAAGATACCTCGGCGCCCGCCGCACTATGCTCCGCAACCAAATAAGATTTTTTTCGGTGGAACCGGTGAACCACGTGAGCTGCTTAGATGCGTGGGACAGAGGGCTCGTAGTACCTGATAGCGCACGCAGTGGAAGGAGCTTAAATCAACAACCATTAAAAGAAAAAAAAGAAAAGGGGCTCTCGGATGAGACCAAGCAGCTACCGTTCCGACCGAGGTGACTTTACTTATCCGAACCACGGCAGCCGGGAGGGCAAAGGATAAAGCGCTTTTACTTTTTTCCCCAGGTTGGGTTTGAGAGCCGTGTGATGGGTAACTATCCAGCACGGTTCGGGGAGCACTTGTATGTAGTCTGCGCTGGTGAATGGGAGCCCGCAAAAAAGAAGCGGCTCTTCCTGCGCCTTTACCACCATTGACTCTATTTATTATTATAGTAAATTAGTGTATCAAGATGTAAATCTGAGATCTTATTTTGGGACGATCCAACGTCCACCAACGATACTAACCTTTGGCTTTCGTCTCGGTAGGTGTATTATTCTACATTTTCCCAAAAGGACATTTATTCATTTCTTTATTCCCCGTCGACCACTACGACTAAAACGACGCAACAAATTAAGACCCGGAAAGGCGAAGGGCCAGTGGAGGGCATTTGATAAAGTAGAGCAGGTGTCCTCGGGTACAGAGAAAGAACGAAAGGAAGTGGGAGGCCAGGCGGCGGCAGGTCAAAGAGTCGAGTCGATCAGGCTCGACGACCGGGAGAAGCAAAACGATATAAGGATTTGGCCGAAAAAGATGCAACGCTATGGATACCATGACCGATCATCATCGATAACGACTGAATCACTAGATTCCCTCCTCGGGCTATATAGATACGGCAAGGTTTTTGAGGACTTCCTGCTGTTCAACCACTCCCCCTTCGAAACATTGTTATTAACACGTCGGGAGTCCCCCTCTGACGACGACCCGATGAGTCATCTACTAAACAAGTTCCCCCCCTCCTTTAATTATTTGGTCATGCTATATTTATTGCATACAAAGAAAAAAATTCATTTTGACCCCGTCCACGTTCTCAATCATTTCGTGGCATCGGGTGTAGCTGAACCTGGAGGAGGAGCGAAGGAAGAAAGCTTAGATAATAGAATACGCTCTCGCATCGCTTTTTTTGTAGAAAGCTCAACCAGCGAGAAAAAGTTTTTGGCTCAAGCCAAAAAGAGGTTGATCCACTTCATTCGCTTGGCGAATGATTTTCGCTTCGCGGGAACAAGAAAACCAGGCATCTCGCTTTTCCCTTTCTTCGGTGCTACCTTGTTATTTCTAAAAGAAAGGGGGGCTTTGAATTTTAAAGAGTATATTAAATTAGAGAAGCAGTTTTACGATGAATTAACATATTTCTTTTGTAGAAGGAAGGATATCGAATGTAGAAGGAAGGATAATAATAAGTTTAGAAAAAAATTTATAGACCAAGGTAGGAAAGGAGCCTGGATAAAGAGTAGAGAAAAGAAGGACGAGAAGAAAAAGAACCACTCTTTTTTTCACGAAGTTGAAAAAATGCGATCTATTTTGTCTAAAAGAACAAACACTTGTACCTTAATTGAGTCGGTCAAGATAAAATCTGTTTATCAAAGTGCTTCTCTGATTGCTCAAGACATCTCTTTTCAACCGAGGAACAATCAAATATCATTTCGTTCCATATTTAGTAAAATAGTAAAGGATATTTCATTAAGAATGCCAGAAGGGGTGGAGGGGATACGTATTTCTTGTTCAGGCCGATTAGGAGGTGCGGAAATAGCTAGAACTGAATGCGGAAAGTATGGAAAAACATCTTGTAATGTATTTAACCAGAAAATAGATTATGCTTCAGCTAAAGTATCTACTCGTTACGGAATTTTAGGTGTCAAAGTGTGGATCTCATATAGTCAAAAAAACGGCTGTGCTTTATCCGAAACGTACGAAATTTAGTAAATATAGTAAATGCAGATGTAGTAGGGGTTGCAAACCGGACGGTACACAACTTGGTTTTGGAAGATATGGCACCAAAAGTTTACGAGCTGGTCATCTTTCATATCGAGCCATTGAAGCAGCGCGTCGCGCTATAATCGGACAATTTAATCGTACTATGAACGGGAAATTCCGAAGAAATGGTAAGATTTGGGTAAGACTTCTCGCGGATCTTCCTATTACGGGGAAACCTACAGAAGTGAGAATGGGAAGAGGAAAAGGAAATCCTACGGGTTGGATTGCTCGTGTGTCCACGGGGCAAATCCTATTTGAAATGGATGGTGTGAGTTTGTCAAATGCTCGACAAGCCGCTAGATTAGCGGCGCATAAACTATGTTCGTCAACCACGTTTGTTCAGTGGTCGTAACGTAATTGTGGGAAAGACCGCGCCGGGGGAGCATAGGGAGGAAAGGGAGCCCGGGCGGTGTCAGAGCCAGGGTAGGCCGGGTCTTTTTATGTAAATGGAAAGACAAAGAGCTCCTTCTTTCCATTGCCGAAAATTGACGACGACCCAGGCGTACGACCCTTATACGTAAAGTCTCACCCGTAAGTCAAGTTAAAGTTATATAATAAAGAATAAGAAAGAGAAGAGTGGATTTTTTTAAACAAAGGTGAGCAGATCTCGAAATTACTGAGCGGGATCACATTTGAAGTTACTCGTAAATGAGGAATTTTTGACTTGCAAGGGGCCCGTTGGTTGCTGCCGTTATTCAGTCCGTAAGCCGTTTGGCACTCGCAGTGTGGTGTTTCGATGAATGTGTTTTCTTTATGTATGCTTTTCACAACCATAAATAAACAAATTTAAGCATTTTGTTCGTAAGGCGCGCAGCGAAGAAGAGCAATTCTTTGACCACGAGCCATACCACCTTTCAATTTCAAAAAAATATGATAGATGTTCTCAACCAATCAACGTGCTTAGTTATCTGCTACGCCCTTACTTATACTTAAAGAGGGAATAGTTGCACCCATCCAGGAAAGCATCCTCTTCACTAATAATCAAGTAAGGAAAAAAAAGGGCCCACAAGCTAAACAGGAAGTCAAGTTTTTCAAACAAAATCTGAACATAATGATTGGTCGTCCTTCTTGCTTATACTGGCCTATCTCTTTACCTTCATTTCTCTGCATCTCTGGATATTAAGGGAGTTCTAGTTGTAGCCAAGTCTGAGTCTGCTTCTTAATACAATGCGTATCGGGAGTTATGACATGAAGATAGCCCTGCCTTATTTCTTCATTTGGAAAGGGGAAGTGCGGCCCATTTTTTATTAAGCCAAAACTTTATTTATATAGAACAAAAATCTAGCTCTTGAGACTTGACTGGTTGGACTCAATGTCATCATAAAAGAGTTTCCATTGGCATGATGATAACTCGCATAAGAAATACAATGCCAGGTTTCACAGCCTTTCCGCCGCCTTTCACTTCCCGCAAGACGAGATTACTCCCAGTGATCCAAGGGGCAATACCACCTTACCTTGAATTCCAGTACTTTAAGAGTTTTATCAAAGCAGCTGGTATTTCATCGTCCTTTCAAAACAAGTGCTTTCAGCAGGCAAGGTCTTAGCAGCCCCCACAAGTTGCGTTTTCTAGTAGAAAGATTTAGCTTTTGGTTTTAGGATTGAATCCGTGGTCAGCCTGGAGATACAAATGTCACTAAAAAGAGAAGTTCACGTACTTTCATACTACATTCTCTAAGTAGTAAGGTACTTAACTGTTACGGCATGATGCGGGTCCAGTTTGTTCCTCCCTTCAGGAGATTTCAAATCATGATCAATCGTTTTTCTTCTAATGTTGGTTTTCACAACTCTCAATCCACCATTGAAATAATGAGAGAAGATCTTAATTGTCAAGTGGAACCTTACAGAAGACGGCATAAGGTTCTCTCAAGGGACCATCACGCGAAAGCTCGCTCGTGCTTCCATCCACGAATGAATGTTGCATCCGCAAATATGACCTATTCCACATAATCCATATGCTTAACCCATTTTTTTTCGCTCTATTTCACCTCTCCAAAGGTAACTTTTTTTTTACCAAGTAAGAAATAATTGGACTCGCATGTGGGAGCCTTGACAAGCATAGAGTACTCTAGGTTCTCCAACAATCACGAAGAAAGAGAACAAAGGATAGTATAGTGTGGAATGTAAAGGAATGGAATGAAAGTTTACCTCAGATGCATAGCCTGGATGGAGTAGAACCAGCAGTAGACTTGATAAAGGACCCGGCAGTACCGTATTTTGACGTGCATAGAAATTTTCCTGGCCGGGGTGTTTTCAGTAATCCTGTGTGCAAGTTGATTGACTCTTGGCTGGACAAAATTGTGAGTGGTCAGCTCACATAGCGTATGATAACAGTGATGGACTGTGGTGTTCTGTGGCCCACATGCAAGAATTGGTGCTTGGTAATCCAATTGGTGCTTAGGTTTGTTTACTTCGTTTTCATTTTTCCTACTCTGGTAGAGTAGACACGCTGATGTAATTTCGTCATATCCAATTCGTATTAATTGTTGTTTAAGTTGTTAGAAAAAGGCACTTGTGTCTCAATATATAGAAATCCTGTTCATTTTTTTATTATATTGTTATGGTTGTTCAGATCCTTATTTGCTTGGTGCAGAGACGAACCCGCGCCCTGGTTTTTCATCAATCCGTACCTGTTGGTTAGTATATATGTTACCCACATCAAACTGGAATGCTTGCATTGCAGCTTATGTGTTAACCTGAAAGAGACATTTCACTATTTTTTTCCTATTCATGTAGCCACTGGTTCATAAGATGCCATACCATGATCTAATCAGAGGTGCACCCCTTCTTTTCTATGACCAATTCGACTCTGCTATGTGGTTCTTCTTGCCTATAGCACAAGGAAACCCTTGGATTTTGATAGAAGCAGATTTGAAAAATATCAAAATATACTTAATTCTCTGGCACATGAAACAGACAGTGTCTCCCAAGATATGCATAGAATGAGAATTCTGCTAAACTGGTTAGTACATTAACGTGAATTTCTCGTGAATTAGACGCGTATCTTTTGCAATGTTATTTACTATGTTCCTTTGGATGCAGTCCAAACGGTTGGTCACAGGCTCAAAGAGTGTAAGCTTTAATACTTATTTATCAAAGTCTTCCACAAACATTTTATGACCTAATGAAATGGGAAGAAGTACTTTTGCCGTGAAGAAATGTATGCTTACTCCCAGCGCACTCATTACCAAAGAATCTCTATCTTTGACAAACCCACTTTACGATGTGCATTATTACCATAATAAACATTAATACAAAACAAAGGGTCACGCTTAATCCTTTTCAACGTTTCGATAGGATACAGCGTTGCGCTACCAAAAGAAAATGTACCTTCTGTGGGAAATAATAAGACGAACATCTTTGTCTGACAAATTACTGAATATTGACTCCTTTCCTCGGGAGTACAAAAAAGAAATATGATTAATCAATGTTTGATCAAAGTGGATACTCTCACTGGAGGAACAATAAGTGAGATTTCTTGGTAGTAAAAGACAACGTAAAAGAAGAGTTGGAATCAGTTTCTTGTTCGACGAGATAGAATGATATTTGAACATAAACTGAAATAGCAATTGAAACCACCCACCCTTTGCCCTAAATCCTGTTTTGGTGGGCTTACCCCAAGGAAGCACGGAAGGTCTACCTCCTTCAGCCCCTCACCTCCTCGGATGATCCACTTGATTCGTTGCAACACCACGAACAGTGGGGCGTCTGCCCTTTTCAAGCCTTTGTCCTGTTTTTCGTTGCTTATGCGCACCCTCTACTAAAAGTAGGTAGTACGAATCAATGACTTAGGTAGACGCACAAGAAATTATCACTCGAGGGCCAACAAAATACACTATCTACGAGAAAGTTGGAAATGCCACACCTTTAGTCGCACTATTGATAGTCACTTTCTTTTCTTTCCCGCTGCACGCCTTCTTCTCTTTACTATTCTTTCGAAATCATGCTTTGATCTTGTACTCATCATGATGAAAGACTAAATGATTGATGAAGAAAATACCATCAGTGAGAAGTGATGAAAGTAAATAGTGATACTCTCTTTCAGATCACTGGCTTCATTCCTGTCTTCCCATAGAGTAAGATGCCTTTCACTATTTGTCTAGTTAACAAAAAAAGTCTGAGTTGATCGTTCAGTTTGAAAGAATAGCTTTAGATCCTCCAAAATGGATTCATAAAGATCACGGATTTGGTTTGGGGAGATATTCGTTTTCTTGTTCCTTTTTAGTTGTTCTATTTCAGATCCACAAATACAAAAACATTCAAAACCATTTCTTTTAATTGGGATATTACATTGGTATCAGAGCACGAGAATGGCACAAGAAGGCACTCAAACTCGATATAAGCAGTTAGAGGAGCAAGTTAAAGTTATGAGAGAATCCATGGATAAGACTCAAGCAGATCTTGCTGAGCGTATGCAACAACAGAGTAATGAATTTCAAGCTCAGATTAAACTACAACAACAGCAATTTGACAAGCAAGTAATTGATAATCAGGAACAGCTGAATCAAATTACAAGCATGTTGAGTCAGTTGCTAAAGGGGAAAGGAATTGATGGACCAAGTTCTACTACCGGGTCCGGTACTGCATCGGGTCAAGACCTACCTATAGGTTCACACTCTCCATTCTCTTCTATACCTATACAATCGATGCCAACACCAAACCCCCAAATCAGCTCCCAACTCATATCTCCAACACAGCCAGTACCTTCCTCAGCTTTCCAAATTAGCTCACCAATGGTAAACACAACTTCCATAGGCTATCCTAACTCACAAATACCACCTGCAAGCTATAGCACCACTTCACCAGTTATGTCTTCCATGTCACATCCAACACAAACCATGCCCATACCTATTTTCACCGATAAAATTTCCTCACCACAAGTTGAACCAATTGTTCCAGAAATACCTCAAATCCAGTATTTACCTCCACACATGCAATTTATTCCCCATCCAAACTTTCCTCACATACCAATTCCAATTATGGCAGCACCACAGCAAAATCCCTTTCCAAATCCTCCTATATACCCGCACACCCTTCTAAACCCAAACCAACTGCTGCACAATGTGCGAAATACAGCACCCAACTTCAACTTGCCGTTGCCTAGGCTTGACTTTCCTGAGTTCAATGGGGCTAATCCACGGCGATGGATACACAAGTGTGAAAGATATTTCCAGCTTCATCAAACTCCTGAAAATAAAAAGGTGTATGTATGTTGCTTCATTACATATGTTGGGTGATTCTGACACATGGGTGGACAGTGCTATAAGATTTGATATGCGGTGGCAAGAATTTGTTGAAGAGGTATTAGACCGGTTTGAATCAAAGTCTACAATGGGGCTGGTTGGAGAGTTTAACAAGCTTAAACAATGGGCTGATGTTGAGAGTTACAGAAACAAGTTTGAAGAGTTAAAATTACTGATGCAAAGAGAGAACCCTACTCTTGATGAGTTATATTTTATTAATAGCTATTTAAGTGGTCTTAGAGAAGACTTGAGGTTATGTGTTCTCTCATGTAGGCCGAAAACATTGAAGGAAACTTATGAAGCTTCCATCTACCAAGAGCTCTTGATTGAACACAAAAAGAAGCTTCGGCTCTCTTTAAACAATAAACCTCAACCCATGATGCAGTCTAAAGGGAGTAGCAGTTTCAGAAATCAGAATCACCTGAACACTAAAAATAACCCATCAAATGCAAAAACATCCAAAGAGTGCTACAGATGTGGCTTACCGTGGGTTCCAGGGCATAGATGCAAGAGTAAAACTTGAAATCTGGTCACTGGAGAGGAGAATCTAGCTGAAAATGAACATTGGCCAGCAGAGTCAGATGGTGAAGAAGAAGATGCATATGAAGAACCCGTTGAATTATTATTGCCTGAACCTATAAAAAGCAAGGAGAATGAGGAGGTTAGAATTTCTCTACATGCAATTGGTGAACATGAGAGTCTGGATTTAGTTAGAATTGCGGGTGAAGTAAATGGGGTGCCTGTGATTGCGTTGGTTGATTCCGGTAGCACCCATAGTTTTGTCAATCCAGAAATTGTGAAGCAAGCAGGTTACAATTCGGTTCCTACTAAACCCATGGAAATTACAGTATCAGATGATGGGAAAATGTATTGTCAGCACAAATGTGATGATATGCTATGGGTAATGCAAGGCAGGAAGTTTCAGTTTGACTTGAAAGTCATGAAGGTTGGATCCTATGATTTATTGTTAGGAGGTGATTGGATTAAGAAGGAAGGTCCCATTCTTTTTGACTTAAGTGCACTATAACATTATTCAAAGGAGGTCAGAATGTAATTTGAAAGGGAATTAAAGACAACATGAGGACAGTAGATGAAGAAACTGTGCAATTGCAACAAGGAGAGTTGTGTATGTTGGTGCAAGCTTTTCCAGTGAATACAAGTGGCAAGGAAGCCATATTACCAGGCAATATGCATCAATTACTTACCCAATATTCTGATGTATTCAATGAGCCAAAAGAGTTACCCCCGAAGAGAACTCATGATCATGTAATACCTTTGAAGGAGGGGGCTGAACCAGTTAATCTCAGGCCATATAGATACTCACATGATCAAAAGGCTGCTATTGAGAAGTTGGTCGAGGAAATGCTAGTCACTTCTGTGATTAGGCCAAGCTCAAGCCCGTTTGCAAGTCCTGCAATATTGGTCAAGAAGAAGGATGGGAGTTGGCGAATGTGTATAGATTATAGAAAATTAAATAGCCTCACCATTAAAAATAAATATCCCATTCCTCTTGTGGATGAACTCCAGGAAGAATTAAAAGGGGCAGTGGTGTTTTCAAAGATAGATTTGCGGGCTGGTTATCCTCAAATAAGAGTTAGAGAAGAAGATATTCCCAAAACAGCATTTAGGGTGCACCATGGGCATTTTGAGTTCAAAGTAATGCCGTTCGGGCTTACAAATGCTCCAGCAAGTTTTCAGAATTTAATGAATGATGTATTCAAAGAAGAGTTGAGGAAAATAGTGTTGGTTTTCTTTGATGATATTCTTGTGTATAGCAATAGCTGGGACAGTCATTTGAAAGATTTAGAGAAGGTGTTCAAAAAGCTGAGAGCTCACAAGTTGTTTGCGAAGCTATCAAAATGCGAATTCGGGGTGGAAAGAATTGATTACTTGGGTTATGTTATCTCAAAAGAGGGAGTTGCTACTGATGGTAGTAAAATAGAAGCAATGTTGTTGTGGCCGATCCCAAAAAGTGCTAAGGAATTAAGAGGCTTTCTAGGCTTAACCGGTTACTATAGACGGTTTGTGAAAGATTATGGAGTAATTTGCAAACAAACCTCTTACCGCATTGCTCGGAAAGAAGGGGTTCCAATGGAGTAATGAAGCTCAAGAGGCATTCGAGAAGTTAAAAAAGGCTATGTCATCAGCTCCAGTTTTGACATTGCCAGATTTTTCGCAACCTTTCTGTGTTGAGGCGGATGCTTGTGATGTGGGGCTTGGGGCTGTATTGACACAAAATGGAAGGCCTTTAGCATATCTCAGTAAAGCTCTTGGAGTTAAAAATGCAGCCAAGTCAACATATGAGAAAGAGCTGATGGCAATATTGATGGCAATTTCATGCTGGATTGATTAAGAAAAAGAACAAACTTTATATTGGAGAAAGCGGAGCAGTTAGAAAAAGAATCATGGAGGAATTTCATGCCTCAGCCATTGGAGGGCACTCTGGCATGCAAGCTACCTACCAAAGAATTAAAAGAACGTTTTACTGGCCAGGTATGAAGAGAGAGATATGTGGATTTGTAAGAGAATGTGATAATTGCCAAAGAAATAAGAGTGAACATGTCCCATATCCAGGCTTGCTTCAGCCATTACCCGTGCCTGAGAAAATATGGAGTTGCATTGCAATGGATTTCATTGAAGGTCTTCCAAAGTCAGAAGGAAGGAGTGTGATTTATGTAGTTGTGGACAGACTTACAAAATATGCTCATTTCATAGCACTGTCACATCCATTTAATGCGCAGATTGTAGCAAGGGCATTTATGGAGAATGTATTCAAATTACATGGGGTCCGTCCCTACTTCCATTGTCTCAGATAGGGATAAGGTGTTTACCAGTGCCTTTTGGAAAGAGTTGTTCAAACAAATTGGCACTACACTGAGCTATTCCACAGCATATCACCCTCAAACCGACGGACAAAGTGAGCGGGTTAATCAATGTTTGGAATCATATTTGAGGTGCATGGCAAATGAAAACCCCAAAAGGTGGACCCAATGGTTGGCAGTTGCTGAGTATTGGTACAACACTAGTTACCATACTTCACTTAAATGTACTCCATTTGAAGCACTCTATGGATACTCTCCGCCACATATGGAGCTAGGCAATTTACCAAGTCCAGCAATTGAACCGGTGGATAATTACTTGAAGGAAAGGGCTGTAGTGTTACATAAATTAAAGGAGCAATTGGAGAGAGCACAAGCCAGAACAAAGTTTTTTGCTGACAAAAACAGAAGTGAAAGGGAATTAGAAGTAGGTGATGCAGTGTACCTAAAGCTCCAGCCGTACCGGCAAACCTCAATAGCAGTTCGGAAATGCTTGAAACTGAGCTCGAAGTACTATGGTCCTTTCACTGTGTTGGAAAAAATGGGAGCCGTTGCCTACAAATTGAAATTGCCTGAAGGGAGTCAAATTCATCCAGTGTTTCACATTTCTCAGTTAAAGAAAAGGATAGGCAAGCAAATTGCAACACCTACATTGCCGATTGTGGGCGAAGAAGGAGAAATCAAGGTTGAACCAGTGGTGGCACTAGATCGTCGGCTAATTAATAGGAATGGCTCTCCTGTGGCACAAGTGTTGATTCGCTGGTCTAATTTACCCGATCAAGCTGCAACTTGGGAGGATTATTTGTTTATCAGGAAGAAATTTCCAAATTTTGAGGTGGAAATAGCTCCTCGAGGTCAAGGAGCTGCTGAAGGAGGAGGTACTGTCATGGCTTAGCAGCATTTTGCTGGTGCTATCCTGGATGGAGACAATAGTTGGGCTCTTAAGTAAATAATAATAATAAATAGATGGGCTTGGTTAATGGGCCTGACAAAGAGAATAGGTAGTTGTGGTAATTAGTAAATGATAGACTGGTTAAGTTTTATTAGATTCGAAAAAGCAAGTAAAAGTAAACAATCCCTTTCCCGTTAGCTACAAAGAGATGACTATTTCTGAAAAAAGAAAGAAATTATATACTCGCTGCGCGCCTCACACTATGGTTTATGTAACTTATTATTTCAATACATTCCCTCGTTCCTTCTTTTCTTATGCTTGGCTAATTACAGAAATTACGATGTTTTTTGATAACTTTGTCGAGCGGTACTTCTTCGTTTGTTGCATTCCGCAAACTGTCTCTAAAAAAGAGTGGTGCAGATTCACTTTGAGACGGAAGTATCACCTATGAAATTGAATAGAAAGAAAAAGAATGATCAAAATAACAAAAATCATCAATCAATCTGACTCAGTTTCATTTGATAGGAGAATCATGAAAGTTTGACAGCCGTGAACAAAAACCGGAGAATATTAATGAAAAAACAAAAAACGCCTAGTCGACATTATTTCATTTCATTAAAGAACACTAACTACGGAAATCAATTCGAAAAACATGCTTATTTAAGAAAGAAAGTTCTACTCTTTTTCAGTGTAGCAGGATTGTATGCGGGAGCGAGCCATTTATTTATATATGAGAAAAAAAGATCACGAATCTTCCATCTTTTGTTGGAATTTCCAAAAGGTGTGTTTTGGACTAATGTAGATTCACGAATGAAACTACAAAAAGTGAGCAATCCAATATATATATTATTCCTCTGAGGAGTTTAAGCGCAGGATTTCAATTCATCAGGGCCACAGATCAAAGGCCGGTGATGTGGAATTTCAATAAAGAAAAAGCCGCCTTGTTATTATTAGAATTATAGAAATTAAGAAAGCAATACAAACATTTGGACGTTCCAAATACTGCAACTCTCACACGGGGTTTTGTTGAACAAACACACACTGAAGCTGATGATCCGCTTAATATGGAGACTTTAAATGAACCAACTTCAACATCAGTTGATATAGCTTTGGAGGATCAAACGGATGCTACTGATCCAGACACATGATTCATGATTCCTACTATATATATTTCTATACGAGACTATTTTTATTCTCGTGTTTTATGCCATCCATGTTGTTGGCGGGTGGAAAAGTGCGGCGAAGGGTGGGTGGTGCCTTCGTCGCGGTAGACTAGTACCTTATCTAGTCAGGGGGTTTTTTATACCGGAAATAAATTACTACTGTTGGTTTTCCTTGATTCTTCTCACTATTGTGATTCTTGGTTTTATTCCCGTTGGTGTGGCTATCTTTCTTCTTCTCTGATGACTCTTCCTTCTGAGATTCAGTTTCTTCAGACTCTACTTCAGAAGTAGGATGTTTTTTCTCCCACAACGTTTGGACAAGTAAGCTAATTGATTCACCGCTTGCAGTCAATGAACACATTAAATGTATGGGTTCAGTATCCACCCACTTTTGCTTTGAATCAAGAACTCTATTCCTTTTAGTTGCTTCTGGTAATGATAGTATGAATGACGAGGTTTTTACCCCAATAGTCATTGTTTTCTTGTCAACACGGAATGGGTTGGTTATATCCACTGTCTTAGTAAGGCTCAAATCTTCATATTGTGCTTTATCCCATTCCCGAGTTACATGGCTTTATTTTGACTGCACCCTTTTGAACTTCGCACGCGCCTTATCATCATCTATTATTAAACAATAGCTTTTAGCTGCTAGGAAGCAAGCTACCTTGACCTTATATTCTAGTTTGAATTTGCCTAATTCACTACCGGGTAATGGATTACTAAGAACGAACAACTGAGTAAGTATCGGTGTAGTAGCAATCTGAACGGCTAATGAAAGGATACATGTAAATACGAGCACATGCTGTAATAGCAGCTGATATTTGAACAGCTGCGTTCCTCACATCTTCAAAGTACTCTTGTGTGTCCTCATCATACGATTTCTAGTTGACCAACCCGCCCCCAGAGGCTCCGCTCGCATAAATCCTTTCGATAAAATGATTTCCTGATATCAAAGGATATCAGTTATTTCTGTAATACTACTCCTAGCTAGGATTGATACCAAATCTTCCATCTATTCATTAGTATTTTCTAAATATAGGCCAAAGCAGTATTACCCTCACTCCTTGCACGAGACCTATTATCATACATATGACTAACAAAGTCTTCAAAGAGACTAAACCCCTTTAAAGATAACCACGAAGTGGTATGATTGTGTAACCAAGGCTTTGAGCATATTTGAGCTCCTCTGAAAAGTAAACACTTATAAACTCACCAGTAGGGAATAGCAGTACACTATTTTCATCCTGGAAGGAAAGGATGATTCATTCCATCAGGACATTTGACATATGACTCAATAAAGCCGTATAACTCCTCTAGTGGTTGGTTAATTAAATTCCCACACCGGCACTGGAAATTCTTTCATTACGAAAGAGCGCGTTGCAGAGTTTACATCATAATAATAAAGATTCTGTCGGGATATAAACATAAGAATGCCCACCAACCCCTTCGAAGAAATTCGTCGGCGGTTCTATGAGGAATAGCTATAGGCGTTTGAATATCATCATAAAAATGTTTCTTTTTAATGGTTAAAGCGAGCGAGGATAACGTGATTTTGGTAGTTATATCAATGTGGTTGGTATAGATTCAAATATATGTCTTGAGCCCTAAGCATAATACCTCCTATAAGATAGATATCTTGCTGCATATAATAAACCAATTCATCCTTCATCCCATCTAGATTATTGAGACTCACTGATGCATGATCCACTTCACCTTTACTACCTAATAAACTGACACCTAACATGCGAAGAGAACCTGGTAGAAGTTTCATTGAATCTCGAAAAACAAGTTTATGCTTCTCAATCATCACTTCAAATTGATAAATCTCTCCATTCCTCATTAAATTAAAGGCTTCAACCCCCATTCTGGCCTATTAGCTATTATATGTGTCATTAATAGAATACCGTCAAAACGAGATAAGTAATGAGAATTAATTACCTATATCTTAGTTCCCCTATAGCAACTACATAATCAAGGCGCGTGCGTTCAGCATCACTTTGCTCCTTTCAACAAATCGACCGGCTAGAAATAAAGAAATCCTCACTATACCACCAGCAAATAGTACCTTTAAAAGGGAGTTTCTTACCAGGATAGACTTTCATTACACCAACGCCATAAGGCACATGTAATGATTCCTCATTGATAATTGTCTAAATATCAGCCACGTTGAATGGAGCATGCTTCACTTCTGGAGCTTCTAATTTTTTTATTATATCTACTGAAGGCTCTCGCTTTGACTCAGGGGCCTTTGGTTCAATTAATATATTGCGCATTTCATGAAATTTATTTACAACATTCACTGACTGAGAAACCATTTGCATTGGCATACCACCGCTCAACAAATAAATTATCAAGGTTAGGGCTAATAACAACCCACGGCTACTACTGCGATTATAAAGCCTTTCAGACACTTGATGCATTAAGATTTCCAAGCTGCTTCGCGGTAATAGTTCATCTCCGTTTGTTTAATGTTGTAAGCCAAATAGCTTCCCCCAGTGTATAGTCAAACGTATAATAGGCTGTTGAGTATTTCACAGAAACCACTACATTCATCTTAGCGAGGCCTTTTATATACGGAACAAAATGAAGCAATACTACTTTAAGAATTTCGGTATAGACAAACGATGCTGATCCTACATCTACTGAATTATCAAAATCCTTTCTTTCTAGCTAAAATAAAACCTCTTTCCCTGTCACCAAAATCACGTATTTTGGTCCAACCCACCTTTTTCCTTAGAGTACGGGTCCCGACAATGGACCTTTTTGAAAAACCCCGTCGGGCATACCTGACTTTTCCTTAGGGAAGAGTTTCCTTTCTACGAAGTAGGAAACCCCGTATTTTCGTCCTACCAATCAGCTACGCCCTGGTGGCCCAATAACAAGGCGCGCAGCGGTAGGATCGCCCTATCGATAAAAGTCCTACCTACCCTTTACCCGAGGACCCTCTCATATGAAAAAAGTAGGCCAGCCTATCGACAAAAGTCCTACTTTGCATTTGCCCTCGGCCCACGACCCAAAGTAGTAGGAGAACTGGTTAGTACATTAACGTGAATTTCTCGTGAATTAGACGCGTATCTTTTGCAATGTTATTTACTATGTTCCTGTGGATACAATTACTATAACAAAATTGCAACATCCATATGAGAGGTAATCCTCTTTGGAGTAAAGCATCCGTGGGTCAAGAACATTCTAAAACAAGAAAAATACCCAAAAGGCTAATGTGAATGTACCTCGTTCGTGACAGTAGAGCTTGGGTGCCCTTGCTTGGCACAATGTTGTGAATAACTAGAGCTTCTTGAGAGCGAGCGTCGATGTGATGTATATATGAGGCATGCTGATCTGCCCTTCCCTCTCTCTGGCGCTTCAAAACCAAAATCTCCCCCTTTCCTACCTTTCCTCCTCTGCCCCTAGCTTTATACTCAATAATACTTACTTTCAATGGCTCAGAGCTTTTTCACACATTCATGTTAGTTAGACTTCCCTACCAGCTACGGGGCTTTGAATTTCGGCCCACCACATCAAGGTGACAGGATTCGAACCTATGGCCCTCTGTACCCAAAACAGATGCGCTGACCAGACTGCGCTACACCTCGTCTCAACCTGGATCCACCCAAAAAGAAGACTCGAACGGGGAGCCCCCGGGAGGCGAGAACCTCCGCTTTTTGGAAAGAAGGCAACAACCCAACGAGTTCTTTCAGTTAAACCCGGGGCCCCGCCAATCAAACTCTCATTTCTTCCTTCAGTAGGCTCGCTCTCGGTGGACCAAAAGCCCGCTCAGAAGTGGATTCGAACCACTGACACAAGGATTTTCAGTCCTTTGCTCTAACCAACTGAGCTACCTGAACAAAAAACGAAGTGAGACTTTATTTCAGCATATAGCGTCTACCTCTTCATTGGATCGGATCACTTGGGTACCGCTACTGTCTTCCAAAAGAAAAGCAAGATCTGTCTATCTACGAAAATCTTCGATGCGGCACCAATCGCTCCGCGCCAGGGAAGGCTTGTCTCGTGTGGTGGCGCTTATTCCTAGAGAAAAGAAATTCACGCATATTCCCATGCTTCTGAACACTACGCATATCTCCTGTTTCTATACTCATAAAAACTATTCCTATCCGTCGTTGGGCCTAGTCGTCCGGTTCTTAGAACATAGCTCTCTCTGCGGCTTTCAGCACTGTCTTCCCGGGAGCAGATTTGTTTTGTTCACACTGAAATTTTGTGAGTTTGAAGTAGTGCTCTTTAGTAGATACTAGTATTATAATAATAAAGTAATGGAACCGCCTTTGAACTATATTTCTTGCTATCGTTATTCACTTTCATCTTTCTTTTGCTGAAAATCAGAGCTAGGTTCATGTTTCTATTTGTGTTACTTCAAGAAGAGGAAATTCCTTTTTTTATGCTATGGGATCTTTTGCAAGTTATTAGTAAATTGCTCAAACGCTGCGCGCCTTAGGGGCCTATGTTCCCTTCAGTGTGGTAGTTGTGTGGCAAGTTGCTGGACATGCAGACCACATGCCATATATCATGGTCTAGGGAGTTGCATATATGTGGCGGGCGACCTCATCACATAGAAAGACTGCGAGTGCCATATCGAGATTTGGATAAAAACAACCAGGCCAAGAGAAATACTCAACTATTTGAGCATTCAATGTCTTTCTTGCTTAGGGCCCTTGTGTTATTTGGTATGTTTTTCTACCAAAAAAAGAATTATGTATGGATTGATTTCTTATTAACCACTTCCTCTTTTTTTTGGAAGAATTTAATGTAGAATTTGACGTGCATACCTTTGTACTGTTTACACTGGTGAACATCTATATATACCATTCAGCAATCAAGAAAGTCAACTCAAAGGCAAGAAAAGGTAGAACTTTTTACTAAAATAGGGCTTCGGCAATGCCTTGTCCTCTTTATTGTCCACGATATTTTTTCAGGCTCTCCTTGAATTGTCGTCAGGGTTACTCTGGAAGGAAGAATGTGGACAATAGAATTAGAACTAAGGTCAAAGACAATATCACAGTGGTTCCATTAAAGAGTTTCGGTGCTGGGTTTAATTTCATCCTTGCCTCTGATCAAAATCCGTTTTTATATAATTTTTCAAAAGACCGAGTGAGTTAATGAAATTACGAAAAGAGTAAAAGCATCCGGACATACCTGACACAGCAAATGTCACGAAGGGATGCGAGGATTCAAATAGCGAGGAACATAATGGTGAGCAAACGTTAGAAAAAGTGAAGAAACTAGTGAAAAAAATTTTATCAAATGGTAAAATAAGCAAAATTAAGGATCTTTGACTGTTGGGTTGAACATGGATTTCTTATTTGGTTTATTTTAGTGTATTTATATTCTTTGCTGGTTGGTTTGGCGCTGCGCGCCTGAGCAGATTAGCATGTTTTGGGAGGACCTAGGGTAGTCGGAAAGCGGGGGGCATCCAGCTGGATTGTACCCTTTATTATGGGTTTTAATTATCCTAGTTTGGAAGTTTTTTTTTCCGCTCTATACTTCTGTCTTGTGGTTGGCTATTTTTCTTACTATGGTTAGTAGTAATCCTATCTTTTATCTTAGCTTCCTTCTCATCTGATATATCATCTTCGTTAGTATTTTGAGATTCAGTTCTAAAATACTCTTCGTGGGCGCTAAGCTTGTTGTAATAACCTTTGGGCTAGTATACTAAGTGTTTCCACATCACCAATAAATAAGTTAAATGCTTAGGAAGTTTAGAACATTTATTGGAATCATCTACTATTCTTTCCCTCTTCGTTGCTTCAGGTAATGACAGTCTCAATTCTGATGATTTTTCTTCAAGGGTAATGAATGTTTTTCTTTGTCACACGGAAGGGTTTAGTTACTGTGCCACTTGTCACCATAGACATATCTTCAGACTTTTTGAAATACCATTATCGGGAAACATGTCTTTTAGCAGCACCTTTGTGTACTTCGCACGCGCCTTGTCTCCTTCAAGAATCAAACAATAGCTTTTTGGTGCGTTGAAGATTCTTTCCTGCGGCCTTATACTCGAGCTTGAACTTCCCTCACTACTGGATACTATTTCATCTGGTAGTGGTTTACTAAGTACAACTGAGTCAGTGTCTGTATAGTAATAATCAGATCGGCTAATATATGGATATGAATACGTGCATGAGCTGTAATAGCAGCAGCTATTTGTACAGCAGCCTTCCTCGGATGAGTATATTATTCTTCTGTATTGAAAGAATATATATGATAAATATGAACATCGCCCATAACGGGGTTGCATCCTTAAATCCACTTAACATATCCAATTCTTTATATCGAGCAAAATCGCAGATCTCTGTTATTGTGCTCCGAGGGTTGATACCAAACCTACCATACAAACTGTTAAGTTCAATCTTATACACATAAGAAAGCCCAGTATTTCCTTCTTTCTGAGCTTTACCCCTTTCTTTTGTGAGTTACCATAGCAGTCCGGCCCCCTTGCTGGGTGGGCTACTTTGCTATTATAAGGGATAGAAGTAAGTTCAAAGGTATCGCTTGACTCTGGAGGAGACTTTCACTGCTTGAGAGCGCTGGCACTCTCGTGGGAAGAAAAAAAGCTATCTAGGTAAGTGCTTGGCTGTAGCTGTAACAATTGGCATTATCTGTCCGGGGTAACGTTTCGCCCTTTAGTTCGATTTGATCCTGATTTCAACGCTCTTTGAGATAATAGATCGGATCTACCTGTACGGAATTCCGTGCGTACAATTTTGCTTGAACTGCTTGACTTCCACTTGTATGTGGGAATTTTCTAAAGGTTAGACCTTTCCTAGAAGAAATACCCAAAGAAGCAATAGCCTTCTTAGTAAAGTTATACCATTTTCATTTGAATTGACAAAGTAGTAGATTCACATTCCTGAATCTGAGAATTTTTTTATATAAATAAAAAGAAAGCAGCTGCTAGGAAAGCAATCAGGCCGTGACAAAGATCGTTAGCTTATTAAAATAGACCCCAATTGGAATCGGGCGCTCCTCCAACGTCGTTGCATCAAAAAAGTGTAGTAGTAAAAAACGCTTCCTTAAGCTCATCGATGTGTACTCCTCGGCTGTTCAAGAAAGGGCGAAGGTTTCTTGGTCATAGGATTGCCTGCTCAGAGAAAAGAAATAAGAGTGTTAAGTTTCAGGGCTCTCAGATGGGGATTGGCTAACTCATACAAGGAAGAGAGATAGGGAAGTCCCAAAAGGCTTGTCACTACTGGCTGACAGGATTGCTGCTTGGCTCATAAAAAGGTTAGCTTACTGGCTTGATGGAATTATTTACCGGATACTCGATTTAATTCTAAGAAAGTATGTATAGCTTTTTTACTTGGATAGAGCGGAAGCATAAGTAAGCGAACGACATGAACCGATAGTATAGGTTGAGGAGAAGCTACGTTACTAAGGAAAAGTAAGTCAAAGACGAAGTGTGAATATCTTTTCTTAAGCTTTGTAATTTCTAGCATTTTAACAGCTCGGGTTTACTATGAAAGAATGTAGACGCCCATTTCCGTTCCAGAGTAAAAACTTAATTCAAACTTGTCCCAAACCAGAGCTTCGCGCGGGTGGATCCTTTCGATATTGGCTGATAGGGAAAGAGAGATAGCTGAGAAAGAAAAAGAAAAGAGAAAATTTGTTGTCGGAAAGAATAACCTATCAGGGCCTATCCCTGTATAAATTGGAAATTTGATCGGCTTAACAGAGTTTCTTATGGATCGTTGCCTGTCGAGTGGAAGGATTCCAAGTACCATTGGTAGACTTAAACGCAACGTTTTTTCACTTTTTTGGAAATAGCTTTTAAGGTCCAATTCCTTTATCTGTTGGTAATCTAACGAATCTCTCTGAAGTTCACATGGGAGAAAATTCACTACTACATACAGTAGTATTCCTTACAGCTTTTGAAAGTGTAAAGGTTTTTTTTAACCTAGCAAAAAACTCTCTTATTTATATAAGAAAGAAGTCCCAAAGAACTCACCGGATCCATTTGGTTAAACCAGATTGAAACCGAAGCAGCGAGCTTTACGTTAAGCCCATACCTTGACTAGCGATGATCCAAGAGCACTTCGGACCTCCTACTAAGGGGAGTTACCTGTTCTCTCTTCACATCCCTCCCTTTCGACGTTACGCCCTTTCCACCTCGCTCTGCAGTGAAATAAGAAACACACCCAAGCTCAACAAAGCTACACTATGAGCCGCGCAGTTGGACGTTTGATTTCACAGTACCGCGTCCGACACCGCTACATCTCTCACTCAGACAATACCCTGATGCGGCAGACACACATACAACCCGATGCCCCATGGCAAACCGGATTGCCAGTGACCGGCGCACTGAATCGTCACTCAGCGAAGCCTGAAAACCGCCATTAATACAGGACGGCTCCCTATCAACCTCCGTGAAGAACCAAAGACCCTATTTTCGATCAAATGCAAAACATTGCTAAGCTTATCGAACAGGAACCACCGATCCTTACACAGAAGTGAATCCTCAGGTTCAGCTCACACACCGTGGACACACGACCCAGGTACAACCTTCGGCAAATCCCCTTAGGTCAAACGGTGCGGCATGGAATAAGTAGATATAGGCAAATAGAGACTATGACAGTTAGTAAGTCGCCCGGGTCAAACCTTAATCTCAGTACACTCCACCAATCCTTGTCTTAAGAAGCAATTCAGATATTTAGGTATAATTCTTATGATGAAGATAAAACCCCTTTTTATATCCCGGGTTATAATGTTTAGACGTTTATTCGTCGTGGATACTACGGAGGGCATACCGACGTTTATATGCCTAGAGGTTCAAACTTCTTCTATTATGACCTTCACTCACTCTATCCATTTTCAATGCAAGGAGTGCCTATGCCTGTGGGTATGGCAAAATGGGAAAGTAACTTGGCAAACCGTTGGGGGGAATGTACGGATTTCTCAAAGCATTTATTGCTTGTCCGGATTCAATGAAAAGGCCTTTCCTTCCATATAAGCATCCAAATATTATCACACTATCATTCCCTACTGGGGGATTTCTAGGTTTTTACTATACAGAGGAGTTCTTGTATGCTCAATCGGTTGGATACACAGTTCAACCTCTAGGAGGATATCTCTATGAAAAGGGGGCTTATTCGATAAGTTTTTTACTGAGCTTTATGGTAAAATAAAAGGCAGCAGGCCAAGAAAGAAGGGAATGTGGGGTTATCTTATCTTTTAGAAAATTCTCATGAACAGTCTATACGGTAGGTTCGGTATTAATCCCAATAGTACTTTGAGATCTATTTTTTATAAAGGGATATTTTTTTAATTTCTAGATCGGGGAGGCTTTGCACATGGCGAGCCTTTAGGGAACGGTCTTTTTCTGTGCGCATATTTCGTTAACACATTATCTATGGATAACTTTTTACTGCCCCGTAACGCTGCTGTACAAGTAGCAGCTGCCAGTACTTCTTATACACGCATCCATATGTACCCATTGAAGAGATGATTGCTACTACACTGATACGGACTCAGTAGTTCTAAGTAAACCACTTCCTGATGAGAACGTTTCTAAAACTTCAATAGGAAAGTTCAAAGACGAGTATGAGGTGCGCAGCTAGGTATATTCCTTGCTCCAAAGAGCTATTGGATTTACGCTAAAGGGGGAACAGAAGTCTTGGCTCACAAAGATGGTGCTAAGATGCATGCTTTTTTGGATTGGTTTAAATCCCAGTATAAGGCCGAAGGCTCGAGAAGGTTGATCACCCCTTTAACGTTAAGTTGACGGAATTTAAGAAACTCTCTAGAATCAAATAATATTCAATGGGTACTCCTGCTTCAGATAAAAAACCCATCTATGATCCTAAAACTGGCTTATAAAGAACCATATCATATCGAAGCAGTGACTGATGTTCCGATACAAGTTAAGTTGCTACGGAAATCTTATGCTATAGAGGTTGAAAAGCTCTCAGATGAATTGAAGGAGCGAACTCAGTCTAATAGTGAGGCGCGAAGCGGGTAAGGCTTATACCTAAGATATCCCTGGAAAAGGTCCGGACATAAAGTTGTTTGGTTTGCCAGCTTTGCTTCCAAAACACAACAAACAATATACTACAGGCTGTGATTTATTTGTCAAAGTATACCTGCAGGGGCACCAGAGTTCCCTTAATAGTATGAATAACCGGCTGGAGAGTAAGTAAAGTATTTTGTGGGTCAAGACTAGAGTAAGTAAATATATTCAAAGTGCGCTCTATAGCTTGAACACATGAACACATTCATTTAGCTCAGCATGAACGTTGAGAACGGCTATTCCTAGTTATGGTTACTCAGTCGTATTCCAACCAGATGATTCCATCTCTATCTTTGACTGTGTCCCGAATCCTCATAAATAATAATAAACTTAAATCAACACTGACAGGTGGACCTAGAAGTCAAAGTCATGATCCCGCTCAACTATCAGTATAAGTCCATTGACTAATAAGGGAAGACAGAAAGGAAAGGCAATTTCCCCCCGCTCCACTCTGTTTCTGTGAGTGTTCAAGTCTTGAACAAGTTACGGTTCCAATGCTTGCGTACTCACTACGCTGCTATGATAGTAACTCTTTGAACATGGATTCTTACTACACTCCCTCACCTGCTCGTGATTCCGCTCTATCCAGTTTTCATAGTATAGCTGGCCAAGCCCCGCATTGATAGAATAAAAGGGATCGGGTATCAATCAATTTTAGTATTTTCTCTAGATCGAGCGAATACCTACTTACCAACTAGGAAGGGCTTTCTCTCGGTCTTTTAAGCAGTAAACTCTTATTCTCAAACTTCATTTCAGACCGGGAGATAAAGTCTTCCTTAAGGTATCCCCGCCCAGAGGACTTCTGAGGTTTGGTACGAAAAGTAAGTGCGAACCTTAGGGATTTTGCTGTGCAGACCTGCTGAATGTGTTCTACTATTAAGACAGAACCATTTGTGTGACATCTGGACAAACTGAATTGTCATTTTGACGAACAACTATGTAAGTAAGGAGTGAACAATATATTTGAGAATTAATAGTCACTATGGTTTTTGGAGTCCACTGAACTGTGCCGATTCCATATTGCGGATTTGGAAGGTAAGATTGGACACTTACTTATGAGGCCATCCGTGGAGGAAACAAATGAGAGGACGATTGGTCTGAACATGCAAGTGCCTCTTAGGGAAGCAACAGTATTTTTTAGTATGAATAGAGGGCGCAGCTGGCAAGTAGGAAACCCGGGAAAAACGTCTTACTTGGCAATTTACCTAAGGTGAGTCTCTTTTTCTATGAACAAAAGTAGGAGTCAAACTGTACTTATAAGCAAATTTTCAAGTTTGGGTGGGCAGAGTTTCAATAGTTGTTTTAGTAGGTAGCGAATCTCTAGCCGAAAGCTATTCAAGTGGAATAACTATCATGCTTGCTACCTGGCAAATAAGCGAATAGTCTGTAGGGTTGCTTAATTGCTTTCTTTAGCAGGCTTTGCCCAGCGATTGTCTTTCCAAGCGGGTGGGTCTTTGTCAAATGTTCAAGAAAAGACGGAAGGTGACCTTCGGCCTTGCTTCCTAAGTAGCCCTCTTTTTTATTCAATTATGAAATTCTTCCTGCGGCCTTTAATGGAGATTTATAGCATCATTCAAGTAAATACAGATTAAGATCGTAAAAACATAAGCTTGTAATATAGCTACACCTAATTCCAGACCCGTTAATGCAAGAACTATAAATAAAGGACCAAGATCTCCTATGAAATAAAAAATATTATTCATAAAGAGCATAGTCCAAGCAAACCCACTTAAAATCTTTACTAAACTATGACCGGCCATCATATTAGCAAATAGACGTATTCCTGAGCTTAATGCACGAAAACAATGAGAGATTAGCTCTAGGAGTACTAAAAAAGGTGCTAACGGCAGTGGGACTCCTGCAGGTAATAAGAAGCTAAAAAAATGAAGCCCATGTCTTTGAAATCCCACTATAGTAATGCCTATAAAAAGAGAAAAGGAGAGAGCCAAAGTAATGAGAAAATGACTTGTCACTGTGAAGCTAAAGGGTATCATACCCTGAAGATTACAAAATAACAAAAAAGTAAAAGTAACCAGGATGCAAGGGAAAAACTTTTGTTTCACATTTGCAGAAGGACCACCTATTTGTTCGTTTACCAGGTTCAGCACGAAATCATAAATAAGCTCTACCACGGATTGCCAAGCATTTGGCACTAACTTTCCCCCTCCCTTTTTCGTTACAAGCAAAATCAGAAGTAGGACCAAACCGAGAGTAAGCAGCATAAACAAGGATGAATTTGTGAATGAGAAAAAGAAGTCTCCTATTTTCATAGGAAGCAAAGGGAAGATTTCAAATTGATCAAGGGGGCTGTCGGTGCCGGGGGTTATGCTTAGAGCATCCTGATAGGCTCCACTTTCTACTCCCTTTCTTTTCAAATCATTCAACTGTTCTTCCAGAAAAAATATATCCTTGCCCTCCCCATGGTAAAATATATCTATATTCTTGCTCTCCCCAAGGATACGTTCGGCCGCGTTACGATATAGGTCCATAATTTCTCTTCTCTATCGTACTCCTCTTCCCCCTTTCTCCGAGGAGAGAATTTCATGTTTTTCACTATCATAGAGTGAAAAAGAGATTGGCGTGGGTTCTACCAACGAAACGAAAAACTTTTTTTTCTTTTTGGGTGGGAACAACCCCAGTACTCCAGGGCGCTAAGCATGAACAAGAGTGAGTTTTCTCCCAAAATGAATGTCTGATAGTGGCGAGTGAAATTCTTCACTTTTTCTCTTGTTTACGCGGCCCTGTACGTAGTCTATGTCTGGGGAGGTAGAGAGGTCCCCCACTTCGATTCCCGTCCCTACGATAGGAGAGTTGGGATGACTCCTCCGTTTCGGTCCGGAACCGGACGGTAATAGACCTACAACCCTTGCTTGTGGACCAGCTGCAGAGCTCACCGTTTTTATATTGGTTTGGTGCCCTACCAAGACGATTTCTTTAGACCCATAACCTCGTCCTCCATGAAAAAAAAACGATATGATAAAAGCGAAAGTCATCTATACTCCACGAGGGCGACCCGTGTCAATACATAACATAGGTTTCTTATTCGTGCAAAGGAACTCTTTCTTGGCAACTGGGACAACAACGAACGATGGCATATCAGACGGAGGGCGGGATCTTGAAAAAGGGCTTTCTTTATAATATAAAGCTTTCGTCTCAAATCATATTTGGCCGCAAGCAATCTACGTTTGTGATCTCGTATATATTTCGCTTATCTGACATCAACTTTATTTAGTTAGTTTTAGCAAACCTCATTCATCTTGCAAAAAGCCGCTCCACAGTAGTAAAGTCTCATCTTTTGTGTTGGCCGAAGTGAAAATAGTCACATTGAACCCTCGAATATGCTCGAATATCTCGAAATGATCTTCCAGTTCTGGGTAGAATTCTAAAAATTCCGTTTCCATAGAGAATTTAATGGAATTTTCCCGTATTTCGACCGGATAATCTAAAATATAAATTATTTTCAAGATTCTGACCAAAAAATTGAACATTCCATGCCCTCGGACAACGCTTTGTCGTGAAAAGTTACTGACAGATCCAGTGTCTTTTTTGGACCCCAAGAATGGATTGGATCGAAAGGACTTTCCTGCTTTGAAATCAAGGCCCCTTTTTTTCTGTATGAATTTCTGACCGCACAAAATCTCCGTAGCCAATTTCCCAAAAAGGATTCTGAAATCAGAGCCTCCTGCTTTTGGTACTAATCTTATTTCAAAGGATCCAGGAACTTCCATAACATTGGCGTAATTCAGTTTGAGCAAGAGATCCTGACGTAATATATCTTCGTAATGAAAATGGAGTGGAAACATCATGCATGGCTTTTCTTATTTTTTCTTCTTATACTCTAGGGGCTTTGAACAAGCCCTCGAGTACTTTTTTTCTAAAGAGAAGAACGATGAATGAGTGGTAATTATCTCACTCACGTCGTGTCGGAAATGGCTGAGGATTTGTTTGCCTAAAAAAAAATAGTGGGATTGGATTGGTTGTCTGTTTTAAGCAAAAGCAAAAGGAGAAAGAAGAGTTGGACAGATTGAAGCACCTACATCGGGAACCGGTGCCTTTGAATCTGAAAGGAGAGAGTAGGCTTTATACTATTTATGATGATAATATGGTTTGGCCTTTTCCTTGTTTAGTTGTTAGGCTTGGTAGCCCGGGTAGGTATCTTACGGCAGCTAGGCAAGGTTGAGTAGAGGGAATGCCAGAGGTTTGAGTTCACTAGAATCATCCAATCTTTCTTTTCTCCGCTACGCCCTTATTTTTGAAAATGATACAGTCCCGATTCAACTTATCAGGAATCCTTTCATCAACGGCAGTGACTTCCCCTCGTACTCTAGCTAGCTCCCTTTTCTCCCCACTTACTCCGTTACTCCCCTTTCTACAACCCTCCACCCCCAGTAAGAAGAAATTCCCTCACGATGGGTCGATTCCATTTTCGACAAAACTCTGGTAAATATTGCATAGCCCATTAAACCGTTCGGGCTCTGTCACCTCGTTAGCTAAGTTTCAAACTATACGAAGGGCGCTAAGGGGGTAAGCCCATATTGAGGAAAAAGATCGTGATGGAGCTTACAGATTTGTTCCATTACAGTGTCACAAAGGCTTTTGCGTACCGGGAGCGGAGCTGCGTGCGAAAACATAAGAGCGGTGGCAATGATCCATAGAGTGGTTGGGAGGATTATGGTTGCATAAAGATGAAGAATGTTTTCCAATACTAGGTAGGTCACGCATGAGGCATTCTCTATTGAGAAAAAATGACCCTCTCCTGAAACCTCTCCGCGAATCTCCCCGCATCAAGCCAAAGCTGTAGCCTTTCCCGTAGGTAGACCTTATCTATAGTAGTTTACTGTCTTATGACCAGGGGAAATTAGAATGAGCCTTTCTTTTCAGGATAGCTATAGCTTTTCATTTCGAAATGCATAGTCTCGTTTTGAGTGTATTTGAAACTTGCGAGAGGAGTTTCTTCTTTCTACGCTTATTCTTTTTTTTTTTTAAACAAGGCTATTGAGCCCATTCATTAAATACAAACCAGAACTACAAGGTTTTATGATCCCTACGGCTAAAAAGCCCATCTCAAAGCACTTAAACCTACTCGTAATCAAACTTCAGCCCAATCACACAGGCCAGAAACATCAACAAGTTCTCCTACTCAGCACTAACATAGACTAAACAAAAAACAATTTAACTGCTGAACTGAGACAATTAACTGCTACATATGTAACTACTTCATTATCACATTTTGAACCAAAGTTCTATGACATCATCTCTTATCTTCATCAACCAGCAATTGCAAGAACTGGTGGCCTCATCTGGATAGGTATCTCCTCCAAGCTCTTGGGCACCCACCTTTGCACATGTCTCTTCACCTCACCTGGGACATTCCCTAGCCAATAATTCAACCAAGACAGGATCAGTAACACAGCATTTCTGACAGTTATTAAATTTGTACCATTAAAAGTAATATATATCATTTCTAATTTTCCAAAGAGCCCAGAATAGTGCACTGATCACAATTAAGAAAGCTTCTTTTTCATTCTTTGGTAAACAATTTGCAAAACATAATAGATCATTCATATTTGACCAGTGAGGGTATAGCAATTGGCAATCTCCCATCCAAAACCATAAGAATTTAACAAATTGACAATGTAGAAAAATGTGTTCCACTGATTCTGGTAAAGAACAGAAACTGCACTGTGGATTTCCTGGCCACCCTCTTTTGATCATTTGGTCCCTAGTAGTTATTCTTTGTTTAAAAACCATCCACATGAACACTTTGATTTTCAAAGGCAGATGTAAATTCCACCATATTTGGCTATCTTTATCTACCACTCCTCTAAATAAATGAGAGCCATTCATAGGCTGATTGTGAAGTAAATGAACCTGAGCTGCTCCATCTCCACACTATTTGATCATGTGCTAAAGATAACTGACAAGAAGAAATAATGGTACACAATTCATTGAATTCAATTAATAATACCCCTTTGTCTAGAAAATGTCAGATCCTGCCCTTTAGATAAAATGGCATCAAAAACAGTAATATTTTTTGACTGAAAAATGTTGTAAAGTTGAGGAAAAAATGAAGACAGTGGGCATTCTTGAAACCTTATGTCAGACCAGAATTTTATAGACCTACCATTACCAACTAGAAACTTACATCCTATAGAGCCAATTGTATTTAATTTCATAATTTCTTTCCACAGGGGAGACATATTTTGTTGATGTGTATTAGAATTCTATTTTGCATTAATCATTTGTTTCTTTCCAGACACTATTGTAAAGAGGATCTTTTAATCTCCACAGCCGTTTGAGGAGAAGGGAAATTTTCATATTATGTAGATCCAGAATGCCCATCCCTCCCAATTCCTTAGGCATACATAGTTTTTTCCAAGCTATCATGGCATATTTTTTCCTATTTGATGTCGTGACTGACAATGAGATGAAAAGGATTGATCCAATAAGTGTAAGAAGCAATTCATGAGGGTAGGAGAAACAGGGCTCCCTTGAGGGATACCAACTTCATAGCAAGCATAGTCATTTCCTTTACGGTCGAGGATCTGGGTTGTGAGAAAGCGCTTTATTAGGTGAATGAAAGCCTTGTTCTCTTGCCCTAAGTGATCCCTAAGGGTCTTAAGGAGTATGTCATGACTAATACTCTCAAAACAGTGCCGAACATCGCACTTGATAATGCAATCCATATCAGGCCACTTACTTAGGTCGTGGAAAAAGGGTTTTTGCTCCTCTTCTTTTTATGAAGCCGTGTGAATGATCCAGAAAGATAGGGTCCATCGCCTCAGTCATTAGAACGGTCATCGCATCTAGCACCAGTTGATCTTTTTCGGCAGGTTTAGTTATAGGTCGAAGCTCCTTTGGGTTCTTTGTCTTTGGTATCCATGTTCGGAGCATAGGATTAAACAGATAAAAGCCCTTGATCAACTGATGCTGAATGAATTGAACCTCTTGTTCCTTCTGAAAAGGATACTTTGAGGGATTTGAAGTCCAGAAGTGAGCCTCATCCTCATACTGTGCCAAAGCAAGCAAAGGACTTGGGTAAATCAGCATTGACATAGCCTGGCAGCCAGGAGTGGGAAAAAAGTAAGCTGAAACACTAGCACCATCGGCATACGAGCAAGGTGGGGAAAATCTTGAGTCCACTGTTTTTTCAATTGGAACAGGATAAGGATCAAGCTCTTCATCAGTCCGGTTTTCACCTACTCGATCTACGTCCTACGGTCTACGCTCTCTACGTGCATCATCTAGCCGAGCCTCAGTCTTTCTTACCTCTAGACCACGTTATTCTTATTAAGAATTATTCAAAACCCTTCAATAGCCAGTCATTGAATGCTATCCCAGTAGCTAGCCGACCCTCCAGATCTTAAAGAAAAAGGTGGTGGACAGAAAAATAAGTGTTCGCTCAAAGATACAGCCAAAATAGCCTATCTTATGTTCACACCCGTGGATGTTGAAAGCTTTGCTCCACTTTTGCTGCGTACCGATGTTTTACTTTCAGGTCATATGACATGACTCCGAGCGATATCAGATCCTTCTCTTCATCCCTCTCCCGTAGCAAGACAAAGTATACTGGTATATTCAGAGGAGCTCAGAAGTGTGATAAGCTGGCTTAATTATTGGCTTTGAAAATAGGCCTTTTTCCTTAGACGACGCTTCACTGTAAGAAGCTTAAGGATTGAAAAGAAGAAAAGATAAATGAAAATTCATTCAAAGTAGAAAAATTGAAGTAGAAAGAAAGGGAAGTAGCTATCTTTTTTATGATTTATAGGCGGCTTAGTTAGTAAGTGCAGCAAGGGAGCGTACGTAGTTTAGGAAGAAGTATGCACGTATTTGTGAATGGCTAGCCAAGGTCATGTCATGGATAGGTAAACAAAAAAATAGGCATTAGGTCAAGTAGTTGCTTGAGGCGCGAAGCGAGTAGGTTTATGCATGCGAATGAGTAGGTTGAGGAGAAGCTTCTAAGTCAAGTATAGCAGAGAGAGAAATAGTTGTAAAAAAGGCATATGACACGTTTCCCCTTATGCCTATGAAAGCCCAATGAGCTTTGGGTGCCTTCAATTATAAAAGAATAGATCTTTATTTAGTGTCCTGGGGTTATGGAAATTCCCGGAAAGTTTGAAATAAGAGTAAGTAGGAATCGTTGGAAGTAGATAAAAGATAGTTCATGAATGAATGGCAAACGGTGCTGGGGTGCGGTTCCTGCATTGGCGGTTCGTGTTTAACGTCTTTCCAGTCAAATCAAAACTTTGTTGAATGGCCTGGCGGGCGGGCTTTGCCGAACACTGGTTTGTAGCACATTTTGATGTCACTGCTGAATGTGATTGGCCCCCTCACTCAATGGCAGAGAGATTGACACCCCTAATGGATTGACCCTGCGAGGAGATAGAAAAGGCCGATATCACTCGGCACTCAGCCACGAGAAGACAACCAGAAAAGAGAGAAGAAAAGAAGAACAGGAAAAATCAATCTATCTACGAGCATCCACGAAAGTAAAAACTTATTAAAGTATACCAGTACCCAAGCTAAGAAAGAAGCAAGCATAAGCGAACATGAAGAAAAAAAGTAGACCAGTACATATATAAGTCCTTTCTTTCTAATGCATTCAAACGACTAAACTTTAGACCCTCCTACAGCTTCTTTACGGCTATTAAATGTTTGATAGTGATATGCAGTGGCTTCTAACAGAGTACGATATGCATCCTAATAATTATTAATAACAGCGCCCTTAGGAGGATAAAAGCATATCATACTTTTCACTATATCCTTTTCGGGAAAGTGTAGAATACCAGATTGGTAGATTCTTCCTCTGAAATAAATGAATGCTGGGAAGTATAACTGATACCCATCGTAAGCCTTAGCCAGTTCCAATAAAAACCTCTCATATCGCGCTTGTTGAACACTTTTTTTCCAACCCACAGCGTTGAAAACCTATACTTATCATACTTATTATCCTTTAAAAACCTCTGAAGAGACCTAGCTGAGAGATATTCACTCGAGAAAGATAAGGGGGCATCAGTAGTCCAGCATCAACTAACCCAGTCATATTTTATTCTAGAAAGCCTAAGACATCAGAGTTAATCATGAATCCAAAACTTTGCATTTGAGTAAGGGAATCAATCGCACAGCCGCTCGTAAGAGTCTCGAGTTGTATGTAAATAAAGCGTAATATTGATCTGAGTCCTTAGTGGTTAGCAGTCGGAATGGTTGAAACTTTAAAGCCATAGATCAGCACATAACTGGAATGAAATTGAAACTTAATTTTGAGGGATAGAGAGCACAACAGACCTGAATGAGAATATCCCTTCAACCTTCATGTTATCCAATTCAAATTACAATAATCACCATCAATTGAACCTCCCCCGAGGGGAAAAAAGGAAAATGGAGGCAGCAGTGATTATACCTGATATGCAAACTGAGTCGAGGCCTCCACAACAGACCTCTGAAGCCCCTAGAGCTTGTAGTCTCAAGCTACAAAACATCCCCAAGGGTAAAGGAAGAGAGAATTCTACCCACTATATACTGGAAAATACCGAGGCCAATGATATGCATTGTCGGCTCCGTCAAGAGCTTGCTACAGGTGTTTCTCGAGCACCCATTCTGCACTAAAAGGAAATAAGCCATCTTTACTATGAGCAAGACAATGCAAAAGATCTAATGAAAATTAATTACTTGTGAAGAGAGACAAAATATCGCATGTAGTGATTCTACATATGATCCCCTTGCAAACACTCAAGCTCCTTGCGATTAGTGATTCTACAATTCTGCATTCCCAAGATTCTGCTATACCAGGGCATGTAGTAAATGCAGGTTTCTAGTGGTCGAGCTTGTGTAATTAAATATTAAAATAACTAACTTAAGAAAACAAATTCTGAGTAGATTCTTACATATTGTTAAAACGTCAAAAGCTAATTATTATTACCAAAACAACAAAATACTCACAATATTTGAATTAAGGAAAAAGAAGCCGAACGATTCACAATATATCAGTATATCGCAACTAATTATATCACATAATCATACCAGATCAATAGCAATGCGTACTACTGACAAAGTGTCAGATCAGCAATAACGTTAGCCCGCACAATGCCAATTTGCAACAGTGTAAGCTAGAACTTATCCAGATCAGCATTAGTGCCAGATCAGCATTAGTGCCACATCAACACCCGAGCGTGACAAGCCTAGCGAACCAATGTTAAGAAAAAAGTGTCACTGACAAGATTCCATTAAGAAAACCGAAACAACGTTAGAAAAAATTATGTAACTTAAAATACTGTTTACTCATAGTCCCCAGGAAAAAGAGATCGTCTTATTATCATTTTTAGCTGCATTTTATACATTCAAGTTCATTGGCATCATTTTCCAAATAAAGGATCTTGTATAGAACCATTACTTTGCAGGCTGAATCAAGCATTCTCATGTTTCTGTCTCAAGGCATATAATTCAATTACCCAGTCCCAGATTTATCAGTCTTTGATATGAAGATGTCCCAATAAATGAAATGAACAAAAAAAGATTTAATCATAGAAAAAGCTCGGCTTGGAACCCAGCTTTCTTCACTGAAGAAGGTAATTTCAGAAAAAAGAAACCGATAAATCTGACTACATACTTCTTATGAAAAGCTAGGCTCACCTTTTCATTCTTTGCTATAAATAAAAACTTTATTGTTTTTGTATATAAAATAGTTTGATGACTACAACTACCTGTCACCGCCACACTGCGGGCATCTTTCTCTACCACTTGGGCAGCTATCATATTGAAATTCTACAAAAACCATAACCTCCATAACTGAACCTACAAATTAGTGCCTCCCAGTCCCACAACTAATAACTCATAAACTCTCTGACAACAGATAATTGCACTTCAAAAAAAAATAGTAGAAAATATGAAATATTACCGCATACGTTTCCATATAACATAGATTGGCAACATGTGCAGGCATACTCTTTCAGTTCCCCGTTTTATAGGTAATACAAACAAACTTTAAATTACTATGCGATATTTTTAAGAAATACATTTAATTAACATGACATAGCCTCACTCGTACAAAAGAGGGAATTTCACATAAAAAGAAAGAGAAAACCTAAAAAAAAATTAACACAGTACAAATAGGTGCAAAATACACCAGAATAAGAATAATAGATTATTAGCTAGTATGAAATCTCATAAAAGTCTGCCACAATTTTATTGATTTATTGTAGTTTCCACAATAGAAGTCAGTACAAACCTTCATTCCTTGAGGATTAAGTGAAATAGCCGTCTCAGTCAGTGCTTTGCATAACTTAACTAAAAGAAGAAAGGCAGTTGCTCTATTACTGTTAATAAAACAATTAGAAGAATTAAAACAAAATTAGTCATAAATCTTATACAGTAAACTCCAGTCTATGCATATAAATCACATGTGCTTAAATAATAATTCAAAGGTTAATAAACCTCAAACTCAAATTTCTATCAGGACTTTTACTACTCGAAGTTCCAATTCAGACCCAAAACTCAACAACTCCATCAAGACTCTTAATCCACTCTTCAGTCCAATCTTTCTGGTAAATCAAGAAATTAAGAGGTATTGGTATATCAATGAAAACACTCCATAGAGTTTCTGCTCAAATCTCTAAAGTGGAATTCGTGAAAAGGTACCACACTTAAATCACATATGATATTATGTCAAACAAATAAACTAGCTAAAAAGCTAGTAAATTCAGTACACGAAATTAGGATATTCTAGACAAAGAAATGCTAAACAAAGAAAGGAATGACAATGAGTGTGGAAAATACATCTGCACAAATCCACTCACTACGAGGAGGTAATCAATCTTATGCTCTGGCAATTCATTCGTAGAAATCACTACTCGGGGTGTAGAGGAAATATGGGGAATCCCCGGTATTAAAGTGAACAGATCAATACTAGTAGGAAAGGATACTCCACGCACTAGAGCTTTGTCTGGTCAAAGTGCTCATTCTAAGGTGAAATGAAAGCAGAACGAGTGCTATTCCTCTTATGAAATTACACCGGGAAGGAATTGAGCAAGCCAAGTCATTTCACTCACTTAGTCTGGAAATGCCTTCCTTCAAAAACAAGAGAGGGGAATTAACAAACACGGGCGGGGGAAATTCAAATGACAAAGAGCAGAAATACTCTGATTCAATTAACAAGTGAGCACTCGCTCCACGTTAGGTAATTTTCTTTCTTCCGTCTGGTAACTCACTCCACTTAAGATTGAACAACCCCAGTCAGTGTTGGGGGGTAAAGAAAGAAAACTATGATAGCTAGCTAATTCAAGAAATTCTATTCCATGAAATTCTTCCTCCGGACAAGAAAGAGTGCGGCATCAAAATATGAAATTACAAACTAAATCAACTCCAAATGGGAAATCTCTCCTCTCAGTAAATTCGTCTATTCGACTAGGAAATTTAAGACAAAGGAATTTGGAATTACAAGACAGATATAAGCTTGCTACTATGAAAAGGGTTATGGTGTATTCGAGTTGTTTGTTGGAGATTGGGTAAGGCTTTTCTTCTCAAAGTGGTATTTGCGCTATACATTCCAATACAGGCACTGGTGCTGGTAAAGAAAGGGTAAGAAGTCAATAATATTACTGTGAAAGGTATGTATATTATCATCTCATCTTTTGGTGGGACTACTGCTGGCTGGCTGCGACTATGTATGTTTTATGAAGTATCCAATCAATTCGTATCTCTAATGCTATTGATATGGAATCAATCACTTGTATGGGGGCCCAGTTGTTTCTCTTGGGCCTTTCTTTTTCCAACATATACCTTAGAACGTTCCCCATTTCTAGTTCTAGGGATTTTTGGAGATCGAAAGTCACATGAGATTGGTATTGGTTTGGGAGGACTAGGGTTGGTTAGGACTAAGCAAAGAAGAAGGAAAGATCAAACATTTGCTTGCGTCCGGCCGCACGAGTTAGTCCTTCACGAGCCTTGGGCAGTGATCAGATGTGGTGGAAAGTAATATTTTCTAGGATTTGTTTTGGTTAATTGTAATTTTCATATTACTTGGAACAACAGCATCAACTCCGGACAGTATTTGCTTTTTTTATTTAACTTAGGAAACTTACTTACTGTTCTTTCTTATTACTTTTTTTAATTCATTATCCATAAGTTCTTCTTATTACGTACGTACGAAATATGGGCCTCCAAAACCTCTAATTAACTACTCTAATTAAGAATGCTTTCTAATAGATTATACTCAAGGCTTCGCTTTCTATTAATCGACTTTGATTAGCAAGTAGTAAAGCGCTCTACCTCCCTTCTTTTCTCCGGTATACTTATTTCTAGTTTGAAAGAGAAAGAGTACTATAGATTGATTGAGAGCTTTATATTCTTGGTGATGCAGCTTATACTGTAAAAGATAAAAGTCTTAGCTGGAGCAGTATCAAGCAATGCACGACCGGATTACCTTTTTATTTCCGGATTATCAAAAAGCTTTTTCTTTTCATTAGATTGTCTTTAATACTTACTATGTTGGTAGAGTTTTACACAAGAGAAAATTTGCTTTTCTTCCGGTCGACTTCTTTTCTTAGTCTAGTCTGATCCGACTGAAGGAATTAGGAAAATAAGGTAAATGAGCTATTCACGGCTTCAATGGCATTTCCCACCGGAAAGAAGAAGTTGCGGAGTTATGCTTTTGCTTTCTAGTTTGAAGAAAAACTGGCTAAAAGCAGACGAATTTTGCTTGCATCGGGCTGGCTAAGGGATAGCCTTATGTATGGGTAGATTCTACTATATTATGTTCTTCTCTGAGATTCCACTATCTAACCACTATATACATCATGTTCTTGTCTTATTAGACCCGGACATACATGATTATTAACTCGAGTACGATGCACAACGAGAACTGTGATGAGAATACCTCTTCTACTTTAATAAAAGCAGCCAGCATTTAACTCTTCTTCTGGCTTGGTCTTGGTGCCTACTCTTCTATTACCTATTTCATAAATACATAGGTCAGGCTTCCTTCATTCCGGTCTATTCTCATACTCTCGGTAAAACAGCACTATAGGTGTTTGGGCTGACTCTCGCTACCGATTCTACTACCTACTACTCTGTCTTTATTGGGGCTTTCGGAAAGTCCCTTTTCTTCCTATGTTTTCTTCCGACAAAAGAAAGGAACTCGTAGGAGATTCATAACTTATCTTTTCCTCAGATTCTCCCAAGGCTCAACTTGAAGGTGGTCTTGACAAGGGGCGAAGCGTCATATAATGACATGAGAAAGAAGAGATATAGTTTAGCAACTCAAAGCATATATTGTATCTAACATAGAAATAGAACTTCAATAGTGGAATTCCCGGATATTACTTAACTACTTGATTTTCCGTATGATAGTCACTACTCCCTTTTTCGTCAGGAAGGAACTCTGGACTCAAAGTTGTAAATAGCTGCCTCGATAGCCTGGTGAGCTATTTTCTCATGATAGAAGATAGGCTTCTTTGCTTGCCCTTGACTTCGTGCTTGTGTTGAAACGTCAGGTTAGGCGCTAGGTCTTCTTTTGATCCGGGAGCACGTATATAGACTTCAAGAACCTCTCATCTCCGGTATGGACACAAGGTTAGACTGTGATGTGTGATGTCTTCCAATAAGCTCTATCTCTTTCATTGTCAAATGGAAAAGCTTTGCACACACTTTCTTTGTAAACTCCAATCTCAACTTACTGACTCGGGCTTACTCTAGCTCTAGCGGCTTACTACGTGTGAAATATCTCCTATCCAGAATTGGCCAATCTATAGCTCCTTGGATTTGACGGTATACTGGAAACGCAGGTTGAGAGCCTTTGTCGAATATGGTGGACGGACTTCTTTACTTCCGATGCATTCGAAACAGAGCCTTTTTTATCCACTTTCATAGACCATTTCTATCCTACTCCTTTTGGGAATCCATCACACACACCCTTGCCCTAGAGAGAGAAAGACAGAGAGGAGATGCTTACCCCTGAAAGCAGCGAAAAGCGCAATAAGCATATCTATCTCGTGCCTTGGAGAGAGAGTACTTGCATTATTTCCTGTGCATCGAAACATACTTGACCCAAAGCCTTTCTCAGGCAGTTCATCATGCTAGGTGGCACTCAACTTCTCTTGTAAGTTATCCAGATGCCTTGCTTTGCCTAAGAGCTTATCCGTGTCAATGTTTTTTTTTTAGTCAAGAGTGCTTCTCTCTCTTTTCAGAACTACTTATCTTGAGCCCGGTGCTTCCCCCTAAACTCCAAAATCCCTCTCCTGAAACCTATCCGGATGCCTTAGGTGACGTGTTTTGTTCTATCAATCACTGGCATGCTCGTTATTGTGATTGAGCAATTGGGGATGAAATTCTCAGACAAGTCACTACGACCAGATAATGGAGAACGAGTGAAAGCAGTATCCAAGCTTTCGCTTTAGAGCACTCTACTGAGAATGCTACACAAACTTGGTAAGGAAGACTGCTGGATGGGATTAACTCCACCGCGAATTGGGCAGTAGAGATAGGAGTTCTTCTATTTTCTAGGTCGGGCTTTCAAGACAGAGATCCGCCTCACATGTCTCTTATAAAAGATTAAGTCCCATTGCTTGGGTGGGCAGCTTAGGGGTTCGCCGCTAGGAGGGTAGTCCTTTTTTATTAGAAGCGATAGGAATAGAGACTTGGTGGCACATAAGTACTGACTGCTTGCTAGTTGATTTCCACCTCTCCTCGCGGTGCTTCCTTGGCCTGGCGCGTGACATATTGAGCCCTCCCCGTGTAGAATTCGATTCTTTATGTTTTACCACTGCCACTGTTTTCGAAAACAAATAAGAAAGTCAATCTTACACCAGTCTACAATTGACTTTCAGAGCATGCCTCTTTTTCATATTGACTTACTTCTTTCTAGGCGAGTGATTGATTTACCGCTAGTTGGCTTTTCTTCCTCAGGGCGGCGGGCAAGAACCCTGTAAGATAAGGTTATTACCAAATAGCATTGCTCTGTTTTAAGTCAAAAAGCTCATTCATAATAGCGAGCGACACTCCACTAACTACATGGATGGCCTCCGGTTGCTTTGTGAAGCGTATTTGTTGTGAGGTGTTTATCAGTGTTTCTAAGTGTCATTCTCAGCTTGTAGTCAAGGCTGTGTGACTAGAGTTCAGTGAGAGTTCCCGCCTGAATAATCTATTTACTTCTCGTTCCTCTCCTTTCAGTCGAGCATCTTCGCTCCTAGTTCATTGTGTATGTATAAAAGCAAGAACCTTTCCTTACCAGTGAATACCTATCTTACTTACTTATAGTCTGATTCCAAACTTTTTTCGATGCTTTAGGAGACCTTCACTCCTCCGCGTATACGATGCTTCCATCGATGGTGCTTTTTGAGAAAGCTTCTTTCCATTGGTTGGTAAACAAATGAGTCCAAATCCAAGGTTATGAGCCTTACACTCAGATGTAGATCTCCGAACGAGTCAGGTGTAGGATTAAATAGAAGGTCCAGGATGCACTTACTAATAGGGGACGCCGCCCAGGCAATGAATTCAATCAAATCTGCCTTATTCAATATCTCGGCTGCTCAAGAAGTTGGACTTGCAGCCCATCCGCTCCGCCCCTGACTTCATTCTCGGGGAAGGGCAGACCCTTACCTTTTACTAGGAAGGTTAAAGCTGGACTGAAGGGCACGATTGGGTGAAGTAAGTATCACCTGGTCGGACGTAACGAGTGGATATTCCGAATCAAGTTTCTCTAGCCCCTTACTAGGCAATGATCCGGAGGAAAGCTAATACACTCCCCAAGGGGCAGAGCCTACATCCTATTGACAAGGTACCTACGACTGGGCAAGTGCACACGTACGGCTAACCGTAATGGGTTCGAACATGCGCTCGAACCGACGGACGGATAGACATGGGGAAGAACCGACGGAGAGACACTCATCCTTCGGATGGAACCGAACAAGAGGTTGGGCATGAACCGAAGGGCAGCCTGTACAGGAAGCTCCATTAGCCAGCGAACGATCGTTGATGCCGATATTCCAACCTAGTAGGCTACCCCTGGCAAGGTAGTATTTTCATTGAAGAATAATAACCACATAAGACAAAAGAACATTATATATCATGATACTCAAAATACAAAGGCGCGTTAGCGAAGTTACTAGTTTCCATACTACTTCTCTATCAACTGACTTGTTCTTCCATCAAGAAGAAAAGGATCTTACCAGTAGTGGTTACCTCTTGTCATTTGAACTCTGTTAGGATTATATGTTTTAATAGAAAAGGAAATAAAACTTCGTGTTTGGACTTCACTAGCTTATCTTGTAATATTGGATTTAGTATACTAGCATCATGCAGCTCTACCAAAGTAGAGATCAAGCAGTCTACTCATGTTGGTATTAAAGCTGTAATGTCTGCTGGTAGATTCTTCTCTAGTGCTACACCTACCAGAGAAGGGGTGGACTTTCTCAATACATTTATTGAAAAGATGAGAAATGATCCTTCATGTTTCAGTGAGAGTTAAAGTGATAATGAATGCGCTATCATGGAGGAGTCTAAGAAGACGAGTGTTTTCCAGTACTTGAAAAGAAACCTGCCTACTTATATTAAGGGAAATGCAGCTATCAGGACTGAGATGCAGCGCCATGTGGAAGATCTCTCATTGAGGTATGAGTTGGAGAATATGTACAAAAGCGTGCCTGATGTGTTTAATATGATTATGACAAAGGATGACCCTAGTGCTAGAGATCTAATTATCCATAAGAGGAAGGTAGGTGAGGATACACAACGAGTTTGATGAGTACACATTAGAGGCTGTTAGTGTGTATGTACTATGTACTCTATTTCATGCGGGTGCTAATTCCACCGAGGGCAGCTACTTTTCTTGAGAGTTTGAGCTACTGTATTCAGTATCACTACTCTGTTAGTAGCTCTAGGAGGAAGGCATTTGGTGAGAGTTTAACAAAAGAGGAGCCTATCATTTATGAGGGAGAACAGCCTTTCTTGAGTGAGTTTGGAACTCAGAGTAAGTCGAAAGCTAAAAAGATTGAACCTGCTGCAAAAGAGAGTGTCTACCAACGTATATCCTCACACATGTTATAGTTCCCCTTCAAGATAGAGGTGTGGTTAAACTAGTGGACGATATCAATGTTAAGGAGAGCGCTGTAATAAAGAAGAAGGGATCTTACTTCAAGGAGAGATCTCTCTTTGTTCAATGTATCTTGAGTCTCAGACTGCTCCCTATCAAGCTTCATTTACCTATGATAGTTCCACCTCTTCGCCTTTCTTCGCTAGTTCGCTTTAGTACATAGGTTATGGCAATACTTAATTCTATCTTTTGCTTAGGCTTGAAACACTTATTTTATTCTTCTCTTGATTATTTGCTTTCGCCCTAGGCAATCTCTTTGCTTGCTGACATAAATTCTCTTAATATATAAAGTAGTTTATTAGGAGTTTTCCCTCTTCTTACTTCTTGACATCAGAAAGACAAGCGCTTACCTCCTTCCTAGCAACCTAC